TTAGGACGCTACGTATGAACGTTAATTAAACTTACAAGACGCTTGACAAAATTTTATTTAAAGTTATTTACTATTTACAAGTGTATTTCTCATAATTTTTTGTATAGTATTGTTTTAATTTCTTTTGCTGAGTATACTGGTTATCTCGACCTAAGTTAAATACCCTATAGATGGACTAATAAAAATAATTAATGAATAAGAGCAATTCATGGAACAAGAAAAATTAATATTATTAATATAAATTGACTGTATATAAGTTGTTTAAAATTTGTCAAAAATCGCTATAAACAGTAAATAATAACAGAACAATTCCTAAAAGTAAAATAATTTGTTAAAATTATATAAAAGTTATTTATTAGAACAATAATTTTCTAATGTAAAATAAAAGTTAACTATGTATAAAAACGCGGAAATTTTTTGAAAAAATAAAAAATACTTAATTAAGAACTAAATAAAATAAAGGGTAATATCTCGGTATCTTAAACCTACAAAAAAGACAAAAAGCATAAGGGACTTAATTAGATCTCTGTCATTAGAGTACTATTAATAATTTTTGACCAAAATCATAACATTACATTAAATTAATTCATAAGAAATTTTAAACTTTATCGTCAAATACAATTTTTAAAGAGCCTAATCTACAATCAGAGTAGAGCAGACAAAAAATCTTACCAAGGTTGAGCCAAAAAGTCTTAAAGAATTTATTTAGTTAGCTTAAAAAGTTAAAAACTTAAAACTAAATTGTTTGAAATAACTCTCTTTTTGTAATATAAAACGTTTATTTAGCCGGGATAATCCAATGGACCTTAACAAATTAAAAAGTTCCGATTTTTAAAATAGTGCATCGATAGTATATATCTTACAAATAAATGCTACAATGCAGCTCATCTATTGCAAACGTTTTCGTTGACCTCATTTAATTATTAGCTTGAAGGCTGGGCAATATCTATTCGAAATTTAACCATAATTAAACTCCAAGTAGCTGCTTCTTAAACCTTCGATTCGTTTTTATTTTAAGAAGAACTAGTAGACCTAAGTTGTTTTAAAGATTTGACATTTTTACTTTACTGTTTTTTGGTCTAATTTAAAAAATTGATTTTTAAATGTATTTATAGGTTACATAGTCTACGTCATAACTGTATAGCTGTTTAAAAAGTTTATCGATATCTTAAACACATATCCAAGTGTCGTCAAAAATATCAAAGGTATACTAGCCCAAAATTTCCATATGCTTCTAAAACGCAGTGTTATGCAGTTACTTTATCAGCAGAGGATATCTTTATATGCGTTGCACCTAATATAATTAGTTCATTTAGATATGTGAGATAAGACAAAAGCACTAGAACAACTATGTTATCAAACTAAATCTTTAAAGATGTGCTAAAATTAATTTTTATTTTAAAGATACTGCTTTGCTTAAAGCTTCTGTAATATTACCTACTAAGTAGAAAGATTGTTCAGGTAAATCATCTAAATCACCCCCTAAAATTTTACCAAAACCTTCAATAGTTTCAGCAAGTGAAACATACTTACCAGGCGAACCTGTAAAAACTTCAGCTACAAAGAAAGGCTGTGATAAGAAACGTTCAATTTTACGCGCACGTGAAACAATAAGTCTATCTTCTTCTGATAATTCATCTAAACCAAGAATTGCAATAATATCTTGTAATTCTTTGTAACGTTGTAATGTTTTTTTAACGCTTTGTGCACTATCATAATGTTTTTCACCAACAATCCAAGGTTGTAACATTGTAGAAGTTGATTCTAATGGATCCACTGCTGGATAAATACCTTTAGCTGCTAAGTTACGTGAAAGTACCGTAGTAGCGTCTAAGTGAGCAAATGTTGTAGCAGGAGCAGGGTCAGTAAGGTCATCCGCTGGAACATATACCGCTTGAATTGAAGTAATTGAACCATCTTTAGTTGAAGTAATACGTTCTTGAAGACCACCCATTTCCGTAGCAAGAGTTGGTTGGTAACCTACAGCCGAAGGCATACGACCTAAAAGAGCAGAAACTTCAGCACCAGCCTGTACAAAACGGAAAATATTATCAATAAAGAATAATACGTCTTGTTTATTTACATCACGGAAATATTCGGCCATAGTTAATGCTGTTAGAGCAACACGCATACGAGCACCTGGAGGTTCATTCATTTGGCCATACACTAGAGCTACTTTTGAATCCGATAAATTTTTTTCAACAATAACACCAGATTCTTTCATTTCTGTGTAAAGGTCATTACCTTCACGTGTTCTTTCACCAACACCAGCGAAAACAGAAACACCACCATGAGCTTTAGCAATGTTGTTAATTAGTTCCATAATTAATACTGTTTTACCTACACCAGCACCACCAAAAAGGCCAATTTTACCACCACGACGATATGGAGCTAAAAGGTCTACAACTTTAATACCAGTTTCAAAAATTGATAAACGTGTATCTAAATCAACGAAAGCAGGAGCAGTACGGTGAATTGGTAAAGTTTCTTCAACTTTAACATTACCCATATTATCCACTGGTTCACCAAGAACGTTAAAAATACGTCCTAATGTTACTTTACCTACAGGAACACTTAATGGTTTACCCGTATCTACAACTTCCATACCACGCATTAAACCTTCAGTAGGGTTCATTGAAACTGCACGGACAGAGTTGTCACCTAAAAGCTGCTGCACTTCACAAGTTACAGCCATTTCTTGACCTGCTGCATTTTTAGCACGAATTGTAAGAGCATTATAAATATTTGGTACTTGGCCTTTAGCAAATACAATATCTAATACAGGACCAATAATTTGTACAATACGTCCCATGTTTTTTGTTTCAATAGAATCACTCATATTAAGTGTAATTTGTTTGCCCCAAGGCATTTATGTTTTAACTTATTTTATTTAAACTCTAACTTTTGTTAAACGATCTTTCCTACGTGAACCTTAATCTTATTCCGATTGGTGTGCTTTAGAAAAGGAATGAATGAAATTATGAACGTTAGTTAAATTAACTAATTTAGGCTTCGCCGCGACGTACTAGACATTACAGATACCACAAGGCACAGCTAAAGATTTTCACGTTAGTGTTTCGTTATCAATAGTTTAACATTGTTTAATTTGATCGCGTTAAACATGTGGCGAACATACAGTTTGAGTTTCGTAAAGCTTACAAATCCTGTGATCAATGTCGCTATAAATTTAGTAAAAATAAATCTATGGTTGTGAGAACAACTATTTTAGCTTTGCTTTTGCTTTTGGGTATATAATCAAAGACAAAGTACATAATAATGCTATATAAGTCGCTCATCTCATCTAAAAGTTAACGTGTATTGTTAGAAGCTATTAATAATATTAATATTAACCATTATTTACTAACTCTTATTTTTTTTTGTTTTATTTATTTTATCAATTTAAAATATATCTAAAACTATGAATGAAATTAGCCGTAAGGCGAAGGTATCAGAAGTTGTGGAGTTACACTCAGGTATCCCCCACGGACAACCTCACAGAAGTTTCGCATTGCCAGGATGTTTCAATCGACAAAGTTGACTTTAGTTTTACATTAGGTGTTAAGCTAACATATACCTCGGAAATGCCGGTTCTCTGCACATAGCTTAATAAACTTCTAAGTGTAGCCAAACTTAACTACGAATTCACAGTACTTGCACTATCTGTTAGGTAGTTCGCTCACGTAGTTAAATACCAGACCTCGACCTTAAGGGGGAGTTGTTACCTCAACTTTACAGTGCTAACACTTGTTATTTAAAGTAACTTATTAACAAATAGCTTAACTACGTTAAGTTAAGTTCTTTTTCGTCATTCTGCCGTGGTCCGGATAATTAAATTACTAGTTTAATCCTTTGCCATAGTTACCATAAAGCTATTTTAGTTATAGGTTATTTAAACCGGAGTTCCTAAAGCTACTTACTTACTTTGCGTAGGCATCAGGCTAGAAGCATCTCTGAGGCAAGGCTAGCTTTTTCCACCCTATGGCCCGAGCGTTGGTTCAGCCAAACTCATTACATGCGTCAATGACGTTAGAGCTGCTCATAAAGCTCCAAGCCATATGTTCTAGTCTGAGGCTTTGCCCCGTTAGGAGGCCGTTGCTCACAACTAGGGGCTAAACCTATTGTGCGTGAACGTCGTAACTTCGTTGTAAAGTGACACGTGAACTTGGTTGTTGGTGAAAAGAGAGCGAGCACCAGATGCCTCCAGCATCAGAAGGCCGGTCCTAATACATTGAACGTACTTAGCTCCCCGTGTTTATATCGCGCAAGCAGCGTTGCGCAAAATCTTAAGGTTTTGGAATAAAATAAGGCGTTGGCTGCAGCTATTTTTCTCGAGAGGGAAACAACTACCGAAAAACGACTATGGTAATTGTAAAATTTAAAATCAAATTTTTTAGAAATTTTTATTTTTTACCAGCTGTTTTAGCTGCTGTTTTTGATGCCATTTTAACACCATATTTTGAACGACTTTGAACACGATTTTTTACACCCGCTGTATCTAAGCTACCACGTACAATATGATAACGTACACCAGGTAAATCTTTTACCCTTCCACCACGAACTAAAACAACAGCATGTTCTTGTAAATTATGACCAATACCAGGAATATATGCTGTAACTTCAAATCCAGTTGTTAAACGAACCCTAGCTACCTTACGAAGAGCTGAGTTTGGTTTTTTTGGTGTTACCGTATAAACACGAAGACAAATCCCACGTCGTTGGGGACAAGATTTAAGAGCAGGTGATTTTGTTTTTTTTGTGATTTTTTTTCGAGCTGAACGGATTAATTGTTGAATTGTTGGCATAAAAAAATAAAAAATGTTACAAACAAAAAGTTTGCGAACAAATATACATAAAAAATTGTCTACTATATGACAAGCTAAAGCCAAGCACATATTGTGGTGATGTAAAAGAGTTGTCAAAAAATAGTCAGCCGTTATTTGTTTCGACTTTTTACCAATGTGATTGTACGCCTAATTGTCAAGATAGGCTTTGCACTAATGAACAAGGCTTAGCTTAATATAAAATACGAATTTATTTGTCGCTATATTCAACATAGAATAACGAATTAGGTGTTTTTCGGCATAATAGAATTATAGTAGGATATTAATAGAAATTATTCCACATCTAAAAATAAGAAAAATAATAAGTTGCTTTACTTGGCCCACATCCACATACAATTGTTCAGTATTATTATGAATATACCCTGCTAACGGGATGCGAGGTGTGAGGTTTTGCACCGTCAAAATAGCCCTTCGGCCATTATAAACGTCTTTTAACATCGTAAACTAATAATGTTACACTGTATTATACAACGAAGGCGAAGCCCGGATTGACCTTCCGGCGTTTTAAGAACTCCGGTTAAACGACATGTCGGAAGGGCTTGGGGCTAGGGGGAAGAAGATGAGTGAGGATTTCGACTCGTTGTAGTTTAACTACAACAAAGCTGCTTCGCAACGTTTGTTCAACAAGACTTTGTAGCTTTGGAAATAAAATCCGAAGTTTTGCTATTCGGTTAAAGGTCGGATGATTGTAACAAACACCGCTTGGCGTTAGTGTATCATATTAAAACGAAAAAACAAGAGGATCTGGGAAAAAACGGTTAATTTCAATTAATAAACCAGCTGTAAAAGTAAACCAAACTGTAGCGATAACAGGTGCTGTTGATAGATAAGTAGTAAAATCTTTCATAAAATTCTTTTATTCTTTTAAAGTTTTTAAAAAGAAAAATAAGTTTTATCTTTATTTTTAAATAACATATCCACTATTTTTCTAATTTAAAGCAGTTTTACAAACTATCTGGCTTATGACCTATAGCGAAGCCGCTTGTGGACGTAACTACGTAATCTTGCTATATTTTATATGCTCCCCTTAGCGTGTGGCATAAAGCTGGGCAGGGGGGAGGGTCTGAGACTCAGCGTTCTTTTTAATTTTCAAGATTTTTTTGTTAGGTTAGGTGCACTACATGAATCCGAGTAATCGTCAAGATAGATAGGATTGAGGTGCGCAGCACCAATAGCTAATTGTAGTATACAGTCTTCAGCTGCAGGGTACAGTTCTTCTTCCAAAAACTAACAATAAAGTTGAGACGACTTCAGACGGCGTCAAGCCAAATAAAATTAGGTTATTTTAAAAATAACCTTTGTTAAGCGAGATACGAACTTTGAGCGATAAACGTAACAAAGGTCTTTATGTGCGTAGAACTGTAAATTCGTCCAAGGTAACGCTCGTAAAGCTCAGAACGTTGTGTGTTACTACAGGTTCATCTATGCCTGAATGGCGTGCTAATCAATAACTAATAGTACAACTATTTCAAAAATTTAGAGAATAGTTAAGTTTATTGTAATTCATAATAAAAATTTTTATTTTGTAGTTTTGGAGCGTAGCATAAGCAAAGCTTATCAAAATGAACAATGGTATTAATGGAGTTGCTCATTTATGGTTAAGGAAAGTTCATACTTTTGTCGGGTAGAGAAGGTTATTAATAGCCAGCCCCCCCTCGGATCCGTACGTGCGACTCTCACCGCATACGGCTCGAACAGTTTTTCTGAAATATTGTATAAGGTTTTATTTAGGATTTATTTTTCGATCGAGATTCAATTCAGGGGTTGTAAATCCCGTAGATTGTCAAAATCTTTCCTAATAGGTTGTCCTTCATTTTATTGCTTAATGATCATTTATGATGCATTGAAGATTTTCTGCCTTAAGTTTTTAACCTTGGAATTTACGGTTTTCCAATCAATGTCAAAATAATTGAATTCTTCGGAGTTAATTATAGCGATATTACGTGTCATTTTTTTAGTTACGTAGATATTTAATTTCATCTTAAACATTTTCACTTCCTGTTAGATTTTAGTATCGAACATGTTATAAAGGATCTATAGATTTATTTCAATTTTACTTTTCCAATTACTATCCTAATTATTTTATCAGTTCTTTCCAGGAGAGGAAATCCTACCAACCAGAAGACGTTATTTTTCTTCGTGGAAAAAAATTCCTTCTTTTTTTATTTTAGTATGTAAGCTTTAATACTATATATTCGATAAGGAATCTCCACGTCGTTAGTTGTTGCTCAGTATGTACGTATATTTATAGCAAGTATCATGATTAACGATGCAGGCAAACATCCCGACGATAAAGACTGTAAAGGTGTACCTATAGATCTTCTCAAATCCTCGCACAATTGAAGGCATATCATATATTAAGACAACGTATCTGGGTTATGAGACCGATCTGTGAATCTTGCGATTCTAGTCTTGCGATATTAGACGGATACGTGTATGATCCAAATCGCTTTTATCCCCTCCTTAATCTAAGGTTCTTATGATTTTGACCATCTACATCTGGGAATCGACTATACTTTTGAGCTTAGTGAGGTATTTATTCCAAGTATACACAGAACCTATCAACCCGCACGGTCTGCATCCCCCCTTTTGTTCATCGGATAATACGCTTTTGGTAAAAGTATGTGTAGGTGCACAGCACCACATGCCGAAGCCAGCGAGTACGTTAATACAATTCAACATAAGCTTTGTAACGGAATGCGTGTGCTTAGACACAAGATTTTGTGGTCTGTAATTTAAGGTATTTAAAGGTAGTGACGGGATTTTGGCCCATCGTGCCCAGGGCTGGATGCACTAGATTTTGTAAAATTTGTACACAAAACTTTGTGATTTCAGATCCGAGAAAAGCTTGTATGTTTTGACTACATTATTAATAACAAAGTCAAGCCCACCCAAAAGGCTAGTTTTAGGTCCTCGGCAGTGAAATCTTTTCCCTATGTAAATAAAGGTTTTGCAACGACTTTTGTTACGATTCGCTTTTAGCTATCTTATTGCAAAGTTTATATTACAACATGATCTAACTTTACAAGACTAGCCACCAAGTCCATAATAAACAAAATTAAGACTGGTTTCATGAAGAATCTAATTTAATCTGATTAAATTAGATTCTTCATAAAATTAATGGTGATCAGCTAAAGCTTCACCAATATAAGCACCAGCTAGTGTAGCAAAAACTAAAGCTTGAATTGCACTTGTAAATACACCTAGAAGCATAATAGGAATAGGAATGATTAAAGGTACAAGTGCTACAAGAACGCCAACAACTAATTCATCAGCAAGAATATTCCCAAACAGTCGGAAACTTAGTGATAACGGTTTAGTAAAATCTTCAAGTACGTTAATAGGTAATAAGAAAGCAGCAGGTTCTACATAACGACTAAAATAGCCTAAACCTTTTTTGCTAATACCAGCATAGAAATAAGAAATAGATGTTAATAAAGCTAATGCTACCGTCGTATTAATATCATTTGTAGGTGCTGCTAATTCACCATTAGGAATTTCAATCAAACGATACGGTAATAAAGCACCTGACCAGTTTGAAACAAAAATGAATAAGAAAATTGTGCCTAAAAAAGGTACCCATTTTAAATAATCTTCTTCACCAATTTGTGTTTTAGCTAAATCACGAATAAATTCCGTTACAAGTTCTGTGAAATTTTGAAAACCATCTGGTGTTGATTTTAAATCACGATTACCTAATAAACTTAAAGTTGCTATAATTGCTAAAACAACCCAAGAAGTAATAAGGACTTGGCCATGTAACTCATATCCACCCAATTCCCAGTAATAGTGTTGACCGACTGAAACTTCAGCAATTTCTAATAAAGGATTCATATATTTTTAAGAAACTTCTTACCAAAAATATTGGAAAGATATGAAATATATTTAATAATAACCAGTCGCTTATATGTTCAATAAAAATGCTCTTAGAAAGAAACAATACTATATAACAAGTGGCTGTGAAGAGCTTGTGGTTAAACGAGGTACAACGCACCTGTATATCGGGTTTACTTTGTAGCTCAGTACGAAAACATTAGGTCGTAAATCAGCAAAAACTGTTGATCACAAATTTTGGAATGTAATTTAATTACATTAAATTACAATCTAAGCTACAAACTTACTGGTGCAAAACATCTTGTTACAGAGGAGCTGTTTGTGACGTGTTGCAAACCTTTACAATCCTACGGATTGATAAAAAATCTTAGTTGAGCAAAAGCACAAACAAGAAAAGTAGCTAATGACTTTGGTTACTACGAATTGACTTATAACCACAGTAGCTGCTTTGGCACAACAAATAGTTGTGCTTATTTGTGTTACACTAGGCGCTGACCGAGCTTTATTTTGTTGTTATGATCTTAGCTACGCGAAACTACAATAATCACCATACAGTTTTTGGCCTTCGTGAGTCATAAAAATACATGAAAATTCAAGGTCGATATTGACGAACACGTTGACGGCGATGGCGTAGTACGCTGATGAGAGGGGGGCAATGATGGTAGTGAGAGAGTTTAGAATTTTGACTTTAACGTAGTAGACTTCTAGCAGAAGCGACGTTGTAGTCGTTTTATCCAAGGGTAACCTAACTTGAGCATAGTTCTTAAAAACGATAAAGTAGGTCACGGGGCTTCGCCCCTAAAACACGACGTCATATTACTAGTGTACCTGTCATTTCATACCGAAGTTATAAGTAAAAAATTTTTATTGTAGTTTTTACTATAACGTCGTTCAAACCAAGAACAACATTTGTGAGGAATCTTAGCTGTTAAGAATCCAATGCAAACGAGAGCGTAGCCCCTTCTCTCCTTTAAAGTACAACGCTTGTTATTACGGGAGTTCACCCATGGTTCTACCAAAAACTAATTCGAGACTACGTCCCGTAAGTAGCTTAACGACGTTAAGCTACGTTTCTAGTTAAGTTTTGCGAAGCCAACCCTTTGGCTTACAGCCGACTCGTTCGGTCCAAGAGCTCTTATAAGTTCAGGAACCTTTCGAGAATATCGTTTTGACTAAAAATCAATATGATTAGAGACGAGCGATATTAAACAATAAAATCACGTTCAGGGTCATATTTGTAAGAAATTGTCAAACTTCAAGACGTTAAAGGCTTAACCCCATGTTATTCGTTTCGGCAGGAGGTCTTTTATTAAATAATAAAAATGAACTTGAAACAACTACACCACGATTTCTATCCGGCCTTAGGCCGGATCAAGGTTTTCCCCCCCTTAATACCGGCAAACTATAAGGCTCAAGTATAAAGCGTTACCGTTATATGTATACTTGACGTTTTGGGTCTACGACCCTATTTTTATTTGTTACTATTTCCTGCTTTGTGGCCAGGAAAAAGCAAAAAACCAAATTAAAGAGAAGAACCTAAACCAACATAAGAGCCATAGAAGAAAACGGCTAATAAACCAATAGCTAAAGTACCTACCACAGTACCAACAAGCCATAAAGGGATACGTCCAGTAGTTCCAGTATTAGACATAAAAAAAAAAAAATTTCATTATAATTCTTATAAAAAGCTTTAAACAAAGTCCAAATATAAGTACGAAGTGACCTCAAAGGGAGAGGGGAAGCTCCTACAACGGTAGGGGGCTTTGCTCTGTGGCGTAGTCCTTACAACAGATTACGTTTTTCTTTGAGATTTGCGTAGTCTACATTTAACGACAAACACACAGCGCTCGCGCTGTTCCAATCCGGCCTATGGCTGGATGGCACTTAAACAACGTGACCTCCTTATTTTTGTTTTCGGTGGTTGTAAACCTAGTTAAACTAAATAATAGATGATAATGCGCAGCACCGAAGTTACCGTAATAACTTTGATAAAGTTTTTAAATAAAATACTACAAAAACAGTACACAACACTTTTACTTGTTTATAAAAGCTTTTATTTTGTCTTTTAAATTACCACTTTTTTGTTTTTGGGACTTATTTAGTTTTCAAAATAAGAGCCGTTTATTTTCAATTCAAAACAAATACACATAGCCACGAGGGTAGCAAGGAGGTAGTACCTTTGTAGCTTAAGTTTAGTTCTAGTTTATGATAGTTTAACTAAATTAAGCTACTAGCTTAAGAGCGCATAGGGGCTCCACCCTCATTTGTTCACCACATAACTCCAGTTGTTGTGATCGAATTTAGTTGAAGTTAAGTATAACACAGTTTAACAAAATCGGTGGAATGAAGTTGAAGTTTATTGCATTTAATAAATAGTTTTAATATAGCGTTAAGCTACGTTGTAGCTTAACATTCGCCACAAGTTCTATTGTTGAGATGCCTTCGCTTGTCTTTAAATTTGTAACAAAAAGAGATACGCGCCGGTAAAATGATTATACGATTCATAAAGATTTATTTGCCCAAAAGGGCTCATAATAGAAGCATTCGACGCTCTTTATGAAGTTGCTTATTTTACGCAGCTTAACCTAGTTATGCAACTTTATGGTACAAGCCGCTAAGTTTTTTGCTATTGACTTCATAACAAGTTCATTGTAAATGTAATGTTTAATTTTGTTTTAAATAAACATTCCCGATGAGTAACGTCATTTAACTACGACATGGAGAGCTCGATTATGTTAAGCTACATTTTAGTTTAATAATTCGGTCTAAGGCCGAATTATTAAACTAAAATGTAGCTTTTTACCCGAAGGGAACGCATGCGTGGAAGTTCAATTGGGTGCATGATATTGATATGTAAGAATTTTACGTTAGTTTCGCCGAAGTTTATATTACTAAAAACATTTGAAATTTTAAATTGCTCGAAGCTAATACAATGAACTAAAAAACAAAAAAGAACTTACTCAAAGTTTTTTGATTCAGACCTTGCTGATTTTATACATTTTTATCTTAATTTTCTTTATTATTAAAATGTATATTTTATTGAGTTTCCTTAATAATACTATCATCTAACCAGTCTAAGGTGCATAGCACCGGAGGACCAACGTACATAGAACTATTTTTCACGTTACGTATGTTTTTAATATTTAAAATAAGATAAAATCTTTGCTTTACTGTAAAAAATTAAACAAGGTTAAACGAAAATGTGTGCGTGGCACTTTTTTTAGTTAACAACTTGGGCCAAGTTGTGGTTTAACACCAACAAAGTCACAGCGAAGCCTAAACGACAACCTCAGATCGTCGTATTGTTTAACATTATTAAACCACATTTTCGAATAAAAACTTAGTTTGACTCTGTTAAGCTACAACGTGCATAAAAAACGTTTCCCGAGAGGGAACGCTAAAGCCAACAATGTGGCACGATTTTTAGTTTATTGACTCAAGGGCAACTGAACTTTAACGACGTGAGCGGTAAAAATTTTAAAAATAGGATTTCAAATTAGTGACACGCACAGGATGAAGCTTTTAAATTACTTAGTAACCGTGAATATCTTGTGATCTGTTGAACTATCTGTTGTAAGACCGCAAAATTTTTTTAAAGGTGAATCCCCTTAGATCACTTATTGTATCGTTGTCATATAAGTAATACGTAGTTTAAGAGCTTTTGTTCGCATATAACGCGTTAGAAGTGTTGTGGCGAGAGCAATTCGTATATTTTTGAAAGAAACAAAAAAATTTTAAAAAAGCGGACTTTAAAATTTTTTTTTCACAGCGCGTTGCGCCTAAAAAGTAAATAACAGCTTCTGTCTTTGTGTTTTTGAAAAAGGGCAGTTCAAGTGTTCTTGTCACCGTATTTTATTAGGTAAATCTAATTTTTTTCACGAAGTGACTTCTGTCACTTTGCGTAGCTAAGAGCAGAGTTCTTGTTGTGGCATGATAAAAGCACGTGGCCACAACATTTGTCGCCTTTTGCAATTGGTGACGCTTAGAGTTGAGTCAACGATTTTTAAAACTAAAAGTTATTTTATCTTAAATAAATAATTATGTTTTAACCAGATTAAGCGATTTTTTATAGTTTTAATTTCAAGTTTTAAAAAAAAATAATTAACAAATTAACGGAGCTCGTTTAGTACATAAGCTGGGAATCTGCTATGTTGAAATTTTGACCCGAGGTCTACTATAACAAAGATTAGTGACCCGAACTTATGTTGTACGAACGAGGACTTAGGCTTCCTCTTTAGACTCAATTTTCAAAAAGAGCTTATATTTCTATTTTTATAAAAATATCTTTTTTAATATTGAATTATTTGTTAGTTTTGGGAGCTTAGAGATATCATCGTTAAAATGTTTTAACTACAATCAGGGTAAAGCCTACGTTATAAATAAAGTCTTTATGGCTTAAGAGGGTGTTCATGTACAATAACTTTCGGCGTGTGGTTATGATAAAGCTTTAACATTGCTGTTTTGCTGTCTTTGTTACACATGATCTTGTGGTTTGAGGCATGAACTTGGCCACATAGTAAGTAGTCTAGTTTTCTAAACGTAAGCCATTTTCAGAATAGGTGCTTTGCACTAAAGAGTGGCGGAACGATCTTTAAGCAAAGCCCGATCGTTGTTCCTAAGTTCTATAGTTGTTTAAATCTTTAGTTTCATACGGGTTAAGGGCTTTTAGGTAGGTTTGTTGTAGTTTAACTACAAAGTACTCAAAGTCTAACTCGATAGTTCCGACGTAGTACGTCTATGCTTGTGCTGTTGGGCTTCGCCTTATGCACCGCATTAGTATTCTGAGAATTTTGTAAAATTTGGCCCGAAAAAGTGTAATGGTTTATTTCCTCGAAATTAATGAATTGCTATACATAAAATAAAAATCAGGGTTTAAACTATGCAAAAAAATACGTTATCGTGTCGCACCCACTTAACCATATAAAAATAATTCCTAATTGACCAAAATGTGCACTAAATACTTTTCGAGAAATTTCTTCTAAATCGCTTGTATGACTATCAAAGTCATGAGCATCTGCGTGAAGGTTCCAAATCCAAGTTGTTGTATTTGGACCTTTTGACAGAGTACGTGAAAAATGTCCTGGTTTAGTCGGGTAGGTTTTTATCGAGTTGTCAAGTTCTTCTGTTTAACGACGGGCAAAGCCAGAAAATAATTTTTGTAATTTAATTACAGTCTCGAAGGAAGAACCCTATATGAGCTTTGCCAATTCTAAAATGGAATTTCATTATAGTTTAACTCCGTAGTACGTGGCACTTTATTTTTTAGCTTAAAGTGCTTAGTTTAGTTAAAGGCATGTTTTGCCCAAGCCGTTTATCACAACTTCTTTGTGAAGAGAGCCTAAGGCCATATTTTAAGTTAATTGTAAAGTCCCTTGTTAAACTACGTTAAATTATGTTCATTTATGTGGATCTCAAAAACCTCCCAAAGAACCGTACGTGCGTGTTTCAACGCATACGGCTCAAGCACTCAAAAAATAAAAATCAGTTGTGTAATTGCTACAATTTTGTGATTAGTAACTATGTTACTTAAGTTAGTTTATTCACAGCCTAGTGCTATGATATAGCCTTTCAGGCTTTGCTTATAACCAAACTTCCCACAACGAAACTTGTAGTATTGTAGTATAACCTCCGGCTTTGTTGCCAAATCATGTGGCATAAAATAATTTAATTTAGTTCAACTACCTATATTCGTAGTAAGTTATGTTGTTAAAGTCTGTTCCTAGCTTGTAGCTTAACTATAGTAAAACTATAAATCAACTGCTCTAAACTCTAGTAAACGAGTAGCGTAACGATCGGCCCGTAGGCCAGATGCCAAAGAAAAACTTTGTTGTAGTTGAACTCTAATAGAGCTTTATACCTTTGGATGAAGACTTAATCTATAAGAGGCGAAAGCCCACGCTCCTAGTTGTTGTCGCGTTTTTATTGTCATTTTGTCATATAAAAAGTTCTCTCTTCTGGAAACTCACAGTGCGTAAGCACTGTCAGGTTCTGTGTTTTAGAGGAATGTAACCTTTTGATGATACTATCCAGCCAAAGGCTGGATAATAGTTTTGAGCAAAAAGAGATAATCGCTGTCGATATACTATAACGTAGCTTGTTACATTATAGAGCGTTACCACGTGGTAATACTTCTTCTGGGAATACTAAACGTTCATGTGGTTGGTCTTGAGCAGCCATCCAAGCACGGATACCTTCGTTAAGAAGGATGTTTTTAGTATAGAAAGTTTCAAATTCAGGATCTTCTGCTGCACGGATTTCTTGTGAAACAAAGTCGTAAGCACGTAAATTTAATGCAAGGCCAACAACCCCAAGTGCACTCATCCATAATCCTGTTACAGGAACTAATAACATAAAGAAGTGTAACCAACGTTTGTTAGAGAAAGCAACACCAAAAATTTGAGACCAGAAACGGTTAGCTGTTACCATCGAATAAGTTTCTTCAGCCTGTGTTGGGTTAAAAGCACGGAAAGTGTTTGCACCATCACCATCTTCGAATAATGTGTTTTCTACAGTAGCACCGTGAATAGCACATAATAAAGCCGCACCTAGAACACCAGCAACACCCATCATGTGGAATGGGTTTAATGTCCAGTTCAATTTGTTATGCTCGGGCTCTTTATCCGGAGCTCTCCTCTTTTCAGAAGAGTATCGGACTATATCATTATCGCACTGCCTGCGATACTGGGCATTCGTGGGCTCTACAAGAGCCTAGTCTCTGCACCTTTGTTTGTAAGGATCTTTTTAGAGCTGAAAGGAACATTGGTTACAAGCATCGAATATTGTAGTTGGTGATAATAGCAGCTGTATTACAAATGAATTTGTAATACTACAAGCTCCTACCTCACTAAGTACAAATCAGAATTATTTAAACGTTCCATCTGACTTACGTTCACGTTTAGATGTAAAGTCAATAACACTTTGCTTACCACAACAATGAAGGCCAGTTTTACATCTTTTATAATTTGTAACCGTTGTTTCAAAAGTTTCACCATGACTAAGGCATCTTACTATAATTTTATCTTGGCTATTAAAAGAATTGCCCGTTACAAGTTTATGGTTACGTTGTTTTAATAACTCTAACAGCTCTTTTTTTTTGCGCTTAGCTTGCGCAATAACAATGTCTTTAAGATCCTTACTAACAATTGGCTCAAGGTAACCATATTGAGTTGGCAATGTAACATTAGGGTAGAAGTTCTTACAGAACTCTTCAAACTGCGCTCGGGTGTTTTGACCATGACCATATATTTTATGACATAGATGATGTACCTCTTTAGCTAATACAACACCATTATTGACGTCATACTGCAGTGCTGGAGCTTCATACCAACTAAAAAGATGATGACATTCAAGGTCAGTTGTTTGTCCTGTAAGGATGCAACAGTATCCATATTTCATTAATATAGCTTGTTTCCACTTTGAATATTCCAAAGGATCATAGTCACGTGATTTACCAAGACCGTGCTTATAATTACCGTGGTCAGGACCTCGTTTTCTCTTAGAGGCATTATTTGTCTGGTTCAAGCTATTATCGGACGGGTCAAAGCTTGTGTTATTAACTGAATTGTCAGTGTTACAGTTTAAAGGGTAAGTATTTTTAATTTTATTTATGCCGAAAACAATTTAGGGTTCCTTGAATTAACCCAGTTTTGCAACTAGCTTTTAAGCTAAAAGTCACCATAAAGGAATGAAAGCCTTGGAAGAATAGAATAAAACGGAAGATAGCAGCAACACCAAAACTTGGTGCAAAGAACCAACCTGATTGACCTAATGGATAAATTAAGAAAACAGATACGAATACAGCAATTGGTGCTGAGAAAGCAATAGCATTATATGGACGTAAGTTTACTGAACGAGCAATTTCAAATTGACGTAGCATAAAGCCTATTAGAGCAAAAGCTCCGTGTAAAGCTACAAATGTCCATAAACCACCAAGTTGACACCAACGTGTGAAATCACCTTGAGCTTCTGGACCCCAAACAAATAAAAGAGAGTGAGCCATACTGTTTGCTGGTGTTGATACAGCAGCAGTTAAGAAATTGCAACCTTCTAGGTAAGAAGTAGCTAGACCATGTGTGTACCATGATGTAACAAAAGTTGTACCAGTTAACCAACCACCTAATGCAAAGTAAGCACAAGGGAAAAGTAATAAACCTGACCAACCAACGAATACGAAACGGTCTTGACGAAGCCAGTCATCAGCGTCATCAAACCATGTACGTTTTTCTTGATATGTACCAATCGCTATTGTCATAGCGTGTATCTCCGAAAATAAAAAACAACTCATCGTTACGTTAATTTTAGGGTAAAATTATCCGAAAGTAGGCCGAATACCAAAAGGGTACCTAGTTTAAGCTGCGCCGTGACTTTGTTAAACTAACATCATGGCTAAAGACCTAATTTTATTTTAAAAATTTTAATCGTTTTGTAATTTATATTATAACAAAAAAGCAAATATCTAGAACATTTTTGAAAATCTAATTTAATTACATTTGTTTCCCTTCGGGAAACTTACAGTGCGTAAGCACTATCAGGTATACACACCTAACTTAACTTTAGGCTCCGCCGTGACAACGTTAAACCTTCCACAAAACATATTAAGTTGCTGATAGAAGCGAGGTTGAAATATACGACCTAATATTGTATGTAAAAATGTATACTTAAATTAATAAATATTTAAAATATTATAAAATATAAAATAGGTATTTAGTTTTATAGAGTTAAAAAATTATATATTTTAAACAACAATAAAATCTTGTAATAATAATTTCTGCAAAGAACTAGAGATAAGATAGATAATCGGAATCCAGCCATTTGTCTAACATATGCAATTTTTAAATTTTTTAGTGCATGCAAAAAGCTAAGCAATATAGAACTTAAAGAATGTAGCTTAGTACGTTTGGCAGAACCAACAAACTAAGTAGAAAGGCTCAATTGTTGGCCTTGTTTGGTGCGACGCACTTAATAGCTAAAAGTTGGAGTAACTTAGGCATTGTGGTTTAACATTATTGTTGTTTACATTGGCGACCTACTTCGTTTGGTTGAAATTGCGTCTTTTACTTTAAGCTCAGTAAGCTTAACAGACTTGTTGGTTAAGTTTCTTGAGCTTACACATAACCATACAAGTGGAAAATTTATTATGTAGTTTCACTCTAATCAACATAAGTAAACAGTATTTAGATTAACGTGATTTGTTACGATTAAAACGACATCATTTTTTAAGTACTTTGTTGGAAAAATCGAGGACTTATGCGCGGAGTTTTGTTGAATTTGTAGATGTCTTGTTCGCATATACTATTTTGGAAAATTTGTAAAACTTAGTCTTGACGCGCTCATTATATTGTCATTATATTGCTCCTTAACTAAAAAAATTTGCTAATTGCCTACTAATTAATATAAGATGCAATTTTTACTCTTAAATATTAAAAACTATTTGCTATTAATTTTCCTGTTACAGGTATATAGTTTTTGTAGTTTACGATTATTAAACTTTTGCTAAAAAAACCTTCAGCTTAGACTGGTTCAAGGAAGATCATGCCCTGTAGATTTGGTTAGTAAGCTCAGAATCGTTAGTTTAAGTTCGTTGTAACAACTAAGCATATTTTAAGATGACTCATAATATTTGGGTGCAAAGCTCTTTGCACTTGGTGTTGTGACTTAAATATATTAAAAATATAAACTACTAGTTCTGAGCTATGATTTCCTATTAACACTATAAATAAAAGACAACATATAAGCTTAAGTTACAGCCAACGTCTTTCAAAAGCACTATGTGCTTTGGTGGCTTGTAAGTAAATCAAGGCTTTGCCCTATTAGTAGATTAACAGTGTTAAGTTTGGCGAAACCAATTATCCGGCCTTAGGCCCGATAGTCGTTTAGTGACAAATCCATTGATTACAACTCCGTTGTAAGTAACATCTGCGCTTCGTTCAGCTACATTGTTTTTTACCATAATCCGTAAAAATGTTTTTTAATTCAGTTAAAACATAATGTAGTTTGATTGTCTAAACAAAATCAAACTAATCAAAAACTTAAGGCCGTTAGTTAAGCTACATTATGTTTTAACGGGCCAGCCGAATGCGAATAAGGATTGTACTATTTTTGTTACAGCAGCTTCGTTGCAATTTTTCAAATTAGTGGCAAAGCTCCGTAAGCGACTTAAGCAACAACGTCACTTAAATTTAAGCTTCGTCGTAACAATGTATATAACAGAGTTCTTAGCACAGGCCTATGGCTTTTATAGACATATAGCTTACTCTATTAATGATAAAATATAGTTAGATCACAAGCTACGAGCAAAGCAGTGCTTGCATCGTACACTATATAAATTCAAGCCCATGCGTCGTTAAGAGAGGTGAAATATACCAGTACGTTGTAGTTTAGCTACAAGACCATGCTTTGCAATCAAGCGACCTAACGGCAAGATTTATACAAAAAGGAGGTTCTTAGCTGTGGCGTGTGGGCTAAGTTTTATTCCAATTTTGTACTTTAAAAATTTTTATCATGCACGCTTATTGAAAAAACAAAAAAATTATGTTTAACTCAATTTTTCTTTTTAACAATTCACTACAAATAAATTTTGAATATTCGGCATTACTCAAAATGGCTAATTTACAAAAACAACGTAACTTATGTTTTAACTTAATTTACGTAAAGCAATATTATCTTCAACAAAATAAAATAAAAGGTAATGCTTTTGTGGCGCAAGCGCCTAATGATGAATCTAATCAAAGCATCAACGCTTGCGCCTTGAATCTACAATTAAAAAATTTCTTAAAAAATTACAAATATGAAAAACTTATAAATAACTATAAAGAATTTAATAGGTATCGCACACGAACAGAAAAAGTAAAACTTGAAAATAACATATTTCTAAAGGCCAAATATAAAATGGTATCTCCTGGTATTAAACAACAAGTTTTTAATCAAAAAATTAATACTTTAACTGCGTTTTTAGGTAAAGCAACCTACATGAATCCCAATTTTGACAATGATAATTTCATAAAACAAGCCGCGTGCATAGCACGCGTATTAAAATCTCAACCTTTTTTTTCTAAACAAACGCATGTTTTTACATCAACCTCAATTTTTATGTTTTTAAAAAAAAAAAAAAATAAATTAAAAACGGTACATGTTTTACAAAATATGAATAAAACAAAAGGACTTGTTTTAAAACATAATTATAGAACATATAGTTTTTTACAAACGCTTTTAGCTAAATATTTAGAAACAACACCTAACACAAAAACCAATTTAGTCTATACATCAAATTGTGTTTCATATGAAACGTTTCTACAAAAACAGGGGTTGTGCAACTTTGTGACGAAGTCACAGCCGCCACAAGCGTTTTTTTTTACAAATGCCTATATTACAACGCTAAAAAAAAAAATACAAAATCAACACGTTATTAGTACAGATCAACATTTTCTTTTTAACAAAATAAATACTAAATCATTTTTAGGTTATTGGTTAATACCTATTGCTGGTTTTGCTTTTATTACGCCTAACATTTTCTCGAATTCAATTTTTCATATGTTTTCAACTCCGTCCTATCATGGCAGTGTTTTATCTTTACATGCATTACCTATAGATATCGATACTATAAAAATTGGTTATACCGTTTCACCAAAAATTTTATCAGGTAAAACTAGTTTATGCTCTGCTGAAGGTTTAAACCAAACAGATTTAACTTTTTTAAAACAAAATGACTTATTACCCTTTTCTTATCAATCTAGCGAGTCTTTGATTATAAAAAAAACATTTAATAATTTATATAACTATATTAAAGCTAAAACAACTCTTTCTAAAACTTCTAATAAAATTAGCCTTACGACTAATTCCATTCCTATAACACAAACAATTGTAAACTCTCAAAAAAATGAGATAATTAATTTTTTGCGTAATTTTGTTACAAAAAATGCTCAGATGTTACAACCAATGCCTAATTATATACAAAAAAAATCTATAAAAAATGTTAACACTCAAATTCAACTATCTAACAATTTAATGCCTTTGGCTGTTTTTCACTCTTTAAACAACAAATTTAAATGGCTGCACGAACATTTTCTTATTTTTAAAAATAATATATATTCATTGGCAAAGCCATCTTTCAGTTTTGATCGTAACAAAATGTTCCAAGGCTCTGTAGCCCCTTTTTATATTGTTTCACAGTTTAAAAATCCAGAGTTATATTTTAAAAATATGTTGTATTTAAGGACAATAAATCCTTTATATTCAAATCTAAAATTAAATAATGATGTTTCTTTTATAAACGATAAAAAAACATTAAAAATATTAAAAATTAAAATTATTAAATTAAATAAAACGCAAAAAAAAAGAAACAATCGTTTGCAATTAACGGATAGACTAAACAAACTAAAAATTTTCTGTGGTAGAACAGAAAATATTAGCAGGAACGGATTCCTCCAAGGAATTAACAAGCCGATCATTTCCAAACAGTTTAAAACAACAAATTTTAATGAAACAATTATTGATTCTAAACCGTTTGATAGTTATAAAGAAAGTTTAAATTTAATAAATTTAATTTTAAAACATAAAATTCCAATAATCTATTGTAAAAATATTTTAAATAAATATAACAACCTCAACAAATTTAAACCTATGTTAAAAGTAAATAATTTTGAAAATAAAAATAAAATAATACTTAACTATTTTTTATTGAATTATGAAATTTTTAATACAACAAAACCATTAAAATTAAAATATAATTTAATTAAAACAATTTTGGATGTTTCTAAAAATAAAAAGAATGATTTATTAAAAATTAATCATAGCTTACCCAATTATTTAAATTCCTCATTAATAAAGCCAATTTTATTGGATGTTTTTACAAATTTTAAAATAATATCAACAAGATTTGAATACAATCAAAACTTAACAAACAACCTTTTCCCAAGTAATTTAATGCCTTCTCTTTACAAGAATTATGTCACGACGCAAGCGTCTAATAATAAAATTATACAAAATGTTAGATTATGGTTCTATGATAAGCAAGGTGTTAAAAATAATACTTGTTACAAAACTAAACCTTTTATAGTTAACAAAAGGCATGAAATTTTTTCAGAACGAGCGTTTCATCTGAGTCATATCGGAAAAACTTCTTTTTTAGCTTTGTCATCAAAAGAAAATTTAAACTCTTTATCCGTTTTATTTAAGCACCAAAAAATGTTTAAAAATAAAACAGAAATTCAAAAACAAAAATTACAAATACAAAAAAAACGCAAAGCTAAAAAACAAAGATTAGAAACGCGTCGTCAAAAAAAACGTACACGTTTTTTTCCACGTCCAACTTGGTTACGTTATCGAATGTTTTTAAATATTATAAACCAACGAAAATTTACTGTAGTTGATTCCAATATAAAAAACGCCAACAAAATCGCTTTCTCCGTAAATGTTTTTAAAAGAAAAAACAAAGTTTTTAAGAATTTGTTTTTATCCAGAATAAATTTTAACTTAATTAGCTTGAATGGCATTAAGCTAAATTACATTTTTAAAAATTTTTTGATTTCAAAAAATAATATAAAAAATAAAAAAAGCGTTGTCTCTCAAATCATCTTAAAAAAAAATAGACTAATAAAAGATTGTTTAAATAAATCACACGAATTTTATCCTTTTTTTAATATTCCAATAAAAACTTTTAAAAAGAAACATTCGTTTAAAAAAATGAGTTTACGCGATATAAAAATGGGTACTAGCTACGTAAAAGCAATTTATATAAATTTCAAAAATCAAAAAACAAATAACCCCCCACCTCCAACAGAAAAAAATAAAGATAAAGCTACAATATTTAGAGATTTTTGGATTTGGGCTTATAATAATACACTAACAAATAACATTAATCAAAAATTATGGTGGCTATTACCAAATAACACGAGTTTGTTTATTAATTATTTTTTTTCGGATCTTGTAAATCTTCAAAAATTTTCTATCTCACGATCTAATAACACTTTTATAAAAAATATAAAGCAAATAAAAAATATTTTTGCAATTGCAAGGATAAATTGGGCATTAAATAAAATAAATTATAATTCTTTTACGGATTATAATAGACGTTATAATTTGTGGGGGGTTCAAAAATTGCGCAATCAAAGCAAAAATAATAAAACAAAATTTTTAGAAAAACAATTTATTGACTTTTTTAATAAGAATATTTTTTTAAATAAAAACTTGAGTTCATTCTATAAAAAAATAAGTAATAAATTAAGCCAAAAAACCCAAAAATTAAACTATATAACAAATTATTCCTACAACTCGGCTTATTATCATTGTTTAAAAACAAAAAATATAAAAATTTTTAACAATTTTTTTTGGTCTAATTTAAAAATTAAAACATTAGTAAAAAATACTTATTTTTTAGATAAACAACAAGATACTTTTTTAGTTTTAACATCAGATCCTAACATTTTTAAAAAATTATTAGAGTTCACGTTCAATATTAACCCGGTAGAAAAAAATTGGAACATAATGGCATGCCATAATGTTTATTTTCCTGCTAATTTTATAGTTCCTTTAATAATTAGTTGTTTAGTTGTTTTGCATATATGTACTTTACTATCACTTGTAAGTATTAGTCAAGTACGTTGCTTTATTAAATTTCATTTAATTTTAGTTTATAAACTTTCTAATGTTTACACAAATCTTTTAGGGTATGTTCCTAAACGATATTTTAGCAAGGTAATACTAAACCCTAAAACTTTTGATTTTTTTACCAACACAACTACACCTACTTTTAAAACAAATTTACTGTTATTTAAACAAAATCAAAGGAGATTGTTAACTATTTTAAGCTTTAATTTATTAAAAAAAGAATTTAAAAATAAACACAAAGTTCGTTTAAATTTACCTAAATTAGTTAAATTAAAAACGCAAAACCTTGCTTATTCAAATAATAGCAGCAATATAAAACTTTTTATTGCAAATAATTTAAATATTATATATTCAAAAGTTAATATTATTAGCCCTAAAACAACATTTTTAAAGCGTATTAATGTCATTCCATTACAACCAAGTTCTTTAATAGCACAAACTTTGATAACTATAAAACATAAAACTACAATGGATAGAAAAAAAGTTGTTAGAACTTACAATATAAATCAAGGGAACTTTTATTTCAAAAAAATGACTAATCTCAAAACAAATCGTACGTTTAAATTTTTTAAAAAAACACTAGTAGGAACATTTTTTTATATGATTGATTTATTTCAATCATCAATAAGAACAGTTTCTGGTTTTTTTGAAAAACCAGCGGAATATACAACAACTTGGATTGCATTTGGTTTTTTAGTAGAATGGTCTTCTGATCCAATCACAATTATCCCAGAAAATGTTGATATTTCTATTTGGAATGTATTTTCGAAAATTGCACGAGAAAAAAATATTCAATTTGTGTTCAATTCTTATTATGGTTTAATAACGTTATTCAGTATATTTAATACTAAATATCAGTTAAATTTATTTACAAACTCTTATGGTAATTTAAATATAAGTAGCTTTCCTGTTTTATTGACAATTTCTTATTTATTACAAAATCGAATTAAGCACTTTTTTGATATATTTATGGAAACTATTAGCCAATCTGATACTGATTTAATTGCAAGACAAGGAAAAGGTACTTTGTTTTGGGATATTTGGGCTGATTTTTTAGTTACGGCAGCAGATTATTATAATATTAACATTGCTGCTTTGTCAACGATTAAAGCAGAACAAAACGCACTTATTGAAAATATTTCAAATGATTTTGGTACTTTAGTGAATCCAAAACAAATGAAAATAAAAACCATTATGACTTGGTTACTTCACAATAAAAAAGATTTTAAAATCAATCAGTTAAAAAAACATTTAATATCTTCAAATTTTTATCATGATGCATTCAATAAAAAAAAACAATTGTTTATGAAATTATATTTCGTTGACCAAATAAAAGATTTGACAAAAAAAGAAGAAACAAGTTTAAATAATGCTATTCAAATGCTCTTGTCACCAAATATTATTTTTTGTAACCCAAAAAAAGGAGTTACGGACTTGCTTAATAATATTAGTAGCAATTTAGGCGCTTGCGCAATACAAGAATCAAAATTAGAATCAATATTAGCTAATTTTAATCGATGGTCAATAAATCAATATATTACTTATCAATCATGGCATAGTCATAACGGTAGTAATAATGCAAATGGCGATTTATTTATTGATTACCATCTACCAAAATCTTTTTCACATATTAGAGCTATTCAATATAATAGTATAGTACAACAACCGATAGGCACTATAATTTGCCAAATTTATTCAGGTATTTTTAATCAAAAAATATCTAAAAATTTATTACTTGTCAATACAAAAACAACAACAAAACAAATTTTAGGGGCAAGCCCCGTTATCAATTATAATGCATCATTAATACACGCATTAGCAGGTGAAACGGAATTAAAAATTGTGACAGATAATGCACAACGTTATGCTTTAGTGAATCGTGGTTTTGCTATAGGTATAAAATTATTAAGAGATGTGTTTGACGCGATTGCATTAAATACTCCTTGTATTTTTTTATTAGAAGATATACATACTATTGGTGAAAGACGACCAATGTTAATTTCCGATTCTGGTGGAACATTGACCGATGATATTGGTGATATACAACTTGATTTTTTTGGTAGTCAACGTGATGAAGTCCATGAAAAAAATCAAGTTGTATATCAATTAACACGTCATGCTATTACACATTATAAAAAACCCTTTAGAGGTGATTATTCACTTTGTTTAACACCAGATCACGATGTTTTAACTACCAACGGTTGGATTCCAATTAACCAAGTTACAACAGATCATACAGTTGCAACGTTTAATCGTAAAACAGGTGAACTTTCTTATCAAAAACCAACTAAAGTTTATCATTACGACCATAAAGGACCTTTATACCACGTAAGAAATGAACAAATAGACTTAGTAACAACATTAAATCACCGAATGTTAGTACGAAATGGGCATATTCCTGGGAATTCTCTCACAAATTATAACTTAGTTCCTGCTAAAGACATCATAGGTAAGCGCGTTAAGTATCTAAAAACAGCTAACTGGAATAAAGAAGATTATCAATTTGTATTACCTTCGGTAACGTTATACCTTAATTGTATCGAACCACCAAAAATAGTAGATATGGAAGCGTGGTTAACTTTCTTCGGTTTATGGATGGCCGAAGGCTGTGTAACAAAGAATAACATCCGTTACGAAGTAATCATCACGCAAAAAAAGAAAAATGCTGCAAAAATCATTCAAGAAGTCATCCAAAACCTCGGCTATACCTATAACAAAAGTAAATTTAATTTTAGAGTTCAGAACAAGCAATTGTATAAATATTTGGAGCCTTTAAGTGTTCGAGCTCCACAAAAACAACTTCCTTGGTGGGTTTGGGAGCTAAGCCAAAAACAAGCAAGAGTTCTTCTTGAAGGTATGTTCCTTGGTGACGGTTCTTTCTGTAGTTCAGGAAAAACAAGAGTTTATTATACTTCTTCTGTAAAATTAGCAGATGATGTAATGCGTTTAGCATTGCATGCTGGCTGGAGTGGTAATAAATATTTAAGTGTTTCTAAAGGAACGGTTAGCTACATTGATGGTAAAAAGATAACAGCTAAATATGATAATTGGAGTATTTCCATTATCAAAAGCCGTAACAATCCTACAGTTAATCATAGGCATTCTAAAGAACAAGGGTTTCAAATAGAAGAACTTATTCAATACGAAGGATCTGTTCATTGTTTAAGTGTACCTAACGAAACTTTTTATGTCCGAAGAAATAATCTTCCTGTGTGGACTGGGAATTCGATCCCAACAAATCTCTATTTAGCCGATTTGTTTTTAAAATTACCTACGCAATCAACAAGTAATTTAAGTATAGTTGAAAACCATAATTCAACAATTAAAAATAAGATCAAAAATCAAAGCTTTTTAAACTTTTTTTCTTCGTTAAAAACTTCTTATATTAATATTATTAGACAAGCTAAAAAAAAATTAGCACCACCAAGTACTTCTCCATTTTCTGTTCTATTATTAAAGGAAGAAAAAAAATTACAACCAAATAAAATTGTCGAAGAATTACCTTGGACGGGTTTACCTAGTGAACAATTATCAAGAAAACCACGTGCTTCTTATTCTGTTAGAGCTAAAGTTGCAATGTTAGCAGAATTATCTTTATCTAACATGGCAGCAAAATTAGATATGATTACAGATTTACTTGTTATTATTGACAGCGTAAGAAGTAATAAAGGATTTGTCGTATTTGCTACAACAGATATTCCACACATCTTAGATCCAGCTTTACGTCGACCAGGTCGACTTGATGAAACAATATGTTTACCCGAGATTAGTAATAGTACATATTCAAATTATGAAATCATTAAATCTATTTGTTTAAAAGATTCTAATTTTAAAGCGGTAGTTAAACAAGTATCGATGGGATTACCGATCCCTAAGTATTTTTCAAATACGCTTTCTAACGTAATATTACATTCAAATGATGTTTTAATTTTAAATCATATAAAAAAAAGCTGTAGTCTGGAAAAACGTGCTCTTCTAATTAAACAATGCTTGTACTTGCGTCCAAATTCAATATGTCAACAAGTTTCTGAGTTACACAGCACTTTTACGGCGCAAGCGTTTAATAAAAAACAAAAAAATAAAGCAACCGCTTATTATGAAGTTGGAAAAAATTTATTAAATTTTTATTTAAATATGTGCCTGTGCACGAATCAATTAAATATAAAACCTATTCCATTACTAAATAAAATATTTAAAACAACAAATGTTTTAAACCTAAAAACTATAAATTCTTTAAGCCTTTATGATTGCAACATAATATTACATTCAAAAAATAAAATAGTCTTACAATTAATGTTACTTTTTGGTGGAAAAATAGGTCAATTATTGGGTTCTAAAAATTTTGTAAATACAATTAAGTTACAATCAAAAAACGCTATATTGCAAAGAGCAAGTTTCTTAACTTTTGATTCATCCAAATTATTAGAAGCGGTCTTCTCACCGACCTTATTTGGCTTTGACGGCGAATGTATATCATTACAAGTAACACCGAATGAAAATTTAAGAATCACGACATCAATGTTGTTATCTTTTATTTATAAACGTTATTTATATAAAAAAAATTTAATAGTACCAAAACTATTAAGTTTTACAGATGGAAATATTTTAGAAGAACCTCCTTGTCCACCTTTTTCAAGTTTGTTAATTCCTGCTAAACGTTTTGAAAATTATAAACGTGTTTTTTATGATAGTATTGTTTCTAATAAAATGGGTCAAAGAAAAGCACAGATTTCTTTTATTGAAAAACTACAAAATCAAACCCAATTACGTAAGATAAAAGAATTAAAAAATCTTTTTAGCGATGCCCAGAAATCAAAAAAAGCTACACAAAATTCGGTTCAACAAGAGCAGCTTAAACAATTCGGGAATTTAACCACAGTTCCAGATGAAAATTTCGTACAAACAACTACCAATATAAATTGGTATTATCAAAATAGAATTTTAAAACGTCACGGTTATTATTTAACAAATCAATGGTGGAATGGTCAGCTTTCTGAACATAACGTAGAAACCGTTTTTTTAAGTGATATTGATTGGAGATCTAGTTTTATTAAAAATAAACAAATATCAACAAAATTTCAACAAAAAAATAGTTCGGATGGTTTAGATATTTTATTAGATTTTCCTGATAGTGATCAATATTATAATCCACGTCGTAGACGTTGGTTATTAAATAAAGGCGATTGGAGTTTTTGGTTTAATTTTGATAAAGTGTATTCAGAAGAAATTGTGTCTACGTGTATTTTAGAAAGCATTATAGAAACTTATAGATTTCTTCACAATAATACTGAAGTATTAGATTTTGTTACATGTAAATTTATAGTACACAATTACTATCAGCGTAAAACGCAAGTAGTACATGAAAAAATCACATATCCAAAAAATGATAGAATGTTACAACGTAGATCTTCACAGTCTTTAAATAATAACTTAGTGAAAGCGATTCCAAAAAAGGAATTAAAAACTATAATAACAAACAGTTTTCAACGTTTTTAAATCAATCTTTTTTAGCAGCGACTTCTAACTTTTAATTTTGAGACGCTAAAGCCAACTGCCAATATAGCAGGCTACTAGCATTATGGCATCGGAACTTACTCACAGCGCTCGTGCTGTGAGTAAAATTTTTATTGAACTACGTTAGAGCTTTCCTACAAAATAGTTTGTGTTTGTTTACAACGTCGTTTAAACAAGGGCTAAGTCCAATAATACAGCCTCGGGCTGTAGATTGGACTTATACCACGAGAATTTGGAACTCAAAATATGCTACCGTAAGCAGTATGTGGAGCTACCAGCCAAATACCAAATACATGCGTTACATTACAACACGAATGGAATTCAATTTCATCACGGCGGAGCCTAAATTCTAATACAAGACCTGATGGCTGGTTCTACCATAGTGTAGTCTAAAACACTTTAACTTAACTATGTTAGGGTTCTTTACTGAGCTCCTTAAACGATTTAATACAGGACAAGATTAATTTAACAAGTACCTTAGGCCTTTTATTTTCACACAACTCCATATCACAAATCTTCTAAAAGATCAGCTATCAAGCAACTATAAAAGCCTTTGGCGTATGTAGTTTTATCATAGTTTTTAGAAAGTGTTTTGCACAAAGTTATACCAACGTAGCTGGTCACAGTGTGAACAAGAATTAAACACTAATTTTTAATTCTGTTAAATTAGACATCTAGACATCAGAGCCGTTGTCTTTTTAAATAAACACACATCACAACAAACTAAAGTTAAAGATCTAAGTAATGGAACTACACAATTGCCATTTATCACAAAATAGATAGCTAATTAAAACAAATATCCATGAATTGTATAATTTAGGCTCCGCTGCGACATATATGTAGTTAAATTTTTTTTCGGGATAGATAATAACGACAACAAGGTTCAAGAAAGCTAAGCCGTTGCGTAGTATCGGTATAAATATGACAAAGGTCTGTGTTCTACTAAATTCCGCTGTTAAGTAGTTTAATCTAGATAGCAATACAAAAAGAAGTCTAAGGGCAGAGGTTAATATTGGCTGTAAACTTCAAACAGGTGAATAACATTTATAGATTTATTAGGCCCGTGGTGAGCTGGCTGGCAATGTGCAAGATCAGAGTATCTAAAACCAACTCAATTATTTTGGATGTGCCAATTAAATCCTTGTTTGTGTTTTGATATAATATATACATGTATTTATATTTGTTACAATGAAATTGATTTTAATATCAAAATATATTTTTGATTTTTTTATATGTGAACGCCGCTTAATCTACTTTGTTTAGACTCTAACAAATAAAATTAGCCAAAAACAAAATTTTTTTACAAATATTATTCAATTAAGTTGTCAAAACAACTTAATTGAATAATATTTGCTGTTTTTTATCATATAAAAAAATCAATTTTTTATTTTTAAACAAAGTAAAAACTTTAGGAAGCAAAATTATTTACGAGACCAGCATACACAATTTCGTTTAATACTATTAAACAATCTTAAGCCAAAATAGCTGTAGACTTTCCCCTTAATTCCAATAGACCAAGGACTACCTTTTATGGGCACATTCTTAATGACGGGACTTGAGTCGTAACGTAAGCGTTTGACGTAAGACATAAAGACTTAATATATTGAAAGGAATTTTAATTGTTGGCTCTAGTTGGCTTTGCGTCTTTTTTTGAAATAATATATGCTCAAAGTAGCTAACTAGGGATAACACAAATGTTTAAAAACGATGAAGTTGTTGTTAATCAACTTTATTTTATAAATATTACTTGATTAAAAATTAAATGGTGCAACATATTACGTAGTTTTTTGAAGCATAGGCTCTAGTAGCTAAAAAATGGGATTAATAAAAAAGGTAATATGGATTTAAACCAAATTAAAAACTTAATTAAATAATATTTAAAATAAGAGCTTTTTTTTCTAAAAACAATTTTTTTAACATCAGACGGGATTTGTTAACAGTGTTAAGCTACGAGAATTATATGGCATTACAACTTAATGCCCTTTAGTTCACTTGATGAAGTCCTTAATCTCATTAAGTTTGGCAATTAGTAGTGCATGTGCAATTATATAATTGCTATAAAGGCTAGATGATTAAAAGACAACGTAGCTTAATATTAGATTAATGGTATTAAATTAGTAGTTTAACAAGTAACGCCGTGCGTTCGGATTACATTTTTCTTTAAGAATATAATTAAATTACACACTCACAGGGCGTCAATAGTGTGAGGTTCCCTTCGGTATCCGGCTTACGGCCGGATGTTGGTTATTTAGGCTTCGCCGTGATGCAATTAAATTCTATTCATTCACATTTGTTAATCTACGTTTAGCTTCCCGTCAGGAATGTTTATTTTTAGAAAAAATCGTTTGTACGGAGGTAATGTAAAGTGGAAACACTTTTTAATGGAACACTTACAGTAGGTGGCCGTGACCAAGAAACTACAGGTTTTGCTTGGTGGTCTGGTAACGCTCGACTAATTAACCTATCAGGTAAACTTTTAGGTGCTCACGTAGCTCACGCAGGTTTAATTGTTTTCTGGGCAGGTGCAATGAATTTATTTGAAGTATCACACTTTGTACCGGAAAAACCAATGTACGAACAAGGTTTAATTCTCTTACCTCACATTGCTACTTTAGGTTATGGTGTAGGTCCAGGCGGTGAAATTATTGATACATTCCCGTACTTTGTATCAGGCGTTTTACACTTAATTTCATCTGCTGTTTTAGGTTTTGGTGGTGTTTATCACTCACTAATTGGCCCTGAAACTTTAGAAGAATCATTCCCGTTCTTTGGTTATGTTTGGAAAGACAAAAACAAAATGACTAACATTCTAGGTTACCACTTAATTATTTTAGGTCTAGGTGCTTGGTTACTTGTTTGGAAAGCTATGTACTTTGGTGGTGTTTATGATACTTGGGCTCCAGGTGGTGGTGACATTCGTGTCATTACTAATCCAACAACCAACGCAGCTGTAATTTTTGGTTATCTTGTAAAATCGCCTTTTGGCGGTGACGGTTGGATTTGTAGTGTTGATAATATGGAAGATATTATTGGTGGTCACATTTGGATTGGTACATTAGAAATTCTAGGTGGTATTTGGCACATTTATACAACTCCATGGCCATGGGCACGCCGTGCATTTGTATGGTCTGGTGAGGCTTATTTATCATACAGTCTTGCTGCTATTTCTATGATGGGCTTTATTGCTTGTTGTATGTCTTGGTTTAACAACACAGCATATCCAAGTGAGTTTTATGGTCCAACGGGTATTTGCTAGTGCCCTTTTAGCTTGTAAAAGCTAACAATAATCCCAGGTGAATTGCCAAGAAAGCTAAAAATTTTGTTGATTGATAAAATTGTTAGCTAACTTGCAACGAAACTTACCAATTGGGTTATTTTTTATTTCTTGGTAAGAACGTTCAACGACTAGAAAGTAAAAAGACAACCTACTTAAACTTTCCACGAGTGCCTGGCAACTTTAAAAGCAAAGTTGATGACATAGTCTGAACTTTAACAAAAAGTTAAAGAAAATTAGAGATAAAGAGCTCTAATGCGAGTAAAGAAAAAGTGAATTTTTTGTATACAACTTAACTAGGTGCTCCGCTCCAGATGAAGTTTACTGCTTGAGGTGTAAACACAAATTGTTAAGTTACCCAGTATTCTCAGCTTTGCTAAACAATTCTTAAGCTCAAAAAATAAAAGACATATTATTCTTTTATTGTAATTATTAATAAATTTAGTTTATTTGTTTTGCTTGCTTGCACATTTGATCACCGAACTCTTGCAAAATTTTTCCAAAATTTTGCGGTCGATAAAAACGCAAGATCCGAAACCACATCTGAACTGTTACCTACAGCTTTAAACCTAGACGTAACAAATTTATTTTATCCTGGTATTTATGAGATTTTAGATATACAGAATAACAAATCGTATTATGGTGAAGCCGAGAATTTAATCCTAAGATTTAGATCTCATTGGGAATGGTTAAGCAAAAAAAACCATCATAATAAAAGCTTACAGCAAGCTTCGCTACAATTGCCAATCCATAATTTTAAATTCATAGTATTGCACGTTGGCCCTGAATGGAGCGAAAAAAATTTACGTGTTCACTGTGAAAAACAATACATAAAAGCTAATGCTCATAGATGTTATAATAATGATAATTTTATAACAACAATGAAACTTGCACCACGGACAAATAAACCTCTTATGTACGGCGATATGCACTTCACGTCAACAAGAAAAGCAGCTGAAACGTTAGGGATTTCACGAGTTCAAATACTGCGTGATTTAGCAGATCCAAATAAACCACATGTTTATTATTTGACAAATCAAGAACAACTTTATGGAGAAATCTCGTTGTTTGGTCAAAAAAACTCAAGCCCGAGTGTTTTGTTTCGAAGCTACAAGGAATGTGTTGAAGCGGGTTTTGCCACAACAAGACAAAACGCATATCGAAAAATTAAACGAGGCGAACCGGGTTGGAGATACGCACATAGCGATGAAAATGGTAAACCGTAGCGAACACCTTATATTTTAAAGCCTGGTGAAATTTCGTATCAAACGTGGATTGCTGATTAAAAACGATAAAATTAATGTGGTAAAGCAAAACTAAAACCCTAATACGTTGTAAACCGTGTGATTGTGTGACTTACCGGTGCGGTGAATAAACCTTAACCCAGCATACTAATTCTGTATAATGCTTTTCTAGGCAACTTTCAATAGTCTAGTCAAATATTATAACCCTCATTTACTCACGTTAGGTTTATTAGATGATTTAAACAAAAATTTTAAATTTTTTATAGTAAATTAAATAAAGTCTTTTAAAAATTGCTTAGCTTTGTATTATTCACTTATTGCTCTAGCGAGTAATAAAATTCTTTTACTTATAACAAAATTGCCTGAAGCAAGTCAATCACAAGCATTTACATTCCTTGTACGTGACCAACGTTTAGGTGCTAACGTAGCATCAGCACAAGGTCCGACTGGTCTTGGTAAATATTTAATGCGTTCACCTACTGGTGAAATTATTTTTGGTGGTGAAACAATGCGTTTCTGGGATTTCCGTGGTCCATGGTTAGAACCTTTACGTGGTCCAAACGGGTTAGATTTAAACAAACTAAAAAATGACATTCAACCTTGGCAAGAACGTCGTGCTGCTGAATATATGACACATGCACCTCTTGGTTCATTAAACTCAGTAGGTGGTGTTGCCACTGAAATTAACGCGGTTAACTTTGTTTCTCCACGTTCATGGTTAGCTTGTTCGCATTTCTGTTTAGGTTTCTTCTTCTTTGTTGGTCACTTATGGCACGCTGGTCGTGCTCGTGCTGCAGCAGCAGGCTTCGAAAAAGGTATTGACCGTTTCGATGAACCAGTTCTTTCTATGCGTCCTTTAGACTAATTTTAAAAAAAAGTAGATGCTATGCATCGAAAACTTTGTTACTAAGAGCTTTGCCCCATTTCTTAATCTATGACCCTATATTTTATACTAAGGTATAATAAATACAGTTCTAGACTGAGAAATAGGGTTAAACCCATTGACTTTTTACTGGTGTGTAGCAATTATTCAGAAACAAACCGGCGGTTATACATTTTTTAAAGATTGATTTATAGTATTTGTCTTGCAAGGAGCCAATGAACATGCTCTGTGTTAACTTTACAGTTTGCAAGCGCGTTGTAAACTTTATGAAAGCTAACATTCGTGAACTAATGTTAGGGGCTAAGCGCCTAGGTACATTGTAGCAAATTCCCCAAAGGGAAACGTGACCCTATTAAATTACGTTTAGATGTTTGGACGACAGATCTTGCAATTTACCAAGTAACAAGCTAGGTTATTAGGCCTTCGGCCGAATGTTTTGATGGCTTAGCTACGATTGTTGTTTTTGTCAAAGTTTTGTACTATTCCCCTTCGGGAAACTAATAGTGCATAAGCACAGTGAGGTTCGTTAGAGTTTATGATCTGAGGCCGTCTTCTTGGACTATCAGAAGAACAAATTATCAAATATTTTATTAAGCATCTAGACATAATATAAAAAAAATGATAAATCATATAATGATTTTAGTAAAAAGTGGCGGGCGTAGCCAAGTGGTAAGGCAGTGGATTGTGACTCCACTATTCGCGGGTTCGAACCCCGTCGTTCGCCTATATAAATGAGTTTTTAATTTATTCTAGTAAGAATAACGCACAGAAATGTAACAAGGCTGTGCTCTAAAAAATGATTTTAGAGCGTTTCTCAGATATTTGCTTTTCTCCTTGGGATGGTAATTTAATTATATTCTTAGATCCTGCTGAATGTAGTTTAACAAAGTTAGCACTTTGTTCTGCGCTATGGGACTTCAACTGTTCGTATCTGATTCCAGTCAAGTCAGATAAGTAATTTCATAAAAAGTAGTTTAAGGCTTCGCTCCCGAACGTAGTTAATGACGCAAAGCTCTCATCAAGAAGCGTAACTCCGTTAAGTATTTATTTATAGGTTTTATTTTATGACCACATATCAAATATAAACTTATATTAAATTCGATTTACCAGAAGAAAATTAATTTGTAATTTATACAACAAGTCAACTCAAACGTAGCTTTGATCAAAGTGTTTCTACGTTTTATTATGTTAAAACGATACAATATTGCCAGGGGTAGTCACGCTCAACATGTGAACACGCGTCATAGCTTTACGGAATTAAGAGTCGTTTACTCACACGGTTCGAGATTGTTTTATGTGACAGACAAGCTTAGATCACCTAATGATTTACAAGATTATTTTGCTTTTCCCGTATTCTACCTAATCACAAGATAACGATTTGCACTACACCGAAGGCTAATTATAAATCTATGACTGTAGAGTTACCAAAATAATGTACTGAATAATAAGTAGTGCTTTTTTTATTATAAACAATAAGCTTGTCAAAACTTTTTTTTTATTGTATATTTATCTATACAATAAAAAAGTTTTATTTAATAACTGCTAACAGTTGTTGAGTAAGAAATTTGCTAACCGAGAGAACTATCGGTTGTTTAAATGCAACGTATTGCATAAGCTTACTTTACGTTAACTAGTCTTGGTTGACTACAACGACAGCGAAGCTTTTACTAATAAAATACGTAGGCCGGGATAGCTCAGTTGGTAGAGCAAAGCATTGAAAATGCTTGGGTCACCGGTTCAAGTCCGGTTCCTGGCAAAAATAAAATCATCATTTTCGATTCTCAATCTTAATTTGTTAAGAAGAATGTAGTCTATTAGGGGGCTTAGCCGCGCCCCGCATTAATCAAACTAAAAAGGTTAATCTAGCCACAAACTTGTTTGTGGCAAGATTACGTTCTTTTAAAAAAATTAAAAAATTAAAAACTATGTCTCATATCGTTAAAATTTACGATACTTGTATTGGTTGTACTCAATGTGTACGTGCTTGTCCTTTAGATGTTTTAGAAATGGTTCCATGGGATGGATGTAAAGCAAATCAAATGGCATCAGCTCCACGTACTGAAGATTGCGTTGGTTGTAAACGTTGTGAAACAGCTTGTCCTACTGATTTTTTAAGCGTTCGCGTTTACTTAGGTTCAGAAAGCACTAGAAGTATGGGTTTATCTTATTAATTTTTTTACTAATCTATTTATGCTCTGTTTTTAAGTTTTAGCTTAATAGGTCTGGTGGAGCACTTCAGCTTATTGGGGCCAGCGGCCCCCAAACGCTTGTTTACATGGTCAATAAGATTTTACTGTTGGCGTGCTGAAACATAATGCTGAAAGCACATTGTACACAGAATTTACATTCACTTTACTTAGATCGATTTTGCAAACGTAAGTACCGTATTTTAGTCTATATTTGAGTAGTTTTATTTCGATCAAGAGCGGTCGCTTAAAATTAAGCCCTATTGAAATTTAAGAGACGTCGTAGACACAATTACATACACATTGTAGGGTAGAAGAGGGAGACGAAGCTCTTGTTCACTTACAACATCAATTCGAGTTAAAGATCCCCTTTTTTTATTAGTCGTACTATTACCGTAGTATCAAGCTCCGTTCTTATAAACCGCTTTGGGGCTAGATTAAAAAATAACAAGGCTTAATTTCAGCCACAACACTGGTTAAATCCCCAATCTTAGGTCGGAAGATACTACGTATCTTAATGCAGTTAGGCTACTTGTTAAACATATAAGAAAACAATCCTTATAATAGATGCACTATAAAACATAAGGTATTCTCAAAAATTTATATTTTATTTTGGACTACAACGTAATCGAAACGCCAACGAACAGAAATAAATGATGTTTGTAAAGCTGTAATCTCTCCGGGATTTCGCGCATCACTTTAGGCTGTGCCGTGACTGCTTAAACAACAAAACTTTTATTGGCAGTGAACGAGGGTCGAAGACCCGAGTTATAGTTATTTAATTAAAACAAATATCACAGTGTGTAAACCCTATGAGTTTCTCGAAGGGGAACCGCACAGAACATAACCCAGTTTTCGGTTTCTTATAGAGTAACAAAGGTCGTTGAATAGAGTACCTCTAAAACCAATAATCCAGCTTTCAGCTGAATTAGTAAATCAGTTGCTCCTATTTCAAGCACATCAGTTACGGTACTTTTGGTGTCGAGTATTCAATTTTGTAACTTACGTGGCTGCGCTTGTAACGTCGGTATGCCTCGAACTGAAAAACATCCACGTAACCTCGAAATTAACACTTGTTAGGTTTTGCCAGTCGTAAATCATACCAACCTGATAACCATTTGGGTGTACGTTAACGTAATCCGTTACGTTGCTTTTTGGAAAATACGTACCGATTATTTATTAGATACTTCACATGAGCATCGTGTTAGCAAAAAAGTGTGAGCAAAAATTGTATCAAAAATGTTTTTCAATCATAATAGCTTTAGTAATCTAAAAAATAGCTATCCATTTTAGCGTATTAGTAATTTTTTTATAAGAACTGAGTTTTTATCGTTTTTTAGACTTTTAGGGTAGCAAGTTCCTAGGAACTTTCTAGCCTTTGGCTAAAAAGCCGTAGGCTGTATTTGTGATTGTTGTGAATGTGTTAAAAAACCTTATCTTTTAATTTAGTCCGTTCTATGGACGACGTTCTTTCTGAAAGTGACACTGTTGGTTTCGTTAAACCATAGTGTCGGTATAAACTTCGTTAAAAATACAAGTAAAACTATGTGTGGTAGTTTATTATTATAAAAATTAAGTTATAGGGGCTCCGCTTTTACTTTTCGCCAAACTATGTTATGCTAAGCTACTATTTATTTTTAGTATACCCACGACGTTCTCTTGGAGTTGTACGATCAGAGCAAAACGGTGTTAAAATGATTTTTGATGATAAAATATATTTTTTTATGTTAACAATTACAAGTTATGTAGGTTTACTAATTGGGGCTTTAGTATTTACACTAGGGATTTATTTAGGTCTTTTAAAAGTTGTAAAATTAATCTAATTTTGTAAAAATTTTTAAGTTGTTTAAGAGCTTATTTTTCCAGCGTTAGTCTCCTGCCAATGCATGTGGCAGGGGGACCTTTCATTCCACTAAAAAAACTGCTTTAATAACATTTATCTATAGAATGCTGTTTGACTATGTTAACGTAAAGATCCTACGTACCGATGCTTTGCACATACCTATATTGAATATACAATATACCTCTAGTTTGTATTAAGGGCTTTTACGTGCGAGCTTCAACTTATTGCCTGGCCCAGCCCTAAATAATTAGTTTAAGCCTTCGGCGAATAATACGCTTTTTGGCCTTATTATCCCTGTTTAAATATTTTTTTCGAATAACTAACTTCACTAGAAATGAACGTTTTTGGCCCGAGGGTGTTAGGGTTTAAATCTTTAATCTCTTGTTTGTATTAATTATACTGTTTAAAGCTTAATTGCGTAGTCTAAGTTATAACGTAGTTCAACTAAGAAACACGAGCAAGCGCAAAATGTGTCAGGCACAATGACTCTACAAGTTTTGTCAACCACCTTGCTCTAACCATAGTTTACTGAGCTACTTTATGACACTGACGCTCACTTATTGACAAATTAAGGTATAGACGTGAATCTTAATCTAAACATTTTCCGTCATAACTTCCAAATCAAAAATGGATGTGGCAAAGTATTAGCGAAATTTTCAATATTAGTTATTTAAGCAGTTGATTTATCCCTCAAGACCATAGGCTTAAAAACTTGAAATAGACTTGTTTTTTCTAAAATAATAATATATAATATTATTATATAAAAAATCTTCAGTAGCTCAGTGGTAGAGCGATCGGCTGTTAACCGATTGGTCGTAGGTTCAAGTCCTACCTGGGGAGTTGGTAAATAGATTCATTAACTTTTTTATTTGTTGTTGTATTGTATGCGCTTATGTTTATGGGATAAGGTTAGGGAGGCAACTAGGCAAGGCAGCAGACCAAAGCCTTAGGTTGTCAAACGATCTATTATATTTAAAAATAACGTCCGATGTACGAACGATCTTACAGCCCTAGCGCGATGTATCCGTTCTTCGTCGCTTTATAGTTTAGCTCAACAAAATGTGAGCTACGCTAGACTAGATGATGTTGTGTGAGCTTGACCATCCTAAGTTGTAGATCCAACCTAGCTTAACTAAGTTTTACTTTATACGAATATTGAGCTTAATATTATTGTAACACTTTCAAAACCTTGAACTAACAGCGGTTGGCCGACGTTAAACTAGTAGCTGCTTGCATATGTAAAATCGAACCCAATTAAGATAAAGGGGCAAAGGCTTTCGTTTGTAGTTTATAGCTCCGCCAAAATAATACAAAACTTATTGTCAGAGACTAATTTTTTGCATCACCAGCTTGTTGTAAATATGTCTGGGCTTTGGAATATTTCAGAGAATTAGGTTGATGGCTATTACGTAGGAATGTTATAAAAAGTAAAGACTACGTAACTTGACATATACAAAATTATTGGTCTTACCATTCTTCTCGTCTATCTACGCTAGTTTACTTACTAAAAAGTCAGTTGTGGGTCGCTATATACTTTACAAAAAACAAACAATATGTTATTTTTAATATATATATATAAATTTGTCATGTTGTGTAACTAAAGGAAGATTCCCATAGTTAAACGTTCCCAGAGCTCTAGTTGACTTTTACCGTCCTACAAGCACGTGCAACAACTTAGCATTATTGTTAAACAGTCTTGTTAGTTTTCGGAGGCCGTTGGCCTCAAGTTAAAACTTCCGTTTTAAGACGTCCGTTTTTCATTTTAAGGTATACACGTTTCCTTCAGCCAACGTTAGTTGTAGTTGGTCGTCTAGCCAATTGAAATTTAAAATTAAATTGAATTCTAACTTTTTTAAAAATCGCAGGGTAGAGCAGTCTGGCAGCTCGTGGGGCTCATAATCCTAAGGTCGTAGGTTCAAATCCTACCCCTGCCATAAAAAATTAATTATGGCCCCCTAAAAAGGGCATTCTATTAAGTTACTTAATAATAGTACGATGTTGTAGGACTTCTTGGCTCGAACATAAACGCGCAGCAGATAAGATTATTAAAACAGAGTTAAAAGGGAAAGTTCTTGTAGAAACAAGGTCCAACACATTGATATGATGTAGCTTAAATCGTTTACTAACGTCGTTCAGAATGACTATGTTGATACAAGCAAGCTTACAGGTTGTGGCTTAAGTCACATAACTACATCCATCGATGCAGCCAAAATTCCTTTAGGTGCGGCCAACCAACGATAACAAACACTTGTGAACTGTAATAGGGTGAACATAAGTCACTAAACCCTTAGCTACGACGCCACTTAACTTTAGTCTCTGCGGTTACTCACATACACTTTGTAACTTTGTTACCCTGTAAACAGAAGGGCCCTTAGTTCAAAGGTTGTACCTTGGGGCGTAGTTGGAGTTTAACAAGTAGGTTAACGCTGTTCGCGCTGGTGCTCTGTTTTGCCCTTTCTAACATTATTGGTTCTATAATAATTTGGCCAATAACCCGATGAAATTGTCTTCACGCTGAGCTGCTTATAAGGTAACTAAACATAAGGTGCTTTGAAACATATTCTTAAAAAGCGGGGACCTAAGGCCTCGTAAATAGGCCGTTAGTTAAACTAATTGCCGGATCGCGTACAACGTACCGATGGGATGCATTTAGCTTAACAGGCTTAAAACAGCGTTCAAACCAACAAGTCTGTTGGTTTCGCCAAACTTAACCAGGTTACGTGACTTGACTTATGCGTGAAACCTCATGTAGAACAATCTAGTTTAATGTTTAAACGACATTAAACTACACACGGTTGCCCGGTTGTTGGTCACAAAGTCCTGTCAACGGATGCGTTGTGCCGGATGTTTGTTCATAGAGCGGAATGCTTGAAATCGTTGACACATGTGCTCGGTTTTGACGCAGATAATCTGTCTATTGGCACAACGTTAGTTTTTCCTTTAAGGATGTTAAATTCATACTAGCATCTTGTTGAAACAAAAATCGAGTTTCGCTCTTAGTGTTTAAGCTGCGTTATATTATAAAACTACGCATGAACGCGCTTACCGTCAAAGACCACCAAATACTCGGCCTACGTCCGTGTCGACAGTGTAAACGCACGATTTAATCGACTATAATTTTTAGGACTTGCTAAAAATTTAATTATAAATTATAATAATTATTAAAGAACAATATCACTTAAAAATAAATAGGCCCATAACTCAGTCGGTAGAGTGATTGCCTTACAAGCAATAGGTCATCGGTTCAAGTCCGGTTGGGCCTAATTAATTTATTAATTAATGGTACTAAAAAGATGATTTTAAACAGGGATGAGTTATTTTAGGAATTCAAAATCTAGCAATTATGGTTTAAAAAATACAAAGAAATCTATCTTATAACTAAGTGCTTTCATGTTCAACTAGCGGTCTCTCTTACTTAACTTTAGACAATAGCTAAAGTTCTATGTATGCACCATACTAACTAATATGTTATATGTTTTTTTATGCACCTGACAGCGCAAGCACTGCGAATTGAAAGTTTAATTTTAATATATTTTTATTATAAACAATAAACAAAAACAGTGCAGCTACTTGTAACGTAAAGGCTTTTAGCTACGTTACATGTTCGATTCCCTTGTGGGAACCAAAAATTAAAATTAGGGAGCATTGTTAAAAACATTTTTAACGGAATACGCCGGATAGTCGAACGACCTCCCTCAAAGTGTAGAGCTTTTGTGGCTTTACCTTTTTAGCTTAAGAAGGTTCGAGTTATGCTTAACTAAAAGGTAACCCCTGTGCTTGATCATCCTAAATTCTAATGTAGTATTTCAACACGTAAGCGTTGTGAGTTAATTTTAAGTTAGGCTTGGTTATTTGTCAAACTACTAGACAGCCTTTGGCTAGACCGTAGTTTTTACATTCCCTTTAGTCACAACAATTTTCTTTTAGTAAAAGCGCTGTTAGATAGTTTATCGAAAACTAGTAATTGTTTTTCGAAAGAGGACTGTATTTTAATTCTATTAAATATATTCCGTTGGAGTTTAACTACTATCTGGCCTAAAACCGGATGGTTGGCTTCGCCAAACTTAACTCCATTTAGCAACTTAGACAAGACAAACTAACCACCTTGCTTAAGAAGGCCAATTATCGTCATTTATATTGTGAGCAAACCAGGGTTTTCAACCCTCGTTTGAATTTCTTGACGCTTCAACTTAGTTTGACGAACCCTACAAAGTTAAGCAAAATAATAAAGGGCCACAACGTTGGCGTCGCCAAATATGTTCTGTTGGGCTTCGCTCTCATAATTTCTATTCTTCAAAGATAAATCCTAGTTACAAGAAAGTCTTGTTATGTAAACATTTTTTTGTTAACTTTTTTCTAAATTTCGATTATTATGAATAATTTTAAAAAGCAAAAAAAAAAACTAACACAAGAGAATTCAAAAAAAAATCTTGGTTTGTGTGGGATTAAGTGTAAACGACACAAAAACATTTCTCCTTCTATTTTGCTGACAGACAGCGGTTTTATTGTAAATTTAAATACTGAAAATCACAATATAAACAAAAATTTGTTTAGTGTTCATTCTACAAAAATACTTAGTTTAAGTAAACTAAGTTATCAAATGTCATCTACGAATAAACAAAATTTACCGCTTGTTGATCAGAATTTTGGTAAAACTGGTTTAAATTTAATACGTAAAATTATAACATCAAAAAATTTCAGCACTTCTGTAAGTCTTGAAAAAAAACAACAAGGTATAAAAAATAAACCACAAAATAATACAATAGAAAAAATAAAGTCTCAAATAAATAATAAAACAAGAACTAATCGTTTTACAATAACAAATCGCAGTAAAATAAGTTGTAACGAAACTCCAACACAACTCGAGCTTTCTCCTTGTTCGCTCCAGGGGTCCTCACAACATGATTTTGGTCCAAGAATTGTTACTTATGTTCATTCACAAAATTACAAAATTAATCAAAAAACAAATGTTTTTTTAAATAAAACATATCAAAAAATACACCAACAAAAAGCAAGGACAAATATAACACAGTTAAAAAATATTTTTCCTTTTTTTTTAAACAAAAAATTAAAAAATTATTTTCAAAATAATATTTCGTTACAAGATTTTAAAAAAAACGTGCAAGTAACATCTAGTCTAACATTCGTTAAAAGCCAAAAAAATTTAGTTATTGGCCAAGAACAGTTAAATAAAAATAATATTAAGCTGAAAAAACAAACAACTAAAGTATTTCAACGTTCTTATTCAAAAATGATGGAAATAAATTTACTAACTATTAGTTTAGCGTCAGCCAATCGGATTCGTCAATGGGCTGAAAAAACATTACCTAATGGAAAAGTTGTTGGGGAAGTTATTAATCCGGAAACCGTGCATTATAAAACTTTAAAACCTATAAAAGGGGGTTTATTTTGTGAACGTATTTTTGGTCCATTAAAAGATCATGAATGTGCTTGTGGAAAAAAATTTAATATTAAAAATTATTTATCAAAAGTAACAAAAAAAGAATATCCATTTATTGATAATAATTTAGTTAATAAACTCCAAAAACGTTATTTTTGTCGTGTTTGTGATGTTGAATATACTTATTCTATTATTCGACGTACACAATTAGGATTTATACAATTAGCATCTCCAACAACACATGTTTGGTTTGTAAAAGGGATTCCAAGTTATATTGGAATTTTATTAGACCTGAAAAAAAAGCATTTACAAAATATAACTTATAATACAGCAATTTTAACATTAGAACATGCTTTTCGCGGTCGCCAATTTTTACCGACTTCACCTTCTAGCATTTTTGAATCATGGCAAAAAATCATGAAAACACATTATCCTGATAAATATATTTCAACCGCTGATACGCTACCAAATCCAAAAGTAAACATTTTTAAGAACAGCCAATTTTTAACAAGTAAACAAAGTATGCTAATTCAAAAAAAGAATAAAAAAGAAATGCTAACTAACAAAATCACCAAAAAAATCGAAAGCAATAAAAAGCTAGTATCTAACAATTGCGAATTAGTATTATCATATCCATCAAAAGATTGGCGAAAAAATCAAAAATCATTATATCAACAAAACCGAAAAAAATATTATTTAAAAAATAATAACAGATTTCTGTTGCCTTTTGATTCATCGATCGGTCTATGGTCTAATTCCTTAAGACCTAATAATCTAAAGTGTGGTGTAAACACAGCACAACAAGTTAATTTTAGAAAAATCAAAACGAAAGTTGAGGTTGACTTAGATGATAACTTAGCTCCATTATATTTTAACCTGCAAAATAAAGAATTAGGTAAATTAATTTCAAAACAAAAAGCGAAAAAAAAAGAAAGTAAAGGAATCTTAGGAAAATTAGAGCAATCTGCCTATAACAACAAATCAATTTTTAATAAAAAAGGTTGGTTTAAATTGATTTCTAATCTTTTAACTAAAAAAAAGGTTAACGTTAAAAAATATTGTTTTGTGACTGAACTTCAGGTCAATAATATCTATGTTTCAACACAAGATGATTTCCACCTTTTAAGAACTTTATTAGTCAAAAATGGTGATTGGAGTATTCATTTCTTACAATATGGCCTCAAAATTAATCCTAAAAAACTTTTTATTTTTGATAAACTAGGCAAAGCCGCTTTACCTTTGTATTTGTTATATTTTTCTAAAAATAAATTGTTTTTAAATCTTTTACGGACAAAATTCGTTTCGGGTACTTATAATATTTTTTTTGTCACGGCGGAGCCTAAATTCCAACAAAAAAGAAAAAGTATAGGTTTTTTTATGTCTAAAAACCTAGATCTGTCGATCACAAAGCAATTAATTTTTAGTGAACAAAAAATTTTTAAAAAATTGAATAACATAAAAAATACCAAATTTTTAATGGATCAATTTAATACACCACTTTTCTTTTCACAACAAATATTAAGTCATAGTCTTCTTAAAACATGGAAACTGTTTATTAAAACAAATCAAACAACTATTTGTTTTTTAGGGGGTACCGTAACAACAAACAATAGATCTGTTGATTCATTTTCAAATCTAGAACACAACGTTTTTTCTAAGGATAAAAATTTTGTTAATCATTTTGTCGGTTCATTAGAAATGCTCAATAGCTTTACTCGTTATTTGTTACAAAACGAATTTTTTTTATTATTAAAGAGAAAACCAAACACTGTGCACGCTTTTTTTGATTTAATATTAAATTTAAATGGTTTTACCAAAAATTTTTTAAAATCTCTTGTTAGTTTTACAAATATGACACTGTTTACTAAACAGCTAAAAAATTTTAGTTTTAAAAACACAGTGCAAAATAAAAAAAACTTTAGTACGTTTTACATTTTAACTAACAGTTTAAAAGCATCTAATTTTAATTTTTTAGAAAAACATACGACAAAGTTAGCTATACTGTTATTATTAAATTTAACAAATCAGATACGGCCAAAAATACGAAATAAATTTATATCTCCTTTTGATTTTGGGTTAGCTGAGAAAACTCCAAAAATCCAAAAATCCCGTACGTATGACACAAGTGTCAGTAGTGCATTTCGTTTTTTAAAATATCCGATAAAAACAAAAATAGTACAAAGACTTCACTCTTGTTACATTTTTAATCAAGGTTTACAATTAAAAAAAAAAGCTAGAAAGATCACAAAAAACTGTGTATGGAAGAGACAAACAAAAATGCAATTTGTTTTAAGACAAATTTTACAAGAAAGAATACCAAGAATACCAAAGCTAGGGCCTTTGATTTATTTACGCCCAGCATTCAACTTTCTTAAAATAACAGAAAACGTAAGTAATGTTACAACTCTAAAGCAAAACTTGCCTAAGAGCGTTGTTATCGTAAATAACGCTGTTAAAAAAAAAAATAAAGTAACTATTAAGGAGCTTAACTCGTTAAAATTGCAAGCTAGCGCCGTGAGCTACAAAACATTCTATGCTATAAAATATTTTAGTTCTTTAAAAACGTTAAAAATATTAACATTTTATTTTTTCTTTTTCAAACCAAGTAAAAAAACAATATTATCTCAATTCTATTCTTCATTGATTGCTGATTTTGAAAAAATGCAAAATCAATTTTTAAGGAATCTGTTTGTGTTAAAAACATTTTTTAGTTATAAAATTAAATCTAGCCAATTAGCTGAAAACGTGAGAGCAAAAAGAAATCATTTAGTTATGTCTTTGACAGATCTTAACCTAAATGTTACTCAAAAATTTAAAAATACCTTAACACAATCAAAATATTGTACTAGAATTAGTACGATTTTGTTACAAAAAACAACTAACTGTGGTTGGCGAAGCGAAAGTACGTCTATTTATAAGAATTTATTAGCAAAAACAAACAAATCAGCGGAAAGTATGGTTGTAAATAATATTTATTGTGTTTCTCATCGTGAATTATGGGAACAAGAAAAAGATTGGCAAGATTTTTCATATTATTATTACTCACCAACAAACTCAACAGATATACCTATCCCATTTTATAAATATCGTAATTATGATTTATTATTTAGTATTGATAACATGCTTCCATTTACAGCCGTAGAAAATTTTCTAGCTCAAACGAGAATTTATAATTTAGGTATGAATATAAATACAGTTTTTTCAGGTGCTGGATTAATACAAAAATTATTAAATGAATTCAACTATAGTGAATTAAAAAAAATGGATAAACAAAATCGTATTTTACTTTTTGAATATAACAAACACATAAAAAAATTAAAGAAAAAGATGAACTCTGGTTTAATCAAAAGTAGACAGGAATATTATAAAGCATGTCATATCAGAGATGTATTAATACGTCGTACAAAGCTAACGCGTAAAATTTTTAATAAAATTTTTAATACGTATACTAACTTAGAAAATAATCTAGGTTCTGCTGTGACTAAACAAAAACACAAGAACGTGCCATCTGAAGCTCAAACAAATACGGTAATGTTAGCAACAAGAAGTAAGCAAGTTTCAGAAACACAAACAATTGAAACAAATGGGTTAAACATGATTTTAACTCTTTTACCGGTTTTACCTCCTGTGTTACGTCCAGTCCTTAAAATGGCTGGTCAATTTACAATCTCAGATTTAAATCGATTATATCAACGTATTATTTATCGGAATGAACGTTTAAAAAAATTTTTAAAAGATCCAGCCTTAAGTAGTTCTTTTGAAATGAAATATGCCCAGCGTTTATTACAGGAATCAATTGACAATCTTATCCAAAATGGTAAAAGTGGAGTTGTACCTGAAAAAGATGCGCGTGGACGTTTATTAAAATCACTTTCGGATATTTTAAAAGGTAAACAAGGCCGATTCCGTCAGTATTTATTAGGTAAACGTGTTGATTATTCTGGTCGTTCGGTTATTGTCGTGGGACCTCGTTTAAAATTGCATGAGTGTGGGATTCCTAAAGAAATGGCTTTAGTTCTTTATTCGCCTTTTTTAATAAAACGGATTTTAAATCAAAAATTAGCAGATACTTATTTAGCAGCAAAAAAACTAATAAAGACAAATCCTTTATTAGTTTCACAATTATTGCGAGAAATTATGAAATGTCTAACACCAGACCACGATGTCTTAACAACCGAAGGTTGGATTCCAATAAAAGATGTGACTTTGAATCACAAGATTGCAACATTTAATCGTAACACTGGTGAACTTGAATACCAAAAACCCACAAACTTATTCCATTATCACAACTATAAGGGTAAACTCTACCACATTAAAAATAACAAAATAGATCTATTAACAACGCTTAACCATAGAATGTTAGTTAAAAACGCAAATCATAATGTAGATAACTCTTTAATAAATTACACCTTAATTCCTGCTAAAGATATCATAGGTAAACGTTATATGTATCTTAAAACCGCTAATTGGACAAAAAAAAATTATCAATTTGTATTACCTTCTGTACAATCAGGTAATTCTATTATTCCAGAAAAAATCGTTAATATGGAAGCTTGGTTAACTTTCTTTGGTCTCTGGGTTGCTGAAGGCTGCCTAGAAAACAATAATGACAGTGAGAATTACCCGGTTCTTATCCCTCAAAAGAAAAAGCGCGTTGTCGAAATTATCAAGAAAGCAATATTTCAACTCGGTTACTGCTACACAACTAGCGGAATCTGCTTTAAAATATACGACCAACAACTGTATAAGTACTTAAAGCCTTGGAGCACTGGATCTGTAAATATGTCACTTCCACCTTGGGTTTGGGAATTAAGTCAGGACCAAGCAAGGACATTGCTGTGCTCGATGGTACTTGGCGATGGCAACTATAGCGGTGAATCTATGTTTTACTTCACAAGCTCAGCAAAACTAGCCGATGATGTAATGCGTCTAGCACTACATGCAGGCTGGAGTGCAACTAAGTCTTTAAAAATGGCGAAGAGTACTGTAAGTTACATAGACGGTAGGAAGGTTGTGGCTCAATACGACAATTGGAGCCTTAGCATCATCAAAAAAAACAATTCAATCGTTAATCATGGTTACACTGAAAAAGGAAAAGCTCAAACAGAAGAAATGCTTGACTATGAAGGGTCTGTCTATTGCTTAAGTGTTCCTAACGAAGTCTTTTACGTTAGGAGAAACGGCTTCACTGTATGGACAGGTAACTCATGTCCGGTTCTTTTAAACCGAGCACCAACTTTACACAGATTAGGTTTCCAAGCATTTCAACCAAAACTTGTAGATGGTAAAGCAATTTTATTGCATCCATTAGTTTGTCCAGCTTTTAATGCTGATTTTGATGGCGACCAAATGGCTGTCCACGTACCTATCACCTTTGAAGCTAGAGCTGAAGCTTGGAAATTAATGTTAGCTAGGAATAACTTATTATCGCCAGCAACAGGAGATCCTATTCTGTTGCCAAGTCAAGATATGGTTTTAGGTTGTTATTACTTAACAACGAATTGCTCTGAAAAATGGAGCAAATCAAAAAAAGGCTCAGGGATGTATTTTCATAATATTAATGATGTTTTAAAAACTTATTATCAACAATTAATACATCTCCATGCGATTATTTGGGTTAATATAACAGGACATGTTGAAAATGCCAATACTTTAGAACAACCATTGGAAATTCGAATATCGTTAGCACAGTTTAAACTAAACAAGCATAAAAAACAATTAAAAATCGCACAAAGTGATTTACAGTACGCCGTAAGTCAACGAGGGCTATACGACTTTAAACAACATTTAAATTATATTGAAATATATTCAAAATATCATAATATATTAAATCTTAATAAGATAATCAGAAATCAAATAATAAGAACAACACCAGGAAAAATTTTATTTAATATGATCCTTAAAAATGCAATTGAAAAACGTCCTATTTTATTGTCAAAATATAGTTATGAAACTGGTTTACTAAAAAATACATTAATAAATACTTTTGATTTAGAAACAACTAATTTTTCACAATAGCTTAATAAAAATTCTTTTTTAAGAATTTTGGTACAACGAGCACAAACCCCTAATAACGTTAGGGAGTTAAGTTTAATAAAGGCTAAAAACTTTAACTATAAATTGCTTAACGTTAAGTTACAGGCTCGGCCACGTGAGCTAGTTGTTTAACCTGATTAAACTGCCATATTTACATTACTTGTGCTGATCACAACCACGGTTATTTAATCTGTTTCCACTTTGTTAAACTCTTAACATATTTAAGCGGCGAAACCTTGTGCTTTGCTGTGTGAAACTTTTTAGCCGTGCGTTGTAAGTATTAAATAAGTGGCTTTGCTATCTTTTCTAGTTATGACTAACTACTAAGGTTGTTTTTTAAGATTGCATGGTATGTACCTTAATTATAAATGATATATTTAGTATTTTTGACGTCTTAATATTACTTTTTATTAACTTATGAAAAATTTAAAATTAATATCGTTAATTGGTTATATAAAACCTAAAATTAAAGAGAAAAATTTAATGTTATTTTCTATCATAAATATTACAAAACTAAAAATAAATAATAGTTTAGCGAATTATTATAATTTTAAAAACCTTTTAAACAATTATTCCTTTCAAAATTATTCCCCATTAAAAACAAAAACATGTATTATGAAACTTGCTTTATTGGTAATTAAAAAGATAACACAGCCGCAAGTATTTTATATATTAATTAGTAATAAACAAATACTAAATAGCTGGAGTTTTGCATGGTTTCAGTTGTGGTATTCATTGATTGGCAATAAAAACAAAACTAGTAAACACAAACAAATTTTTGATTTAACACTGAAAATGCTCAAAAAAATATTATTTAAAAAATTTTTTAAAAAAACACAAAAGTTTATTTTGTTTTTAAAACAAAAACTGAAACAAAACTTTTCTAATAATTTTAGTTTTTTTATTAAAACTCTCAATTTTAAAATAGTAAATCTTTTTAAATTTTTTGGTGCTTTTTTTTACCTTTTTGATTTTTTTTACAAAATACTATATTTTATGTGTAGACACAAAAACTTTTTTTATAAAATACAACAATTTTTTGACAATTTCATCAATGGTATACTAATTAAAAATTTTTTTTATAATCAGCAAGTTGCATTTGTCACGGCGGAGCCTAAATTACGATGGTTTTTTAGTGAAACGCAAAAAATATTCCTTGATAGCCAATTTTATAAATTGGCCAAAAGTAAATTATGCTTTAAAATGTTTTTTTTTAAAGAAACTATAGATTTGGATTTTTGTTTGGGAAGATACGATCAAAATTTGGGTTATGTAAGAAAATTGTTACATACTTTTTTATTTGCTCAAAAGATTTTGTTTTATAATTTTAATTTTATAAAAAAAAAGCAATTGTTTTTGTATTTACAAAAAATACTACAAACAAGCAAAGCTAAAAAAGCTTATGTAGATTTTTTTTATTTTGGCCTACCAAACCAAAGATTTGGTAAACCAAGGTTTCACCCTGCTGAAAAAAAGAAAATTAATGTTTGCTGTAAGCGTAATATCAATAACGTACACGTCAAACTAAGAAAATCACAAGTCACTCATTTTAAAAACATTTTTAACAAGCTAATGCAATCGATAAAAATAATTTTTAATCAACATGATTGTTATATAATAACAAATTCTTGTTTTACAAAAATTAAAAAAATTCTTTTAAAATTAGCTTCTTTTATAACGTTTTGTTTATATAAAATTGTATGGAAATCGGCAAAAAAACAACATACCAAAATCTCCAATAAGTGCCTAGTAAATAAATATTGGATTTTTATACAAAAGTTGGCAGTATTTTATTTTTTCGAAAAACATGATGTAAATTTACGTTGCAAGTTCTATAACAAAAGCACCCCGTATTTGTAGATAAAAACGCGTGGGTTAACAATCCTGGTAGCTTAACATGGTTAAAGGACCTGTGTGAAAAGTGGGTTGCAAGTAACTACCTTCCTACAGTCGAATCCCGAATAGGGCCAATGTTGTCGTTTAAGTACAATGAACATTGTTTGTCTTATCGACTACGTTAAGCTATCTTATAACTTAACTTAGGATCTAGACGTTGTTCGTCATAAGTAACGCGACTTTATTAAGCTACGTTACTGATAACTTGCATCCGTGTTCTGAGACTCGTTAAAACACAACCGAGTTTAACGAAGAACATACCCCGTAAACGCATTTTACGGTGCTATGCACCTTTTTGGATCAACCAACTAGTTGGTTTTTATGGAGTGCGGGGACTTGGCCTCTAACGGCGTAAAGCCGGATAATAACTGTAAAAATTATGTAACTTCCGCTCCGAGAAGATTTGCTAAACCTAAGTACGTTAAAGCTATTTGTTAAAGTTGTATTTAATTTCCGACTATGTTAGGATTTACGCACTGAGTTACTAGCTAATTTTGGCGAAGCCAACAAAGCTAAAAGGGGTCAGTTCAACGTGGCCAATCACACGAGTTAGGTCACTAGCAACTACGGAGCATTGGGCTTCCGTGTACAGCAAGTTAAGCTTGCGTAAGCCATCGGCTTAGTAGGTTTTTAACATAGTAAACAAAGCCTATGGGAGGTACGTAGCACCATAGATAGGCCGGAGGCCATACGTTGGCTACAAAGCCGTAAGTTGTATTTGGTGGTGGGTTATCTTGTTTGACTCTTACATAATTGGAATTTAATGTTGGATCTGCTAATCTCAACAGGAGAACGTAGTTAACTTGGTGGCTTATAAACAACTTGAGGCATACTCTTTAACCTAGTTAAAATCTGTTGAATTATCCGGCCTACTTTCGGATAAGAATTCTGATAATTCTAACTTGGGGGGGGGGGGTTTACCTGTTGTTTTGAAATAATTAGTGGGTTAGCGGATACATAAGATTGTACTTAGGCCAGCAGCTTGGCCGGAGCCTCAACTTTGTAACAATAAAATATGTAATGTAAATGGGCTTAGCCCCCATGACAACTTGTAGGGTGTGATAAAGTGGTGAAAACAATGAGTACGTTGTGAGGAAGTTCGGCAACTGAAGCGCAATGGGTTGTCCATTGACTGTTGGACTTATACTGTTGGTTGCATCGAGTTTACTGCCAGATTGTTCCTATATTAAAACAGAAAGAAACAAAGTACGTTAAAAACCATTAATTAAAATTTGAATTATAGTCTATGTTAAAAAGAGAATTTTATATAATATAATATAGAGAAGAAAAAATAAAAATAAATTTTTGATAGTAATAGGGGCTCAAGCGTGAAGGCCTTCGGCCATGCGTCACTCCGATGGTTTTAATTACTTATGCTTTTTAAAAAAACTAGAATAAACAATTTAATTTAAGAGTATTGAACTTACGTACAGCGCTAACCCTGTGAGTAATCCCTTGTGGTTTAAAGTAATTTTTTCACTATAACAGCCACAAGTAAGATAACGCGCGCGTTTTGATTTTGTAGTATAGTCTTATAACTTGGCCCCAAACAATTTAAGGGATATTTTTAACAGTGACGAACTTCAACCCAAGATAGTTCGTATACCTAAAAACGTGCCTGTTAGATGGTTTGTTTCACCAAAACATTGGGTGCGTGCCAAATCGGTTAGAGCAACTCGTTAACCAACCGTCCACTAGTAATGACCACCGGTTTTTGTTAAAAGAAAACGTAACTTGTTTTATTCTAGTTTAGTTTTAAAGATTTATAAAATCTATGATTAAACAAAAATTAGTCGCGGTGCGCGCCGCTTTTTTAACTTCGATTTTAAGTGTTGCTTATATTGTAGGAGTTAATCCTGCAGAAGCTTATCCTATTTTTGCACAACAAAACTATGCAAATCCACGTGAAGCAAATGGTCGTATTGTTTGTGCTAACTGTCACTTAGCTCAAAAACCTGTTGAAATTGAAGTTCCTCAAGCTGTTTTACCGAATACAGTATTTGAAGCGGTTATTGAAATACCATATGATAAACAAGTAAAACAAGTATTAGCTAATGGTAAAAAAGGTGATTTAAATGTTGGTATGGTTCTAATTCTTCCAGAAGGTTTTGAATTAGCGCCAGCTGATCGTATTCCTGAAGAAATGAAAAAAAAAGTAGGTGATCTTTACTATCAACCATACAGTGCAGAGCAAAAAAATATTTTAGTAGTAGGTCCAGTGCCAGGCAAAAAATACAGCGAAATGGTAGTTCCGATTCTATCTCCAGATCCTGCTAAAAATAAAAACGTTTCTTTTTTAAAATATCCTATTTACTTTGGTGGTAACCGTGGCCGTGGTCAAGTTTATCCGGATGGTAAAAAATCAAATAATACGATCTATAATGCATCAGCTGCTGGTAAAATTGTAGCAATTACTCCAATCGAGAAAAAAGGTGGTTATGAAATCACAATTGAAAAAGCAAATGGTGAAACGATTTTAGATAAAATTCCAGCCGGTCCGGATTTAATTGTTAAAGAAGGTCAAAACGTACAAGCAGATCAACCGTTAACAAATAACCCGAATGTAGGTGGTTTTGGTCAAGCTGAAACTGAAATTGTACTTCAAAACCCAGCTCGCATCCAAGGTTTATTAGTATTCTTTAGTTTTATTTTAATAACACAAATTTTATTAGTTCTTAAGAAAAAACAATTTGAAAAAGTTCAATTAGCAGAAATGAACTTTTAATCTTAGGATCACTTTCTTTGTTCATTAAGATCGAAACAAAAAGCTTACAACCAAACTACATGTGGTAGGTTTTAACAAACTTTAGTTAACGTGTGTGCTCTGGTTTGAGAAAGCTAACAAGTCTGTTCTTACAACTTTGGAGTTTAAACATAAACCGTTAATCACATTTTGGGGCTTCGAGTGAAGCCCATCGTTGTAATATTCTGCAAAACTTTATGCAACCCACGGCGTTAAAAGTAACGCTTTCTATAATAACATAGTTTTTTACTTACGAGGATTGGTCTAAGTTAAGTTCTGAGCTTTTCGGGTCTAAACCAACGAAGACCAATTTTTTGTGGTAAAGTTGGAGTTTTATACAGTTTAACCCAATTAAATTACATTCTTACAACCTGACTTAATCGAGTTAAACAGCTTCTCTTAACATCATTCGGCTGTAAGCTAAATAGTTAAATTACTTCGATCTACTATCTATGTGCAGGGCAGGTTTTTGCTTTGTACATTGTGGGGAGGACTTTATTAATATACGCTAAGAGTGGTGTAATTACACCAATGTAGTACCTTCAGGTCGTGAAACTTTGTTGTACGTTTATCTGTTGCACCATTCTGCCTACAATTAGAGCTTTACACCGCGATAATAGTTCATGGTTCACAACACACTTGTGAGATGTAACAAACTAAGCAAAAGAGGAAACTAACAAATTCCAAGAACATTTGAACTATCTTTGCTTTTTGTTCCTTTTTTAAAATATTTTCTATCAGTTATATTAAATTGTTTGAGTTTCCGTTTTGTTTTTAGCACGCAAAATTATAGTAATAAATTAATTTTATAAATAACTAAATTGTAGTCAGTAAGTTAATAAGGCGCACAGTTAAAGGTGATGCACCGGTAATTTCGGCTCCGCCGTGATTCTATTTGTCCTAGTAAGAACAAATTGTGTTGAAGGAACAAAGTCGTTTAATCGTGTTAAATTTCTTTCTCCTCCGACATTAGTGGAGCCAATAAAATTTAGTTCGGATGAAAGTCTTTGGCCCTATTATCTCAACGGTGTTAAGCTAGATTTAAACAACTGTTTATCCGTCGCCCTCCCCCTTTTAGTATACTGATTTTCGCAAATTAAGCTAATATGTATTAAAAATAAAAATGTTATAAGCCTATATTAAATGACTGTAGTTACGACCGAGCCTAAAGAACAGGCCTTTGGCAACGTTGTTACTACGTGTTTCGTTTTTGTTCCTATAGCGTTATCGTTGTTGCTGCAGGCTAAAAGCCTTTACAAGTCACACCTGGTTAGAATTTAATTTGGGCCGAAAGCCCTTTTTGCTATAGTATAAGGTTTTCAGCTGAATACTGAACTTTTGGCTGAAGCGAGTAGCTATAACGTAGTTGATGTTTAAGTTCATCGGTTTTCGCTTCTATATTAGTGGATAGCAGGGAAGCCAAGCTAACAGAAAATAAAAATTTACGTTGGCTCTTCAATCCTCGTTTTATTATCTGATGTACAGCCGAATAATAAAAACAATTATACTTAACAGTTTTGTAGTTTAATTAGATTAACCACATTAAATTACATTTTAATTTAGGCTCCGCCGTGACAAGGCTTTACTCGTTCTACGGCCTTCTTTCGGGTTAAGTAACGCCGTGCGTTTATTAAATTACATTCATAGTTAAATTCCGTTCTAGGGAAGTTTTTTAATTAAAGACATGTTAGTTTGATTGAAAATTAACAGATATAGAATTATGTCAGTTACTAAAAAGCCAGATTTAAGTGATCCAGTTTTAAAAGCAAAATTAGCTAAAGGTATGGGTCATAATACTTATGGTGAACCAGCATGGCCAAATGACTTATTATACATGTTCCCTGTTGTTATTTTAGGTACTTTTGCTTGTATCATTGGTTTATCTGTTTTAGATCCTGCTGTTATTGGTGAACCTGCTAACCCATTTGCAACACCACTTGAAATTTTACCAGAATGGTATTTTTATCCAGTTTTCCAAATTTTACGTGTAGTTCCAAATAAACTTTTAGGTGTTTTATTAATGGCCGCAGTGCCGTTAGGTCTTGTGTTTGTTCCGTTTGTAGAAAGTATCAATAAATTCCAAAACCCGTACCGCCGCCCGATCGCTACGGTGCTTTTTCTTGTTGGTACATTAACGGCGATTTGGTTAGGTATTGGCTCAACTTACCCAATTGACATTTCTTTAACTTTAGGTTTATTCTAATTGTTCTTATTTTTTTTTACTAACTACGTACCTCACAGTGCATACGCGCTGTGAGTTTTACAGGAGTCTAACGTCACTTTATTCAACGGAACGCACAGCGTTAAGCTACTTAAGCTACAAAGTACTGTCCCATGCACCTAGTTTCACTATAAGCCCTATTCTGACAAACGTAACTTGTTAGTAAGTTAAACAACTAAGGTGATATAGAAAAAAAAATCGCAATAAATTGCTGAAAAATAAAATGTATGTTATAATAAAATATAAATTAAAAAAGAGCTTGTAGCTCAGTGGATTAGAGCACATGGCTACGAACCATGGGGTCGGGGGTTCAAATCCCTCCAAGCTCGTTATAATAAATTTTGATAAAGTTAAAAGGCTCAAAATTCTTAACGAAGCCAGCGGCCTGCTGATATAGAAATGATATCTATTTTTTTGTTTTGTGAAAACAGTTATTACACATACGTCCGGATGCTTGTTTTGAGAGGCTTGAGCACATATTTTAAAGGGTTTTAAATACAATTTGTGGCTTAAAATGGTTAAGTATTAAACTTTAACCCATGTTTACTCGCTTAGAACTTGAGTTCTAAGCGAGTAAACATGGTTTTGCGGGTTGGCTCTTACGCTTAGACCCAAAGCTTCTATTCATCGAGCCTTAAGTCGGTTGATCATGGAACGAATTCCGAGACTTGTTTTTAGCCACGCGCACGCGTGGAATTGGTTTGTCATTTATTGGAGTTCACTAATGTTCTCATATTAGAAACGCACCGTGCGCTTACGCGCTATGCTTTTTGTTGCAGTTTAGCTACGTTTTAGTAGACATCAGTTCCTAACTACTAGCTAGGTACAGATCAGCGAAGCGGCTTAAAATTGTTCTAGCTAATTATCTGACTGAACGTTGGATACCACTGAGCAAGTGAAGTTAACGTAGTTAAGCTACTTGTTTAGGCTTTCAAACGAAAATCCAGCAGAAAGCTGAGTTTTATAACGATACTAAAAACGAGAGATCCTAAGATCTAATTTAACAATTAACAGTTTCCTTTCAGGAAACTAGAACGTAGCTTATACAACCTTTGGCGCTATCGTTAGAACTTTAACGTACCTAGCCTCACCCCAGCCTAAGGTTGAATATTGTTTGTCCAAAACACCTTAACGTAGTTAAGGTTGTGATGTAGGCTATTTTTTAGTTTGAATAAAATAGTTAAAATTGGTTTACATACTATATAGTTTTAGTTCAAAAAATTTGGGACTCGAGTATCCTTATTTTTTAGGCCGAAGGCCTTAGTTTGGATAGTCCAACACACCTTAACTCCGTCTAGTTAGTAAAAAATCTTGAATGAACGCATTTGACCATAGGCGGGATGATTTCAGAGTCATTGTTGAATTTAATTTTAGCCTAAATCCAGCTATATAGCTACTACGTTAACCTACTCGTTAAACTACGTTCTAAATTGTCTATTTTTGACCAATTTTTGTGCTAAAAAATTTACGCTAACTTTGGATTTGGTACTAGGTAATTTATGCTAAGTGGAATGTAATTAAATAGAATATATTTCGATTGTGGCTTATAGGTCTTAAGATCGAAAAGATTGAAGCACGTTACCTTTAACATTGATTACGTAGTTTTAAGTGGTCTTGTGATTACAAGACGAATGCCTAACATCTGGCTTAACTCCCAATAGAGCTGCTTGGTAGTTACATTGTGACTTCTCCATTATCCTGTTGTAGATAGGAAAGGTCGAGGGAATTTAACACTGTTAAGCTAGTATTTTATAAGTTATATAGCTCCGGTCCTTTACACCTAAAGCCCTGAGGTGGCTTACGACTTCAAGCTGTGTTAGAGCTTAACACCTGGCTTACGGTCTTACGTTGAATATTTTTTCTAGCCCTCTGGCACGTTTTATTTGTCTAAGTCAGGCTTTGCTGGTTTTAGGGCTACGGTCCGAATGTTCATTTTACGCAACTCCAGCTAGGTTACAGCGCTAGCCCCGTAAGTAGTAAACAAACCTTTAACCCTGTTAAAGCACCCGCTCCATAGCAATTAATTAACTTAGTTCTAACCAACGTACATAGTTAGATAGCTTTTTAAAAAATAAAATCAAATATTTTATTTGGTACATAGCTTTTAAAATTTTAAAAAGATTATTTATATGAAATTAGCTTATTGGATGTACGCAGGTCCTGCACATATTGGGGTCCTTCGCGTTAGTAGTTCTTTTAAAAATGTACATGCAATTATGCATGCACCCCTTGGGGATGATTATTTTAATGTTATGAGGTCAATGTTAGAACGTGAACGTGATTTTACTCCAGTTACAGCGAGTATAGTTGACCGACATGTTTTAGCAAGAGGTTCACAAGAAAAAGTCGTTGAAAATATTACACGAAAAAATAAAGAAGAAACACCAGATTTGATATTATTAACACCTACATGTACCTCTAGCATTCTACAAGAAGATTTACAAAATTTTGTTGAAGGCGTCACTCGTAACGCGGGTGTTACGACTAACGCCGTGCAGCGTGACATAACAACCTCATATTCCACACCTCTTTTAATTGAAAAAGAAAATTTACTTAATACTACATCGAAAGTTATTAATTCAGTTCAAAAAAAAAACAAGTCTGAAGCCTACCAAGTGGAAGCGTCGCAAGAGCTTTATTCCCAAAATGCACTTGTTACGCCACAAACTAACGTTTTTTTTGATACGAATGATTTAAACGATTCTAAAGAGGTCAGCAATAAACTAAATAAAAACAGTGACATATGCAAAACAAGTGCTGAGTTGAACAAATCATTAGCACATAAAGAAACTCCTCTTTTTGTAATAACATCCGGTGAACGAGAAAAAAATATATTAAAAAAACCACTAGAAAAAAACAGTAAAATTCCATCTGATATTAATGAAGATCAACCTGATGTTATTTTAGCTGATGTAAATCATTACAGAGTGAATGAATTACAAGCCGCGGATCGATCTCTGGAACAAATTGTACGTTTTTATATTGAAAAAGCAAAAAAACAAAATAATTTAAATATTATGAAAACGGAAAAACCTTCGGTAAATATTATCGGGATTTTTACATTAGGTTTTCATAATCAACATGACTGCCGAGAATTAAAACGTTTATTTAATGATTTAGGGATTAAGATAAATGAAATTATTCCAGAAGGTGGCAATGTTAATAATTTAAAAAATCTTCCACAAGCATGGTTTAATTTTGTGCCTTATCGTGAAGTTGGATTAATGACGGCTGTTTATCTTAAATCAGAATTTAATATGCCTTATGTTTCTATAACTCCAATGGGTTTAATTGATACAGCATTGTGTATTCGATCAATATGTAAAATAATTACAAATCAAGATAATATTTTAAATTTCCAAAAACACAAACAACAAGTTTTAAAAGAAAATTTATTAAACGTTGAGTTTTTATTTAATAAATATATTGATCAACAAACACGTTTTGTTTCTCAAGCCGCTTGGTTTTCACGTTCTATTGATTGTCAAAATTTAACAGGTAAAAAAGCAGTTGTATTTGGTGATGCTACGCATTCGGCCGCTATGACAAAAATTTTAGCACGTGAAATGGGCATCCGTGTTTCTTGTGCAGGAACTTACTGTAAACACGATGCTGACTGGTTTCGTGAACAAGTGAATGGGTTTTGTGATCAAATTTTAATCACAGATGATCATACCCAAGTAGGAGATACTATTGCAAAATTAGAACCTGCTGCTATTTTTGGAACCCAAATGGAACGTCACGTTGGTAAGCGCTTGGATATACCTTGTGGTGTAATATCCGCGCCTGTTCATATTCAAAATTTTCCTTTAGGTTATCGTCCTTTTTTAGGATATGAAGGAACAAATCAAATAGCAGATTTAATTTATAATTCATTTAATCTTGGTATGGAAGATCATTTATTACAAATTTTTGGCGGACATGATTCCGTTGTAAACCCAATGGATAATATAAAAACTAGTTCAAAAACGAATATGTCAACACAAGTTGAATTGAAATTATGGTCGCCAGAAGGTTTGGCAGAATTAAATAAAGTTCCTGGGTTTGTTCGAGGAAAAGTTAAACGTAATACAGAAAAATATGCTTTACAGAATAATATAGCTGTAATTACAGTAGAAGTAATGTATGCTGCAAAAGAAGCATTATCGAATTAAAAACCGTCATATAAAGCAAAACCAGCTTCTAGGCAAGCGCATGCATATGTAATGTTACAAGCTTGTGGATAAAACCATAAAATTTGAGCCACAAACTTACTCGTAGCTCACGTAACATCACTGCTAAGTCGCTTAACGTAGTTAAGTTTGGCGGAGCCGACCATCCGGCTTAAGAACTCATAATCTTTAAGGTCTATTGTACAATTCGTCTAAAGGACGGATGGTAAAGTTCCTCTTAGGGAATGTTTTTTATTTAACTAGCTAGACCTTCGGTCGAAACTACAATATAAATTTCCCTTTCGGAAATGCGCGGTATTATTTGTAATGCCTAATTAAAGCTTTGCGGTGATTAGTCGTTTAACTCCGTTTAGGCTTTGCCGTGACGGAGTTAAACTAGGCGTTGAACGTTAATTACATTGTAATTAATAAATCATGTTTTAATGTGTTTAACTATATTTAACAACAAACAACTATCACCTAAGATTGCCATGCATCTAGTTTACTTCCTACTTATGTTTTGGCACAACGTAGTTGTGACATAGTCAAGGGATTTACGACCAATGTTGCTGCCTTGCAGTTATCCTAACAAACAGACTTGCAATACAAAGAAGACATAAATCTTGTGATCAAGCGCACTCGTCACGTGACGACGCTAATGCTTGGTTAAACCAATTTACTTATTACAACAACAGGCGATGCCTGATGGAATTAAACAAGATTCCCAAAGAGTTAACCTTCCTTTAACAGAATTAAACTACGCAAGAAATTGAAGATATAGATCGATCTAGATTACGTGTCGAGTTTGAAATAGACAGACATCTCTAAACGTTGCTATAATTCCTGACAAATTAGCTGAGCAGATAAAATATTAAGTTGCATAAGGAAAAAATAAATGTTATATTTATAAAAATTGTTAACGGGATGTAGCGCAGCTTGGTAGCGCATGTGCTTTGGGAGCATAGGGTCGCAGGTTCGAATCCTGTCATCCCGAGAGTACTATATATAATTAGTTTCGTATAACAATATATAATAATAATAATATTATTATTATTAGTTAAAAATGTGTTTGCTGTAATTTTTACAGCCGTTTAACAACGTCAAAGTCCGTTGAGCCTAGTGAAGCTAGAAAGTAGCCGTAGGTTTTGTGCCTAACATGGTTGGCTACGCCAAAGTGCTCATATAGATTATAGCCCATTTACCGAAGTGGGATTTAAGTAGTTCATGGAGTTGAACTTTTCACCTAGTAAACTGCGGGCCGAAGTTATGTTCCATCTCTGGAATTCGCGTAGCCAAGGTAGTTAAAGTCCCTTGATCCAACCTGCAAGTGTGCAAATCGTGACATGACGCGTAACTAAAATCTTTTGGACTTGACCATAAAATAGCAGTTTGCCGTTTAACACACGCTTCGCTCATGGATCTTCATAGTCTAAACCAACATAAGTAAACATCGTTTAGACTAACAAAGCTTTAGAGCATTATACTACGCAACTTTTGTTGTTCAAACAAAGGCCGGCGTTTACAATTTGTAAAATAATTTGACCAAAAACCAAATTATTGTCCAAAGGTCTGAACAACTAGCTCGGGGCTTCGCCACGTATCTAGGCGTGGTCTCGGACTTTGGTCGTGGTTGTAAAATAACGCGTACGTGCATCCGACGGTAGGATAAATCCTTAAGGTTTTCGGTTCTCGTTGTAAGTTTGTTGGATAATGCTGCCATATGTGTTTGAATGGAATTTAATTCCATTAAATTCTATTCATTCGGCTTACTCTATATTATTTTGTTTTTAGAATGAAAAAAAGAGCTTTAAGGTGAGCTTATTTTGTTGTTTATGACTAGTAGCTTATGGTACGGAGCACCCAACGTAGCTAGGATGTTGATACACCGCAACCTAGTTTTAGGTGCTTATTGTTTTATGGGTTTGCACCGATCCCATTAACGTATTCGGTATAAGACACATACCGAAGTTTCGTCCGAATTGACGGTGTTACGTCGAGTTTAAAACCGGAAGCCTTTGATAACGTTATGACAACACGCTTTCAAGACATCGCTAGATCGTACCACTGTCCTGTGACTAAACTACTTTAACTATTTAATTAGACAAAGTCTTATAGATTCTAACACAAAACTGTCAATCAACAAATTATTAAATTTTTTAATGAAGGATATTTATGACAACTTTAGTACTGGTACTTGCAAAACTTCCTGAAGCATATGCACCATTTGCACCAATTGTAGACGTTTTACCAGTTATTCCTGTATTCTTTATTTTATTAGCTTTTGTTTGGCAAGCTGCTGTAAGCTTTAGATAAGTTGATATAATTTTTTCTTATTTTTATTTAATACTAGTTCACTGTGTGACGGTTTTAGTACTTAAGCATTACAAAAACAAGGTAACTGTCCGCTACATATAGCTTCACAACTTTAAGGACAACTACGTCTGAAGGCTTCCCGACGTAGATTTTGATACACTAACATCAAGTGTGTCACCTAAGGTAGACGTGTAAAATCAAACTATATTAGAGTTAGGGGCAATCGCCTAATGTTTGCTCAACCAATTCTCAACGAAAAATCTCTGACAGTTTTATACTATAACATCGTTTAAACGAGACGGAGTATGGGGCCCGATTTTTTAGCTTAAGTCGTTCACTAACGTAGTTGACCTTGTCACTCCCAGGGTTTCGTCCTTGATTTGACAATTCGAACCAAAGTTAGAGCAACATAACACTAGTATAACAATTATGAACAGAGTCACAGCCAACAACCCGGTGTAGTTTAGATATAGGCCTTTAGTTAACTTATTTACAATTCCGTTGTAACCAACGGACTTGTAACTTACCTACGTTATGCTACTTAAGATTCCGTTGACACAAGGAAGTTGTGATGGGACGCAGACGTGCTAGGTGCATCGTACCTCGTGCCGGAGGTAGTTTGTAGGCCATCCGGCTGTTAACTTAACGTCGTCTATTTTATGTCTAAATGATATCGGTCTTCGGCCTGAGGCCTACTTCTTACTTATTAAACTACATAGTAGTTTAATAAAGTTATAGTTTAACTATATAAAATAAACGACATTCTTTATGGAAACTTGGATGGAGCCAACAATTTAAATGTAGACCAGCTAATCCAACGAACTTCTACCACCGGTTTCCGTTTAAACAACAAAGTCACAAACTCATGAATACTTTGTGGAATCCGTCCAACGACCTATATCATGGGGCTTCGTCCCTAAAACCCAAAGTAACTTATGTCTTGTAAGCGTCATATACCATCACGGTCGAAGACCTAAAGTCGAGTTTTAGCATAGTATAGTTTTATTAAGTTTAACTTTAGTAAATAGCATTCTACGGATATGCGGCTAACAGCCGCATAATAATTGTAACTATTAAGTTACAATTATTATGCGGAGCTGGTATTTGCCAAATCAAAACGTCCGCAGCAACAAAATTGGATCGACTATTTAAAACGCATGCCACAAGATGCCTAGTATTGCGTGCTGCAAATCTAGAGGCCGAATGTTTTGTAAGTGCTCCGGACTTTTGACAAAGCTTACAGCATAGCTACATTGATCTAGCGCACAAAAGCTCTGTCGGTAACGTAGTTAAACTATGTTAAGATACTAATGATGAGTGATGTATAAAGGTGTAAGTTAAGTTCTGTGCAGTACACCAGCATTTTGCAGGCATACTGAAAATTAGAAAATATAACGGAGTTCTGATGGGAGATCGGTTGAGCCAATCTATAGGAGGCCTTGAACTCCATAAAGCTACGAATAGTTCCAATAAAATTGGAACACTAGAATATTTTTCTAAGATAAGCTACAACGTAGCTTAACTTGTTGCTATTTTGCTATGGTTTTTTTTATACCCCCAGCGGAATTCGAATCCGCGTTTTCTCCGTGAAAGGGAGGTGTCCTAGGCCTCTAGACGATGGGGGCGTTTAATTTATAATATATATATAACAAAAAACTAAAAAAAAGTCAAGTAGCTTACTACCTAGATACTCGTTTTAATAAATCTTTGAGATCTTCGGCCTAAGTCCTATTGCTTTGCACTTAGGTGCAATAGACTATAACGATTTTGCCGTTTTAGTCAAAAGATGGCCCACAGGCTTTTTATTTGGCTATATTAGGTACAGCGTGTACAGCGTTGCACAGTTAACAGAATATAACATAAAACCGTTAACCAAGCGGTAGCGTCGTATAGTAAGTATATTTCAAGCGTGTTTGTCACTATACTTTGTTATTAGGTTTCCCATCGACAATAGAGTTTTATTCCATTAAACTAAAAACCATTATTCAGCATGATGTGGTGCACCTAGTTTAACAACAAATTCTTGATAACTAGCACTACTTCATGCAGCTAACAAGATGAATAAGGGCGAAAACCTAGGTTAAAATGGCAACGATTTTGCCGTATCGTCCTGAAGTTATAACTAATCAGGTACTAAATACTCCAAAGGGATACTCACTGTTCGCTGTCAAAGGCCTTTGAGCTTTTTGAAATTACAGCGATTTTTTTATTCTGATTACTTCGTACCTAAATATTTTTTAGAAAAACTAGTAAACTTAACAGGTTAAGGTCCTTAGGTACAAGGATGTAACTTGAAACACGGCTAAAGTTTTTCGCACTTAGCCACATGGTCTTGTAGTCCGTCCGTAAGACGGACTACTCTGCCTACCACACCTTGGGGTTCTGAACGTCAAGCCCCTTAGTAGCTTAACGTAGTTAATAATATGTTGACTTATGTTCATTGTAGGAGACGGGTTTAGGCCTGACGGTTGGCACCTTCAAAGTTTAAAAATCGATTTTTAAAGTTTTAAAATTACACAACAATATTTGTAACAACACCAGCACCAACAGTACGACCACCTTCACGGATTGCAAAACGCATTCCTTTTTCAATGGCAATTGGGTTGATAAGTTCTACTGTCATACTAATACGGTCACCAGGCATTGCCATTTTGTTTGAATGTTCTTCAGCTACTGACGAAGGATTACGCATTTGAATGTGGTTGAAACCTACAACTTTGCCTGTAACATCAGTTGTACGAACATAGAATTGTGGTTGATAACCAATCATAAATGCAGAGTGACGCCCACCTTCTTCTTTAGTTAAAACATATACTTGTGCTTCAAATTTAGTATGTGGTGTAATTGTGCCAGGTTTGGCAATAACCATACCACGTTCAATATCTTTTTTCTGAACACCACGAAGAAGTACACCAACGTTATCACCAGCAATTGTTTCATCTAAAGTTTTTTTGAACATTTCTAAACCAGTTACAACAGCTGATTGTGTTGGTTTTAAACCAACAATTTCAACAACGTCACTTATTTTTAGTGTACCGCGTTCTACACGACCTGTTGCTACCGTACCACGCCCTGTAATAGATAAAACATCTTCTACTGCTAATAAGAATGGTTTATCTGTTTCACGTTGTGGTGTTGGAATGTAGCTGTCAACATTATCCATTAGTGTATAAATTTTATCAACCCATTTATTTTCACCACGTTGAATTTTTGGATTTGCAATTAATGCTTCTAAAGCTAATAAAGCTGAACCAGGAACTACTGGAATTTCATCACCTGGGAATTCATATTTATCTAAAGTTTCACGTACTTCTAATTCAACTAATTCTAGAAGTTCTTTATCATCAACTTGGTCTTCTTTGTTTAAAAATACTACAATATTAGGAACACCTACTTGTTTAGCTAACAGGATGTGTTCTTTTGTTTGTGGCATAGGACCATCAGCACCTGATACAACAAGAATCGCACCATCCATTTGTGCAGCACCTGTAATCATGTTTTTTACATAGTCAGCATGGCCTGGACAGTCAACGTGAGCATAGTGACGCATTTCTGTTTCATATTCTACGTGAGCTGTGTTGATCGTAATACCACGAGCTTTTTCTTCAGGAGCAGAGTCAATTTCATCATATCTTTTACCTACAGAACCACCACGTGCAGCTAATGTCATAGTAATAGCAGCTGTTAATGTTGTTTTACCATGGTCAACGTGACCTATTGTACCAATGTTTACATGTGGTTTTTTACGTTCAAATTTTGAGCGTGACATATTTATGTTTTAAAAGCTTTACGATTTATTCACTTCATTATACCCATACTCTGCATTTGCAATGACGACTTTATACGACTAGGCTTTCCTCCGTGTTTCGTTTATTTTAGTAAAAAAAAAGAACATCCAGTAGTGTAGTTTAACCAAGCTTGTTGTTAGGATTTCACTGATGGGCAGCTAAATTTTAGTTCGAGCAATCCTGAAGGGTAACTACAACGGTTAAAGGTCTCTTGTAGTTCGTATACTATCGTTAGGTTCCCCCTCCGAGAATGTAGTTTAACTCTATTAAACTAGAAAGAGTTACAAGACTGTTTCGATCTACGACCTACTATATTAAGGGCTTCGTTTTGTAAGCCGCTGCTAACTACATTTGACGTCGCCTAATTTTTTAGCTCGATAGCACAAACAACATGTAGAACATACAGATTAAGGTCACGTAGTTCCTAACCGATCATCATAACAAGAGTACTTGGTCACAAGACAACCGGTTTTTAAAAGACGCCGGTCGTTCGCGAAGCCAAAATTATTGTTGTTTATTTAGTGTTATTGATATATAATCCAATTTTTCGGGTTAGTGGCTTACTGTAATTAAGCTATAATTATTTAATTAATAACTATATAAAAGATTTTTATTTTTGTACCATAAAATGAAATTTTTTTAATTGCTAGACAGATTGAAATATTTTAAAAAATAACCGAAACAGTTTATTGTTAAAATTCCTTGTAGTCTTGAACTATTAGCTAGTTTAGTGGCAAACCCAATTTAATAAATAACATCGACCTCCGGCATATAATGTTAAGAATATTTTTAGACATACAACTTGGTTTTACAAGTTGTTTTCTGGGGGGGGAGAAAGGGATAGCACGAAATTTTACTAGATTCCTTTTTGGAATTAGCAGAATCAGCCATTTAGCCTTAGGTTGGATAATAAAGATAGCTACTACGTTAGGTTCCTTTTTTGGACTAATATGACCGAATCTAGTTTATAAGAATTACAAACAGCTACAAAATAATTTCGGCAAATCGGTGCTTTCTATCTAACTTACTAACAAGGCTTAGCCAAAGTTAACAAGTAGCTTTAAGGTAGTTGTAGTTAGATACAGTGGCTATATCTCGAAGAAAAACCGATCCTAGTCGTGTAGATTTATAAAGGTTCAGCGCTTGTGTCGCTATACACTATACTTGTAGAATACGATAAATAGAATTAGAGAAAAATCCATTACAATAACTTAATTAAGTTAAGCGGTGTTTGTTTTTTTGATTGAATGTGACTTTTCTTTAAATATATAAAAAAAATTTTAATAAATCAACTTTTATTGAATTTATTTTAAATCTACAATTTTTATGTAGTAGACAATTTTTTATTTATAAAGAGCAAATAGCTACGGAATATATTAAAAACGAACTATAGCTTAGTAATTTATTTTCTATAAAAATATGCATAGGTGTAGTTTCATTTCAACGAAGATGTGTGAACTTTGATCCAGCCCATGTTAAAAGACAACGTACCGGTGCGGTGCACATAGTTTCATTTATAGCCAATGACCAATGCTTTGCACCTAGTTTTACCAAACTTAATAACAAACTTTTTAGTGCACGGCCTGCTGTCCTGCGTTATACGTTCCCTTTAGGGAAACACCTACGAGTTAAATACCATTAAAGTCCTTTTGGGTCTTCAAACCCTCATTGTGTAAATAGCAGAAGATTGGTTGGTAGCTTTACGACGGGCATTGCCCGATAAAGATTTTTATAAAGCCAAAATTAGGATGGTCGCCTAGAGGAGCTTGTGTTCCTAGAATTTTGTATAGTCCAAAAACTTGCTTAGCACTAAGTTTAATGGAGTGTCGTTAACATTGTCCATTCTATCGACCAATGACTTAATAGGAACCCTTACTAACAGTGCAAGCGATGTAAGGTATCGCATAGATTCCTAAGTACTCATTATAGAAAAATTTACATTTTTTCTATAAAGTAAAAAACTGTTTTTAATGTATTATATAGTAGAGAAAAAGCGACCCTCACGGTGCTCGTTTTTAAATCGAACAATACATCAAACAAATTTTAATACAATGTTAATTGTATTATATTCCTTTCAGGCTCAGTAGGAATCGAACCTACATCGACGGCTTAGAAGGCCGCTGTCCTATCCATTGAACGATGAACCCTTTACACTACTTGTTAATATTTCAAAGATATCGTACTTTTCATACGATTTGTATAATACATGTTTTCGAGTTGTCATGCGTTTGTTCGACAGGGCAAGTGCTCTCCACCTAAGTTGGTCGTAAGTTACGTTCAGAGCACCTCATTACAGCTAACGTTACACTTAATGGTGATGTGCCAAACCGTTAACTGTATCTGACCTCCGGTCGGATTTTAATCTAGTAATGACCCTACGTAAATTTGTTAATACTCCAAATACATTTTGATGGAGCCAAAATACAAATAATTTGACCCACTGACACCCAATACACGCGTTAACATGCTTATTGAATGTAGCGGAATGTTGTTAGTATGGAGCCTAAACGGCATAGGTATTCGGCCGAAACTACACTGTAGTTTCTAGGAAACTCACAACTCAAAAATTTTGGAGTTGTGCGCGATTAATTTCCTAAAAAGTATCCAAGCGTAAACCGAATAATAATTCTTACAATACGGTTATTTGCCAAACCAGAGCGTCTGTGTCAAAAATGGAAGGTTGACCTTATCGGAACAGTGACTACTTTTGGTCAGAGGCTTATATTATTTTAGTTGTAGGAATATTTAAGTATAATTACAACTCAATATATATTATTTATAATATAACATATTTTTATAAAAAGTAAAAGTTCCAGCATAAAGACTTCGCTAATATTTGTGGTTTTCTAACAAACCGTTTGACTCATTTTTACTTTTCGAACTTAAAATTTTTTGATAGTACGTGCAGCTTTCAGCAAGTACGCTGTAAAGAGGATTGCAGATGTCGTCATTTAAGGGGAGGGGGAGCGAGAACGGATGAACCCAATTTCGCAAAGTTGGGTTCACGCTTATTTCATTGCCTTACAGAATAAATTCCAGACAAGAGCCTTATAGTTTATAAAAGGTTGTTAAAGTTAAATGTAAAATAGCGAGGTACGTGATCTTGTAACTAACTAACAATGAGTAGCTCATAATAAAGTTTACGTGTACACTTATAATATTTCATTCTAGGTTGTAGCAACAATGCACCTTAACAACATTTAGCGACTTTAGAAACAAGCTGCTTGTTGTCCATGCCGAGACTGAAGACATCGCCAGAGGCTCTATGAGGTGAGTAGCACCCGAGGTACGTTGGCTATAGCTGTGTTCTACAAGTAACTTTGTTGTCTATACATTTATTCGTTGGATTTGAACGACAAGCCTGACAGCGCAAGGCCTTCGGCCGTGCACTGTCAGGTTCTCAAAAGGAACATCACTTAATTGAATTAAGCTCCTTTTAGTTGGATTTTCTTTTGCAAAATAAACAGCAACTCTGTAGTTCTAAAGGTGACGTCGTTTTTCTTTGTTCCCCGAAGATTGATTGCAATAAAAAATTAAAATAATAAAAGTTGCATAAATGCTTCTGGGTCACATATAGAAAGTTGGGCAATTACTTTACGATTTAATTGAATTTTATGCGTTTTTAAATAATGCATAAATTCATTATAATTTAAGCCATAACGGCGCACAGCAGAATTTACACGTGCAATCCACGTACGACGAAAATCACGTTTTTTTTGACGACGGTTTTTGTATGAATAACGTAATGCTTTCATATTTTGTTGATTTGCAGTACGGAATAAAGTTGACGCAGCACCTCTAAAACCTTTTGACAAACTCAAAATTTTTTTATGTCTTTTACGAGATACATTACCACGTTTAACTCGAGTCATATAGAATTAATAAAAAAAATGTTACTTAAGCTAATCGACGTTCGGGCTCTTTTTATTATTTTTTTGTCTTAGATATTGGTTGTAGTTGTTTAAACCCTTAGCTATAAATCCGTTGGATCATCCGGTCTAATGTTGAATATTCTAATACCACATAACCACTTAACTACAGTACGTAGGTAGTTATAATTTATACAACGTACAAGCGCTAAAAATGAGTTTGAGAGCGGTACCGTAGCAGTCTTATACCTAAAAATCCTAAGTAACCCAAAGCCTTGATTACAGTGATCTTAAAAGTAGCGAATTTCCCGAACAGTAACTTAATGAACTTTCTTATTACTTTAATGCCGTAAGTAAAACCAAAACCCTGAATTGGAATTGTATTTTCAGCTCAAGGCCTATAGTTTTGGAATTTCATCAAATTTAACTTTGGTAAAGCTAAAGTTAAGCTACTAGTTAACGCATAATATTGGGTCCTTGGCCCTAAGTAAAATAATATAAGTTACCAGTACAGCCGTATGCTAAGCAATTTGTTAATAACTGCTCTTTTGTACAAATACAAGGTTTTACACTTTCAAAGAATTTGGTGTTGTAGTCAAAAACTGTTGATAAATTGATTCACGCGAAAGCGTCGTTTATTGTAACAGCAAGGCCAAAACCCAAAGGTAGTTTTTACTATTTCTGTGTTTTATGAAAAAAATTTTTTACAAAAAAGCATTTTTTTATAAAGAATTGGCTAAAATTAATATAAAATAAACAATCTACATAACCCTTTTTGTTTTCAAGGGCTCAAGTTAAACTCATTTCGCGCTTAGCGTTGTTTGTGCTATGCAACAAAACTAGCGATGTTATAGCTTGTCTTACAAAGCGCGTGCTGTCAGTATTTTTTAACAAGTAGTTTGTTTGTAATTCCGATAATTACGGCAAAGGCGGGTTTTTTTGTGAAAGGTAACCTGACATCGTCTCAAATCACAGTGTTTATTCGTCACAAGGCACTATTTCATCATAAGTTTATTCAGGCCTTTGTCCCTGTAGTTTAACAACGTTCCTACCACTTTAGAGGCTCCGCCACACCAGGGGGGGGGGGGGTTGGAAATCTCGTGATTACAAGCGTTAACTAAGTTTAAGACAAAGTCTTAAACTCCACACATGCAGATCTATTCTTTTATTTGATGAAGAAAAAACAAAGCAAAAAGTATATTAAGCAGACACTTATGGAACTAGAATTTTAGAATTTGTTAGCTACGTCAAAGAATTCTGAATTTTACTTGTAGTTCACAAACTACGTAAGAGCTATGTCCTTTATGCTGACGATTGCTTTTGTAGGCTCCGCCAATCCCAAAGAAAGAGGGTTTAGTTCTACTTTCTACCGTACGTAGTTAAGTCCCCCTTCAGAAACATAGGTTAATCATTTGAAAGTAGTATTAGGAATGTAGTTTGATTGTCATAGCAGAGCTTAAACGATATTAAACTATAGTGTAATTTTAAATGGTTAGTGAATAACAGTGGCTAGAGGCTTAAACAAGTAGCACTAGATTAAAGATAGTTTTAAGAGCTCCGCAACATACGTGTATAAATAAAAAAATAAAAACAGTGTTGAGTATTTTAAGAGTAAAAAGGCTACCCTGCTAATTTAATTTATGAAAAAGTATAAATAAGATAGGTTTAACTATGTACTAAAATTCGAAGGCCCGTAGTTAAACTAGCACAAGATGCTTCTGACAGAATAAGACCAGCAGCCAAAGCGTATCAATATAAGTGAGAATTTTTTTTAAAAATTCTCACGGTCTTACCGACTTTAGGAGAGTCGGTCACTACGGAAAGGGAGGGATTCGAACCCTCGGTGACCGCGAAGCCACGCCAATTTTCAAAATTGGTGCAATTAACCACTCTGCCACCTTTCCTTTAAATAATATAATGTATATTTAACATAAATAATTTTAAAAATCAAGCTTCTACAAAACAAACGCATAAAAAATTGCAAAAAAAACCTTCGATGACATTGCTTATTACGTTGTAGACTAAGAAAAACAGCTTGTTGATTTTGACGAATTACTTTAAATAACATAACCTTAGTCTATAAGATGTAAGATAAGATAACCCAAAGGTCGAACATCGTTTAGCTTTAACAACTTTATATATTAGATTATTTTATTTACACGTAAAATAAATTGACATTTTTAACAAAAAAATGTATATATTTATGTATAGAAATAACTAACATGTTCCATTATTTTACATAAAAATAATGCCTAATCTTTTCCTATTCTATGCTTGCTTAACTCAATCGGTAGAGTATCGGTTTTGTAAACCGAAGGTTATCGGTTCAACTCCGATAGCAAGCTTAAAAAATATTTTAAAATTATCTTAAAAAAACAAGAATATACCAATATTCAGACGAACACTCGGTGATAAGTCCTATTTCGGGCTACTACCGAAAAAGGTTACTCTAGCTTAGTGCAGCGCACGCAAGTTGTAGCTTGAAATCTTGGCGGTAGGCCTCTGGCTTGAATTGTTAATATCAAGCCTTGCGTTCGACGTTGGAATTAAGGTCCCACGTAGTTAGAACATACCACATTAGTACAAGTATTACGTACCCAAGCCTTTTTTGATCGGAAACAAGAGTCCCAGCCATGATTTGCTTATTGATGTTCATTTGATAAAGATACTATAAAATCGATATTTTATATCGTAAAGCACTAAACGGCAATGTTGACTGTATAGATACATACTAAACAATGTTATTAAATTGTCGAATGGATCGTAAGAAAATTACGTCTATTTAGAAATAAAAACAGGGGCTTGCGGCGTAAACTAGCTTTTAAATAATTTATTTGTTATAATAAATAATTAAGGCGGCATAGCCAAGCGGTAAGGCCGTGGATTGCAAATCCTCTATTCCCCAGTTCAAATCTGGGTGCCGCCTTTTTGATAATTTTTTACTACGTCAATTCTAATCGGTTTACTATTATAGGCTTAAACGTAAGCCGTAAAAAGGCGTTGTCCTTTAACGGTTAATTAAAAAGAGGCCACATAGTAGGCCTACGACTTAAGTTAGGTTAAAGTGAGTTTCCGGAAAACTAACAATGCTGGCACTATAATGTTGTCGCGTAATTTCATTAGAGACAAAACGCGTAGAGTAGCTTAAAATCGTTTTAGTTCTTACAATAAAAATGTGGCCCACAGTCCGGGTTGTTTATAAAATCAAGTCGAATGTAAATAATAAGATTCACTAATGTTTATCTTGGTTGTATTTTAGTTACTACGTTCTAGATGAAAACCATAACATAGATATTTCACAAGTACAACCTACAGCTTTGTAAACACCCTACATGTTCACTTGGTTAAACTTAACTCGTAGCTATAATCCCTGTTAAGGAGAGTATAACAAGCAAGGGCCTTCAGCCCGCCGTTTGCGAATTAACAGCACATACGTTATGTTTCTAAACCTACTAGTTGACTAATACGTTTACGAGGCTTTGGCTTTGGTTTGGCTAAGCCAACACAACTTTTGGTACCAAGGCTTTAGACCTTATTGCATTGTGAAAGAACGTGTGTGAAAAGTTAAACTTATATAAAATAGATTTCATTGAGCCACGTCGCTCGCTTCACCAGATACGTTCTAGCTTGCCGTAGTTAATATCTGTTGGACGATTTTACAAGCGCTCTTGTCAACTTCGCAGCAGCTACGCTTCTTTTTTTGATTCAGAGACATATTTTAATTTTGAACTCCAAGAAACCTGAGTTACGAAGCTATTTATTGAACAATCAAGGATGGTTATCGACCAGAGGGTTGCACCGCCACAGATCAGATCTTATGTTGTTAGCGAACTAACGTTTAGCCCCCTCTTTAAGCTACAAACTTAAATGTGTGGCCAAAGCAGTGTATTATTTATAGAGTTACTTTAGCTCTGTTAATTAGTTGGTAAAAGCAGTGTTTTGCGAGGTTTAAGAAATTAAAAAAAACGTTTTTAACCTATTGTGTAAAAAAAGCAACCACATTTTATATTTTTATTATATTTTTAGGTAATATTAGATATACTAAAAATAATTAGTAGCTCCGAACTATATATATTATAGTCCTATTTATTTTTAGAATTGTAGTTTAACAATTCTAAAAATAAAGTCGCCTAGAAACTCCCAGCCTCCCCACTGGGAGATTCAAAAATCAAAAATCAATAACAAAAATATGTTAAGCAATATAATAAATAAAAAATAAATAAAAGAAAAAAGTTCTTAGTACTTAGAAGTGTACATAATTTATACAGTTTTTAGGTGAAAGTTTTACAGTTCGCTATTGTACAACATAGTATTTTTTGCTGAATTAACCAAACGCTTCAAGTAACAACGAAGCCTTTTTGTGATTTAAACTACATACTACGTTAAGCAAATTGGCGTACAACCAACCATGTGCTTTTAGCATGCTGTTGCGGTGCATAGAATTTAATAACACGTATATTTGAATTGATTTTGAACATTGATATAATTCCATCAACCTCGTTGTGAGAGTCCTTAGCTCCAACAAGGGCTTCGACCAGAACTATAATATAGTTCTGGACCTTTGGTTTATGTGATGCTTTGCGTCACAAATTACCACGCGCTTTTGTAACAAATCAATAAGGTTTTTTAACCTAAATAAGAAAAACTAGAACATTTCGTATCGGAGTAACCCGTATTATTTACTACGGGTTTTCAGATAAAAACACGCCCTGTAGGAATTGAACCCACGACATCAGGTTTTGGAAACCTGCGTTCTACCGACTGAACTAAGGACGTTAGTTAATAATTATTATTTTAATAATTTTAACACGGTTAATTTTTAATGTCAATTCAATAGATAACGTAACAATACTTTAAATAAGCAGAGCTGCTTATTCTAATTTTGCTTTCTATTTTATTTTTTCATGGAGTAAAAAAAAAGGAAAACAGCAAGACCTGCATGTCATACTTATCGTAATTAGCTAGCTTTTTGACTAAGTGACGAAACGCGCTTCATAAAAAACTGTAACTACGTTAGCTACTTACGTTGTATGTTTACAAAAGAAAAAATTTAATTCGGAGTATGTGTATCTAATCCCGCTGTTTGACTATAAAGTGTTTCTAATAAGCATTGTTGTTTACTATTATGATAATCTCAAACTTTAGGTCTCAAATGAAAAGTAACGTCCAAAACTGAGGTAGAATACCTTGACAATCTATCGTAAGGAGCGAATCCTAAACCTTGCGTTCGGCCATTTACAAGTATGTATTTTTGTAACAAATCAGGTGCACGCGTTATATTCCAAAAAGGTGCTAATCGTGCACCACAATTACCACGGAATTTACATCCCAGCGAGTTGCGTGGAAACTACCAATAGTAAGGCGTGGCCTCAGGCCTTACTATTGGGCTACTTACTGGAAGTTAAACTCACAGCTATAATCATCTGTTTAATCATCTTAAATTTAAAGTTTAACATATAAGTACCAATTTATAAATTATAAACTTAAGATATTAATTTATAATTTAAAGTCATAAGCTCAATCTTAAATTAAACGTACAAGTTAAATCATGAACTCATACGTTTAATTTAAGATTTACGGCTTATAAATTGTTATAATTTTATAAATAACATATTAATCAAAGGGAAGAATGTTACATAGTTACGGCTAGTGCGAGAAATACGGTTCGTGGCCGTAGGTCTTGAAGCAGAAAACGTTCTAACCCCCTGACGCTCAAATGTTGAGAAAATGTGAATATGCGCCACGGGTAGTTTCGATCACTAAAGGTCCTGTTCCACTCACACCGCCTCCTTTTTGAATTTAAACAAATCTCTAATGATACTATAACCACGTTGTTTCCCAGCAGGCGACTTATTCAAATCTAAGTAGAGTCAAACGAAGCGCGACGTGGCTTGCTTTTTTATTGAGAGCAAATACACCGGACTACGACTCACTTCATTTAGAACCTCTGGAAGAGGGGTCACATTATCCGGAGTTACAACGGGTTTAATCGGCTGCTAGTTTGAGTCGGGCTATACTCGTGTACCTTAGAACCCACCACGAGGTAAATTGTATTGAATTACAATGCAATTTAATGAGATTTCGTTAAATATAACTCAATGGAATTAGTTAGTAAATTAACTTCGTTACCGCGAACCCTAAGACGTAAGATCAAGTGTTTCCTGCGATTTAATGAAATCGCATTCTATTGAATTCCATTTCCTTGAGCTTGTCTATGAAAACAGGGTAAAATTGTGCGCCGTGCGCCTCGAAACTCTGTTTATGGGTTGATTCTTTCGATGTATAACTACGCTCACTATTTTTATCTACGAGATTAAACGGTCGCAAGAGCGGCGGCTCTAGCCCATGGAATTTAATAAGTCGTTTATACCTCGTGACACAGTAGCGATAATACGTTACGCCGGAACCGCATTAGTAGTTGCGAAATAGCTCGTTCCAAAAAGACTGTTTTAGCCCCCGCGCCTAAAGATAAATCAGGCGTTCGACCTGTTATCTTTAGGCGCGGGAGTTTGTATTTTAATATCGATGCGTGTTTTATTTAAAGCCTCAGCTTCTTTAATTTTTTCGACGATTATTTGTCTAGTTACAGGAATATTGATTAAAATCTCGTTGTTAATGATTCGGCTAAGTCTCTGGGGGCAAAGCCCCCATGAAGTGTTATGTTTAAACTCGGAGGCATACGGACTTAATCCCCCCCTAGTTTTGCGTTTGTGTGTCTAATCCCGCCGTATCACGATCGCGCGTTTCTAATAAACGCTGTTGCTTAGAATCGGCAAAATCCCATGTTTGATGGGTTAACTCGATAATTGACTGCATTACTTCATTAGTAGCAATTTCATCTGCTAAACCATAATAAATAGTTTCCATTGCTGTTAAATAAAAATCACGATCTAAATCACGCAATATTTTATGACGTGGTCGATATGTTGATAAAGAATAAATTTCAGCAACATCTAAACGAATTTTCATAATTTCTTGACTATCAATCCAAATATCAGAAGCCTGCCCGTTTAATCCACCTTCAGGCTGATGGATCATTGTATGACAACCTTCGGTAACATAACGTTCACCAATTGTACCACCTGCTAATGCTAATGAAGCTGCTGAAGCAGCTACTCCTAACGCTAACGTTAACGAACCAGCTTTAATAAATTGTAAAGCATCGTGAACAGTTATGCCATTACCAACAGATCCACCAAAAGAATTAATGATCATAAATACTTTTTTAGATTCTTCTTCTTGAATAACACGTTCGGTTTGTTTACGATATAAAGAACGACCCGAGTTATCACGTAAATTGCCTTCAGCATTCAGTGAACTTTGATCTAAATAATTATAAGCTTTTAAAGAATTACTTGTTTTTTGACCTAAAGATGTTAATTGTAATGCTGTACGTTCTTTTATAAATTGACGTTTTAAACTACGTTGACTTAAAGCTTTTTCCGAAGACGCTAACATTTTTTCTGGTATCTGTGATTGTTTAACAAATTCTTTTTGGGATATATTATCCATTAATTTTTTCGTAAAGTTTTTATTAGTATTAACAGTACGATTTTTTAGTATAGATAAAATGGCTGCAAAATTGCCTTTTGTTATATTTTGGCTTAAATTGAAATCTTCAAAATTATAATTTTGAGGAGCAAAATTTGCTAATAATCTAAACGGAGCATAGACATCTAAATTAGATTTTGAATTAGTCAAAAAATTCGAACCATTTTTAATATTTTTTAAACAATGTATTAGTTTTGTCATTTCTGTTGCATTTTTATTATTCATACTGTATTTAACAGTGGCTGATTCTTTTGAAAAATCTTTTGATAAAATATCTGCTAAATAATATAAATAAGGTTCATCCGAATAATCAAAAAACTGGGCATTCCAGTTAAGCCATTCTGTTGTAATTTTTTGTAGTGTATATTGTTCTAACATATAATTATCTTCAATCCCAAAATCTTGATCTGATGTTAATAAATCTTCGACTGATTGTCTTTTTGCACTTGTATCGCCACTCGAAAAGTTTTCTTTTTTTAAAGAATCCGCTGATTTAGTTTTTGTTGCTGTACTCTTAAATAATCCACTTTTTTCCATTTCTTTTTTTTCTAATTCTTTAGATCTATCTTCCATGTGAATATTAATGAGTAAACCACAGATTTGATTACAAAGCTCATCATCTAAATATTGCATTAAAAACACCATACGACGACGAAAAATAAAATTATAAATATCCGTCCATTGTGCAGGTAATTCTTCACCCCAACAATAAATAATGCGAGGAACTCCAATAGGCATAAAAAGGCTAATTTCAAAAAACATTGTCGTGTTTTATTAGTCAATGTTTAGTACATTTTTGTGCAGTTACCAAGCTAGTAGTGTCATATATCATGCTAAAAGACATAATAACTTTATATTTTAGATACCATAACAGGTGCGCTGCATTATTAGACTAATAGCTGTTCGTCAATCGTGTCTTAGTCCGTTGAATTATTCAATCACAAGCGCAAGCCTCGAGTGATACCATATCTTACAATATGCCGTCGGTCAGAGGTTGTAACGAACTTAACTCCAACCAGGGCAAAGCGCTAAGGTGATTTCGACCGAAGGTATGTTAGCGTAACTAAACCAACACAAGGTTGTGGCTTTAGTTCAAAATTGAAACAAATAGGCTACTACTAATGCAACTTCGCTTTGCTAAAATAAATTAAATGGGTTTGTTAATTACAGAGTTCGGATTTTGACATGGTCGTTAACCTTGCAATCTGAAGAAGAGGTGTGAACTAAGTATAACACAACTCTTGTTTTCATAAAAATTTGAGCGTAGTTTAACATTGTTAAAGGATACTGTCTAACAATGAAGAATAAGTCAAGCACACGAGTCACCATCCAAGTAGAAGTTTGCCAAAGAGAAGCCTTCTAAGTGGTTTAAGCTCCTTTCTAGTATCCGACAGATAGCAGATGATCCTATCGATTGAACTAAGTGGTAGTTGGTTTTCGATCGAAACTATGGTTTGGGCGAAGCCATTAGGTTCCCCTTGGGGAACCTAATAACGCGCGCTGCTTGATCTCAGCATTAGGATTAGCTCTTTGAGCGTGCTCGAAAACTATATACAAAAAATGTAACGAAGTTGGCTCCGCCTATTCTTCTTTCAATGTTCTTAGGTTATATACCAAAGGTCTAGTCAAAAAGTTTTCTAGTATAACGCGTACTTTTGATTATAAGCCTTCACTGGGTTTTTATAATTAACGAACGTAATTATAACATTAATGTACCGGCCTTTGAACAAAGGCCTGACAAGAACACTAAAGCATAGACTACATTATCTACCAAGTTACGAATTTAGACTTTACGTTAAATGTTAAATGAATGCCTTCGGCCGGACTCGAACCGGCACGCCTTGCGGCACTGGTTCCTAAAACCAGGATGTCTGCCAATTCCATCACGAAGGCTATTTTTAGAATTAATATAAAACATATTATACCTTAGTTTGTTATTTTTGTCTAGTAATATAAAAACAAAAAAACGCTCTGTCACACCAATACTCAGCTTGCCTGTTACCTGAACACTAACGTATGGTTCAAGCGCACATATCATGTTCAACTATCGAGTCGCTCTAGCTGCCAATGCTCTCAATCTAGCTTAACTTAATGCCAACTGCTTTTTAATAACTAAGCCACATGTTTTGGGGCAAAGCATACTTGTCACTTCACAATACTAGTGCTTGATTGTAGCAACGCACTTAGTTTAAATAAATACAGCGTACGGTTTTGGATGAACGTACTGCAAAAGATATTTTTTAGTAACGCGGGACTTCGACCCTAAGTAGCTTTAGAATGGTTATACCCTGCTTATGGCTCGTAGTTGACGTGGCCTATCACAAAGCTTTGCCCTGGTTTGGCGAAGTCAACAATTTCGCAATAGGTTGTACAATAATTGTGAGAACGGCTTATTTCACAACCAAGGTCGAAAATCGGCAGTAGGTTCCGCCGTGATGGAATTTAATTACATTCATTCACATATATTTGTTTTAGTTTGTTTTCTGAAGGAGGGGGCCTAACGTAGTTCCAAGCTACGTTAGTCTAGAGATAAGCTACGTTTGAGCTTAACGTTAGCTTTGTGAAAGTTTCCGCCCGCGCTGTTAAGTTTAAACATTAGGATTATTATAGAGGGCCAGAAATACCTTGTTTTCTAATCATTAAGAAATGAGCAAGCATGAAAACAGCAGTTAAAAGTGGTAATACAAAAGTATGTAAACTGTAGAAACGTGTTAGAGTTGCTTGTCCGACACCAACACCACCACGTAATAATTCAACAAGGAAACTACCAATACCAGGAATTGCTTCAGGAACACCAGTTACAATTTTAACTGCCCAGTAACCAACTTGGTCCCATGGTAAAGAATAACCAGTTACACCAAAAGATACTGTACAAACAGCCATGATTACGCCCGTAACCCATGTTAATTCACGTGGTCTTTTAAAGCCTCCTGTTAAATAAACACGGAAAACGTGTAAAATCATCATTAAAACCATCATACTAGCAGACCAACGGTGAATTGAACGAATTAACCAACCAAAATTAACATCTGTCATAATATATTGAACAGAAGCAAAAGCTTCTGCTACGGTAGGACGATAATAAAAAGTCATTGCAAATCCAGTTGCTACTTGAACTAAGAAACAAGTAAAAGTAATACCACCTAAACAATAAAAAATATTAACATGGGGTGGAACATATTTACTTGTAATATCATCAGCAATTGCTTGAATTTCTAAACGTTCTTCAAACCAATCATATACTTTACTCATACTAAATTTTTATAAGATTGTGACATGACCATTAGGCTTTCTTAACAAGTAAAACAGTATAAAACAGTATGTACGACTTACGTTGTTTTATTATAATCATTTTTGTCATGGGTATAGAATATAATTATCTGGCCTTACGCCCAGGGTAGATACGTGCGGGCAGCCTTAGGTGTTTAGCACCTATTAAGCCACCAATCTCGCAACATTGCGTTACACTTAGTTGTGCCAACAGATGACCAATTGGCTAAATTGTATAAGACCCCTGCGCGCACGCGGTCCATCCTATGGATTTATGATAACCAAAAAAGTTTTAGCGTTTAATGATTAGCTTAACAAGGTAAAGCAAGTTGTCATGAACGTGGCCGAAGGCCAGGATTACATTTATTCGACGGCACATCTGCTCGTGGGGTTCCGACCAACGGTTTCCGTTAGCTGTTAATTTTTATGGGATTGCACCGTTTAATCCGTTCATGTATCACTTCACAACGGAGTTGTGACTAACGGTTTGTGTGTCGTTCTAACTTAGTTAAAGTTCGTCCGAGATCCTACGTCTCTGTTCCAACCAGAAAAATTAACTATATCATTTAACTACAATGTGGTTAGGAATTCAATGCTCTAAACAAGAAACCAATGTTTATATGGTTTCGTCTGGAAAACCTACAACATGGCCTCTTTATAGTTTGTAATTGTGACTAAGCTACTTTGGTGAAGCCAACCAAGTATAAAATAAATGGACATGGACAGAGCCATTGGCAAAACAAATATCACTATGAATTCATTTTACCTTAATTTTTTTACTACTAGGACGAAAGGCGAAACCATAAGGATGATGTCAGGTACGCTTCTTAGTTTCATGAATCCCGAAGAAAAAACGAAAATAGTATCCAGTCGATGACTTAATGAATAGTCGCTGTGGCCTTAGGCCTACCAATAACCTAAAGTTGTTAAGCTACGTTAAGGGGGGGGGGGGCAAAGCTGCGAGCTCAACATTAACACGTGTGTGCTCTAGTTTGGCAAATAGTAGCACCCCTACGGTAACAGGATTGTTACAATTGTTATGCAGCGAGAGCGACATGTCATCAGCATACTAGCCTACTTCAAACTAGTATGCACACTTTAACGACGGTAGAGAGACTTACAAGCCAACCACCGAATGCGCTAGGTTGTCCTATACAATTTTGATTAGTTCAGATGTCGTGGGCTGTTAGTTGCTCGATATGTTAAGTACCTGTACGTTGTAGCTCAGGGTACTGCCCACCCCCTCCTTGTAATCAAGTCTGTACAAATAAAGGACATTAAGCTAACGGCCGTGAAGTTTAAAACGCAGTTTAAATTATTCCCAACGAACTTGTTGGCTTCGCCAAACTTCAGCACGTTCAAGCTAAACGGGACCCTTAATTGTAATGCGCGGGCTTAATGGCCCTATAAGATTTTGCTGCGTTTTGTTATCGCCGCAAAAAAAATCCCTTTTCGGAAAACGTACGTTGGCGTTGTAACGCCAACGTACGTGCAAAGCACGCAGTGGGAGCTTAACTCAATGCTTGTGAGGCTTACCTACATCCATTCGAGTTGTCGTTTCAGTTGAAGACCCACTGCAACCAAGTTAAGCAAAAACCTGACTTGAATTTGGAGTTTAAAATTTAGCTTTCGACCATAGTATTTCTCAAGAGAAGCCTACATTGCTTAACCTAGTTAAGAGCTGTTGGCTTATGGTGAAATCATACTTAAGACACAAGCAAAGCGATACTTGTTATTTAGTAGACTCCTATTAATTAGAAACGACAATAAAAATTATATAATATATATTATATAATTAATAAAATTACTTTAGTAATAATAAAATATTAAAAACTTTTAAAATTTTACAAGAATTCACAAGTTTCTTTTTTTAAGAAATTTAAGAGCTTGTGAATTCTAAAGCGCTTAACTCCGTTAAGCTACGTTTTTTTCAGGAAAACCCATAGAACGAGCGCGATGCGGTTGTAATGTAGGAATTAAAGTTTTATGCTAAAAAAAATAATATTAATTGGACTAGCATAGAAACATTGTCTGCTATATGCATTTCATAAAATACTGAAAAACTAGGCGTTATACGCCATAAAAGTGTATTGTCTTTTTGATAGTTTAGAAAGTATAATTACACATATCAGTGATAAATATAGGGGGTTTCGACTAAAGCCGTAGGTACAACCTACGTCTTTATGATCAACAGGCGCCGTACAGGGCTTTGCCCTAAACGACAAAGTATCTCTGGCATGCTGGTGCTTTGCACAAAGCTTAACCAGCCTCGCGTCACTCACAACCAAAAAATCGCGTTCGTGTAATTTTCTATCCTTTAAAAATTAAACTACACAATAGATTAACAATTTTAAGCTAAAGGCTAAATAGGTGAACAAAATCACAACGGACTGGTTCGTCAAATAGTTTCAAGTCTCTAAACAAAATTAAGTTATGTTTGTGAAATTCGTTAAAATACAACATAGCATAGTTTTAGCTAGAAGCCTACTCGTAGCGCACAGCGCACAGACGTTAACGCCATTAAGGTCCGTTAGACTGTCGGACTGAAACACAGATTGTTAGGTTCTTCTTCGGAAATAGCTTTTAAGGAATAACTGGAACTTAACAAAGTTAAATGATATTGCATTAGACAATTTTTTGTTGCAATAGCCTGTTAAATCGTGCATAGCACATGCTATATCCATTTTTCTAAGACTATGAAATTAGCTGTTTACGGAAAGGGTGGGATTGGAAAATCAACAACAAGTTGCAATATTTCTATTGCATTAGCAAAACGTGGAAAAAAAGTGTTACAAATAGGATGTGATCCAAAACATGACAGCACTTTTACTTTAACAGGATTTTTAATACCGACAATTATAGATACATTAAGTGCTAAAGATTATCACTATGAAGATATTTGGCCCTAACACCTTGAGGCACTTAGATTGGTAACAAATAAGTAAAATTTGGCTATATGCTGGGACACCCGTTCATTAAATTGATGTAGAATCCGAGAATACCAGGTTGCTATTTAGTTCAAAAGTGTACAGAACAGTTTAAAAAATTCATATTTGGTAACAATATGCTCGGTGCGGACAATCAGCAGGGAAGTTTTTTTATATACCCCTCAACGACTAGACGCCAAACAACCAATTTCTAACAAAATTTTATTTTTGTTTATATTTTATAGCCTCTGCCATCAACTTTACCATATGCGAAGAAACATTGTGCGTTAAGCCACAACATACCTCGGGCATGATGACTATTTGCCTCCTGTATGGCTGCGCTATGCCTTTGGCATGTTGGTGCGGTGCACCCAGCTTAACTTACGTCCAATGTACTTGTTGGCTTCGCCAAATTAAACTGTGTTAAGCTACTAAAGGGTAAAAAAGAAGTTAGTCTATAGACAAAGAGAGATCGGGTTGATGGTATAGTCTGACCTTTATAGTGATATAAAGCGATTCTCTATCATTTTATTATAAATCAATTAATAAACAAAGTGAACAGTTAAAAGACATTAAAAATGCATGATGTTTAAATAGGTACACTTTTAGGTAATGTAGGTAATGGCAATTTCAGCTGTGGAGAAAAAGGTAAAACATAAAATTATTGATGTGTAAACAGTATTGACTTAGCAAAATTCTCTTTTTTATAAATGTTTCATTTTTGCTCAGTCTTGTTCAACAAGACAAACACGTCAATTGTTTTACATTCTTTAAAATTAAAGGTTCAGCAGATAAAATAAACAAGCGTTGGCATTTTAAATACTTGCCATTTGTCTTCATTCAGTTTTTATGAAACTTGTTTATAGGGTTGATTCACAAGAAACTTATAAACAAATAAAATCAAATGTATTCCTGATAATATTTTAAAAATTTTTGAACCTAACTGTTCTTATTTATTAGTATAGGGATGAGAATGAGCAAATATGAAAAAATCATACTTGTGTTATACGTATACCCACAAATTTGTTCAATTTTGATGATCGTGAATTCCTTTGTTCCTTTGTAATGCTTTAACAAATAAATTAGGTTTAAAAACAAGTTTTCAAAACCCTGATAAAACCAAAGAAAGTATTCAACAAATCTTTAAATTAATTCACGTTCTTATAAGTTTTTAAACGAGCTTATTTTGCCTCCAATTATTTCATTTAGACGTTTGAAGTTTACACGCTAAAAGCGTATAAATAAAATATTATAGTCATCCTGCCATTTCCCATGTTGTCTATCCCTAGAAACATTGTAATTGTAAAAGCTAGACAAACAAAATATAATAAAATAGGCCCGTTGGCGTAACAATGCCAACACCGCCATAAACCTCGAGGTCCTTAGGAACACCGGCATAGCATTATAAGGAGCCCGTAAGACCATAGAGTTGCTGCTATTTTAAGATAAAATATTATGTCATGTAGCTTTTTATTTTTTGTGCAATCTTATTGGATAAAAGGCAAAATAAAAACGATCTTTTATAACAATAATATTATCTTTTTATTAAAACTAAATCCAAACAAACTATCATAAAGAACGCACGGCATTTATACAACGTCTAGTTAAAGTACATTGCTAAATATTAACTTCACATTATTAAAGACAGAGAATCTTTTTATCAGCTTTTTATCAGATCAAAAAAACGTTAGTAAAAACTTTGTTCTGATTTATTGATAAAATTAACAAAAATTGGAAGATGTTATTTATGGTGGATACGGGGGGGTAGATTGTGTAGAAGCAGGCGGCCCACCAGCAGGAGCTGGTTGTGGTGGTTATGTCGTTGGTGAAACGGTAAAACTGTTAAAAGAACTAAATGCTTTTTTTGAATATGATATAATATTATTTGATGTTTTAGGTGACGTTGTTTGTGGTGGTTTTGCTGCGCCTTTAAATTATGCCGACTATTGTATTATTGTGACAGACAATGGTTTTGATGCTTTGTTTGCTGCTAACAGAATAGCAGCTTCAGTTCGTGAAAAAGCTCGTACGCACCCATTAAGATTAGCTGGTTTAATTGGTAATCGAACTTCTAAACGTGATTTAATTGATAAATATGTAGAAGCATGCCCAATGCCAGTATTAGAAGTTTTACCTTTAATAGAAGAAATACGCATTTCACGTGTTAAAGGTAAAACTTTATTTGAAATGTCAACTTTTTCACCCACAATAGATTCAACCGAGATCAATTGCAATGCCACATGTGTGGATATAACTACCAATACTAAAATAAAAAATAATTTAGCTGAAATAAATCAAAACAATTACATTTGTAATTTCTATCTAAATATCGCAGATCAATTATTAACTGAACCTGAAGGGGTAATTCCTCGAGAATTATCGGATAAAGAATTATTTACACTTTTATCTGATTTTTATCTAAAAGTTTAGTATTGACAATGTCAATAACAAAATTTGCTTGTGGAACATTTGGCCGAAGGCTTTGAGTTGTAATATAACTACAACATAGGCTGCGAAGCAGTTTTGAGTTGCTTAACATCGTTAAACAACTCGGCTGAAGCTAGGTTGTAGCCAATCACAAACAGGTAGATTAAGTACATTGTAACAAGTCTTAAGTTACAACTTACTTTAACAAAAGCCTTTGTTAGTGTCGTTGGATTCCCTTTCAACAATGTTATTTAACGCGTTGCTGTTTATAGTAGCAATATTATTAGAGTTTTGGTGAAGCATAAAGTACAAGCTAGTTCCCTTGTAAAAGTAGCGGAACCAACATAAAAAATTTTTTTCCAAACGACATTGTCTTTTATATGATCAAATGAGAAAACTATTAAGTAGGGTGTTTTGTTCATGAAGTAAGTTGTTGGCAAAAAGAAGGTGCACAGCACCAAAGCTGAAAGCTGTTATCTTAAACTTATAATGTTTTTTAGTACGTAATTTTTAAGCGTAAAAAAAAACATTATAACGGATTTTAATTTTAAAATTAAAAGTCAAATGTTTTCATTTTATTCAGTTGTTTTTATCTTTGTCTAGGCACTTTGCGCCGTGATCATCCGAAAGTAGGCCGGATACCGAAGGGGAACGAACGCTTTGCAATGTGCGATGTCCAACCAAGGTTTACGGTAAAATTACAACGACGTGCGAAGCACATCGTTGTAATTTTGTTCTATTTTGTAACAAAAATAAAAAACTATGTGGTTAACTTTAGCGAAGCCAAAGAAACCGCTTTTCTTGTGAAACTCTAAGCTAAAAGCCTAGAGTTGTAGCTTTGTCCGGAAGTTAGCTAGAATAATGGGCCTAAGGCTCAGTGTTATGAAGGTTCTCGGATTAAACAAACAAGGGTGCACACAACTTTACAGGGTTGTGTTCACCCCTCCCCCGCCCTTTAAAACACAAGCATCACCGGGCATGTACTGCAAACTCTTGGCGTGTAAAGCTAAAAAAGATAGAGTCATCTACTAGATAGCCCAAGGCCTGGAGTATAAAATAGTCACGCTAAACTACAATCGACTTCCCTCCGGGAAATTCGCCGGGTTTGCTGTGTGAAGTTCAAAATTTCTGAATACAATTTTGAATTTATATTTATATTACAAGGTAGCTTTAGTAATCGCGCGCGGCTTCGCCCCTAACGTAGTAAAGCTAGCTTTCAGTACGTTGCTTAAAAGCGGATGGTTAGGTTCTAACTCGAGGCTTCGCTCTAAACGTAGTTAAGGACTTGTTGTACTAAATTAGATTACCTTCGAGAAACTAGCGACTCATAAAATATAGCAAGATTACGGACTTAAGTAACGTTCTAAAACACTTTATATATTACTCAATAAGCAGAAGCTCGGTGCAAAAACAGTTTCTTCGTTAAATTACCCTGCCTTAGGCCGGATGCAAGCTTTCTTGTCAAATCCAACTTCGAAAAAAGTCTTTTTGTGATATATGGTTTATAGTGTGTTGTACCTTCGGGCTTTACGATCAACTTCAGTCCAACATACTGGAATTGGACGACAAAGACATGTCAAGGATATAAAAAATAGACTAATGGCCATCAGGAATACCCATTTAACTACATTAAAAGATATGTTTGCCGAATGAAAGTTTTACGATGTTAGAGGCAAAGACTCGCGCTACGCTCCAAGGTCTATGTTCTAGGATCATTAATGTTCAACGATTTTATTACAATGAAACTGAGCTGACAGGTTTGTGACAAGGTTCGGTCTGGGACAGATAAAGGGATTAGTCTCCGGAAGCGCAGCCACTTCAGGAGTATTTTCTATTGTTTAAACGCACGCATCGTCCAACACTTTTTTGTTAAAGTGTTACGCCCCTCTCGTAGGTTTTGTCGATGGTGTTATTTTTAACCTTCACATACAAGACAAGGTCTTGTAGCAAAACCCTAAGACGTTGAGTCTTCCAGCGCTTCCAGCATCACAGCATAACAACTGTTTCGTTGGATTTGCCAAACCCAAACACACTAGTCAACTAAGTTAGGGTTACTTGGGCGGAACCAACTAAATAGACAATATTTAACTTGCTGCTGAATCGGCCTAAATAAATACAAGCACAAGCATGTCCGAGGGACGTTGTCGTTACCTTAACTTTAGATCTCTGGCCCTACATTCTTAATGGCTAACCTCACAGCACTGTCTGTGATTTTCCTGAAAGTAAACAAAATATTTTGTTAATGCTTATATGTGTTTTATATTGTGTTTAAAAAAATATAAAATCAAAAATAAAATATTATGAAAGTAAGAGCTTCTGTTAAAAAAATGTGTGATAACTGTCGTGTTATTAAACGTAAAGGAAAAGTTATGGTAATTTGCTCAAACGCTAAACATAAACAAAGACAAGGTACGTAGTTCTTTTTATTCTACTCGCCTACATAATACTTCGTAGTTCAGGTTTTTTTTTCGTCAACCCTTCTCCTTCCTTATAACACAAAAGTCAGCCTGGGTATGTTTCAAAGTAAGTTACGGACAAGAGCCTTAAGTTATATGAGGTCATACTCACAACTAAGAGGGGAAGCCAGGTGAGCACACGCGTCATAGCATTGGGTTTTATCCTCGTTTTCAGTAACTTTGGAGCCTTTGCCTATGACGGTTCAAGCAGACCCGTCACCATACGAGTATGGTATAACCATAAACTAGCATCCAACTTTCGCCTAAAAGGTAAGTCCGCTTACAGGCGAAACCCAACTGGCTAATATCCAGCCTCAGTCTGGATGATAGCTACTATGTTAGGTTCCCCTTCCAGAATATCGTTTAAATATTCGACCGATGGCCGAATGCTGAAGGAAAATGTGACTTAACCTAGTTTAGGTACTTATTTAGTTAAATAATATTTTACAACACTTGCATTTAGCAGTGCCAACGGCCATTAGTGAAAGTCCGTTGGCCTTCACTAAACTAGTAGTTCGTTTGTAATTTAGGTCTTGAGCTGATGAAGTTAACTGAGATTAAATCATATTCTCTAAAAGCATGCCAGCGGCATGGTTGGCTTCGCCAAACAAGGGGCATCAACAAGTAGTTCGGAGTGTAGCCCTTAAAGTAAGAGCTACGTTGTAGTAGCCGGCTTAAGATCGAATCGTTTGATACCCTTTAAAAAACGAGCTACAACCTAAAGAAAGCTCTTGCTCTTTATTTAATATTTAGAAACAGACCCTAATGTTGTCGTAACAAAATAAAAGAGTCATCTAATATAAAAAAATAAAAGTTTTATTTTTTATTTTTTTATATTATAATAAAAAAAGTTCCCTTTTGTTTTTAAAAATCAATTATTTTTAAAAATAATTGTTTGGTTGATATATAAAAAATTTAAAATCGTTATTAAGACATATATGCAAACAAATTGGCAAGAAATTCTAACTACATCTCCTTTGGCTATAAATAAAATGGTAGATTTAGTAAAATACCCTGTTATTACAGAAAAAACATATGTTGCTTTATTTAATAATAGCCAATATACTTTTGAAGTTGACTTACGTTTAACAAAATCTCAAATTAAAAAAGTATTTGAAACTTTATTTAAAGTAGATGTTATTTCAGTAAATACACATATTCCACCACGTCAAAAAATTCGTGTTGGTTTAGCTCAAGGTTATCGTCCTCGTTACAAACGTGCTATTATTACTTTAAAAGCAGGTCAATCTATTAATTATGCTTATAAAAATGAAAATTAAGTTGAAGATATCTTCGGTGAATTTTGATGCCGACGTTGGAATTAGGAGCCATAGCTTCATAACATAGGGCGACGCCTCTATTGTTACGAAATCTAGATGTGTATTATTGAGCGATGTTTACTAGTCCTTTATTTCGTTAAACCACGCCATATATCAATTTGTAACATAAAGCTCTCTCGTTATAACACGGGCGAATCGAATTATAAACCCAGATCTTGACAACATTTGGACGAAGGCCCGGCATTACAAGTAATGCCTAATTTAGGCTTAGCCGTGATGATATTAAATTACAATTCTTACAAGCGTTAGCTTGTAAAATAAAGGTCAGAGCCCTTGTTCAAGTTCGCTAATTCTGTAGATTCTTCTTCGGATATGTCGTTTACTTATTGTTTAACAATAAAACTACAAACTCAGTAGTTTAACTTCCATACAACACAGTCCAGCGGACAGCTTTGTGCCAAAGGTCCTGCAACGGGGTTTTGTGTCTAAAACCCAACGATACTTAACTAGCACAAGCATGACGCACTACGAAGTGCAGCCTACGGCTTTGTGACCCATGTCTTCGTTTGCTTTGTCGAACTAAACATAGTTAAACTACTTAGGGACTACGCCCCGAACGACTCGTCTCAACATCTGGTCGATATAATTAAACATTACAACATTGACCAGTGTCCTTACTCATAACGCTAATACTATGAGTAAAACTTCACGCGCTTAAACAAAATAAAACGGAGTTGTAACGTAATAGACTCGTTCATTGCTACAACCTGAATAATTCACGGGATTCCGTCGCTACCCGAGATTACCGCTCGGGAAACAATCCCTTGAGCTATTCGTTTAGAATAGTTCGAATACAAAATGTTAATAATAGAAACTACCTTTTGTGTTTTCGGTCCTTGTTCACGCTATGACTTCTTTCGTGCTTAGCGTTAGCGTCTCGCCCCTAACAATGTCACAACGTGACATAATAACATAAATAGTAAATAAAATAAAATTTTTATGGGAATTAGATTTCTTCAAGCATATACAGCAGGTACACGAAATCGTTCAGTTTCGGATTTTAGTGAATTAACAGATAAAAAATCAGCACCAGAGAAAACATTAACAGTAAATTTACAACGATCTAAAGGTCGTAACAATCGTGGTGTTATTACCTGTCGTCACCGCGGGGGAGGTCATAAGCGTTTATATCGTCAAATTGACTTTAGACGTGATAAACTTGGCGTTACAGCCAAAGTTGTAAGAATTGAATATGACCCAAACCGTAATTCACGTATTGCTTTACTTCGTTATGAAGATGGTGAAAAACGTTATATAATTCATCCACGTGGTTTAAATATTGGTGACATTATTCAATCCGATTTAAATGCACCTATTTTAATTGGGAATTCATTACCATTACGTAATATTCCTTTAGGTGCTGAAGTACATAATGTTGAATTTCAACCAGGTTCAGGTGGACAATTAGCCCGTTCAGCAGGTGCCATGGTTGAAATTTTAGCAAAAGAAGGAAATTTTGTAACAATTCGTTTACCATCTAAAGAAATTCGTTTAGTATCTAAAAATTGTTGGGCTACGATTGGCCAAGTAGGGAATATAGAAGCCTATAATTTAACAGCAGGTAAAGCGGGTCGTACTCGTTGGTTAGGTAAACGTCCAACTGTACGTGGTTCAGTAATGAACCCAGTAGATCACCCACATGGTGGTGGTGAAGGCCGCGCTCCTATTGGTCGCAGTCGCCCTGTTACTCCTTGGGGTAGACCAGCACTAGGGCAACTTACAAGAAAGCCTAAAAAATATAGCAATAATTTAATTGTTAAAAAAAGAAAAAAATAAACTCGGAGGTTACTAAGAACTACGATCCATCTGAAAGCTAAATCATACCCCCCAAAGGGCTACGTTAGCGTCGTTACGTTAACAATGGCCTTTGGTGAATAACGTTGTAAGATCGACCGAAGACTTAAGCTTCACGGTTAATTTTAACTAAAAAGTAGGTTAAGAAGGTCGGAGTTGGCGTTCTTCCGCCAACGAACCCACCAGGCTTTGGTGGGTCCTATAATGTTTAACTATTTTACTTTGTTCGGGTTTTCGCCGCGTGAGTGACGTTGTTATTTAAGGAATAGCTAACGTCGTTTATAGGACGAATTACATTGGAATTTAGGCTCCGCCGTGCGGTAATTTAATTACAGTCAAACTACAACTCAGTTTAGACTTAGTGATTTCACTAGATTTTGTAGTTCTAACTAATCGAATTCGGCAAAATGCACGTGATCTTCGTTGTTAAATAACATTGTTGCTTAGACTAAGTTAGTAAATTACACGTACTTCAAAGTTGACTCGTTAGGCCAGCAAGTGTTAGATTAACACAAGCCGCGGGCCTTACTGATCGTGCTAGGGTTTTGAAGCAATTTATAAGTTGTTCCTACTAAAATCACCTCCTTTATATAAAAACGACAACGTACGTTGTTTCAGTCTGTAGCACCTAAATAATAAAACGATTGTAAATAAATTACATTTATCATAGAGTTTTGTTTGGGAATTTTTGATAATTATTAGAAAAACTATAAACAAAATTACTTTTTATTTTATTTTTTATTAATATTAACAAAATAAAACATTATTTGGTCAAAAAGTTATTAGCTTAACTCTTAGCTCAAAACTTTGCTTTTAACGTAGTTAAGCTCCGTTGTAGTTAAATTACAACGGAGTTTCCTTTTGGGATTGGCGCTACCAACCTTAATAATATTATTAGTGACCTACTTAAAATAGCGTTCTTTAGTCGTTTTAGGATACTTATTGTTTAAAGTAGTAGCTATTTTTGATAGGTAAACCTAACTAAGGTAGCTTAACCAACGTACGCGTCACCCACAACAAAAGTTGAAGACCTGCCTAGAACGTAAGTTTTGTCTTTCGATAAATCGCGCTTGAACTACTTATAATTTATTTGATTTTAAAACTAATTAAGTTGTAGTAATTTTTGCTTTTTAGAAATATTTTGTTAAGCTTGTATTATTAAAATATTAAGTCGTTTAAAAAAATTTAATGTCACGTTCCCTTAAAAAAGGTCCTTTTGTTGCAGATCATTTACTTAAAAAAATAGAAAAATTAAATACTAAAGGTAAAAAAGTCGTTATTAAAACATGGTCACGTTCTTCAATGATAGTTCCACCTATGATAGGTCATACTATTGGTGTTTATAATGGTCGTGAACATATACCAGTTTTTATCAGTGATCAAATGGTTGGGCATAAATTAGGTGAATTTTCACCTACGCGTACATATCGTGGTCACGCTAAAAAAGATAAAAAATCAAAACGCTAATTCTTGGCACAAACTATCATAACGGTTTTTTTGGAAAAATATAATCAATAAATTAAATCAGAATTAATAATGTATATGGATTTGTATTTTGTGTTAGTTTGAGCCAAAGGCAGGTAGCGTTAAATCGTTAAATATTAAACTACATACCTACGGATTACGTTATAAAGTACCTATGCTTTTGGCCTGCCGGTGGTCGGCACAAACCTAAACTGACAGGCTTAGGTTGTATACGTCACAAGTAGCTCCTGGCTTCATCACTAATCTAGCTTAACCAACGCATAAGTCATCCACAACGGAGTACAGCCTACAGCTTTAGACCAACGGCCTTTGTTCAAAATTAAAACCCTCACTAAATAAGTTCGCGAGTTTAATAATAGCTTTCTACATTAGTAGATCTCTAGCTAAACGTTAAGCTATGTGTATTCCACCGGTACGTTGTCTGTTAATATAGGCTTTGCCAAAGTTCACTTAAGTTAGTTTAGACTATAAACACACTTGTCTCCAAGAACGAAAAAACTTTGACCATGCTTCACACCACAACAAGTTCGTTCGCGTAGCTTCGCCCCTAGTGTATTGATGGACCTAAATTAAGTTAGTAACTACATTAAATTCCAAGTCTTTAAGTCTTGTGGCCACGTGTATGTGTTCTGTTACCAAACTATACCCAGCAAATATCGATGAATGGCTTATTATTAACCAAGCTTTTGTGGCTTAAGAAGTAGAGGGGGGGCTACGCCCTGGTTACAACAACATCCTTGAAAGCCGCTTATATTGTTTATAAAGTTAAGCACCCTTACTTATATTAGTTGTGGTCACGGCGAAGCCTAAACTACAACATAAAAGTTATACCATATAAGCGGCTTTGTTGTAAAATATGTAGCTGTGCGGCTGAAAAACGTGCTTTACATCAAATGATGCGCATCAACCTTTTTATACAAGCTGCGTAAGAGCCAAGTTCAAACATCACCTCGGGCCTTGATTTTTTTATATCAATCAGAAATGCTAAGTAACGGTTATTCTCGTTTAATAAAATACATTTTCCTTTTAAGCAAAAATCTGGACTACGTTGACACATCGACGTAAAGTAATTTCTAGTCCATTAACATAAGAGAAACTAAAAATTAACAATAAAGTTGCTTGTTCTTTTTAATTTTTTGAACAAAAAGCTAGTTTTATGAATGGATTTTAATTCCATTTAATTACAATCTAACACATTTACTGAAACCAGAGCTATGGTGCTAGGCACCTACCGATACCATCAGCCTTGTTATGGTGCTTTATACTTAGTTATTCCAACAGCCACGGTCACATGGATTGGCCCTTAACAAACAACATAATTTAAGCGACTTTACAATTATGTTTTGTAAAACGTACTCCATTAAAATATAACGTCATTTAACTTTAACTAACAGCTGTTGGCTTACATTCGGAGGGTGAAGCCCGGAAGTACTACGAATATTAGTGAACGCTTTTGGGTCAACCTGATATTGTGCAAACTATGTTATAGTTCCCTATTTACGGCTTTGCACCTAACTACGTAGGACAAAGACCTTCATAACAGCTTCGCAGCGTATGTTATACTACGGTTTATTCACTCAGTGTTAGCGTTATGCGATCGTTCATAAAAAATAACTATTTTTTTACTGTACAAAAGCGGAAAAAATGGATAGTTAGAATACGTAACTTTTAATCAACAATTAATAATAAATATAAAAGTTTAGTGTAATTTTATTTTATTGTGACAAAGCGGTTGGCCTTCGTTAAAGGTCTTTGGCTTTTAACAATTTCTTATAACATATAGTTATAAAATCAAATAAGACCGTATAAGTGACTTCGCAATATTTTAGCACCTGCACCGTTAAAATATAAATGTTGTCAAGGTTCATAAAAGGAACTACCTTAGTTAATTCTTGCAACAACAACATATGAGAACAAAACCCCAAGGTCGTTGTAAGCAAAGCTGCGCTAATGTTGTCTCCACGAATCCTAAGAGAGAGGAGTGAGGTAAGCTAGAACGTAGCTTACCTCACCCCCTCCCCCATCTTAGTTGAGTATAAGTTCTGTTGCAACGGCTACTGTCACGGGGCTTGGCCCCTAAAAGACAAGATAGCTTAAGGAAGTTACAACCGAGTACCGCTTAAAGCTTTGTAACCAATTACAACTGCGTTGTATCTTAACCAACATGTTTCTTAGTTGAGATCTCGCAATATGTTTAGCATAACCCCATTAAGCTACAAAGCTTTGTTAACCAGTCAAACGATAAAAAACTACATAAATTCAAATTGTTTTTGATAAGATTTTTAAATTACGTAAAAAAGTTTAGTAGAGCTTAACGTAGTAAAGGTTATAAATATAAAGTCACTTCAAACATAGTTCTAACGTTGTTAAACGACAGAATAAACTTTGTACGTTAGATTCTCCGGCTTTCGGCCGGAAAATAGGCTCTGCCAAATCATTCCCCTTAGAGAAAACTCCCATACAGCCTTTGGCTGTATAGTAGCCTAGAAGGCGTATCTTGATTTTAGTTTTTACTTTTTTATAAAATAAATAGCTTTTTTCTACATTCAGGGCGTAGCCCCTAATTTTTCTATATTTTCACGCAGACACAAAAGTTTAGAGTTCGTAATGTATTTGTTACGGTAACCGAGTAACTTTGTTGGACAAGTGATAAAATAAGTAGCGAGCAGCGAACAACAAGGTTTCTAGCAAATGCAATTTAAGTAGGTTAAGGACTCTATATTGTAAGCTACTTTGTAGTTAACTTCTCGAAGAGAAATCGAAGTTACTTTAGAAAAATTATAGTTTAACAATAAACTTAACATCGTACAGCCTTCGATTGTACACAGTAAAAACGTAGCTTAATCCTGTTAAGCGACTTACAAGCCAATGTAGTTGCTGCTTTCCAGTAAAACTAAGAGTTGCATGCTGCCGCAGCGGAAGTTGAAGGCCTCGTAGGTTAATTGTAACTATGTTGTAATATCAAGGTTTGCTTTGCGAAAGTTTACTTGTATTTGTTGTAGTATCTGGCTTTAAGCCGGATACTACAAGATAATTTAACTACGTTAGGAGCGGAGCCCCATGAATTCCTAGTAGCTACGTTGTAGTTCATTTGTAATTTCGACCTGAAATCTAGGATGTTAAACTTACAACAAAAGCAGCGCTATTAGTTTGTTACTTATTATATATTTGTTGTGACTGTAGACGGGCTAGAGACTCTCACAACATAGAATTTTCCTCGTATTTTTAAGTCTAAAGCTACTTAGGAATGAAACTCTGAACGACAAAGCAAACAATAACTTGACGTAAACGAATATGTACTTCCTCTTTTGAATTGACGGAGTCAACAAACGTACGCAACGTGCGTTTCACCAAAAATTCATGTAAAGAGCTTTAGTTATGCGCTGGGCTTGAGCCACATTTATGCTATTTCCACTGAAAAGTAACTGGCGTTTAGCCAAAAAGACTAATTACGCTAAACTAAAAAATTACGTGTAACGTACTAGAGTATTTTTACGTAAAAGGCTTAAAAAGTAAAAATTATGGGTGCTAGCTACTAGCCTCTAACCTAGGGCTGGATAATCGTTACTTTCCTAAAACTACTGGTTTACGGAGCACAGTCTAATTGATTTAAACAAAGCAATTTTTTGACGAAGCGTTTGTAAGTGCTAATTTATAAAAAAATATAAACAATATAAAATAAAATATAAATATGTTAAGTCCAAAAAGAACAAAATTTCGTAAACCACACCGTGGTCATTTAAGAGGAAAAGCAACACGTGGTAACACAATTGTATTTGGTGATTTTGCCCTACAAGCGCAAGAACCTTGTTGGATTACTTCGCGTCAAATTGAAGCAGGCCGTCGAGTTTTAACACGTTATGTTCGAAGAGGTGGTAAGTTATGGATTCGTATTTTCCCAGATAAAGCTGTCACAATGCGTCCAGCAGGTACACGTATGGGTTCAGGTAAAGGTGCTCCTGATTATTGGGTAGCTGTTGTACACCCTGGTAAAATTCTTTATGAAATGCAAGGTGTATCTGAAACAATAGCTAGACAAGCTATGCGTATTGCAGCTTATAAAATGCCCGTTAAAACAAAATTTTTAACAAAGAATTTATAATGCGATTTTTTAACAAGAACATCTGAAGCGCATAGCTTGCCATTTCACGATATAAATAGGCACGTATTGACGACGTCAACTATTTAATGGTGTAGACCGTTATTATTTTTAAAAAACTAAAAAATAAGATTCTAAGTATTGTTTTGCTTTTTATACCTCAGCCAATACTAATAATTATTCGTAATCTGTAATTAAACTAATATCGGACTCGACCACAAACATCGACCCCTCCGCGACCTTTTTTATTTTTGCCTCTGACGTAAAGCGACAGGTTGAATATTCCAGATATTATCCGGTTTACAGCCATTATGTTGTAATTTCTATGCTATTAGTAGCTTTACTACTTTAAATTTGGTTTGTTCGGTTTCCCTTTGTAAAATAGTTACCACCTAACGCAGTCCATAGGAGATTGTCTAGCTAATTTAACTTATTTACAACTGGGTTACATACAAAGGACTCTTGGTTTCGCCAAAATGAACTCCATCAGGGGCGATTGCTGCTAATGAGTAAACCATTAACTGGATGTTAGGCTAAGTGCGTTGCACTGGTAAATATTATAGGGACACGTCGTTAAATAGTTTATGGAAGTTGAAACTTTGTTGTAATTGAGCTACAATGGAACTAAATTACAACTTTAATTCCTAGCATCGTTGACAACTGTTGTATTTTGTAAAAGTCCTATTTAACACACACAGCTTGTAAGTTCGTTATAAGATTTAACTGTGAGGCTGTTTGTTAAGGCATATAAGACGCCTAAAGGGCTGATTAGACCGATAACCGTAACATAACCGGTTCATAACATTAAAATTAAAAACTAACTTTTTGAGGACGTAAACAATATAACCATTATTGTAACCAAACGCAAGCGTTAACTTAAATCTTTTCGAACCAAGTAGTTAAAAGTAGCTTTGCCTATTAGAATTTTGTTTTATTAGATTTGATATTAATAAAAAATTTTTATTTACTTATGATTAAACCTTTATCTTACTTAAATGTCGCAGATAACAGCGGTGCTCGTGAATTAATGTGTATCCGTGCACTTGGTGGTAGTTATCGTGAATCTGCTAATATTGGAGATGTAATTATTGCAGTTGTTAAAGATGCGTTACCAAATATGCCTGTAAAACGCTCGGATATTGTACGAGCTGTTATAGTTCGTACACGTAAAGGTATTCGCCGTGAAAATGGAATGAGCATACGTTTTGATGATAATGCTGCTGTTATTATTAATAAAGAAGGAAATCCTCGCGGTACACGTGTTTTTGGTCCAATTGCACGTGAACTACGTGATAAGAATTTTACAAAAATCGTATCACTAGCACCTGAAGTTTTATAATTTTACTTAGAATTAAACGTCATTCATATAGTTTTAAGGCGTTTAGATATTACGTTAAGCTACAGGGCAAACTACAATTGTCAGGATCTCTTGTTTCAAAATTGCTAGAAATTACGTATAATAAATTACCCATATAAACAAAATCTGACATTTTTAGCCTATTCTATTTTAGAGTTCGATAACCTGATTCTATTTTTTGTTTCTTAAAAGTCTTTTAATTATTGAAAGATACGAAAAAGTTCATTTCTATCATATACTGATATGAGTTTTATTATAAAAAATGTTTATACACTAATTATCTATTTAATTTTTTTCTTTTATTTTTATGTATAAGTATGATAATAATTTACGGCAAAAGGTTTCTGGTTTCTTGTAGTTTAACAATGTTCTGGTAGCTTAAACTTGTCTTTTTGATACAACCATACCAAATATGAAACCACGGCGTTAAGAGTAACACCTAGTTACGTATGATGAAATAGAAACTACTTCTTTATCATCAACGGTTTCGTTAAAAGACAACCTAACTTGATTTAGTTACAACCACGAGCTTTGCCCGAAACCACAACGCTTACTCTTGTGGCCTTGGTTGTGTTGACGACTTCGGTCACGGAGTTTCGCTATTAAAAGACAACATCATTTAACCAGCTCACACGCTATTTCACAACAAAATCGTGCGTAAGCCGTTAATTGTTTCCCGCTATAGGCTAGATGTTTTTTTAATTAGTGTGTATGTTCATTTTATTTTAGTTTTTTATTTTATTTTCATTTATGACACAAAATTCTAACAATCCTCTTTTTAAAAAGCAAAGACTAAAAAATTTATACATAACAACTATTGTGCCAAAATTAATTACGACTTTTAACTATAAAAATATTCATGAAGTCCCAAAAATCGAAAAAATTGTAATTAACCGTGGTATTGGTGATGCATCACAAAACCAAAAAATTGTAGAATCAAGCTTAAAAGAATTAGCTATGATAGCTGGTCAAAAAGGCGTGGTAACACGTTCAAAAAAAGCAATAGCTAGTTTTAAATTAAGACAAAAAATGCCTGTAGGTGTTACTGTTACTTTACGTGGTGATCGTATGTACGGTTTTTTAGATCGTCTTATCCATTTAGCATTACCACGTGTACGTGATTTCCAAGGAATTAGTTCTAAAAGTTTTGATAAAAAAGGAAATTATAGTTTAGGTTTAGAAGAACAATTAATGTTTCCGGAAATTGAATATGATAAAATAGATCAAGTTCGTGGTATGGATATTTCTATTGTTACAACAGCAAAAACGCAAGAAGAAGGCCTTTCTTTATTAAAAGAATTTGGATTACCTTTTAAATAATTTTTTTTGATAAAGCATACCCAAAGGGCTAATTTACACGTGGCCATAAGTCTAAGAATAGGACTTTATGATCAAGTGCGCTTTTCATAGAACCTAATTTCAATTGTTTATATACAAAGCTACCTAAGAACCTAAACGTTTTTGTCAGGCTACAAACGTAGCGGCATCGCTCAATGTTCCTAAATCTTTTTTTAGTTAAAATAGGTAGATATATATATTGTTTTTGGTTTTGTTACTTAACCATCTAGTCTTTGGTTAGATAATGGAACGTAACTTAACGTAATTAAACTAATCTAACACAGAGCTCAGGCGTGAAGTGGTTTTCACCTAATAGAGTTAAAAAAAAACTAAGCTCTTAAATAAATATTAGGAACGCCATTTCCCTGAAAAAACAATATAAATTTTCATTGAATTAAGTCATGAGTTGCTTTGGTTGTTTAAGCTCCGCCGCGACGTAGTAGTAAAATATGTTAGTCTTGGCGGAGCCTAAACTTCGGAATTATAGCATAAAATTTGGCAATAAAAAGTAGAAGTTTGGTGCAGAACACTTGCTGCTGATCTTAGTCGGTGCGAGGCGCCTTGTTATAGCTTAACGTTGTTACACTTGTTATATGATGAAATCCTCGTGGCTTAAAAAATCTTGTTGTCAAAGCCTTTGGCCTGAAGCAGGAGATAGCATTCTTCTTTCCCTTCTTTTTCTAAAGAATCCCAAGGGCTTGGACCTATGTCTTTGTACTTGTCTAAAGTAATCCGTATCTTGTATACATAATTAATTAGGAATGAGGACCTAAGACCGAAGGAGCCAACGACTTTAAATTATGTTAAACTAAAAACTAAGTACTAATGGACCACGTAGTTACGTTTCACTACTGGATTGGCAAAGCTAACTGTGCCATTTAACTTAGGATGTTTTTTAGGTACCTGTTATTTACAAAGTTTTACACACCGCATCTTGAGTATTCGGAAAACGTTAACGTAACTCAAACTACGCTTTCGTCGAATCATCCGACCTTAGACTAGATAAAAATAAGTTTAAGCCCCAGGCCGATTTTAAAAAATTAAGAATAATAAAAAAATATTTTTTTTTCTATGACACTTACAAAACCAACTTCTTTAAACAGAAAAGTTAAATCACATGGTTTAATCAATGACAGTATTGGTGACATGTTAACACGTATTCGTAACTCTTGTTTAGCAAAAAAATCAACTGTTTTAATACCATTTACACGATTAAATCAAGAAATTGCCCAAATTTTAGAACAAGAAGGTTTTATTCAAACGTATCAAGTTTCTTTAGATTCACAAGATTTAACACTTCGCCTTAAATATAGATCAAAAAAAATCTATCGTGGTAAGAAAAAAGAATCATGTATTACAAATTTAAAAAGAATCAGTAAACCTGGTTTACGTATTTATTCTAACCATAAAGAAATTTTACGTATTTTAGGTGGAACTGGCATTGTTATTGTATCTACACCTGAAGGTCTTATGACCGATCGTGAAGCTCGTCTTCGTGGTATTGGTGGTGAATTACTTTGTTCTGTTTGGTAATTGTTGTTGTGTAACAAGCTGTGCAAAGTCTCCGGCCTCGCACTTTTAAAAGGAAACCTATTCACAAACCTCTAACGAACTTAGCGTAACTACGTTAATGTAGTCTGAAGCAGATGACTGAGAAAACGTAGTTACTTACAATTTATTTAAGCTGCGCAATCTATAGTAGGGCCCCGACTCGTTAGCTTAGCTTTTAAGTAGCTTAACGTAGTTTTCCGGAGTTTTAAATAACACGCCTACTCGATTAAGCTTGTGTTTTAGCTTCTTTAAACTAAAATGGAGTTTAATGTTTTAATCTTTAAATGATATGGCGGCCTAAAACTATAAATAAAGTTACGTTGTCTTTTAACAAATATAAATAAGCGCCTTTAGCCCAAGTTAACAGCGCTAGCGCTGTGAGTTTAACGAACGAGTGGTTAGTTTGGATGAAACAAGTAGAAGCCTCCGGCCAAAGTTATTAGTAGTGCGTAGAATGGTTCAAAGTCACGTGTCACACAACAAGTCACGCAGAGCTTCAATCGTAAGGGTATTTAGACAGGTTGTAGTTCGTTAACTACGTTACAACTCGGGCTAAGCACTGTCTAGAAAGCTAATTTTGTGAGGTAATTCAAGCATATGCATCACTATATTTGTGGCAGGATGTTATGTTATTTTGTTAAAAAATATACTTAACGACATGGGTAGGTAAAAAAGGTTTTCAGCCAAATATAAAAGCTGCGTTGTTCTAGTTTAACGGAGTTCCACAAGTTTAGAAACATGTGCGCTTTACCCATCCTAAAGTTACTTAGGAACGATGTCTAAAGGATGTTAAAACTATCCTTAACACCCTTATCTGTCTATATTTTAAACCATACGTGTCTACATTAATTTTTTTAATAATAAACATGTTATAATAATAGATAATAATAATAATATAAATTATATGTAAAAAAAATTTTTGTCTAATTTAATAACATTCCACTTTTTTATTTTTATAAACACATAAAAACTAAAAGCGTTGCTTTAAGTATCACAAGAGTTTTACTCTAACACACTTAATATTTTCAGTGTGACTTACCTTACAAATATATTGCCTTTAAAATGTAACGTTAAGTAACATACTTTAACTTCTAACTTAAGGTATTTAGTAACGTTAGAGTTTGCCGCTGTTATTATTTGTAGTTTAGCGTGTTTTTAAGGATTTATTAAATTAAATAGGGCGAAGCCCCCGATTGTTATTTTAAGGAGAAATCCATGACAATTAGTACTCCAGAGCGCGAAGCGAAAAAAGTAAAGATTGCGGTTGATCGCAATCCTGTAGAAACAAGTTTTGAAAAATGGGCGTGCGACCTGAAATAGGGATTTGACAAATTAAATAAAAAATTTTTTACTAAAATAAGTAGGTCTAGGGTATGGTATTACTTGTAACTTTGGAGCGTAAGCTACAAGTTCCTGGGTAAAACCACGTACCTTAAGCCTACTTTATTTTTATTTGGTCTTAAGAGCATATGAACAACAACGGCCCAAGACTTATTGTAGTTCAACTCTAACTTCAGGTAAGTTTGTAGTTTAACTTTATTAAACTTCACCCATAACGAACTCCGACTCTCTAATTAAATGTAGTGAGTGAACAAGTATGTAATACTCTTTTTAATCTTAGCTTTGCTCGAGTTGTACGAACTACAACAATTCTAAAGCTCTTTAAGCAATTTTGAGTTTAAAAGCACTGTTGGCCGAGCGGATAAGGCAAACGACTCATAATCGTTCTAAGATAGGTTCAACTCCTATACAGTGCATTTTTTAGTTTATACGACCGAAGACCTCTTATTTAGACGACGTTATAATAACTACAAACAAGGTACAGAACATTGTCGTTCTTGCTTAATAACGAAGTTCCTTTTATGGATCATAATAGCCAATAATCCACCCTTAGTTCGAATTTTAAAACGTAGCAAATACTCTGAACATTAACGTGGCTAACCGCAGTTAAGCTACGTTAATGTTCAGAAATAATCTGGCCAAAGGCCGGATTATCAAAACTCCAATCAGCGATTTTTACCTTTGTTGATTATAGCATTTAGACTTAGCTGTGACGATATTAAACCCCGTTAAGTTACAAATAAATTTTTATATTGTTTCACAGCTTTACTTAATTGATGTGAAGAATACGCTTTTTCAAATTTCTTTTTTAATACTTTAATATTATGTTTTTCAATTAAATATTTACGAGGCATGATTCCTACTGGTTGAACATTAATTTTTTGTTTTAAACTAGTTTTTTTAACATTAGCATTTTTTAATTTTGGCATTTCAACAATCTCTAAGCGTAAATAATCACCAGGCCAAGCAAAACCACCATTATATGGTATATAACGTTGAATAGGTTTAAGAATTTGTTGAAATTCTCGGCGTCTTAATTGACGTAATCTTAGTGGGTTTGTTTTAACGCGTTTATTTGATTTTATTTTTAAACGAGAACGAAGCCCTCCTTTTTGTTTACTTTTACTAGAAGGTCTCCATCGTAAATAATCTTCAATTGCAATTTGGTTTTCTGTTAGATTAAGATTCGTAAACTTTGTACGGCGAGGTATAATTAAGCCATCTTTTTTTATAAAGCGTTTTCGATGATATTTACGACGCGGTTTAACACGTTTTCTTAATGTAAATTCTTTTATAGGTGTTTGATTAGCTGAATCAATCATTGCTAATAAAGTTGTTTTTTTAATAGTTTTTAATGTATTACGTTTTAAATAACGATTGCGTGGAAAACGATATTGTTGATCAAAAACAGAGATATAATGAGACGGTAATACTTGAATTAATAAAGGTCCTGTCGGAGAATACATTAATTGATTTGGCATTTGTTTTAACAACTTATAACGTTTTTTAATTCGACGAGCTACTGCTTTTTTAGTAGCAATTTTTTCGTGTTTTTGTGCTTGTAAATAAGTATTTAATGGACGTAAATTTTTCATACTAACAATTAATGTTTGGCCCTTTTTTTTATGACTTGGCTTATTGTTTTTGACTGAGCCTAGGGAATTAACCCATGTTTTTAAAATGCTATGACGAAACTCAAAATGTCTCCAACCAAATGGGGCGTAAAAACTTTGATTTGTTGTAATAAATTGATCAATATTATAAGAATTAAAAGGCATATCAGTTTGCCCATAAAGAAAAGAACCTTCGTTTAAACCTTGTAGAGGAGCATTGGTAAATCTAGTTTCTTGAGAATTTGGTTTTTGTGTCTCTCTTATCGCTAACCCAGCATCTCGTCTTGATACTAAACGATTTGTGACAACAAATTTTCGTAAACATTCATCCCAACCTGCATAAAAAGGTAAATTTGTAGTGTTTACAGTGCCACCTAAATTTACATTTACATTTGGATAGATTACATTATCTAAAGAAGAATTTAAGTTATCTAATAGATTATGTGCATTATTATTTAAAATTTTCGTATCTGAATTTATGAAAGTTATATCACTGTTTGATAATGGTTTAAAAGAAATGTCATTAACATTACCAAGAAATGCTTGTTGATAAGTATTATTTATTTGTAAATTATTTAAATAACGTGGTAAAAAAGACGTCCACCACCATTGTCTTAATTCATTTGTTGCTTTATTTTTTTTTAATTTTTTATTCATAACTCGTAATTTACCATTACCATGAATATGTCTTTTTCGATATTTATAATGATTTCGACTAAATTGTTGTCGTGCTTGTTTTTTCCAACTATGACGACTACGTTTTTTTATTTGTGATTTTTTAAGAAAATCACTACCATTTTGTTTATTTTCTATAATTAAATTTAAAGCGTCTTGCTTTTCTTCTTTTGTTAAAAAAGAACCTTTAAGATTAGTAATATTATCTAATTTTGTTAAACCTTCTATACCAACAAGACGCGGTTTTCTAGTAGCAGTTAAATAACGTGATAATGATAATAATCTATAACGACGGCCTTTTGATGAGGCTTTTTTACGCAATTTTTTACGTAAAAAAGCTTGCCATAGCGTTTGTTTTTCGCTATTTTTTTGTGATTGTTGGAATTGGTTTTTATTTTTTGTTGTGTCAATATCTAACAAAACAGCTGATTTATCTTGTTTTTTTCTTAATACACGACTATCAGTAAACCATTTCGTTTGATTCTCAGATATTGGTAATAAATAGTCAGATATATTATAATTACCGTATAAAACACTATATAATTCCTTTTTTTCTTTCTCAACTTTTTTATTATTTTCTTCAATCCTTTTTGCTTGTTCGTTATTAGCCATTGCTATTTGTTTTTTAAAACGATCTCGCTTACGAGAATTTTTACGTTTTGTAATAACGATTTGTTTTTTGCGCCACCATTGTAAATTTTTATCTGTCTGTGCTTTTAAAATTGTTTGACCAAGTAAAAAAGGTTTAAAAGAATTCATCGTATTTGTTAATAATCGTTTTGTTTTTTCTAAGCTGCGCTTAGTAAACGAAGTAGTTAATGTTATATTTGATTGAATTCCTGTTGCAACTTTAAGGTGTTTTTTATTTTCAAATGTTAACTGTTTTAGTATATTTAATTTATTTAAAACTTTGTCTTCTGCTCGTATTGTGTAAGCATTATTTAATTCGTTGTATGTTGATTTTACTTTGAAAACAGCTTTTTGTTTTGTTACATTATAATTAATGCTATCATTGACTGCTTTTTGAAAAGAAGAAACAGTTAAAACATTTTTTTGTGGACTATCAATTTCTTTATTTTGTACTATAGTTTTTATTTGTTGTTCACGATTTATCCAAATTTTTAATTTTTCTAAACGTTTATTTAACTCTTTTGTTTGTTCTTGATTAAGTTGTTCCCGTTTTTCTATTCGATACGTTATATAATTTTTTAAAAAAGTTTGGTCATGTACGCGTTTTTTACTTTCTTTTATTAAATTAACAAAAAGTTCATTATAAATAAAATTAAAATCTGTTTTTAAAACATTTTTTTTACCAGCCTTTGTTTTATTTAAAATTGAGTCTTCGATACCTGTCACCTGAGGATTATTTAATATTCCATTGTTTTTATTTTTGATTGATAAAAACGCATTACCTATTAAAAAATTAGATTGATTTATTAAATCTAAATTTTCAGCTGTTTTATTTATTCCTATATTTTGTGACATTAGTTTATCTGTTTTTACAACAAGAGGGTTTTCTTCTACCATTGAAAAATTAGTATTTTCTTCCCTTTGGCTTATTTTATTTTTATATTCAGAAGAAAAATTTTCAGATGTTATATGGAATGAGTTATTTGTAATAGCTGATTTTACCCCATCAAATTTTGCTTTAGATTGATTGTTTAAAGAATTATCTGTTAATAATTCTTCATGAAAATAAACATTATCTTTAAGTTTATTATCATTATAAAGTGCTTGATCAAATTTTAAACTATATAAATCACCTTGTTTTGGAGTAATAGCAAATAAATGTCGTATCTTTTTAAAAGTTCCTTGAAATTGTTGATTATATATACGATTTGCAAAACTTTTTGTACCACCGATGTTTGTTTTCATTGTTTGATAATGTTGCATATAAGTATACCAACGTAACGTATCATAATGTTCTGATAATAAAAACCTTCTTATGTGTAAAATCCGTTCTTCATTTTTAGTTAAAAAATGGGTTTTAGGTTGCCTATTAATAAACGCATCAACATCAAATTTAAGTAACAAACGATTAAATGGTGTATAATACCAATGCTGAAGTACATCTTTATATATTTGATGACGATAACGACTAGTACGTTTCCCTAAAACTGTATAAAAATGCGTTGGTTTTGTCACTACATTGCTTTTTTCATTTTGTTTAAGTCCTTGCGTTTGTTGACTATTTTCTATATTTGTTTCAATATTAGTTATACTTTGATTGTTACCTTCAAAACTTTTTAAATCCGACATAACTAAAATCCGTTGTTTTCGGGATTGTTTACGAAAACCTCTAGACAATCTAGCAACATATAATGTTTTTTTCCAGCGTAAAGAAGGTTTATAATAATAAAAACCTCGTTTCATTAAAATCTTAAAATAAGGAGCTTGGTTTCCAACAGTTAATTTTCTCATTGAAATCGTACCATAATAACGTAATTTACGTTTAAAAGCTTGTTCTTTTTGCAAATATATTTTTAACGGACGTAATGATATTAATTTATCAAAACTATTGTTATTCTTATATTGTGTGCATAACTTTAAAAGTTTAAGTTCGTTTTGCCCCTTTTTTTGTTGAGAATTTATTGATAAACTTTGACTGAGTGTTGTCAGTTTTAAAGATTTAGCTTCAGATGTTAATAATAATTGTTTTGCTAAATTTCTAAAAAGTTGATAAGATTTACGATTTTTTGTTTTTGTTAAAGGTTGAATTTTCGAAAAAAAGGATTTCCAACGTTTTGAATATATTAATTTTGTATTATATTGATTTAGCCTATTATTTTTACCAAGGTTGCTTTGATTCGTAGTTAATAATTTTAAATTTATACGTGTGTTAACATTACGTACATATTTACGTAACGCAGAATTTGAATAAATTAAACCAGATTTTATGTTTAATCCAGTATCTAATTCTTTGGATACTGTAAAAAGCGGTGTTCCAAAGATAATATTTGGTTTTATATTATTATTAACCTGCAATGTTTGTTTAATTGTTTCCTTATTTGTTTCTATATTTTTTGTTTCGATATCAGTTTTATATGATTTTGTTGTATTATTATCTAATAAAATGCGTTGATGAAAATTTGGATGATAAAATTGTTCAAATAAAATTCTAAAAAATTCAACACGAGGACCATTTGCTACTTTTTTTGAATTTTCTAATGATTGATTTGTCGGATTATTTAATTGTTTTTTCAGTGAACGCATCCATGGACCAGGAAATAATCTAAATCGAATTTGGTGATTACGCATTTTTCTTCTTAACCAAAAACGATCAAAACCATAATTTAAATCTTCTACAGTTAAAAAATCGTATACACCTTGATCATACATGGAAGCATCAAATGCTTGATATTTAATTAAACGTTGTTTCCAGCGTTCTCTGCGAGCATGTACGCCATCTCTAATGCGTGAGTTTTTATCCGTAGAATTCATACCTAAAAAAGCAGTTTCAGTAATTAATTTCTCTGGATCCGCTTGTGATTTTTTTTGATCAATAATACGGTCTTGTGGTACTAAACCTATAGGATTTGTTATTGTATAATCTAATCCATAATATGGAATGCTGGCAATAGCACAAAGCATTGTAGCATATAAGAATGTAAAGTTTAAAATTTTATAATAAGAACTTGTTGAAATTTTTAATGAAGATTTTGTAGTAATCCATAAATAAATAGAAAAAGCTGGATTTTCCCAAAACCAACAAGTAAATTGTAATAAACTAAAACTTCCCACTAAAATACCAAAAAGATAGGCTCCATGTACTGCTAAAAACACTGTATAATTATCGGCTGTAAAACCTTCTAAAATGGAAGCATCGGGTCCAATTGAAAGGTTACTTATAAAAGGATAAATACAACTTTGTTCTGTAAGAGTTAATAAAAAATTTAAAAAGAAAATTTTCCATTTAGATAAATCTTCTAGTGCCATGCGTCGTTCTTTTGAACTATCCCAAATATATTTTACTAATAAAATAAACCCTAATAAATAACGAAATATATCTAAAGATAGCCAAGGAATAACAATAAAGCGCAAACCTAAAATTATGCTAGACAACCATAAGAAATTGCCAGCCAGAGTACCTAAACCTGCCATATAACCCGCTTCTAAGCCTTGCATAACAAACCGACGTAAAGTAATTAAATGAGATGTTGATGTTGGTAAAATTAAAAATAAACTATTAATTAAACCAATTATAAATTTTTCAAAAATTACAAGACTTGTATTGGGACTCGTATTTACGTTTGTTTCTAAAAATGTAAAAGCATTATGAAAATAACCATCTAAAACTGAAACTTCAGAAATCATAGCAGAAGCAATATCTGGGATAATTATTGGAATACTCCAAATATTTTTAAACAATGACAAACTGAAAAAAGCTTTAAAAAAATCGCCTAGGGAAAATATCAAATAGCTAAAAATTGCACCATATTCAGTATAATTTTTCAAAGGCTCTATTTCAATTAATTTATGTGTAATTTCAACATAATCTTTAACTGAAGTTACAAGTGACATAAATGTTAATGATATCATATAAAAAATTTTATCTGTTTTTACAATATTAAGCACAGTAACCATTTAGCCGTGAAGATTTGGTAATACGTCGTAGCTTACCTAGGTTATAGGTAGAACCGTGTGTTTGCGCCAACGGCTTACTTCTCAACGTAGTTGTGACTTATTAACGGACTTAAATCACAACGCACATTTATGTTATAAGGGCTTTTGGCCCGCATCAACGGAGGGCCCAGACTCGAGTTACTACAACGTAATACGTTAGATTACTCTTAGGGAAACGAGTTACAACGTAACTCTGGTATACTAGCTCCTAGGTCGCTTCGACATTCCTCTACTGTGTGGTTCTTTATTTTTCTTACCCTTGTAACGTCGTTATGAACAACTCTCTGGGTTTCGGTTAAAGGTCCTAATTTATTTTCGTTTAGACAACGAAGAAATAGAGTAATGTCCAACGGACCCTAAGTACTTAAGGTCCGTTAGATGATCCGACCATAGGCCGTATAATCTCACAAGCTTTGTTCACAAAATGCAAGACTCTAAATTCGAAGTTACAACACAACTCCAGGCAGAAGATCTCGAGTTTAATAATTGGGGTGTAGGCTTCCCTCTTAACCTACGACAAGTGCGCTTACTGGTTCTTACAACCAACCTTAATTACGTTAAGCTACTTCTGACTATATAATTTGTTCGTTGTAGGAGTTGAAAGCTTTGCTTTTACAGAAACTAAACTTAGGAAGCCTCCTAACCAAGGAATGTAATTTAATGCAATTAAATACAATTAAATTACAATCTAGCATAACGCCCTCAATTATATTAAACCACAATATTATAGCGCACTGTGAAATTCAATCTAATAGCTTTACGAATTTTTGTATTAAGCTACGTACATAAAATAAAAAACTTTGTAGTAATTTTTAATTTTTCTTAATGTTAGAATGTAACAGAGTTAACCTAGATTTGTCTTGTTAGCTTGTTTTATGTACCAGTTTCAAAACAGCTGTCAGTTTAATGGAATCTATTGTGGAATGGAGGATAACTCTAAAACCTTAACAGAGTTTAGCTACTTAGACGCAAAGTACTGTTTTAAATACATCTGTAACCAATATTACGAACTTTATGACATAAGGTCTGTAGCTCAACTCCGTTCTGATAAAAGACAAAAGCATTCCTTTTGCAATGCGCGCAGCCAGTATTTAATTCTAATTACCACACTGCGTTGATGTTATGAATAAGACCTTTGGCCATACGGATACATGGCCCTTGGACTCTACGACCGAAGCACGAAGGTTTTCGGCCTAGCATCAAAGCATCAAAAATTGAATCTGAGTGATTTCAACATCTGCTGTAAAGCACCTGTACCTCTTTATAGGCATTGCCAAACTAACTGTCAGTGTCAGCTACGTTAAGTGACGGCATACTGAACTACTACTATATTAAAACATACATTGGGTGCTTACAAAAAACTACGGTTGACGTTGTTATACGGTACCATCTTTGGTGCTTCGCACCTACATAGTACCACAGCTGATTTTAGGCTGTGTTATAACCTATTACATTAAACTTTTACTTAAAGTACGTTGCTTTAGGAGTGTGGGGTGGTACGTCCTTCTAATTGTTAACCTTGTTAACGTGAACCAAATTTTATAATTCAACTTTCAAGAAAATCAAGGCTCTAAAAAATAAAACTTAACACTTATTAATATATTATTAAGTATATAAATTTTTTAACTTTTTTGCTAAAAGAATATTTTTATTATAACAAAAATAAAAAGCTTTTTTATTTGACGATAGAACTATCATCCTACAACGTAGGTAGTACGTTTTGATAGTAACGCGTAAACAGGAACCTCTGAATAAATTTGTAATTTAGAGAATAGTTAAGCGACCACGTCCGAGTTTGATTACGATATACTATCGTATGTTAAAAAAGTTTACTTAAAATAAAGTAAACTTTTAAAAAAGTTTTTAAAAGATAGCGGACAACGGGAGTCGAACCCGCAACATTTTCCTTGGCAAGGAAATACTCTACCATTGAGCTATGTCCGCAAGTATTTTGAATCTTTTTATTGGAATTTAATGCAATTAATTTACCAGTACGGTCTTTGTGTACCAACCTGAGTAAAATATGTTTTATACACTTTCACGCGTCTATTTAGAGTTTTCACAGTTAACGTATATTTACAAGCTAATAGTGGTCTTATTAGCACTTTATACTTTTGTTATACAATCTAAATTGTATCAAAGAATTTTAGTAACGTTAAGTGATTTAGTTTATATTATAATTTCAGTATAACACACAAATTGATTTTTTGCAAGTTTTTTAGTTTTAGAATACAAAAAATTTTTTATCGTTTCAAAAATGATAGTCTCTCCGTTTTTATCTTGTAGGTACTTGTGAATTTATGAGCACAGCGCTTGCTATAAAAAAACGTCTGGTGTCTCTTTAGTCATAAGTTTGATTAACAGATTTTGTACTTTTGGACTATCAAAGCCAAGATTGAATGAACGGAGTTATCCTCCTAATCTAGGATCAGGATCCGCCATGATTAGTCGTTTAACTCCGTATAGGCTTCGCTGTGATGGTGTTTAATTAGGCGTTGCATTTGACTTCAGTTACTCACTTAACTTCACACCTTTGGTGTGACCAATAGATTTCTTTTTGCTAACTAAAGTCATTGTGGTTTAAGGTACGTGCTCTATTACAGGTTCTACCACCAAACTTATTACAAATTAAGCTAGTTTTAACTGAGCGCATCAATCACGCTACTAATTATAGCTTTAGGTTTATAAAAACAAAGCAGTGAATGGATTTTTCCGTTGCTTAACAAGGGCTTATGCTGGTATCGTTCCGACAACAATTTTGGTGAAACTAACTGTGTTAAGCTCCCATATATTTGATACCGAGGTTACTTACAACTTAACAAGTGGCTTCGCCGTAATCAACGATTGTTCGTCTTTATTAAGTTAGAGCTTATTGTTTTTAAGCGATGTTATTTTAAGAACAAATAACATAAGCTGTCTCTGCTCTTCAAATCTAAAAATATTAAATGCAACATTTAGATTTACTTGGTTATATTGTTACGTTTTTTGTTTTTAAGAATTAAAAGATCAATCTTACTAAAAATGCCTTCCAACTTAAACTACATACTACTTTTTGACAAAAGCTACCCATTTTTTCTTTTTTTAGTTATTACCTTAAATTTGTTATAAACTAGTTTTTTATATACTAAAAATTTTTTTTATGTTATTATTAAAAATGTTAATTCATTAACGCCTTATATTAAATTTTTTACTAAAATCTTATGTCACGTTATTTAGGGCCTCGTTTAAGAGTTATTCGTCGTATTGGTAAATTGAGAGGGTTTACACGCAAAAAACCTTTCCGCCGTGTTTTTAGAGGTTTTGGTCGTTCAAAAGGTAAAGTAATACCACCAGGTCAACATGGTTTAACAAAACTTTTAAAGACAAGACCGTATGATTCTTCGGAATCAGATTATCTAATTCGTTTAAAAGTAAAACAACGTTTACGTTTTAACTATGGTATTACGGAACGTCAACTTGTAAATTATGTTCGTAAAGCAAAAAAAATTAAAGAATCAACGGGTCAAGTATTATTACAATTTTTAGAAATGCGTTTAGATAATATTGTATTTCGTTTAAATATGGCACCAACGATTCCAGCAGCTCGTCAACTTATTAGCCATGGACATATTCGTGTAAATAATAAAAAAGTAAATATTCCTAGTTATAAGTGTAAACCAAAAGATGTTATTTCGGTTTCTATGAAACAAAGTTCATTAAAACTAGTAAATAAAAATTTAGAAGAATATTATCGTCGTATGCGTTTTTATAAAAAACGTTTAGAAAAAACGCTACCTTTTGTTTTATTACAGATTAAAGGATTAGGTCTTACAAATGTAAGTGCTGCTGTTGAACTTATTACGAAAGGGAACGTGCGTGTAAATAATAAGAGTGTAAAAACCCCAAATTATATTTGTCGTTCACGTGATACAGTTTCTTTAAGAACAAAACAAGGTATAAAAAAAGTTTTTTTAAAAAAATATTTAAAAGCTTAACGTAGTTAGCAAGTTACTTGTGACAAACCAGACCCTTGGAACGCACAGCGTTTTTAGTTACACGACAGTGGTATTATCCGGCCTACTTTCGGATAATTAAATTAGGAGTTTAGGCCGTTGGGCTAAACTCCGTTCATTACTCGTTTGCATAGCACATGCTGTGCGGCCTACGGCCTAGCACAGTAGTTTTACGTACCTAAAGGTGGACCGTGAACACCCGTTACCATCGTTTAATTTTTGTTTAGCTTAAAAGAATAAGCAGAAGACCAAACTTTAATTATTTATGTTTTAATAATATAAAAGAACGAACACCAAAATAAACGCGCTAATTGCTTGTTTTAACGCAATTTATAATTTAATAGGGTAACATGACCTAAATCATAAAATACGTTCATTTTGACGTCCATATCGCTTAATTTATCGTTTGTTTTGATCGTTTGTTTTGTTAATTTATCATTTGTTTTGATCAATTAATAAAACAAAACAAATCGTATAAATTCAAATAAATAAAAAAACTATTATTAAAATATAAAATTTAATGTAATTTTTGATTTTTTTGTTTATTTTATTTTATAAAATAATATTAAATAATATAATAAATGTAATTGTGGACGCTGCGCGTCCACACGTGAACGAAGCTTTGCTGTTATTTGGACGCGCTGCGTCCAGCGGTGGACGCGCTGCGTCCACGTGTGGCCTTTTTTGTTTATTTTATAAAATAAAATAACATTAAATAAAAATAAAATAATATTAAATAAAATAATATAATATTAAATAAAATAATATAATATTAAATAAAATAATATAATATTAAATAAAATAATATATGATTTTAAATAAAATAATAAATGTAATAGTGGACGCTGCGCGTCCACATGCGAACGAAGCCTTGCCGTTATATGGACGCGCTGCGTCCACGCGTGGGCTTTTTTGTTATTTTATAAAATAAAATAACATTAAATAAAATAAAATAAAATAAAAAGTCTACCTGTGCCTACGGCCGGTCCAAGCAATGACAAGGACGCGTCCACCGCGTCCACCGCGAGTCCAGGGTTACATTTATTATTTTATTTTAATATGATTTTATTTTAATATGATTTTATTTTATAAAATAAAATAAAAAGTCTACCTGTGCCTACGGCCGGTCCAAGCAATGACAAGGACGCGTCCACCGCGTCCACTGCGAGTCCAGTATTACATTTATTATTTTATTAAATAAAAACGGCAGGGTGCCATTAAAAGTCACCCCGAATTATTTTTTTATATAAAAAATCTAAAAGAAGAGACAAAACTAGGCGATAAAATAAAAACTTGACAAAGTTTTTATTTTATGGTATAGAGTATTTAGGCGCCTGCCTAAATACTCTAAATACCGGGGGAAAATAATAATAATAATAATAATAATAATAATAATAATAATAGTAATAAAAAAAAATAATAAAAACCAGCAAGTGCTAAATTTAAAGTTATAAAAGTTGCTATGTTTGCGATAACTCGAATCAAACCTACTGAACATCTGTTTAAAAGTAACGTTTGGTGACGTGACGATGACGTTAAGTGACGCTAAAACTAGTTTTAGCCTAAGGATTTCTTCAGCCTTAGTCTACTACTAAATGGTTTATTTACCCGACAAGCTTTACTAACCTACTTGCAAATTGTACAAACCTATATGTAAAATGCATGTAAAACTGGATCAAACAATTTATAAACTTGATTTTATATATTTATATATAATATATAAATAGCGCTGTGAGTACGTCACAAGGATAGTGACGCGTGCGCTTGAATGAATGAATGAAATTATGAAACTAACAACGTTAGTTAAACTAACTAATTTAGGCTCCGCCGCGATTGCATTAAATTACAATGCTCGGCATTACAAGTAATGCCGCGCATTCCCGAAGGGGAACCTAACCATCCGTCCTTCGGCCGGATAGTCCAACGGACCTTAACGACTATCCGGCCTTAAGCCGGATGGTTGGCTTCGCCAAACTTAACTACGTTAAGGTTAAGCTACGTTGTAGCTTAAGTCGCTTAACGTAGTTAACTACGTTGTAATTTAGGCTCCGCCGTAATCATCCGGCCTACGGCCGGATTGAGCTACAACGTAACGTAGTCCGTGTAGTTTCGGCCTTCGGCCGAAACTACAAACGAAGTACAACGAGGGCCAAGGCCCTCGTTAAGCTACAAAAATTTAAAATTTGACAAAAAAAAATAAACAAGTTAAATTAAAAACACTGGGAATGTGTTGTTTTTTAACTCTAACGTAGTTAAGCTACATAAAAAAATAGGTAGTAGCTCTAACGTAGTTAAGGGGGCAAAGCCCTCATCCGGCCTACGGCCGGATACTCTATCCCCTTCGGGGATAGACTGCAAATTTAAAGAGTATCCATGGAGAGTTTGATCCTGGCTCAGGACGAACGCTGGCGGCATGCTTAACACATGCAAGTCGAACGAGCATTAAATTTTTAATGTGTAGTGGCGAACGGGTGCGTAACGCGTAAGAACCTACCTATCGGAGGGGGATAACATTGGGAAACTGTTGCTAATACCCCATAAAAGCTGAGGAGTGAAAGGTGTAAAACCGCCGATAGAGGGGCTTGCGTCTGATTAGCTAGTTGGAGGGGGTAATGGCCTCCCAAGGCCACGATCAGTAGCTGGTCTGAGAGGATGATCAGCCACACTGGGACTGAGACACGGCCCAGACTCCTACGGGAGGCAGCAGTGAGGAATTTTTCGCAATGGGCGAAAGCCTGACGAAGCAATGCCGCGTGCAGGAAGAAGGCCTGTGGGTCGTAAACTGCTTTTCTTAGAGAAGAAGTTCTGACGGTATCTGAGGAATAAGCACCGGCTAACCCTGTGCCAGCAGCCGCGGTAATACAGGGGGTGCAAGCGTTGTCCGGAATGATTGGGCGTAAAGCGTCTGTAGGTGGCTCGTAAAGTCTAATGTCAAATACCAGGGCTCAACCTTGGATCGGCATTAGAGCACTCACGAGCTTGAGTACGGTAGAGGCAGAGGGAACTCCAAGTGGAGCGGTGAAATGCGTAGAGATTTGGAAGAACACCAGAGGCGAAGGCGCTCTGCTGGGCCGAAACTGACACTGAGAGACGAAAGCTGGGGGAGCGAATAGGATTAGATACCCTAGTAGTCCCAGCCGTAAACTATGGAGACTAAGTGCTGCCTCAAGCAGTGCTGTAGCTAACGCGTTAAGTCTCCCGCCTGGGGAGTATGCTCGCAAGAGTGAAACTCAAAGGAATTGACGGGGACCCGCACAAGAGGTGGATTATGTGGATTAATTCGATGCAACGCGAAGAACCTTACCAGGGTTTGACATGTCAAGAACTTCCCAGAAATGGGAGGGTGCCCTAACGGGAGCTTGAACACAGGTGGTGCATGGCTGTCGTCAGCTCGTGCCGTGAGGTGTATAGTTAAGTCTCATAACGAGCGCAACCCTCGTCTTTAGTTGCCATTTGGTTCTCTAAAGAGACTGCCAGTGTAAGCTGGAGGAAGGTGAGGATGACGTCAAGTCAGCATGCCCCTTACACCCTGGGCTTCACACGTAATACAATGGTTGGGACAATCAGAAGCGATCTCGTGAGAGCTAGCGGATCTGTTAAACCCAACCTCAGTTCGGATTGTAGGCTGCAACTCGCCTCCATGAAGCCGGAATCTCTAGTAATCGCCAGTCAGCTATATGGCGGTGAATACGTTCCCGGGTCTTGTACACACCGCCCGTCACAGGCCGAAAATTAACTCAACTTTAAGCAGTGAGCTGAACCTGCTTTGCAGGACGGGAGCTACCACAGTGGGGTTAGTAATTGATCTGAAGTCGTAACAAGGTAGGGCTACTGGAAGGTGGCCCTGGATCACCTCCTTCATTTAATAAATTTTGTCTATTTGAATGTAGTTAAACTACATTCAAGGGGGCTCAAGCGCGAAGTGCGTCGCCCTTCTAAATAAAAAGCATGTCTCTGGCATGCATACAGTAGCTCACGAGCTACTATAGTAACTGGGTTAAAGCCCCAGTTACTATTTTTATTATATTAATGAATGAATGAAATTAGCCGTAAGGCGAATGAATTTATGAAATTATGAACGTTAGTTACACGACAGTGGTATTATCCGGCCTACTTTCGGATAATTAAATTAGGAGTTTAGGCCGTTGGGCTAAACTCCGTTCATTGTAATTTAATGCAATCGCGGCGGAGCCTAAATTAGTTAGTTTAACTAACGTTCATAATTTCATAATTTCATTCATTCATTCCCCTTCGGTATCCGGCTGTAGGCCGGATGATCACGGCGGAGCCTAAAGCACAACTACGGAGTTGTAGCTTAACTACGTTAGGGGCTTGTAAATAGGTCCCCCCTTTAGCGGTGCGAGGCCGGAGGCCTCGCACCGCTTGCTACACGATTAAATGAGCGACTTGACAGTTTTTTATAGATTTGTTATAAAATAAACATAAATAAAGCAAAAAATAGGTAGCTAGGTACGTAGTCGTTAAGATATATAAATCATGGGGCGCTTGGGAGGAGGGGGCGAAGCCCCGAACTACACGGTTAAGCTACAACTGCGCAGTTGTAGTTTCGGCCGTAGGCCTAAAACTGGTGCATTTTGACAAAAAATACGAAACTCACAGTGCATAAGCACTGTGAGTTTCCCGAAGGGGAACGCCTAGTACGTTAAACTACTATTTGCAAAGCACCGTGATGGGCTATTAGCTCAGTTGGTTAGAGCGCCGCTTTGATAAGGCGGAAGTCAAAAGTTCAAATCTTTTATAGCCCAAGTAGCTCACGGGGCACGGCTGACGCCAAGCGCACGCGTCGTGGCGCAAGTGATATTAATCGACTCACAGCGCTAGCGCTGTGAGGAACGCCTCGTACGTACGACACGGGCGAAGCCCGACTTAAGCGAACGGCCGTACGGCCTACGTTAAACTACAACGTAGTTTAACTTAAACTACTAATTTAATTAGGCATTACTTGTAATGCCGCGCATTCCTATAGTTACTCAAAAAAAGGGGGTATAGCTCAGTTGGTAGAGCGCTGCCTTTGCAAGGCAGATGTCAGCGGTTCGAATCCGCTTATCTCCACCAATGTACATATATAAATTGATTTTAAGAGCGAATTTTTATTTTAGGCGCAAAGCGCCGTGAAAGCCAAAATTATCTGGCCGTAGGTTTATAGGCCTACGGCTGAGAGTTAGTTAAACTAGGCGCAAGCGCCGTACGGGCCTTCGGCCCGTAGTTCCTTGCTATATTTGTGACTTAAGGTCAAATGAACTAAGGCGTACGGTGGAGACCTAGGCACTCAGAGACGAAGAAGGGCGCAGATACCGGCGATACGCTTCGGGGAGCTGGCAACAAGCTTAGATCCGAAGATTCCCGAATAGGGCAACCTCATAGAACTACCTATATAATTCATAGTTAGGTACGAGGCAACCCAGTGAACTGAAACATCTAAGTAGCTGGAGGAAAAGAAAGCAAACGCGATTCCCGTAGTAGCGGCGAGCGAACTGGGAACAGCCTAAACCTACACCGCAAGGTGTAGGGGTTGTGGGAGGACAACGTCTACGCTTTTCCATTTTTATGTTTTTTAAAAAACATAAAAATTGAGAAGCTGTTGACTATTTATATATTATTTTTTAATACGAAGCAGCTGAATCCTGCACCATAGATGGTGAAAGTCCAGTAGTAAAAAGAAAATTCTATTTTTGTCTAATGTAGCTCAAAGTAGTAACGGCATTAGGTCGCTGAGTTACAATGTCTAATGGAGTCACGGCGCAGCCTAAACTCCATTGGATATCCCAAGTAGCATGGGGCACGTGAAATCCCGTGTGAATCCGCGAGGACCACCTCGTAAGGCTAAATACTCCTGAGTGACCGATAGTGAAATAGTACCGTCAGGGAAAGGTGAAAAGAACCCCTGTTGGGGAGTGAAATAGAACATGAAACCGTATGCTGACAAGCAGTGGGAGCAAGTAGGCTTGTGACCGCGTGCCTGTTGAAGAATGAGCCGGCGACTTATAGGAAGTGGCTGGGTTAAGGAGTAAAATCCGGAGCCCAAGCGAAAGCGAGTCTGAATAGGGCATTGTGTGGTCACTTCTTATGGACCCGAACCCGGGTGATCTATTCATGACCAGGATGAAGCTTGGGTAACACCAAGTGGAGGTCCGAACCGACCGATGTTGAAAAATCGGCGGATGAGTTGCGAATAGCGGAGAAATTCCAATCGAACTCGGAGCTAGCTGGATCTCCCCGAAATGCGTTGAGGCGCAGCGGTAACGATGAACTATCTTGGGGTAAAGCTACTGTTTCGATGCGGGCTGCGAAAGTGGTACCAAGTCGTGGCAAACTCAGAATACAAGATATGTCTTCCGTGAACCAGTGAGACAGTGGGGGATAAGCTTCATTGTCAAGAGGGAAACAGCCCAGATCACCAGCTAAGGCCCCTAAATGGTCACTAAGTGGAAAAGGATGTGAGAATGCTGAAACAACCAGGAGGTTTGCTTAGAAGCAGCCACCCTTCAAAGAGTGCGTAATAGCTCACTGGTAAAGCGTTCTTGCGCCGATAATGGCCGGGACTAAGTGACCTGCCGAAGCTGTGGTATAATTTATTTAGAGTAAATTATAGGTAGGGGAGCGTTCCGCTCTCGGGTGAAGTTTTCACGTAAGTGGGGATGGACGAAGCGGAAGTGAGAATGTCGGCTTGAGTAACGAAAACATTGGTGAGAATCCAATGCCCCGAAAACCTAAGGGTTCCTCCACTAGGTTCGTCCATGGGGGGTTAGTCAGGGCCTAAGACCAGGCCAAAAGGCGTCGTCGATGGAAAACAGGTTAATATTCCTGTACGAATTCAATTATGATCTGAGGGACGAAGGAGGCTAAACTAGAACTGTTTTTGGATTGCAGTGGAAGCGTTTAGACGTTGAGAGATAGCATAAAAGCTATCTTGAGTGGAGACGTGATCCCTATATGGTGGTTCGCTATCGTGTAGCTAGTGATGTCATACTTCCAAGAAAAGCTCATACATCTTTATAATTAAATTCCCTGTACCTGAAACCGACACAGGTAGGTTGGTAGAGAATACCAAGGGGCGCGAGAGAACTCTCTCTAAGGAACTCGGCAAACTGGCCCCGTAACTTCGGAAGAAGGGGCGCCCAAAATTTATTTTTTGGGTCGCAGTGACCCGGCTCAGGCGACTGTTTACCAAAAACACAGGTCTCCGCAAAGTCGTAAGACAATATATGGGGGCTGACGCCTGCCCAGTGCCGGAAGGTTAAGGAAGTTGGTTATTTCGTAAGAAAAAAGCTGACGACCGAAGCCCCGGTGAACGGCGGTCGTAACTATAACGATCCTAAGGTAGCGAAATTCATTGTCGAGTAAGTTTCGACCTGCACGAAAGGCGTAACGATCTGAGCGCTGTCTCAGAGAGAGGCTCGGTGAAATAGACTTGTCCCGTGAAGATGCGGACTACCTACACCTGGACAGAAAGACCCTATGAAGCTTGACTGTATCTTGGAATTGGGTTTGGGCTTTTCTTGCGCAGCCTAGGTGGGAGGCTATGAAGATTACCTTCCGGGGTAATTAGAGCCGTCATTGAGAGACCACTCTGGGAGAGCTAGAATCCTAATGGGGTTCCTTGAATCAGGACCCTTGACAGTTTCAGGTGGGCAGTTTATTTGGGGCGAATGCCTCCTAAAAGGTAACGGAGGCGTGCAAAGGTTCCCTCAGTCTGGACGGAAATCAGACATTGAGTGTAAAGGCAAAAGGGAGCTTGACTGCAAGACCTACAAGTCGAGCAGGGGCGAAAGCCGGCCTTAGTGATCCGACGGTGCCGTGTGGAAGGGCCGTCGCTCAACGGATAAAAGTTACTCTAGGGATAACAGGCTGATCTTCCCCAAGAGTTCACATCGACGGGAAGGTTTGGCACCTCGATGTCGGCTCATCACATCCTCGGTCTGTAGTAGGTCCGAAGGGTTGGGCTGTTCGCCCATTAAAGTGGTACGTGAGCTGGGTTCAAAACGTCGTGAGACAGTTTGGTCCATATCCGGTGTAGGCGCTAGAGCATTGAGAGTAGCCTTTCATAGTACGAGAGGACCTGAAAGGACGTGCCAATTGTGTACCAGTTCTTGCTCCAGCAGGAAACGCTGGGTAGCTACGCACGGATAGATAACCGCTGAAAGCATCTAAGTGGGAAGCTAAACTCAAGATGAGTGCTCTCTAAGGCCACAGCTAGACAAGCTGATTGATAGGTATCAGGTGTACAGTCAGCAATGGCTTCAGCCGAGATATACTAAAGGCCGTTTGATTTTGACCTTTATAATAAAACTTTATACTATAGTATATCTAAGTTGCTTAGATATACTTAGGTAATTTAACCTAAGTGCATACAGCCTTAACTACGTTAAGCTACTAATGCACTTAGGTTAAACCTTGGTGCTCTTTGCTCAGTTGGACCCACACCAATCCATCTCGAACTTGGTTGTGAAAAAGCTGAGGGGACTGAAGAACTTTACGGGTCGCCGTCTGGAATCTCAGTTCTAGTGCCAGGGTTAAATAAATGAATGAATGAATGAAATTATGAACGTTAGTTAAACTAACTGATTCAGGCTCCGCCGCGATTGCATTAAATTACAATGCTCGGCATTACAAGTAATGCCTAATTTAGGCTCCGCCGCGACTTAAGCTAACGGCCGTACGGCCTACAACGAACGTTAGTTAAACTAACTAGCTTAACTTGTTCACAACGAAGTACTGCCTACGGCTTTGTGCCAACGGATTCGTAACTTAACTACTATCCGGCCTAAGGCCGGATGGTTGGCTTCGCCAAACTTAACTAGTTAGTTTAGGTCTAAACTACCTTTGTAGTTTACGTAGGCCGTTGGCCGTAACTAAGTCGTTTAAGCCGTTGGCTGTAAGTTAAACTATAACTAACGCCTTACGGCTAATTTTATTCGTTCGTTAAGCTACTATAATATTAATACCACGCTTTTAATAGAAGCTTGAATTTATAAATTAAAATATTTTAAAAAATATTTTACGGAGAAATTAAAACTTTTAAAAAAATTAAAATATGACAGCAATCTTAGAACGTCGTGAAAATTCTAGCCTATGGGCTCGTTTTTGTGAGTGGATCACTTCAACAGAGAACCGCCTTTACATCGGTTGGTTCGGTGTAATCATGATCCCATGTCTTCTTACTGCAACATCAGTATTTATCATCGCTTTCATCGCTGCTCCACCAGTAGACATCGATGGTATTCGTGAACCAGTTTCAGGTTCTCTTCTTTACGGTAACAACATCATCACAGGTGCTGTTGTTCCAACTTCTAACGCGATTGGTCTGCATTTCTACCCAATTTGGGAAGCTGCATCTCTAGACGAGTGGTTATACAACGGCGGTCCTTACCAACTTATCGTTTGCCACTTCCTTCTAGGTGTATACTGCTACATGGGTCGTGAATGGGAACTTTCATTCCGTTTAGGTATGCGTCCTTGGATCGCTGTAGCTTACTCAGCTCCAGTAGCTGCTGCTTCAGCTGTATTCTTAGTATACCCAATTGGTCAAGGTTCATTCTCAGACGGTATGCCGTTAGGTATTTCTGGTACTTTCAACTTCATGAAACATAAACGTGACTTCTAGCAGCTATGCTAGTCGAATAATCGGGTGAATTGATGGAACCCCCTCAAATAGCTTTAATGCGCTAATTTGTTTGCATGAACGTAGTACGTTAAACTACTTATATTGTATGTGCAACATAAAGCAGTTCCCACTTCCAACTTTATTCTAAAATGATATAATATAAATATATAAGAATAATAATAATAAACTTTTTGGAGGAACTTTTTATGACACAACGTTTAACGAAAGAAACACTAGAACAATTAGCTACAGAAAGAAATCACGTACTCTTAAGTACTGATTTTGAACAAGAATATAAAAGTGTAAAAAGTGTAATGAAATTTAAGTGCCTAACCTGTAATACAGAGTTTCAGTGCACGGTACATTCATACAAAAATGCAAAAAAAACAGGTTGTCCAACTTGTAAAAAAATCACTGCGTCCAACACGCACAAGGGTAAAGTTGTTAGTGAACAAACACGTGCATTAATCGGTAAAAAAGCAAGTGAACGTCCAGGTTTACTACTCGGCGTAACTGGTGAAAATCATCCACGTTATAAAGGTGGTTACGGCCGTGATAAAGATCAACGTAGTAATGCTGATTATATCTGGATTAATGCAGTAAAAAAACTATACAACAGAACCTGCGTTTTAACAGGTGTTAAAACAAAGCTTGTATGCCATCATTTAGAGGGATGGAGTATTTGTCCGGAAAGACGATATGACATTAACAACGGTGTTTGCATAACTGAAGATGTACACAAAAAATTTCATAACTTTTACGGCTATGGCAATAATACAGAAGTCCAATTTGCAGAGTTTTGTGAAAAAAACTTTAATATTAATTGGTATGCATTAAAAGAACGTTACTTAAACTAACAACGGTATTTAACTAGTAGTTAAACTACTAATTAAATTAGGCATTACTTGTAATGCCGCGCATTGTTAGTGTAAGTTAAACTACCGTTGTAGTTTAACGTAGGCCGTTGGCCGTAACTAACGTTCGTTTAACGCAGTTCCGTTAAGCTACATCGAGCAAAGCTCGAGAGTCACACTTATATAAAAGCTTATGGTAATCATCAGCCTAGCTTAGCCAAGAGTGATTATAAACAGGGCTAAGAAGGTTCAGAGACTAGAAGGTGCGGCTCACTACCAATAATCCTTCCACGAGTGCCCGAGATCTCGCAAACAGCGAGACCATGATATAGTCCGACACTCCTGCTGTTTTACAGGAGAGTATAGGATAAAGAACCTATACATAACAGATGGATCGTATTCCAAGCTGAACATAACATTCTTATGCACCCATTCCACATGTTAGGTGTTGCTGGTGTATTCGGTGGTTCATTATTCTCAGCTATGCACGGTTCATTAGTTACTTCATCTCTAATCCGTGAAACAACTGAAAACGAATCAGCTAACGAAGGTTACCGTTTCGGTCAAGAAGAAGAGACTTACAACATCGTAGCTGCTCATAAGTAAAACTGTGACTTGTACTCGTGTGAGTACTCGAATAACTGGGTGAATTGGTGGGAACCCTAACTTATTACAACTCTATATTTATACAAAGAAAATTGCTATTAAAGTACTTTAAACAGCATTAGACGTCGTCCAACGTCATTAAACTTCATTCAACGAGGTTCAATGATATTGTATGACCGAAGGTTGATCTTCATTAAAAATTGTTTTATTTTTGACCTGACATATTATTTTAAACTTTGTTATAAAAGTTATAAAAAATTTTAAAAGTTTGAATAAAAGAGTTAGATTACCCTCGCCTTTCGGTCTAAACCGAAGGAGGTCGTTCTTCATCGACCTCCAACTCCCAAAGGAGTTGGCGGCTTACCGTTTTCACCAAGGTGAAAACCGAGGGCAAGTTGAAGGACGACTTTGTCGTCTCCCTACCCCCGAAGGGGGTTGGCACAAGATAAGTAAATAAACTATAAAAAATCTTTTTATGTCAATTTATGTCAATAAAAAAAACAATTCAATTTTATGCTGATTTAGCAGATGGACGTGGTCATGAACTTGTTTCTGTTAGCAATACAGAAACTCCATCTCAAGGTACTGTTACTATCTTTTGTAAAAATTGTAATAATAAATTTACTACTAGTGCAGTGTCTTATCAAAACGCTAGGAAAACAGGTTGTCCAAACTGTAAAGCAAAAGCTGTTCAAGAATTTTGGACGGGTAAATCCCGCACAAAATCTCCTGAAGAAACAGCTAAACAAGCAGTTATAATTAAACACAAGCAAAAACTACGTAAAGAAAAAAGCTTAGCTTATGCAAATCTTCAAGGTCCAGAAGATTTAAAACAAAAACTTTTAAGTGAACCTAATCCTTACAACGATTTTATCGTAACACATTTAGATAAACCTGTTGTAGGTAAATTAACGGAGGGATCAACTCCCCTAACCCTAAAGGGGTTAGAGGCCGACGAAGTCGGCCCCCTGCTTGGCAAAGCCAAGCTGGAAAAACACCATATAATACCTTTGCATGCTGGTGGGCCTGACGTACCTTGGAACCTTATTTATTTAACACCTGAAGACCATATAAAAGCGCACGAGCTTCGTGCTCTTGTATATAATGAACCAGGTGACCGTTATGCGGTAAGGTTAAGAGGTAATGGTACAAACCTATCAGAACGCCGTTTAGAAGCAAACCGCCTTGGCGATCAAACACGTTTTGAACAAGGTACAGGCATTTATGCCCCAGGTGCTTCTGCTAAAGGTGGTCGTATTGGTGGTGCTGTTAAAAGTCACCTAAAAGATTTAAAACACGCGTCAAAAATGACCGATGTTGTATCTTCTGCTCTTTATGAAGGATCACGTTGGAAACACCAAAAAACTGGTGTTGTAGTAACGATTAAACCACAAACAGTCTTTACATTGCCTCAACTTGTGGATAAACTAATCGAAGCTTTACCATCATGTCCTGATAAAGATTTATTAAGTCAAGCTCAAACAACTACAATTACTTGTAATTTAGCTCGTGTTATTAAAAAACAACGTACTAGTGCTTATGGCTGGACACTTTTATAAATTTATTTTTGTTGTAATAATATGGCAATCCGCTGCGAAGCCAAGGATGGGCTTAGTGTCCTTGGAACGTTCAGAGACTAATGCTTGAGTCCCAACAATAATAGCATACTAGCGCCCGGCATCTCGGCTAAACAAACCACCAACCCCCCTACGGCCCTTGGTTTTCACCAACGGCCTTTGGGTTGACCAAAGGGAAACCGGAAAACGGGTAGGGGGACGACGAAGATCGTCCTCCATAAGTGGATGCCGAGATGGTGATATAGTCCAACCCATCTTGAAAAAGATGGACAACGACCAACCCCTTTACGGGGGCAGGGGGCTGACGAGGATCAGCCCCCAGTTAATTAAAACATATTTAATTAATCAAATTTGGGTTACTTTGGTCGTCTAATCTTCCAATACGCTTCATTCAATAACTCACGTTCATTACACTTCTTCTTAGCTGCTTGGCCAGTAATCGGTAAAATCAATTGCCCCTTTTAATAGAAAATAAAAATCTATTAAATTGGACTCGCCTAATTAGGAGAATCTCTAACTAGTTTAGAATAAAACTAAAGACAACTCCTTACAAAGTTAAAATTTCAAAAATTTTTATGTTCCATAATTTTAAAAATTTAATATAATAAAAATTGGTTGTTATCAATTTTATTGAATCTAATTTCTATTTATGTTCACTCTTACAGACGAAAATTATTTTTGGTTACCAAAAATAAAAACACAAGCACAAAAATGGGATCATGTTATTTATGGAATAACAGGTTGCGTACCAACACGTAGATCTGAAGTATTATGGTCATGCTCTAAGCATCCTGATACTGGCTCAGGCATTTTTCAACATGGTGATCAAATACTCATGAAACTTCTAGCTGATAAAAAGCACGGTTTAACTGAAACCGAAATACAAGATTTAATCATGACTTATCCAGGGCAAGCTTTTTATGCAACTCGTATGGATCTTTACCTTAAAAATAGAACAATATGCTGTCGTCCTAAACTTTATAGCAATAGAAAAAAAGAAGGTTATAAAATTTTCCAAAATTTATTAGCTAAACGTGGTGATCATTATAATACTAAATACACACTCCTAATCAATGCAACAGATTACCCAGGTAAACATTATAAAATACCTATTAAATGCGAAATACATAATCTTGTTGTACAATATTCTATGCACGAACTAAACACCATTACATCTTGTCCATGCCCACTGTGTCGGAAAGACCCAAACCATAAAAATGTAGCAGTTGATATTGTTAAAAGACGTAATGCTGGTCGATTAGGCCAAGTTATTCGTCATGCTCAGAGAGTTAAAGAAAAGTATAAACATACTTGTGCTTTGTCAAACTCTAAATATAATTTACAACACCACCATTTAGATGGTCAAGATTTTTATCCTGAAACTCGGCTCGTATGGGAACATAATGGTATTTGTTTATGTAGTACAGTTCACCTAGATTACCATAATAACTTTTTAAAAATTCATTCTCTTATTGCTACAAAATATTCAAACGTTACTTTTAGTCTAAATAAAGATGAACTTATTAATGTAGAAGATAATCAAGAAATAGACTCTAGTAACCCAGACTTTTCTTTAGGTGGTGCTGAAGTGTCACGTTATACATTTTTAGAATATTTAAGATTTTTAATCTTTGATATAAAGTCTAATAATTCTCAATACGTCAACACTTTGAACCAAAAAATGGCATCTGAACATAGGAAAATTAACCCATCGAGCCCGTCTTTTGGAGAATTAGGAAAAATCACTTTGGAAACGCTCGAAAAAGCAATCAAAAAATATCGTGTTGAATTTGTTGGTAATAATTGGGCACTTTCTTCAAGAAAGGACATTTTTTTTGCTAATAATATAGAATTATGGAATGAAGTTGAAAATACGTGGCAATAAATTGCACTGTTATTTTCAATATAATATTTTGGAATTTTAAAATGTTTAACGACTATCCCGACAGGGAGTAGGTGCAAGCGCACCAAAATGGCGAGTATAGCAGCTTAAAAGTAAGCTGCTATAATGATATAGTCTGATCTTTACAGGAATGTAAAGCTAACACTTTACATTAAATTACAATGTAATTTAATTGTCTGTTAGGGGATAAATTTGCGATTTATCCTTAACATAAATGATTTGGTTCACAGCTTTAGGTCTATCAACAATGGCGTTCAACTTAAACGGTTTCGTTTAATCGACAGAGACCCTTAGTATTAATTATCTTTTTATTTAGGTAAAGCAACAACGTACTAAGAAAACCAGGTGAATTGCGAGAAACCTACATAGTATTTTTTATTGCAGTTTATTACTAAAATTTAAATTTATCATTTTTTATGGACAATTTAATATCACAACCCTTCCAAAATAAGGAAGAACAGGATCGTTATTTAAAAACAAAGAAAGATTCCTATACGGAATTTATTCTAAAAAAACAGGCTACAGGTTACGCAGAAAATAGCCGATTAGATAAAATTTTTGAAAAACACCATATTATACCAACCCATATGGGCGGATTCAATTATTCTTGGAATATTATTGAACTTTCATACGAAGACCATACACTTGCGCATCAGCTTTTATTTGAGTGTTATGGCAACCGCTACGATAAAGCAGTTTGGAATATGCGATCTGGTTTAACATCTGAAGCTCGTCGTGAGATTTCTATTGCAAATGTCGAAAAAGCACGTATTGAAAGAACTGGCCGTTTTTCTTCAGAGCTTCAACGAGAACTAGGTTCCCGTTCAAAAAAACCGCGTAAACCTTTTGCAAAGAATGCTTTTATTGTTAGTGCGTTACAAAAAGGTATGGTTTGGGTTCACGCAGATGGTTCTAAATATACGATTGAAGGTTATGATATGGAGTCGCCTTTCCAAGTTGCCACTTTTTTAAGCGATTTGTGTTCTGAAGAAATGCGTAATGCTTTTAAACTTAAAGGTTCGCAGAGTTATCTCTACACTGGTGTAGTTAAAATTTTAACTGGCTGGAGAGATGTTAACACTAACAAAACGCTTTTTAGCGTAGGTCCTTGGAGGTTAGAAGGTATTTTATTGTAAAAAAAAACTGTATGGTAATTCGCAGCGAATTTGAGATGGGTTATAGATCTAAAAAAAATTTTTAGATCGTTTCTCAAAACGTTCAGAGACTAGTAAAGTGAGCCCCAACAGTAGCTTTACATTAGTGCTTGGTAAGTTTAGATTAAACAAACTAAACTTAATGATATAGTCCGCGCCTATCGGAAACAATAGGATTACAGCGTCAACTTCAACCAATCAGTTGTAGACTCACAAGGTCGTGTATTAAACACTTGGGCTGATATCATCAACCGTGCTAACTTAGGTATCTTCGGTACCAATTGACCATGTGGTTAATTTATAAAATTGGGTTAATTGCAAGAACGTTAAGGGTATATCATAAAAATATACTTATACCAACTTGCAGCCAACTTGGTGAATCAAAATACCCTTTTAAATTGGGTATTCGTAACCAAAAGGTTCAACGACTAGAAGGTGAGAATTGAATCAATAATCCTTTCACGAATGCCCAAAATCTCACAATAAATTTAGAGAGTATGACATAGTCTGAACTTTAGGGAAACTTAAAGAGGTTAGAGATAAAAAACTCTAATAAATAGAAACATAAAAAATTCTAGAAACATTTTGGGAAGTAATGCACGAACGTAACGCTCACAATTTCCCACTTGACTTAGCTTCTTCAAATTCATCTTCAATGAACTAATTATAATAAAGTTAATTCTAGTGTAACTAAATTGCTTAATTTTATTTTTTAACAAATATGGTAGTGTATATTAACATACACTACCATATTTGTTTATTTTTTGCTTAAAAAAAAACTAATATAATATATTTTAATAGTTCTGTCTAACGTTCGCCTTACGGCTAATTACACTGTAATTTACGCTCCGCCTAAACTAACGTCGTTTACTAGATGTTCATTTACCCCTGTGGAAGAGTTATTGGAACGCTGCCCGTCATGAGATCGTGTCCGGAAATGTAACTTTTTCTACTTTCGCGAGTAGTTCTTTGTACGCGAAACAGGGTTAGTTCTCTCCCTTTTGCTTAACATTATTCCAGCTTCGGGCCTATCTTCGGCTTGTACTACCTATTTATCGAGATCGGTTAATTTCGTTTTAAAATGGTTTGAAAAATTCTCTATAGTTTCTTCAACAGATTGTGAAAAACAGCTTTTAAAAAACCATGTTTTAGCAATTAATACCGCTTATAACTTTGTAGAACGTAGAAATCTCGAAGGGAAGGTGTTTGTATGGGGTTTTAGTTACAACCATTTACAACCGATTTACATGCCGTGTAGGTTTATGTTCGATGCTGTTCTTAATGGTTCACTTTTCTGTTTTATAATACGTTCTAAGTGTTAACTTTCAGCACAAAAAGTTTTCTTTGCAATACTAGCCTAGATATCGGCTAAAAACAAAACCCTGATAAATAAAGGCCTGGGCAAAAAGATTAGTTCTGAGCCTTCGCCAGGCGCGGGCTTAAATAAATCTTTGACTCGCAAGCAACAACGTAAAAATAAAAATTAAAAATTTTAATTAAACTTGGTTATTTATTCATTGGAATTTAATGTAATTAAATTAGTTAGTTTAACAAACGTTCATTCGCCTTACGGCTAATTTCATTCATTCAACGCCTTAGTACGTAAACTCCAACGGTCGTTTAACTAACACTAACAACGCACGGCGTTGTATAGATTGTAATTTAGACTCCGTCACGGCGGAGCCTAAACGGAGTCAAACGACACGGGCGAAGCCCGATTTAAGCTAACAACAAACGTTAGTACGTTAAACTACTCTTTGACCTTTACAACTCATTTTTATTTTACATAACAAAGTTATGTAATGTATTCTATATATATAAACTTCTAAATATGAGTCTTTATCCGGCCTTCGGCCGGATAAAGTAATGCTTAGTCGCGGCGGACCCTAAACTACTAATTTAATTGCATTATAATATAATATAATTAGTCTGCTACGCAGCTAATTTTAGGCGGCGCTGAGATTAGTTAGTTTCACTAACGTTCATAATTTTATTCGCCTTACGGCTAATTTCATTCATTACAGCGCAGCCTAAATGACCTATATATTATTTTATAATTTTATAACGGTGTCGTTTTGAATATTTTAATTTTTAATTTTTGATTGTTTACTTTTTTATTTTTGGCTTTTTTAAATCTATTTTTTACTTTTTGCGCTAAACGGATACGTGTTAAAAATTTACCTAATATAAATTTGATTGAATTACGCGCATCATCATTGGCTGGAATAAAATGATCAGCAAATCCTGGATTACAATTTGTATCAACAATATGGAACATTTTAATACCAAGTTTTTGACATTCACGTACAGCATTCATTTCTTCTTGTTGACCGATAATAATGGCAACATTATTGCGAATTTGTTTTTCTTGAATTTTTGTCATGTTTGAAATACCGCCTAAATATTTTTCTAAACGTTGCCATTTCTTTTTACGAGAAGCAGCTACTTTTTTAGATTGTCGAATTAATTTTTCATCATAGATCTTATCCATTGGATATTTCATTTTAGGATCAACAAATTTTTTCATTAAAAAACGTGTTGTTTGTTCAATTTTATTAGCAGGTGTTGGTAAATAACGTAATTTTGGTAAAAAGTGAATTAAACGTTTTTGTGCTGCAATTTGTTTTAATTTGCGACGTAATAGACGAATATTATTACGGAAAATAAATAATATTTGTTTAATTGTTTGTAATTCAGTTACTAATTTGTTTTTCAATTTTACATAAACCATCATTTTATTTTTTACAATATTTAATGATCCGACAACTTTATTAAGTGATAATTGAAGAGTCGATATATAAGATTGAAGATTTTTAATAGAAAGTTTAATCGTTGGCACAAATAAATTAAATTTGCTTAACAATTGACTAACTATTAAAATTTTATTATTATTTATTGATTTTAGATTTAAATTGTTATTTTTGATGATAAAAGCTTGCCCTTTAATAATAGAAACCATTTTATTTAAAATTTCTTTTGGTGGATTCGAAAGAATAAAATTAGAATTTAGCGTTTTATACTTATTATAAGAAATCATAAATAATTTTTGATTATTTTGTTTAGCTTGTTGTTTAAAAGCTTGTAATTCTTGGCTAATTAGTAATAATGCTTTTAATTCACGTAATTTTTTGCGAGAAAGCATTAAATTATTTAATAACTGACGATAAGTATTTGTAAGTTGTGTAGCTTTTGATTTTAAAGTTTGACTTTGTAAAATAAGTTCTTGACGTTTTACAAATAATTGTTGACGTTTTTCTAACAATAAAATGCCTTTTGATACAAATTCTTTTCGTTTATTATTAAGAAGATTCGTTTTTTCAGCAAATAAAAATCTAGAATTATTCTTACCAACATTATTTTGTTTTAGCATTTGAATTAAAAGTCTGCCTTTTTTTAGCATTAATTTGCTTTTTTTACGTAAAAGTAAAGCTTTTTGAATCAAGCGTGTTTTGATATTTTGTCGTTTTTGTAAAATATCTTTAATAATAATTTGTTTTTCTTTTAAAATTGGACGAATTTTTGAAATCGATTTTAAAATTGTTTTCCAATTTGTTAACATACCGCCTAACCAACGTGTATTAACAAAAAAAGCTTTTTTACTAAATAAAGCTGCTTTTGAAACTAAACTTGATGCTGCTTTTTTTGTACCTACAAATAAAAAAGTTTTTCCTTTAACTGCAAATTTTGTTAATTGAGCTAAAGCTTTATTTAAACAACGTCTCGTTTTTAATAAATTAATAATATTACGCCCTTTTTGAATTAATGGGCGTGCTTCTCTGCTTTTAGTTTGTAATGGAGATTTAGGTTTATGTTGTCCTATTAATGTACTTAGTTTACTACGTACATTAGAAGCATTAAAATTAGAAGTATTTGGAATGGAATTAGCTGTAAGGCGAGTGAATTTATTGTCTAATCCTTTTTTACGTGTCCACACATAATTTTTCATACGAGCATTACATTTAATCGCTTTTTCTCCATAATGCATACCACTTCTCAACATTTGACGAAGGTTTGCACGCACTAAAGATTTTTTTTGTGTAATAGAAATAGGATTCAATTTAATGATTTTTGCTATTAAAACGTTATATTTCAATGAATGTACGTTACAATCTTGAATTTTAAAAAACTTTGTAATTTGAATTTGTACTTTATCACCTAGTTTAGCTCCTAAACTTGGTTTGACAAATAAAATAGTATCACTCTGAACTGTAGTTTCAAAATTTGTTGTGTTATGAGATGCAAAACCATTAACTGTAGCTTTTTGTAATATTGGATTAACTACTTTAAATACAATATGTTTTAAATAACGTTTGGCTTTTTTAGGAAGTACTACAGTATATTTTGGACCTTTTAAAGCTAGTTGTTTTGTGGCTTCTTTACTATCAATTGTTACTATATTAGGAGAAAGTGTTGATCCAGTTTGAGTTAAAGAATTAACAACAGCAAAAGCATACTCTTTTTTAACACGCGTTACTAGTACGTTAAGTTTTTCACCGACTTTAATATTAGGTTTTTTTACAATTAATTTATTAACATTATTATAAATATTAGGCAAATCTGCAAAACCTGTTGAATTTGGTCCTAATTTATTAATAATTATTTCTAGATTAGTTCCTGTTGTTAAAATCGGTAGCTTTATGTTTTCTTGTTTAATTCGTGTACTATTTAAAACCTTAACTAATTTTGATATAGCGATTTTTTTAGCTGTCACGGCACTCGATAAAATTTTTAAAATTTTAACTCTAACCGTATCACCTAATTTTCCATTTGGCACTAAAACTGGAATACCATAAGAAAATTCATTAATACCTACATTATTAGCACCAACTGCTGTTATTTTTAATTCTACAAAATTACCAGGTATTAATTTTTTTTGTTTATTAATATATTGTTTCTTTTTTTGTGTTTTTATCATAATTAAATTTTATTTATGGAATGTTACATAGTTTAGTAACTTATAATCAGCTGACATTAGGCCAGATACTACAAAAAGTAGTTTTATATCGTTAAATTAGAAAAGCGCATGTCTTACGGAACGTATTTCGTTTACACAACGAAGCCCCAAGTCTTGGAGCTTAATACATACGCTTAGCCACAAAACCTTGTGTAACAACTCTGTCTTAGGGCTTCGGGCTTCGCATGTTGAGAATGTGCTACAAGACATACTGCGGCTCAGCAGCTGCTGGTAACGTGACGCAAAGTATAAGCTTGGCTACAGAGAGCTTTGCGGTTTACTGCTTCGTTGGTTTTCGCCTAACTAAACACACACGTCAACTAGGTTACAAGACTTAAACTCCAATGTACCAGCCCGAACTCTTGGTTTCAGTGCAAAGCCTATCACGAAAACTTTATAACTAACTATGTTTTAAGACTACAAGCTAGGTGTAGAACAGTGAAACTGAGGAGCACCGTTGTTGTTGATCAAAAACCGAGTTCCCGTTACGGAATTAGCAGAGCTAACGTTGTAATATAACGTCACGAGCAACAGTGCAAGCACTGTGCTAGAATAAAAATAGCGAAACCAACGTAGGACAATATATTCTAAATTCTCGAAACTACTGCCAAATAAAAGGCGCTATGAAGTAATTTTAATTATAAGCACTCTTATTATATTTTTCTTTTCTATTAATAACATCTTAAAATATAGAAAATCTAGAACAAATTAACTTTAAGTACTTTTAGAATAACAAATAATATAAAAAATCGTTTTATCCGGCCGAAGGCCGGACAGTCCAACGGACTTTAACTACAATAAACTACAAAGTTACGTAGTTGATCAAAAATTGTTAGGTCTTACGTTTTCAACCATTCTTGTCTACCTAGCATAACAGTTGCCTTAATTGAGAATGCTTTTTGCTCCTTACCTAATTTTCATAGGGCTGTCCGTCCAATTATAGGCTGATCTTAAAGCGTCCACTCGGCCAAAGGTCTACAACAATTAGGCATCCAGCCATGTGCCTGCAACGCAATGCCGTAGAATTTAATTAGTTACCTGTTATACTAGAGTTGCTAGAGTATCTGACCTACAACCTATTTCGAAGCCATTTACCGCTATTATCATTTTCTGATAGAGTTTGTTACGTTCCTTTTTAGATGTGTGGAGCACAGCATGTTGAGTGTCGGGGCAGAGCACTTCGTTGTAACCAAGTGCAAACATCAAGGCCGTTGGTAAGCGAGAGGAACTACACTCACGTACGCACTATATAAGTTCGGACTAACGGCCCTGCTGTTTAATGTTGCTAAACTTCATCGTTCACTTATGTTCCCCTCCGAGAATATAGTTAAACTAAATAAACTACAAACAGCTATAACATCCTTGAAGCATTTGGCTCCGTCAAAGATTTATCTCCTTTCAAAAAGGAGAACCCAATGTAGTAGAATTCTAGTTAAAGTTTTAATATTGCTTAACAACGCTAAGGGGTTGCGCTCCGTGAGCTACACACATGTCCTTAACTAAAAAATATTTCACCCTTCTCGAGAATATTGTACTAGAAAACTACAAGTTAGGTGCGGAGCACCGTTGTTGTAGCTTAACGGAGTCTTATCCCGATTTCTTAGCTTCGCTTTTTAGTTGATTAAGGCCCCGGGTCGTTAACTTGGATTTTTGCTCTTTATCGGCTTGTTCCATTATGCGAGTTTTTAGCTGACATGTTTTAAATTAACGAAAAAAACAAAACTTCGTCTATACAAAATAAAAAGGGTTATATACCTAAGCAACAAAGTTTGTTGTTTATTTATTGTAAAGTTAAAATCAAAAAATATAAATATCACGACGCAAAGCACTATTTAAAAAAACTGCGTTCTTTACTAACAAAAGGTAATAAACCCATAACACGTGCTGTTTTAATTGTTTTAGCAACGTATCTTTGTTGTTTTGCTGTTAAACGTGTTTGTCTTCTTGATAAAATTTTTCCGCCTAAACCAATATAGCGCTGTAATAAACCACTATGTTTATAATCTATAATACGTCGATTATAAACTTTTTTCTCAGGTTTTTCTTTTAAAATAATTACTAATGTTTTTGGTGGGATAATAGGTTTAATTGGTTTTTGTCGTTTTTGTTGGTCTTGCTTTTGATTACGCTGTTGTCTTAAACCAGATAAAATTTGTGATAAAGATAAAACTTTACGACGAAATTTGCGAAAAGATGTTTTTTGAGCTTGTCTTTTAGGTTTTTTTGATTTTAAACCTCTCATACTAATGTTAGAAAAACAAATAATTAAAAGTTAGGAATACTACTTTATATTAAAGTAGTTTTTTAATATTGACCAGTAGAAAAAAACAATTTTCTCCAGCATAAACTGGATGGTTGGCTCCGCCAAAGTAGTTTAAGTAGTGCAAGGGACTCCACTTTTTACGTAATCTAAACGAGGAGTTGTTGAAAAGTCTTTTTGACCCAAAACCTATATCCCTTAACTCCGTTAAGCTACATTTAATTCCAAATCCCTGACCCAAGCCCGGATTGTTCAACGTATTAACTCAAAACGTATCCCATAGGAGCATCCTACGCTGCTCGACAGCTAGTTCTGTCAACGGCCTTGACTACAGAATTCCTTCGGATTACGTTATAAGACAACGTAACTTAATTTACGACCAATCGGCTTGGTTCAGGCTAAGATTCATATTTTTTGTTTGTTTAGGCAAAGAGGCGCTTTGAGTAGCTTTAGTCGCTCACGCAAAATAGCTTAACGTCGTTAAGTTTGGCGAAGTCCACCATTCGGCTTAAGGTCTGATAGGCGTTAAGATTGGTGGACAAAACCAATAAGTTCATGCGTCACTAGACAATAAACTACATTACACTTTGGCATTCATTGGTAGCTTGAAGAGTTAAGCAACTGGACTCGGCCACAAGAAGTAAGTCATAAACCTTTAGTAATTGTGACATAACTAGGTTTTACCTTACTTAAAATGAGAGCGTTTGTAGATTTGCAAGAAAATTTGTTTTCTATTTTTAATCTAAGTTGCTAAACCTGTTAAACGTCCTGTCATTTTTAACCAATTTAAAGCTTCGATATAATTAGTTGGCGCTAAACGAATAGCTTCTTTCCAATAATCTGCTGCTTTTTCAAAAAGTATTTGTGAAATTTCAGATTGACCATTTTCAATTGCTTGTTCACCACGATAGTGGTAAATCACAGCAATATTATTTAAAGCGCTTGAAAGAGAAGGATTTCGTTCTAATGCTTGATAATAATATTCTAATGCTCGACCATGCTCACCATTACTAGTATGTATTAAACCTATATTATAAAGAATATAACTTCTATCGTAAGCATCTACTTCTAATCGCATAGCTTCATAGTAATTTTGTAAAGCTTCTGCATATTCACCTTCTGCTTGGGCTGACATGCCATTTCGGTAATAAGAAAAAGCTTGTTTTTCACGCTGAGAAGTAGGTAATACTTTTAATAAAATATCCGCCACAACGGTAAAAGTTTTATCGATAAAATTATCATTTCGTTGAGTTCTTGGCATTAAAAATAACATTAAAAATCATCTATTATAGCTAAGTACTAAATACACAAAAAATTACAAAATAGTCTCTATATACTATACATAATTACAGAGCCATCAAGCATACGCACTACAGCCAACGGCTTAAACTACAACGAGGGCGAAGCCAAAAAGTTATCGTTTCAAGACAACTGCCACAAGTTCAACTTATAGCTTTATACATAACATGACTTCCAACTAATATTGCGTCTACCATGCTGCTTGTAGCTTAAAGGGGGAGGGGGCTTTGCCCTACTTACAGCAAAAGCGCTTTAAAATCACACGCAAGGAACTTAATATGATAGTGTAAGCATCAAAATCTTGTGTTACAACTAAGGAGTTGACTCGATTAGAACTACCAACAAACCTAAATTAACACAGTCTAGACTAACGTAACCTGCTCCTATCATAAAGTTTAGGGTCAAAGGCCTGCATTTATGCACGTGATTTCATTAGCATATCTTGTAACTCCGAGACATATTTCCTTAAAATAAAAAACTATTTTTAGTTTTTTATTTTAAGGAAATTTATACTAGTGTTGTAAAAAATAAGAATACTATTTGCAAGCTTACAAAGATTGTACTTTAGCATAGCAGCTCACAAAGCAACGCATGAAATATTGAATTATTATCCGACTTATTATAAGGCTTACATTCGGATTATCGGTTTTGCCAATCTTAACTATGTGACTCATGTTTTTAGATTACAAGATCAGAGTTTCTAAAAACTTACTTCGTAGTCTTTATTTTGATTAATTTGGTAAAATTCTTACAAATCTTTAACTAGCACACAGCACACATTCTAAGGCCTTCGCCCTGTGTGGTAATTTGAGGAATTGCCTTCTTATATTGATTAATGTTGTTGACGCTGACTCTTACGGGGCAAAGCCCCTGGTTTGACAAATAGCAGCAAAGGTGCAGGAACATTTTTGTTACTATTCTAATAGAATTGGCGGAGCCAACATTATGGGCAAAACGGTTCGGTAACGCTATGAATAGGGCGGTTCGGCCTTATTTGAGCTAACCGTTGTTGGTAGTTATAAATGTAATATCTAAAAATATTCTAAACTTCGTTAAACTCCATTAAACTACCCTGGGCTTCACTCTCGTATTTAAGATTGGCTTTGCCGATTATCCGGCCTTACGCCAGATAGTGATGTAAATTCTATTATTAAGTACAGTACAAATGTTCTTTTTTAGATGCGTTTAAGACACTAAAAACGAATATAAAAAAGTTTTGAAAACGCCATATAAAAAGCGTTTTTTAAAGAAATTAATTTTAATTTAATTACTAATTTTGATTTAAGATTAGCAAAATTCAATTGTTTATGGAATCTGTGTAGCTTAACTAGTAGTTTTAGTAACAGGCCTAAGGCCGGATATCCGCACGCGTCACTTCACAACGAGTTATGACGTGTGCGATCATAGGGTTTCGCCTCTGTTTGTCAGCACCGGTCTCGTCTTCTGAACTCTTTTAGGTTGTAGTTCAAAGGTCGCTAAACGTTGTTAAGCTACAAAGTAGCTTTTTGTACTATAATGCCACAATTACACCGAAGGGGAACCTAATTACTAAACAACAATTGCTACAACAGATCTCCAGGTCGATGCTACGCACCTTTATTAACTTACGGTTAACGGCCTGCTCCTATAGACTACGTTAGATTATAGCTCAAATACATGATTAAACAACATTCCCGAAAGGGGAATCTTCCGTAGTAGGTCTCTCTCCGAAGCTATGTTGTAGTTCCTCTTTGGAATTGGCGGAGCCAACATGTTTGTACTAGACTTGTTAATTATACTGAAACTAGTTGTTAAAAAACTTCGTTGTGATATCCCTTGACCAGAAGAATGGCTTCGCCTCTAACGTAATTTAAACAGCGTTCTAGAATTGTAATTTCATTACATTTGCTCTAAACGCAAATAAACGGAGAACTTGGTTAATTGTGCTCTGCACCTAATTTACTATAATGTAGTTAGCGAACTACTACGTAGCTTAGCCTCCATTAAGGTTCCCGTTGAAAATAGCGTTAAACTAGAATTAACTACTATCTGTAGTTCATCCAACGTATGAGGCCTTCGGCCTCCGCACGTACAATAAGAAGCTTTCGGCCTCCCTGCTGTGCTGCTGCCTTTCGCCAAGGCAAAACAAAGCTGCTTACTTTACAACTTCGTAGTAACTAACGTACGTACATTATATGTCATTACATTGTAGTATCCAGCCTTAGGCTGGCTCGTTGGTTCGGCCATCGTTTACAGATGTTTATTTTAGTTAAATTCCCATTCGGGAAACGTATTTCAACTTGTTCAAGGAGACAGAGCTCTTTTATACTGTAGTTATTGTATGTGGTAAAAACACAAAGGACGTAAATAATTGTTTTCGGTTATTGTGTTGGGTGACACACTTCGCGCTTGGCCAATTATACGACTTACGGTGAAACAATTTTAAGGATGCCTCTTGCAGTACTTTGTATACATTGAAACTTGGGGCCTCTGGCGCCAGTCTTTAGCTACAAAGCGGTGCTCCGCACTAAACAAGGGCATGTGCTGGGGTTCTATGCCAAGCTTAGTTGAATAATACTAGGCCTTCGGCTTTAGCATGCCTAAAGCATTCTGTGCTCCGCATCTAAAACCTTTAGCCTTGCTGCTGTGCATCTTACTTACTGAGCTTCTAGAGATACTTGTAAAAAGTTTGCTAATTCAGAAGCTTGTTTTTCTATTTCTTTTAGTGTTAAAGGTTGACCTATCCCTGTTAATGGAATTTCTCGTTTACCTTTTAAACGTAAAAATATAGTACGTTGTGAATCAATTCCTTGTTTTAATTCAATTCGAATCGCTTCAATATCTTTTAATGAGTAAGATAAGTCTATTTTACGATTTTTACCTGGATAACCCCATCTAAAAATGCGTACAAAACCTTCTTTTTTATTAAATTCATTAAAACCCCCACCAACATTCCAAAAAATTAAAAGTGACCAATAAATGCTTAATAAAAAACCTAAACTTCCATAAAATGACATTAATAAACCTTGTGGGAAAAAAGGAAGCGTAGTCAAGCTTAGTTCTTGGTTTTCAGATAGTAGATTTTGTGTTGGGTTAAAAAAGCTTAACCAGTTAGGAATTCCTAAATAAGAGCAAAATCCTGTAGCTAAAAAACCGCATGAACCTAAAAAAATCACAATAGCCCACCAATAATTACTTAGTCTTCGTTCACCTACAATAATATATCGTCTTATTAAAATGTTATTTTGTGTCATAAGCCTTCTTTGAATTATAATTTATACTAAAATTTAATGTAATTTCTTCTGATCTTTTTGTTCCTTTTGACCATTTTGACAACTTCAGATCATTAATACGTTTACTTTTAATTTGTCTAAAACTTGGAAATGCACAAAAAGTGAAAAATATTATCCGGCCTTAGGCCGGATAATTAACTCAAACGCAATAGTGTCGTCAATTTTAATTAGTAGCTTAACATTGTAGACCGTATGGTTAGCTCCGATAATCTCACTGCGGAACTTCGTTGTAGTAAAAAACTACAAAGCAATTTAAACGATACATAATACGTAGTCCAATATTTTTTAGCTATGCGCTTAGCCCTTCTGTGGCTTAACAATATTGTTGTAAGTCAAATAACGAAGGGTCTCGAGCTTAACAACATTACAGCGCCTTGTTGACGCGTGCGCTCGAGTTTGGCTATGCTCCTTGTGCCCAAGCATACGCGTCACGCCACCAGCAGCTTCGAGTTGCACTCCAAGCAGAGGTTTAACACCTTAGGCAGAGCTTATAGGAAGGGGGTGGGGGAGATACGTCGTACCATTTATAAAGTTAAACTTAATAAAACTACACTATTGTAAAACCATACTTCCGGTCTTCGGCTTTCGTTGAACGTGACGCGTATAAGACTTAACGAACTAGGTTCGACACGGTCTTGTGGAATTCCATTTAATTTAGTTAAATTAAATTAAACTATCATCCGGCGAAGTTTGTCGTTGTATTAACAAACATAAATAAACTTTGGCAAAGCCAACCGTCAGCTAACAGTATAACGGCTTACAAGATATAAGCTTAGCTGTAGACTTCGACTTGACTTTGTCTAAATTGTAGAACTTATGTTGTGAGGGCCCTAGACCAAACGACTGCCGTTGGCTTTTTTATGTATTTAACTTCATACAACGTCGTTCAACCTATGGCTTTGTCCTAACAGACTTTGTAACATCTTTGCATCACCAAAGCCACGTAAGTCTCGAAATCATTCAGCCTTAGACCGAATACTAAAACATAGCTACTACGTTAAAAAATCTTTACGTAAAACAGCTACTTGTGAAATTTGGATAAGTCTAAAAAGCAAAGCTTCTTTGCACTATAGTTCCCCCTTCAAAATGGGCACACCCAACATTAAGGAGATGTGCCAACAACTACATCCTACGAGACAAACCGCTTCATAAAGTTATGTGAGATTATGAAAATCATGTCAAGTATGTAGTCCTTTATTTTGTCTACTACGGCACCAAAGCTAGTTGTCTCGGCATGATCAATAACCGGTACATCGTAAAGTCTTGACAAGATTTTTCAAGGCTCATTATTAAAAATTGGTCTAGCTCAAAAATTTTAAGAAAATAGTTTTAGCAATATTTAGATTTAGATATTTAGGTTTGTAAAAGTCACAAACTTTTAAAAACCTAAAAAAACTAAAAAAATGTTACACATTAGGTAAAAAAAAATATTAAAATTAAAAAATAATTTTATCACAGGGCCAAAACTTTTATTTGGTCCTATGTAATTTAGCTAAGTAAATGGTGTTTAGATGGAGCTAACGGCTTCTAACGAAATATGCCCAAACGGACCTATCACGCAACGATGTTAGCCGTTGGTTATACCAATAGAACTATGGACGAAACCCAAATGTTGTAAATGTACAGCGGATGTGAACCCTAGGAGGATGAAAACTATGTTATCCCAAATTAAATTTAGTTATGTCATGTTGTGACATAACAAACTATGTATCTTGTTTCCCAGAAATAGCGGCGCTGTAAAAAACTAAAATTTCGCCAAAAATTACTAAAAAAATTAACGTTTATGGTATTGTGACGCCTTTCGTGCTTTTTTAAGACCATATTTGCGACGTTCTTTAACGCGCGAATCTTGCGTTAAATAGCCTTTATCTTTTAATTGTTTTCTAATATCTAAAGCATTTGAGATAGGTAAAGGTTCATTTGTATTTGTTGAGATTAAACAAATTGCGCGTGAAATACCTAAACGAATGGCTTCGGTTTGTCCCATTAAACCGCCACCTTTAACATTAACAATTGTGTCAAAATTTAAACATTGTAACATATTGTTACATTCTTCAACCGATGTTAATGATACTTCTGTTGATTCTGTTGATAGACCATCAGTTTGTTTTGATGTAGATAAAACATCAAAAGGAGCTTTTACAGATAATAAAGAATAAAAATTATTTTGTAAGTATTCTTGTGCTGGTTTATTATTAATAATAAATAAACCAGTTCCTTGTTTTATTTGAACTTGTGCTACAGCTTCTTTACGACGACCTACTGCTTTGGCTAAAAATACCATAACGAATTAAAAACGGATGAGTTGGTTTGCTTACTCTGTAAAAGCTAGTTGTGATAAGAGCGCTTGATATGTTTTCACAAATGGACGGCCTAAAACTTAAAACGAGTGCTTGACATGTTTACGTGAAGCTCGCTTTGCGTCAACAGTGGAACCCGAGCAAACCTGAAGGTGTTGCTGCTTGTAGTTTTAGATTTTAAATATGCACAAGTCGCTCTAATGTAGTTAACGCGAGTGTTCCGGGGGCTTCGCCTTTTGTTTGGCAACAAGAATAGTAACATAATTATTTTCCGAAACTAGGCCGGATGCGGAAAAACATGCCATAAGCCGAGGACTGTAGCATAGTAAGCTACGTCAAACTAGCGTGCACGCTTTAACTCCGGTAAACTATGAATATACGTTGTTTGAGTTTAAAAATTAAATTAAAATTAAACGAAAAAAGCAACCAAAAATAAAATCAATAAGCATAGTAAATTATTCAAATATTTGGCCTGCAAAAAGGACTTAAATTCTTGTTTAATGGAGTTGGGACACTTTGCTAAATGTATAGTTAATTTTTTTTGTGACGAGGATCGGGACTTTGCAAAAAAGCTTTAGTCGCTGGTGCGTTGGAATCGTTTTTAAAACACAATCAGGACTCAAAAGCAAAGCGCGTTGCTCCTAAACAGCCTACGGCCTTACACCGCACCGTTTTTGTTAATTGGTTGTAAGAACAGACTGCTTAGTTTGTACGTAGCTCTTACTTCGTTAAGAAGGCAAAGCTCTCATCTGGGTCGTAGGCCAGATAATAATTATTGCAATTAGGCAAATTTAGCTCCGCTGCTATTGATTAATACCGGAGGGGAACTTTGTTACAACGTCGTAGACTAAACAACAACTATAACTTTAGTAGTTTTAGTAGTTTTAATCGGATAGTTAATACAATCTAGCTTATTACGTTAGGTTACCCTTTAGAAAACTGCTATAGCAGAGGACTAAGGCCTATAATATTGGTTGGAAGTTAAGCTTTATACACTGAACCGGCATGGGGGAGATATAGCAAAGCTGCGTAGCGTTGTACGTCGTGTATTAGTCCGTTAAATGACCCGGCCTTCGATCGTATAATATGTCAACTTTGTTAATGGCTAAAAAACATCGGGTCACTTACTACGTTATGGTTTAAAGACTTTGTAGTAAGCTGCCTACTTAAACAACAAATCGAGCCTTTGGCCTTCGTTCCTTCTTGGCTTCGCCAAATACGTTGTAGCTTAACAACTCCAAAATTTGGAAGCTACTATTACTAAAATCACAAAATGCTTTCTTTTGAAAAAGATAGGAAGTATGGAGTTTGAATTGAAACTATAACTAAAGCGAAGCTATTAAGCAAAACAGAGACGGCTGTTAACTTATTCGGGCCAAAGGCGCTCAATTATTTTCGTTGTAGTTCGTGAACTATACCACGGTTCTTCAGACCTCGTCTTGTCTCGAGAATGTAGTTTAATATCGTTTAATTTATTAAAGTCTAATAATCCAGCTGAAAACCAAATGATGAAATAACAAAAGCCCAGTACATGTGCACCTAGGCCTTCTGACATCGAAAAAAACTTGATAGGGCTAACAGTCAGCAACAACAAGGGTGAAGCCGGAAGCCACTTTGTAGGAAGGCGTGTTTTGTTTAAGAACTACCACGTTTAGGCTTTGCCAATCCCGAAATAGAAGCATGCAAAAGAGTGGTTTGGGTGTCACCTTTTCCAGCGTCTAGAGACGTTGGCTAATCCAGCTTAAGGTCGCCTAATAGTTTTAACAAAACTATAAAGTAAAAGTTATTCAGTGAACTATCCGGCCATAAACCGGATAATAATAGTTAAATGGCTAGATAAGAAAAAATAATCTCTAATATAAACACGAATTAATTAATAATGAATTAACCTGCTAATTTTTTAACTTGTTCTAATGCGTTAAAACGGTCAGTGATTAACGGAGCTTCTTGACGATCTTCTGTAAAATATTCATTTGGACGCGGAGTACCAAACACGTCATATGCAAGACCAGTACTTACAAATAACCAACCTGCAATGAATAAAGCCGGAACTGTAATACTGTGAATAACCCAGTATCGAATACTTGTTAAAATGTCTGAAAAAGGACGTTCTACCGGTTTACCAGCCATAAAAAATACCTCCTAAATGTGCTTACGTAGCTTTTTTCAACAATTTGTCTGCGATAAATAAAATCAAAACTTTTAGAAAAGGAGAAAACAACAAACTCACACGATCCGCATTATAGCAGGAAAGAACTAGCTAGTTCCGTTCTATAATGTTCCTCTTCAGCAAACTCACATGCATGGAACCTATTATGTTATGTACGTTAAAAAAGCCGACTTCTAAAAGCTTTACGTCTTGGGTTCCGTCCCTAGGCTATGACGCGACACGCTTGCTGTTTGCGTGTTTTAACGGCTTTGCAGATGGTTTAATAAATCTGTTGTACAGTAATAAATATGTACACGCGTCGTGGCATTGTTATAATTTACAAAGCCTCAAAGCCTTTTTGAGGTGTGCAGCGACTTTGGTTACAAGAGGCCGTAGGCACAAATTGACACAAAATTGTAGGCTATTGGTATGGCTTAGTTGTGAAAAAACCAGCGGAAGATACGTAGTATCTTAACTAAATCGGTTTGACCTTTTGGTCGTAACTCGCAGACTCGTAACAAGTACACTTGGCTAGACGATAGCAGCTTGTCGTTTAACGCGGGCTTCGTCTTTGTTGTTGGAGGGGGGGGGGGGGCAACACGCTACTCGCAGGGCTAGCGCGCTACTCGCAGGGCTAGCGCTGTGAGGTCGTTTCTAAAGACTAAGAAAAGTTATTTGAAAAGTTAAGAAAGAATTAAATAGCCGAAAATTGCTTATTCCTTCAGCCCTATCAGTAGTGCAAGCCGCTTTTATAAATATGTTTATGTTAAGAAGGCTTTAGCTATGTCCCACTAGAAATACATTTCAATTATACTATTTATTATAACAAAAAATTATTTATTTAATTTTTCTAAACAAACATATAATCTGTTTTATATGTTTTTAAAATATCCGACCGTAGGTCGGATGGTCCAACGCACCTTGTTAAATTTTGTAGTTAACGCTATTAGACGTCGGTTATCCTTCGGGAATCTAATTAAATTTTATAATTTAACAACAAAATAACTCGCAACATAGCTCTTAACGTAATCAATAAAACGGACGCCATTCCTTGCTTCGCTTAAGCTATTAGATAAATTAGGCCTATAGTCCTGTGGACTAGGGTGGGCTGTAATTGTGTACCTATTTTTAACCTTGTTTTTTTTTTTTTTATGTTATATATATATAATATAATACTTTAAAAAAAGGGTCGATGCCCGAGTGGTTAATGGGGGCGGATTGTAAATCCGTTGACTTAGTCTGCGTTGGTTCGAATCCGACTCGACCCAATTTTCTTGATACTTTTAGACCTGTAGCGCCCACCTATCGCAGGTGGCATAGGAGACTATGCCTTATACGATACACACAAGCTCGTGGTGCTAAACCTTAAGCGTCAGTGGTAAGGGTAAAGGGGGTATCAGCATCATTACTCATGTTCATTTAGGCAAAGCCTTTTAGTAGACCTCCGACCGAAAAGTCAACTTCGGAGTTACACTACGAGAAAAAGTGTGTGATTACGAGACCCTACTTTGTTGTACAAAAACGTTAGCTATTACTAACGATTGTAAGCCGCTTAAGCATACGACAACCTGGCTTAGTCTGCTTTTCTAGTAAGTTTAGCTGCTTGTTAAGTGTCGATGAAACCAGCACTTACAGCACAAGTGCTGTAACACTGAACATTCTATCTTGAAAAGATCCCTTGGCCAAAACTAAGGACAGTTAAAAGCGCGCGTTTTGTAAGTACGCAGTTGTCGTGACCTACAAAGAGTCGTTGAACTAAGTTAGGTTCAAACAACTAATAGCTGTTTCCCAAATACGGCACCTACCAAAGTTGACTTTCACGGAGCTTCGCTCTTAGTTTGACGAAACCAACGAAGCAGCAGCAGAGTAGCAAGGCTGAAAGCCATGCTAACGTCGTACGTTAAGCAACAGCTTAGCTAGATAAACTAATCTACGTGAGTACAACCAGTGAGAGCACGCGTCGTGGTTTGACCCTGCGCCTTGAATCATAAAGTCTTGTGCAATGTAGTTGTTATCCGATCTTAGGCCATATGATTAAACTAGTAGCTTAACGATGTTAAGCTACATTCTTTCGTAGTCTAAACGAACATAAGTAAGGGCTTTTGGCCCGAATAAAGGCCGTTTAGCATAACCAGGGGCGCAGCTTTATGATCGCGTGTATAGGGACTAAGGGAGAGGTAAACTAGGGTGAACATAACTGTACGGAGTTGTGTTCACCCTAGTTTGTTCATCACTTAACTTGAGATCTTCGGCTTGTATGTGTAGTTAAACTACAACTCTCGTAATTGTACAAGCCTTGTTGATTGTAGTTAAGCTAAGTTTTCGCTCAAATGTAGTTCCCTTCCGGAAAATGCACAGCGCTTGCGCTGTGCGGTTCTTATCAAGCCTACGCATCAACATGCTTGTGGCGGTAGTAGCTAAAAGACAACTTTCGGGCTTCGCTCGTCGTTGTATTATCCGGCCTAAGGCCGGATCGATAGATTGCCATAGCTCGTATTGGAATAAATAAAGTAGCTACAATAGATTATAGGTTACCGCCACGTGCCGATAATAAAACAACAACAAGAGGACCAGCTGAAACAACTAAAACTAGGCTAACAAGTGTAAGAGCTAATTCAAGACTCATAATAAAGAAATTTTTTTTTAAAAAAAAATCAAAAAGTAACAATATTAAAAAATAAAATCACTGTTGTTTTGGGTATAAGTACTTATTTTATTTGGTACGTCGTTTTACGGACAACACTGCAAATCTTTATGACAAGGACGCTTGCGTAGCAGATTCTATTGTCTAGACTCCCAAGCCATCGTCAACAAGTATTTTACAGAGCTAAGCGCCGCGCTATATAGGCTGGTTGGTTGCACCCAGTTTAACAAATCGCCAATGGTTCTTCTAACAATTACATGGAACGCACGGCTTTACTTGTAACACCTTGTTTAACTAACGAAGTTTGCTACTATAACGCACATAAGTAAGGACGAGGGCTACGCCTCCCTTTTACGCAACGATTGGCCATAAAACCTTGTGTAGCCTAAGTTGTGAAGGGAACACACATAAACGGACTAAGCCGATGGCCTTCTCATGCTCAGCATGCGATTCATGGCACCTAGCGGCTCTGCAGCGAGATTGGGACACGTTGAGTGTAATTCGCGCTACTCGATTAAGCTTATTAAGCTTAATCGATTCATTCATTCCCTACGACTTTGCTGCTTGGGGGTTTAAGAAGAGAGTATGAACACAACTCCCGGGAGTTGTGTTCATCCTTGTTCTACTTTCTAAGCGACTTTGTAACATTAGAGCGTAGCTTCTGTTGTTAAGAAATTTTGATTATATGGCCGTGTAAATTAAGTTACATACCTAAATTTTTTTAAGTACTTTTACAACTTGGTAACGTGCTTTAGCACGTTTATACGCGAAATTTGCTTCTACTTTTTCTTTAACACCTTCTGCTTTTTCTAAATTTGCTTTTGCTGATTCAAAAGCTTCTTTAGCTTCTTCCGGGTTAATATTTTCAGCTGAAACAGCTTCATTTGCTAAAATTGTTACTTGATTTTGTTTTACTAAAGCAAAACCACCCATAATAGCATACGAGTTCCATTCATCTTTCGAACCTGAAGCTTGACCACCACGAATAAGCATAGCACCTACATCTAAACCTGTAATAATCGGGGCATGATTTTTTAAAACACCCATTTCACCTGTTTCTGTTGGTAAAATAATTTCATCAGCTTGACCATTCCAAAAAGGTCTTTCCGGTGTTAAAATAGAAATTTGTAAACTCATCTAAACGAAAAAAGCTATTAGAAATTAGATTTTTTATAGATATATTTTATAAGTTTTCTAACTTAAAATAGTATTTAAAGACGTTTACGAGGGTTTTACGCTCCCCCTTCCCCTTGTTTAAATGTAACTAGATAATATTTATCTACGCTCAGTATAAACAAGGTCAAAGTTATATAGTATCCGGCCTACAGTCGAATGTAGCCAACAACCAAGCGCACGCGTAACCTCACAACAAACAGAAAAGCATATAAGCGCTGTGTGTGTTTCTCAAAGGGGAAAACCTAGTTAACTCCGTTAAGCTTTAGAACAAACTTGGATCACAGACGCAAGTTGCTACAACGAGGGCTTTTGGCTTTCGTTGTGGAAGTATGGCACAACAATCTTAAAGTTACTAAAACTACTTGGAGTTTATTTTGATTTTGCCCTCTTTGTAGTTTCTATTCGCGCTTTGCGTGCATAAACTATCTATTTCTGCGCTAGGCCATGAGATTTTCTAAAAAAATTTTAAGGGCTAAGAAATCGCAATAATCAAGGCGTTTGTGTTACTTGTAAAAACAAACGCTTAATATTATAGCCCTAATACTGTGAGTACCGCTCCCTCTTTAAAGATTTTTTAGGCGCTTTGCGTCGTAAATCTTTATTTACGTTTTTGATTTTCTGAACTATACTTTGTTTTTATTAGGAAGTTTATTCTTTTTGTTAAAAACAGCATCAACATAGGTTTTTAGTCTTAGTATAAATGGTTGTAGAGCAAATTTACCAACACCTTACTTCACAACAAAGAACGGATCTCCAAAATCGTTGTAATTTGCTGTCATACTGACAGAACTAAAGCAGTGTCCGGTATTTGTAGTTTAATATTTTATGAATTAAACTAAAAAAATAAAGTACCACTTAGTCTAAGTTATGTTGGAATGTAAGTTCCGAAGTGACCACATTGTAGTAGGTCTCCCGCCTAAACTACCTTTGAGGTATTTGAGACTCGGTGCTGTCACAACTTGAATTTTAAAACGTCTTGTGGTTTAAGTTGTTGGTTGATTTGAATTCTACCATATAGTAGATTCGTTGTGATTTAACTGTTGGCTGCATATGGCCCACAACCAGTAAAATGTTTTTGTTATTTAATCAACTAATAAATTAATAGCATTAATAATGACTTGTGGTTTTTTTGCATACATTGCATTATTAATAGCTATTTTATGAAGTTCTTCTTTTTTTCGAATCGCGTAGCCAGTTTTTTTATACGCATCTAAAATTTCACTTTTTAATTTTGTTACCATAGGTTGACCTGAACGTTTTTCACAAGCTTCCATAATCCATCTTAATGAAGTTGCTTTAGCACGATCACCTAAACGTAATACACGAGGAACCATTTGAATAGCACCAGCACGACGACGTGGTTTAACTTCAACTCTAGGTGTTACATTATCTAAAGCTTTTTCAAAAACTTCAACAGGATTTTTTTTTGTAATATCACCAATTTCTTTTAAAGCATTATATACTATTCGATACGCAACTGATTTTTTACCACGTTTTAAAACGCGATTTACTAACATATGTATAGATACACTTTTATAAACAGGATCTGGTAATAGTGTGCGTTTTTTATTAATTGGACGGCGTGGCATTGTTTTAAGAGATAGCATCGTTATATTTTATATATCTAAAAACCTCGATTTTAAATATAGACGCAATATTTCATACCAAATAAGCAATTTTATAGAATACGCCAACAGTTTACTTCCTTCACACTGACGGGCGAAGCCCGATAGTAGAGTTTAACTCCGTTAACATTTGGATTTAGATTAAATAGTTATAGAAACGCGCGCTAAGCGGTTAGAAAAAAATCGTGATACATACACGTTCGCCTCAAGACAAAAATAATTTATGTTCCCCATCTGGGCGGTTGCTTGACCGCATATGTAACTACCAGACTCACAGCGCTAGCGCTGTGAGTCTGGTAGTTACATAGGTCGAAAAACTATATAACTTACGAACGAAGTATGTAGTCGTTGTTTAACAGAGTTCTTAATCGCACAAAGCACGTTGTATAGCGCACTTTTGTTGTAGTTACTAAACCACAATATCCAATTGTTGCATTAGTGATGAATAAGTTCCATTGTACAATTCAGCTTTAGTCGAATGTTATTTAAAAGAAAAATAAATTTTTACCAGCTAGATTTACAAACACCTGGTAAAAGACCTTGATGTGCCATTTCACGTAATACATGACGAGATAAACCAAAATCTCTGAAATACCCTTTAGGTCTACCAGTAATCATACAACGATTATGAAGACGTACTGCAGAACTATTACGAGGTAATTGTTGCAATTTTCTGTGTAAACGAAGTTTTTCTTTTAAAAACGAAGTATATTTAATTTGTTCTTTTAAAGCTGCTCGTTTTGTAGCGTATTTCATAACTAATTTTTGACGTTTTAATTCACGTTGAATCATGCTTTTTTTAGCCATTTTTAAATTTTTGTCAAAGGTATTTATATTATTTTATTATCTTTTTTATTTTATAGACAGATTTGTAATCCCGAAGAGCCACCCTTAGGTTACTTAGTTCCGTCATAATCATAACATAGTAAAAAATTGACATTTTATTTATAAATTGTCAATTTTAGTCTATGGCTCTATTACATATTGATTAGGCCGTCAGCCTGGTCAATAGTGGAGAAGGCCGTTGTCTGTGACACGTACGTTTGGTATTAGCGGGTCAAATCTCTTTATTATCAATCTATAGACTGACACGATTTATCTATTTTTATACAAGATCTTGTGGAATTATGAAATTAAGCTCCAACTAAGTATGGTGCTTGCACCAAGACTTTTTGTCATGTCTTAAGGTCACCCATCTCGGGCTTCGCCCTTGGTAGTTTGTTCGTTAGACAAACGTAGGGCGTACGTTGGCGTTACCACGCCAACATTGTTCTTTGAGAGCCGAAGGCCTTCTTATATTTCTTAAGTAAACTTAAGTAACTTTACAACGTAGTTCATTTATTGTATAAGGCAGCACAACGCGCCCTTAATTACGGCAAGGGGGCGCGGTGCTGTAAGTTATGAGAATTTAATGTGTTAAAAATTTATTCTTGAGAAGAAGCTGTTTTTACGTATAAAATAAGTAAAAAAGAAGTTGGAATAATAATAAATAAAGCAGTTGCTGTTAATCCGTAAATGTTTACTTCCATATTATTATATTTTATAAAAAATTATAAAAATTTTAAAGCTTAAAATTTCATTAGAAAACAATATAAATATACAAATGCGAGGCCTCCGGCCACACACCCTGAAAGGGAAAGCGATTCACAAACCTCTCACCTAAGCAGTGTTGCCACGTTTGCAACGCACCGGCATGCCGTACATACCAATGTTACAACCACTGAAGGTCTACTTGGTCATAGCAGCGCCCCTGCGCTGAAGGTGTTGGTTAAAAGTTAAACTAAGTGCGAGAGTTTCGAGGGGGGGGGGGGGGGGAGGGGGGGGGGGGGGGGGGGGTAGAAGCTTGTATTGGTTAAATTAGACTTTTGGCCATGAAGTACGGTCAGAAAATTAAACTACAAATTCGCTAACTGAGTCGAGCTTTTTACGTAATTAACCAAGGTTAACCGTTGTACGTTGGCGATAACTACGTTTATTTATATAGGAAACACAAAGTAGCTGGATAACCATCAAGATTTTTACTTCATTGCATCCAGTGTAGACCTTATGAACACCTAAAGGTGATGCACTCTTGTCAATTACATTGAACTATTGTCTACAATAGGCACAACAAAGTCAACGATTTAAGTCGTACTAAGACAACGGTAGCGTGTTTGTCGTTTCGGCCGGAGGCCGATAAATTTTAACTATATTAAAATTAAACTACAAATAACTATTAGTTAAACGAATAACTCGAAGCCTAGCCCCTAACGTAACGTTAAGTGACGTTCATTAAATTGTTTTCGTTATTTAAACGTCAGCTGTTGGCGTATCCGGCCTAAGACCGTTTGGTTGGCTTATAATAATTAAGGTACGTAGGGCCATCCAACCTACGGTTGGATAATTTGTAACAATTATGTTACAACAGCTCCGTTGGTATTGATAAACTTAGCTTCGCTAGGAGCTTGGACATGTGAGCTATTCGACAAAATATGGCCTATGAGATAGTTTGATATAGTTTTCTATACTCTTGAACCGTTATAAATTTCAGTATTGATGCTAAAGGTTTACCTACTAGGTTTGATAATAAAATTTAATCCGATTTTTAAAAATAGGCGCAAAGCGCCGCTATAATTCTTAAATTTTTAAAGGAATAATTAACGACAACGTACGATGCGGGCGCTGCATAGCCCTAAAACGTAGGCTTTGAAAGAATATATTTCATAATAGCATAAAGTTAAATCACAACTAGTTCAAGCCAAGAGTCTTCACAAGTTAAAACCTCGTTGTGGCTTCACAGGGAGTTTGGTGTTGAACTAGTTGGAGTTTAACTCCAACGTAGCTTATATTACGTTACAGCTACACTCACTTCGTACTTAGCTGAGGCCGACGACCATTACCTTAAGTTACATGGCAATTGCAACTTAAGATAAGTCCTTAGTCGTAACTAGGGCAAAGTTGTTAAGCAAAAAGCCTGTTCCGTACGCATTCTTTAACTAAAACTAAAGCGTTACGTTGTAACTACATTGTAGTATCCGTCCTATGCCGGATCGTCGTTAAAACTAAACTACAAAAGAATTTAAAATCCCTACAACAAAAACTAATAATAGCCATAAGCTAAGACCTGAAAATACTACGCTTTTGTTTTCAGTCCAACCATTAGGAGTTGCGAATACTACAGGTACTCCTACTACTAATGCAAAAGAAACGAAAATTAAAGCAAGTAGGGCTACTTGAAGAATTGATGTCATATTTTTACAAAATTTAAATATGTAAGCTTGTGTCATGGGTATGGGGCTCAACAACGACGCATAGCTAAAAACCGTTACATAACGCTATTGAACTACAAAATATTTGGCGGAGCGAAGTGACCCAATGTCGGTCGTAGTCCTATTTATTGGGGGCTTCGCCTCTAACGAATATCAAAAATAAAGGGTCAAACCGTTAACGTTTGTTGGACGATCATGATGCCATATAATAAAAAGTTTCAAACAATGTCGCTTGCGACTATAGTAATAGCCAATAGTTAGTTGTCGTTAAATGGAATTACACTAGATTCACGGAGGAAAACTGCGTTATTGTTTATCTACAACGTAGCTTAACTAGTCGAAGCTACTTTCATAACTAACTGCGAAGCTGTTGTAACAAAAGAGTTACAATTTGTATGCAGGCGTAAGTCGAATATTTCTACTAACCTTTACTAGATTAGGGAGAGAAGCTTTTAGCCACTTACACGTCAACTATCCGGCCGTAGGTCGGATGCCGACAAATGGGGGTGCGGACGGTTAACACAACTCCGTTGAGTTGTGTTCATGCTCATCCAGCTTACAGCCTGATATTAGTTGTAATAATTATGGATATTATAGTAGCTCCACAGCAATTCGCCAAACGTAACTCCGTTAGTGAACGACTTAAGCAACCAGCCCGAAAATCGTAATTTTTTACTTAGTTATGTCGAAACAAATAAAACTACTTTAGAATCTTATATAAACTAAGGGAAGAAGCCCCGTGACAAAGCTTACTACAATCGCAGTTTTAATGTTGAAGTTTAACTTTGTTAAACTCCGTAGTTCACACGATAAGACAAAAAACTTTAAAAAAATTGGACTTAGCACAATATTGCCATTAAGGGCAAAGCGCCGTGTTTGTTTAATATTATGCAACGAATTATCTTTTCTAGAAAAATAGCATCATGAAGGTAATTCGTTTAGTCACACTAACATAAAGGTTTAGTTTGGAATATTCAGCCGAAGGCTGAATAGTGCGCTCGACCTAAGGTTTAGCCTGACGAGGGCTACTATCCAGTCAAAGATAGTCTACGCACAGTGTTAATACTGTGAACTTAAACCACAACGTACGTGAACTATTTGACGGAGTTAACGACGTGGCCCTATAATTTATAGGGTAGGGTGTATCTAGCTTTGGCTCGAAGTCGACTATGTTCGGGGCGAGGCTCCGTGAGTTACTGGTTCCTTCTGAGTTGGCTTTATAAGATTTAGCTTGTGACAACGAATTTGTTAGGCTTTACAATATTTTTCTAATATTTATATTCAAAAAGCCAATAAAAATAATACTAAAATCGAAAATATAGCGATATGTCTAAAAAAAAATAATTTATTTTATAAATAAACACTTTTCAATGCCAAAAAACCCTCAAAGCATTTTTTATATGGTCCGTGGCTTTTTTTTTCTAGATGAAGAAAGGTATTGCCCCACAGATAACTTACGACGTGTCAGGTTTAAATGTCAGTTTGGAACTACAAGGTCACCAAGCCCCACGCGTCACAACCAAGGACACTCTTAAATTACTTAGCACGTGCTATGCGCTAGTTTCCACTTGGCTGTCTGCCTTATTTTATCAAGTATGATTTCGAGTAGCTCAGTAAATCCGTGGAGCCATGCAAGCTTCAAGATCTTGTGGAACATATGCTGGGTTGTGATTCTGGCCGAAGGCTGACTAAAATGCCATTAAACTATAATTATAAAAGGTTTTGCTTTAGTCTAGTTCCCAACCTCAAAGTTGATTCGGGTCAGAGGCCCTCCTACCACAGCTTGTTGGTTATAACTTAACCCCCAGGCCTTCACCCCGTAGTTCATACGCGATACCTGTGACTATTTATGCACATCCTTTTGTGTTTAGAACCTAAAAAGGAAAAAAAGTTACGGATGGGCAACGCACTTCGCGTTTCAGCCCTCTTTACGGAATTGGGCCAAAAGGGGACATGTCTATGAACGAGTCCGTTAAGTTACAACGAATCCTTTGTCTATAGGGCCTATGGCAAAAAGGTCTAACCGACCTTAACTCTGTTAGGGATAAATAGCTTACACAGCGAAGCCTCTCACTTTGTTTATACTTGCTGTGTTTGCGCTGTAAGACAAGCACGTAATGTTAAACTCAACGAATTACAAACTACGGATTTAATTATCAACTCTGTTGAAATGAACTTTACCAAGTTCACCGTTTCACGTTCAACGAGTTAATTGCGAAATACGTGTAGCTTTAATGGAGTAGCTTACGTTGTAGTTACTTGAGCTTCGGCAAAGCCGTTAAGCAAAAATAGTGCCACCGGCCCTATAATTTACATCGTGACGGCGCTGTCTAATTTTAAATTAATTTATAAGTTGCTTAATTTAGTAAGTGAGTTAAACTCGTTGTACTATTTGATTTAAGGTGGGATCAAAATACATAAATGTTTTCCGAAGGGAAACGCACAGCGCTCTTACGCGCTGTAGCTGTAAAATTCGTTGTAGTTCGTTTGGTGTCTAATATAAACTCTATTCCCAAACGAGAACTTCCACGTCGAACCTTAAACACTTACTAGGTTAAAAGCAAAGCCGTAGCGAAAATTAAGCTACGTTTTAGATGTTTCCAGAAGGAGGAACATAAACTCACAACGCTAGCGCTTTGAGGTTTTTGTTGAACTACACTGTAAAAATTGCAACATTATTGTTTCGTAAGGAGGTTCAAATGTGAACCGTCACCATACTATGTAATTAGCAAAGAACAACCTACATTTTTTTTGGGGAGGGGGGGGGGGGGGGGGGCTTAACGACATAGTTTTTTGGGGGGGGGGCGTAGCTTAACGACATAGTTTTATTATATATTGTTTTAAATTTATAGTTTTACGGCGTTAGTCTCTAATTAAATTTTAATGATTGTAAGCTTGTTACGTAAAAACAAGGGCTTTAGGCGTACTAAACGTACAAAACAAAAATTTTTTAGTTTTCTTTGTCTCTATTATAGATATAATAGACATAAGTTGTAAAACCAACAGTGATGTTGTATTATCTAGTGTTTACTGTTTCAGTTTAATGAAGACATAGTCGTATACTATAAAGTAACTTAACGACATTACCCCTGGGCAGTCCATTTTTAATACGACGGACCTAGCTTAACTCCATATAACAACTATCATCGCCCGGACGTTCGGTACAACAGTTTAGTCATAGTAAGCTAAGCTAGGTTAAGTACAAGGCCGTAGACCGAATTATTACGTCGTCAACATTTATATGTTCTTGTTAGCTCCACCAACTCCAAAGGTAACTAGAACTTAACAAAGCAAAGCTTTAGTTAAGTAAAAAAATCGAGTGACGGATTACGTTGTCATTGAAACAACTTTCCCGCAGGGAAAAGCACTATAGACGCTGTGCCGTTGTAGTTTAATTACACTGTAGTTAGAAACTACTACCCATGAGTTTGAACGAGTCGTTCGTTGGACTATTCGGCTGACAGTCGGATACTTACGTCAACAATTTTTATTTCCTTGCACATCGTTTCTGGGATACCTACTTAAGTTATCAATAACTGAGCTTACGTAGTAAGCTCATTAATTTTTGCCATTAGCCCCTGTCTGAGCCATAAAACCACAAAGGCACTTTTCAGCTTGAGATTATAGTTATACCACAACATCGTATAACCATACCACGCGGCAATCTGTTCAGTTTATCAACTAGATCTTTTTTTGCCACAGTACATACTTATTACAAAGATTCTTGTAAGTTCAACTATTATTCGATTATCGAATAAGTCGAACTTACAACGAAGTATATGAGATCTTCGCAAATCTAAGACTGGGGCGGAAGGATTCGAACCTGCGAATGGCGGTACCAAAAACCGCAGCCTTACCACTTGGCGACGCCCCATTTATATCGCATTAAATATAATTATATCTTTTTTATTTTTTTTTGTCAATGTTCTTTTAGTCTGTTGGGGGGCTGTGCTTTTAACTTTTAAATAAAAAAATGACCCTCGAGAAGTTTTGTAACCAGCCATGTAGTAACTATGTAACTTACATGGCTAAAAAACCTAAATCAATAATCCGGCCTCCGGCCAGAATATTGACCGTTGAGTGCAATGTTGAGAGATCATATCTTGTATTTTATGTGCTCAGTCTTTATGTTAGATTCATTTATTAGAAAGTGGCTTAAGCTTTTGGACTTGACACTTGCGCTGAGAAGTACCTCACAAGAGGAATTTTGTCTTAACTACAAATAAATCTTCTTTTGGAAAGAAAACTCTAAAGCCTTAGTTAGACAAAAACCAACATTAGTGAGAGCTTTTGGCCCTAATTTATATTGTGATTGAACGAAAGTCGAAGACAAAAGTTGTAGTCACCTGCAACAAAGTAGTCGCCAAACTTCAATAAACATATCAGAACTTTGGTAGTCTCTACCAAAGTTCTGAAATCAATTTTCGTAACACTTGTACTTGGTTGGAATTTTGCCCCTATAGCAAAAAATCACCTTAACTATCAGTTACATTGAGACTTGATAAATATCCTGTACCTGCTGGAATTAAATTACCTATAATAATATTTTCTTTTAAACCTTTTAAAAAATCTTTTTTCTTATATAAAGCTGCTTGACTTAAAACACGTGTTGTTTGTTGGAAACTTGCTGCTGATAAGAAGCTTTCAACTTCCAGCGAAGCTCGTGTAATGCCTAAAACAATAGGTTCATATTTGATAGGTTCGATAGCAAAGGTAGCTTGATTTTGCGCATTTAATGATTTGTAATTTAATAAGATTAAATTCCCTTCAAAGCTTGATGTTTTAAACAAGAAAATATTAATATTTTCAACAAAATCAATATCAACAATTTCACCAGGAAATAAACCACTAGGACCATCTAAATTATTTGATAATAATTGCTCTAATAATTTAGTTTCAAAAGCTTGGTTTGGTTTTTGACGTTTACGCGTCTTGTTAATATTTTTACGTTTGTGTAAAATCGTTTGCTTTGTCTTACGCGCTTGTGTAGTGTGTTTATATGAAAGCTTTTGTTCATAATCTTCTACATATAAACCTCGATTTATATTTTGTAAACTAAACGAATAATCAGTTAGTTTTGAAGCATTTGGATTTATAATACGAACTTTAGATGTCATTTGTTTAACAATTATTTCAACGTGTTTATCAGCTATACTTACACCTTGAGAACGATAAACACGTAAAATACCATCAACAATAATTTGTTGAATTTTATAAAAACTTTGTTTAACCGACCAATGTAAAGCTAAAGCTAATATAATCGTTTGATTTTGTTTATTATTAACAAATAAATGTGATTTTGGATTTTGTTTTAATATTGTTTGCTTAGTTTGTAAATTCTGTGTATACGTTATATTTGTTTTTTTTGAAATATCTAACATGTTTTTACGTAATAGATACGCGCTTTTGACAAAATATTTTAAAAATAAACCAGTTAACAAATTTGTAACATTATCTCTAAATAAACGACCACGTTTAGTTGTTCTAGCTTCAAAAAGTTGTTCAACTTTGGGAATACCTTGTACAATATCACCTGTTTTTAATTGTTGATACGTTAAAGTAATTACAGATGTTTTATAACGAATAAAATCGCCGTGTGAAGCGTGTATAATACTACGTGGGGAAATCACAAGAGGTTGTCCTAATCTTAGTGTAATTTTTTGTTTATTCATATGAATAAGTTGACCTGATTTTTTGAGAACTTGCACGCTTTCAGCGATTTGCTTTTGTTTTTTCCCGTCAGATAAAAATAAAATTTTTTGCCAGTTGTTCAAAAATTTTACCTTAACACCAATTGATACACAATAATTCTTTTTAGGATTAATAACAATTTTTACTAGATTTATGAATAATAAAGATAAATTTCTCATCTTACTGATTAATTTTATAAAATCACAACAAGTTGTATCAAAATATTTTATTTTTCGAGTAATTTTCTGCGTCGATAAATAAAGTTCTTGTCTATAATTACAAACAAAAATTTCTTGATAAATATAAACAGATGTCGTTGTATTAATAGGTTTAAAGGAATAAAATAACACTTGTTGATATGGCAAAAACACTAACGATTTATTCCCATAAAAAGGTTTTGCACACCATTGATCTATTTTGTTTGCCACAGGGACCGTGCAAGCATTTAAAAAACCCATATGTTGAGATTTATACATAGTATAATAAAGCTGTTTTTTAGAAAAAGAATGTTTTTTGTTTTGTCGAGATACTAAATAATATGTTTGATTTTTGTAATATGTAAAATTTTTAAAAGTTAGTTTATCTAACAAAGGTTTTAGTTTTAAAAAATTTTTATTTAAATGGAGTTTTTGTAATTCTAAACAAATTTGTAAATCTAAATAACGAGTATCTTGTAAAATATCAACACAGTCAAAAACAAAAACCTTTTTAGAATTCAAGTCATATATTTTAGAATTTAAAAAAATATTGGTACAAGTCAATTTGCTTGATGTATTAAAAAAAGTATTTCCTTTTAAAAAGAAGAAACCTACTTTATTTTTTGTAAAAACATTTTTTTGTATAAAATTAACCCATTTAAAATTAAATTTTGAAGTGTAAGGAATATACAAAATTTGTTTAGCTTGTGGTGTGACGCTCATGCTTGGCCACATCTTGGCTTCTTTATGTTTATCAACCGTTGTTTGAGCCTTTATGTTTGTATTAAGATTTAAAGCATCGTAACGCAGCCAAATTTTTATATTATAATTTTTAGTCTTGCTTTGATTTGATTTATCGTGTAATTGTGACTGCGACATACCAATATCACAAGTCACAACGTTCGTTGTTCTATATCTCAAGCTTCGCTCTTGTTCTTGTTCACTATTAACTAAACAGTGTTGTTTATAGCTCACGAATTTGTTAAGGGAACGAACGTTAGTTAAACTAACTAATTTATTATTACAATCAATAAAATTTTGTTGTAGCCATTTATTTTTTAAATTAAAGTTACACGACTTATTAAAAAGATTTTGTTTATTTAATTCAGCGAGTGTTTGAACTTTTAAATTATTTTTAATATAAGCTTGAAAGAATTTGTTTATACACGCTTGTGAATAAGTGACTGTACTTTTACGTAAATTCTCTGAATTCAAAAAACCTTTATAATTATTGCTTAAAACATTTTTAGATTCCATTAATGCCGTTTCTAATGGTTTTATTTTCCCTGAAGAAGCAGTATTGTCTACCTTATTAAATTTTGTTTTAACTGCACTTGTAAAACGACTAACGTGTTGTTGGTAGAAACGTAATAGCTTTTGGAATGTATGAATTTTTTGTATTTCTGAAAAAACTGTCATTGTTTTTTCAAAATTTTGATTATAATTCAAAGTAATTAAATCTTTTTTAGTTAAAATAAGATTAAAACGAGACCAAGCTTTTTGCCTTCCCGTTTTTTGATTTGGAAGTTTGTTTATTGTTTTTAAATAGTATTTAAACATAGCCATTCGCATGTTTTCTTCTTTTGTTTTCTGTTGTGTTAAATTATTTAAATGCATTAGACCTGTTTTTAAATTTTCATAAGGATTTAAGTCAAGGTAATTTTTATATGTTTTTGTATAAACTAATTCTCCTTCAAAAGGAGAAAAATAAGTTTTTCGACCTACTATATTATCTTTATAATAATTAAAAGAAATTCCACATTTCAATTGTGTTTTGCGGTCACTAATATTTGCAAAAAACTTTCTAGAAGAAAAACGTTCCATGTTATATTGCGAATCTAATCGAATGAAATTTTCTTTTGCCAATGCTAAATTTTTGTCTAAATGAGTTGTAAAAACTTTAGCATTTAAATAAGAAGAATATTTTGAATAAAAACAAATATTTAAACAAGGTTGTTTTGGAATTAGTAATAGTTTTTTAGATTTATTTTTAAATTTTGATATTAACGTTTTTTCCTTGTGAGCTTTTTCTGTATAAGTAAAACAATAAGAAGGATTTTTGAAATATAAATCAAAAAACGGTGGTTTATTATAAGAAATAAGATGTTTTGCCCAAGATTTATTTTTTCCTAAGTATTTTTTATATTTACGTCCTGCTTTATTTGTAACACTTATTCGTACGTTAGCCAATTTGTTATTTTGGCCATTTGTTATACGCCTTTTTATGTTATATTGATTTTTCTCTTCTTTGTTTTTTGATTTTTTACTGATTTTATAGCTATTAATAATAAGAGCAAAATTAGGTTTTTTAGCAAATAAATTTACATCTTTTTTTTGTTTTTGTCCTTTGTTTATTAACTCGTATCTGTTAACAGTTTGATTTATTGTTATATAAATATGTCTGTCAAAAAACCTTACGTTGCACGTGCCCATTTTAGGTTTCTTCTTTTTAGGAATTTTAGTACTATTTTTAGTTGTTATAAATACTTTATTTTTTTGGTTTTTATAAACCATAAAAACAGGTTGTGCTGTAAATACAGTCTTTTGTGAATGAACGTTAATTAAATTAACTAATTTATTCCAATCCCTATTTTTAAACAATTCAAAGATCGTTGAAGCGGGCATGTTTTTTGTTAACTTGTTTTTAATTGAAATGCTTTTAATAACGTTGCTCAAGCTAGGTATTACGCGTAACTTTGTGTTGTTTTTTCTTAAGAATATGTCAAGATCTAAAAAAATTTTTTCTGAAGGATTTTGCACTTTCACGGTACATGCGCATAAAACAAAATTCAAATATTTATTTAGTTGTAATTTATTGTTATTTGTATTTTTTGCTAGTTTTATAAATTTATTATAAAATTTTTTATTTACAACATTATTAACAATTTTCATGGCACAAGCGTTTATTTTATCTTTTGTGCCACGTAACATAATGTTACTTTCTTCAAAATTTCTCACGCCAGGGCCTAAAATGTTTGCTGTTTTATAATTTTTACCATATGTCTCTGACATCCCCGTTACTGTTTTATTTTTTATATTACCAAAAAGTTTTTCTTCATCCTTCAATTGTTTTTTGTTAACTTTGAATGGTAACCCTAGTTTTTTTGAAGTATTCACAACATAAGGGCTGATTTGATGGACTTGTGTAAAAAACAAATACTGTGATGATAATTGTCGAGATAAAAATTGGTTTGTTTTTTTTACTTTTTCATATTCTTTTTTTATTTTTTTTAAATCATTTAATGTTAATCGATGCTTTTTATTGATAAATTTAACAAAATAAGAAAGCAAATTCACATTACATGTGTCTGTTTTATGGTTTTGAGAAGTTAGTTTATTTGTTTTATCACTAATTTTAACTAGTTTATTGTTATTTAAATTTATAAGATGTGCTCTTGTAATCGGATTTTTAAAAATTGGCAGATCATTTACTATCATTTGCTGCGTTATACCACTATTAATTTTGTGTGTAGGAACAACGTTATCATTTTGTTCACTTTTAGCAAATTTTATAAGAAACTCTTTAGGTAAAAAACGTGGTTTTTTATTTTTTATCCAAATTAAATTTTTTTTATATTTTTCTATGGTTAAAAGATGATCGATTTTATCCAATTCAGAAAAACATGTCATTGTTTTGGACTGATTGTGTGATTGATTTCTTATTTTTTTAGTAGTGGATTGGTGTTGATTATACATAAATAGGTTTTGGTTTGCAATTGCTTTGCGTAAAACAGCAAATTTTACAGGTGATGTTTGATTTCTTTTGTTAGATCTTAACTTTTTCATAAAACTAGAATTTATTTTGTTTTTGTCAAAAAGAATATTATTTAAAATGAAATGACCTAGAGATAAAAAGTTTGTTAATAAACTAACAGATAAAAAATTCGTTTTACGGCTAATTCCATTCCTAGGTATTTTTGTTAATTTTTCTGATAATATTTTATAAACCCATGTGGTTGTCTTTTGTTTTAAATTATACAATTCAAAACGGTTAAAAAAAGGACAACCACTAACCCATTTTGCTTTATCAGGAATTATATTCGCCTTACGACTAATTTCATTCATAACATTTGCTGTGTTATAAAATGCTTTTAAGATACGTAAACTATGATGTTTTTTAACACCGATTACATTATTGTTACATTCTTTTTTCACTATATAAATAATTTGTTTTGATAATGCTTTTTTAATTCTTTTGTTAACCCCGGTAATGTTACCAAATAAAATAGTTGGTGACAAGAAAGCTTGGACTGAGGCAGAATTTTGGTAAAAGGACTTTGTCACAACAGAACCTAAAATAGGCGTTCCTCGTAAGGGTGGAAAGCTACCTTGGAATTGTGGTTTACGAAGATTTGGTTTTTGGATCTTTTTCTGTATAAAATTCGGTGAAATATAATTATATGACACATATAATGTTTTGATAAAATCTAATAATAATAAAATCAAGGCATTTTTGCTTAATGTACTTTGATAATAAACATATATATAGCGAATATGCTTATTTGTTACCTTCAATTTTTTATTTAATATTAAGGCTTTTTTTATTTTTATTTTATGTTTAAAAAAATTATTTAATAATGTTATTTTATTTTTGTGAAGATTTGTATAAAAAATATGTGTTAAACTAGATGTTACTCCTACTTGTTTTAATTTGCATCGATTTTGCTTTTGTAGTTTTGTTCTTTTTTCTTGACTACTACTTGTTAAATAAGGTCTTTGTGTATAAACTAAATTTTTAGTTTGTAACCTTGGCAGCAGCCCGCTATTTTTTTTTGTTTTGAAATTTGTTTTTATTAAGTTTGTTGATTTAAAATGTTTTAAAATTTGGTTTGTTCCGTCTTTTTTTTGTGCGAATTTAAAATATTCAAAAATAAATGTTTTATTTATATAGTTCTTTTTTTTAGCTGAAAGCGCAGGTAAAAATTGATAAATATTTTCAATATAATTTGGTATTTTTGAATTGAGTATAAAATGTTTTTTTGTTTGTATTTTTTTGTTCCAAAAAGTTAATTGATTTTTGTTTACTGTAAAAAATGATTTTTCATTTGAAGAGTTTATTAATGTTTTATTTAAAAATAGATTACTTGATTTTTTTTCGAAAAATAATCTATCTGAAGAAATAATGCCTGCTTTTTTTATGTATAAATAACGTTCACCACGACGCACGACTCTATTTCTAATATAATATGGATCTAAGGTCTTATTTATACTTTTTGTTTGTTGTTTACTTTTTTGCACAGCATGGTTCAAATATTTATCAAAACAAAAAATATTTTTTGTTAAATTATTTAAATAACAATCTATTTTTCTTTTTATCTGAAAACGTGCTTTTTTTCGTTGCTTATTCCATAAAAATTTATAGTTTTTAAACCACAAATTAAAAACTAAAGTTTGTAAACTTGTTTGTTGTTTATAATATAATTTATTTTTTTCTTTTTTTTGAAATAAAGGTGTAGAAATAGAAGACCCGATTGATGCAGTGCCTATATCTTTAATAAAAATTTCTTTAGATTTTTTATATATGTTTTTATAAGTTTTTAATTTGTTTTCTGCTAAAATTGATTTAAATTTTTGAGACGTCACCTGACTAAAATTTTGATTTTGTTCTATGTTATTTGTTAATTGGGTTAATTGTAAATCACGTCGATACTGTGATGCTTGTTGACGATTATTCAAATTAAATTCTTGTTTTTTCTTTTGTATACTTTCTAATGTTTTTACAAAAGAAGTTTTACAGAATAAAAAAACGCTAGAACAAAAAAATGCTTTTGGATCAAAAATAGTTTTAGAAGAAAACCATTCTAATAAATAATTAGAGGATTGAAATCTTTTTAATGCTATTGCTTTGGTCAAATTAGCCTCTGAATTTAAAGAAGTAGGAGCTAGCATAACCTCATTATAATCTATGTTATAATTAAACTTAATTGCTTTTGCAAATTTTAATAGGTGATGTTTTTGCTCGAACGTATTTTTTTTGTTTTGATTATCATCAATAACAATGTTATTTTGTCTTATCTTATCGTTTTGATGACCATTAGTTAATTTGATAACACGTTGTAATAATAAAATATTTGGTCTAAATATTTTATTTTGGGAATTACATAAACTAGAAAAAGGATTTTGAGAATTAAAAAAATGAAAATAACCTATTTTATGATATTTAATTTTTTTTAGATTTAAAAATAATAAATCTTGTTTTAGTTTAATTTTTTGCTTCGTTGTTTGGATTCGTGCAATGTTATTAAACGTAAGCTGTTTTTCTGAAGATGAAACTTTAGGTGTTGCTTTTATTTTTTTTTGTTCACAAACTAAATTTAGGTAATTACGAGAAATAGAATTAAAAGTGTGATTATGTGTTTTTATTGTTTTGGCACGTTCTTGCTTTTTTTTACGATAAACATACTTACCAATTTTTGTAAATTCCATAGCTCGAATAGAATTTTTGCTAAAAAAATTAAACACTAGGTTAGTCTTGTGTTTGTTTCTTAGCTGAAAACGCGATTGTAAAGAAGATTTAGCCTTTTTTGTATATTTTGTAAATAGATTAAAAAGTTTTACTTTTTTTAAAGTTAAAATAGATTTAGGCCTGTCATTGCAAAGCCTAAAATGTTTAGCTTTAGTATCTACTGAAAAAAATAAGGAATTTGGTGTTGTTGTGTTAGCGTCTATTTGTTTATTGTTTTGTAAATGATTTGTTATTCTATCAAATATATTAGTTTGTCGACCAAAATAAAAAGGGACACTATTCCCTAACATTTGTAAATCTTTTGGACAAGCTTTAGTGGTAATATTTAGTTTCAGTTTATAATAATTTGGGAATTTAAAATTATGTCTTGTAATAACTGTTTGTGGAGTTACATAATCGCCAATAATTGCGAATGATTTTAGTAATAAAGGCAATTCATAACGCTTACCAGATAAAACCCAAGCAAAATTCCAACCACGAGCTTTTACTACAATTTCCATTGCTTTTGCGTCAAGAAGAAGGTTTTGTTTTGCTTCGCCAACAAATTTAGCTTTAGGGCCAATTACTTTTTTTTGAACCTGTAGCTTTTTAGCATAAAAAAGACCTTCTAATTCAGATTTAATGACAAGTTCAGCAGTATCACGCATATTTGGTTTTGTTTTTATTGAAGTTATTTGAGCCACAACTTGTTTTTGAAAAACAGATTCTCCATTTCGTATAAAAAGAACAGTATAAGCAGGAATTTTATATTTTTTAATATCCAGATTAACAGAAACGTGTTGCCCTATTTTTAATTTATCGGACCAATCAATCGGCAGAGAATTTTTGTTAGAATTTAAAATACGATTTGTAGTAAAAATTAAAGTCCCATCCGATTTTGTTAAAAATAATATTTTACCATCAAGAGCTCTTATTAAAATACCTGGAATTGATTTTTCATAATAAACAAATCCATTATAAGGTGCTCGGATTTCATCAGATACATCGCCTGAAAAAACACCACCAGTATGGAAAGTTCTCATAGTTAGTTGTGTACCAGGTTCACCTATTGATTGAGCAGCGATAACCCCAACCGCTTCACCAACAGACACTAAATTACCTTGAGCTAAACTCCAACCATAACATAGCTGACACAATAATTTTGTTGTGTTACAAGTTAAAGCCGAACGTACAAAAATTCGATTTGTAATTTTTGTAATTTCAAATGCTAAATCTGTTGAAATTTCTTGATTTCTTGATGCTACTTTAATATTGGTGTTAGGTTTATAAATATCACGAGCTAAAACTCGACCGATTATCCGATTTTGAGCTGAAACAATGGTTTTATTGCCTTCTTTCATATCTGTTAAAAAAATACCTTTTTGTGTACCACAATCATAATGTGAAATAATTACATGTTGAGCAACATCTACTAGACGACGCGTTAAATAACCCGCATTTGCTGTACGAAGGGCTGTATCTACAATTCCTTTACGAGCTCCGTAACTAGAAATAATATATTCAGTTAAGGTTAATCCTTCACGGAAATTGCTCCTTATTGGAAAGTCTATAATTTGACCTTGAGGATCTGACATTAAACCACGCATCCCTACTAATTGTCGAACTTGAGAAATGTTTCCACGAGCTCCTGAAAAAGCCATCATGTAAACAGGATTTAAAATATCAGTTTCTTCAAAATAATTAATTACTTCTTGTTTAAGTTGTTCACTTGTACGGTGCCACGTATCAATTAGTCTTTGAAAGCGCTCTACTGCTGTAATATCAGCTCGTTGATATTGATGAACTGTTAATTTTGTTAATTGTTCTGCTTCTAATAATAATGTGTTTTTTTTGGATGGAATTTTTAAATCATCAATACCTAAAGAAATACCTGCTTTAGTTGCATATTCAAAACCAGTTTTTTTTAGCTGTTCTAATAATTCAACAGTTTTATATTGCCCATAATTTTCTAATGTCCAAGAAACTAGGTTTTTTAAACGACCTTTATCAAATGTAAAATTAAAAAAAGGTGGCGTTTGTTTTTTATTAAAATATGCTGTGTATTGTAGAAGCTTGGGTTTCGGATATATAAATGACAATTTACAATAGTAAGATATATTTGCTACAAAATTTCCTTTTATGGCACAACCTAAATGTAAAAGAACTGGGCTTTTTCGCAGGGAATTAGGTATGGAACCACATTGAAACTTATTATTACTTTGATTTTTTGGTAAATTTCGAGCATTATTGTATAACAAAGTTAAAGAATCATAATTTGTTTTATGTTTTTTATATATAACATAGCTTATAATCATAAAAAAATAACTATAATAACATAGTTCACAAGTCTTTTGAAATTTAAGTTGTGCGTAAACAAAAGCTTTGTCCCCCCCCCCTTTAGGCACGACATTTATGTTCGCTGGATGTACCAACAAGCTGATTTATAACGGGGGGTGGGGGGGGGGGGGGGGGGGGGGGGGGGAGTAGAGCATTGCTCGTTGTGGAATTACGCAGTTGTAAGGGCGTTTCGCCCAAACTTATGTTATGATCAAACGATCTCGTAGTAATATTACAACAAGGGCTTCGCCCCGATTCCACGACGAGAGTACGCTCACTATTTATACAAATGGACTTAAACTACAACATCAAAAAATTAAAAAAGTTTTTTGTTATAATTTGTTATAAAAAGGCTTAAAATAAAGACATAGTTTATCTAAGTAGTCCGACAATTAATTGGCTTATATTTTGGGGCACTTGGCCCAAACAAGAACTTCATCTCCCTCCCCTCTTCCGCCACAACGCTTGTATGACTACATTTATTCAGCCATAGACCAGATATTAACTACGTTAATTCAGGTACGCGATGTTAGATCTGTGAGAAGTGTAATGTAAAATAATTGAAGACAACGGTAGGCCCTAACTTACAAGACGTAAGCCTTAGGTCGCGTAAGCTAGCAAAACTACTAAAGCTAACTTAGGTGTTGCTCCCAGTGAACTCCTTATCTACGTTTTTAAATAAAAAATTTAAAGTAAAAACAAAAATAAAATGTTTAAGAAAGTTATGTAGATTTACGACACTGCTACATATTTGGCATAAGATTTTTTATGGTACGCCGTAAGATAGTTCAAAGAAGATGAGAAATATTGAAAAATAAAATCCTTGTAAATTAATGAAGTTTGCTAACATCATGGCAAATTCTCTTAGTAAGCTTTCGGTTAAAACTACAATCGATGTGGCCCTATCATATATACTTAAATAATAACGTCGTTAAGCTACATTCAAGCGTAGATAACGTCCAACTGACTTACTTACAATGCAGCCACTAAGTTTTGTAGGTTGATTTCAATATTTTGGAGAACTTCAATTATAAGGGCCCTTAGACCGAACGAGTCTAGTTAAAGACAACGCTTTATGACTGCGCAACATTCAGTGCTTGCACAAACTAGGTTTTACGTCTTTGAATGCGACTTTCCGCCTCGCTCGAAAGCAACTATTTGCTTACTTAACACATAACAATAACCTGGTTGACGTTGGCGCTCTGGTTTGGCGAAGCCAATCATAGTGCTGACATCCTGTTCGCTATTCGAACTTAGAAACGCACAGCGTTACTAACAACCTCCGTCTTTGTAACCAAAGAACTGTCACAAAGTGCCCTTAACTACGTTAAGCTACAGGTTCATTTACGTTGTTTCAACACTGTCCTTCCACAAACTCGTTTCATTGTAAATAGATCCTTTGGACTTATCCGGCCTTAAGGTAAATAGTTATGTTAAAGAATTAATTTTTACTACCAGATAAGCTTTGAGTTCAAGCATTAGTGTCAGTGGGTCGACCAAAATAAAAAGAACGTAGGGGGCTTTAGTACAGATGTTATAGGTGACTCCGGTGCGACGCACCAAAGTAACGATTTATTTTATATTTTAATAAATCTTTTGTTACAAATAAAAAATAGGTTTGGTTCTTTGCACCATAAGCTTCAAAATTATTCCTTTATAACAAAACGTAATAGCAACTAACAAAACAAAAAAAATTTAAAATAAATTTTCTCATTTTAACAGTTTTAGTTTATTTATACTTCTCAGCGTCCTCACGTAAGTCAAGAGCAAAGTAGCAAGGTTGGGCAAGCGTAAACTCCATTTTCTTTCAGAAAATTTTCATACTGACAACGCAAAGACAAAGGCCTTTGTCTTTGCGTTGTCAGTATCGGAAAGTAGACCGGATATTAAGTTTAACAAGTAGTTCTGTAGCCGTAGCTTTACGTCGTTAACGAGACAAAACTCATATCTAGCATATGTCTGATAATTTTTAACAACTACTTCATAGCGATTGCGCTGTAAGTAAGGTTAAGCCCGAGTTGCCGCATAGTTTTGAACTTCGTCCCTAAGCAGCTTTATACTTTTAGTATATTTGGAATATAACAAAATAAATTAGTCGTTGTTAATAGCAACCTAACTTAACATTAAAGAGCACGCTACACCATACAAGTGGCATCGGGCTTCACCCTCATAGGTCCAAGGTATAGTCTGAAACATTGTTTTACGCGGCGTGAATTGGAGTTAGGTAGTAGCGCGTTTTCTACAGTACAACGAAACGATTTGGTCTTAGGCCGGATAGTTCAACGGACCTTAACGCAGTTAAGCTACAAGTAAGCCTTCGACCAAAACTATAATTTGCTAGGGGTGGGGGAGGGAGGGGAAACGTGCTAAAAAAACAACACCTGGAGTAGTCGTTAAACAATAACTTAGCATTTCACAAAGTTTTGTAGAATTGTGGTTTTCTTAGACAAACGAAAAAGCCAGGTTAGTGGGACTCATTTTATTATTCGACCGCCGGCCGGATCTTGGAGAGGATACATGAATCTGCTTAAGGTCAGAGTGGCCTTGTGAGCTACTAGTTCAACTAGTAGCTTAAGTCTTTGGTCTTGATTTAACTACCTTTTAAAAAAGTTTTTATTGTGGGAGCCTTTTTTTTTACTAAAATAAATTTTAATTAATTTTGCTATAGCCTTTGAAAATCCATACTTTAACACCAATAATACCATATATAGTATTTGCTGTACGATATGAATAATCAATATTTGCACGTAATGTTTGAAGAGGTACACGACCAGCACGAACCCATTCGCTACGAGCAATTTCAGCACCATTTAAACGCCCAGAAACTTGGATTTTTACACCTTTAACACGTCGACGGCGCATTAAATCTTCTTTTGCTTTTTTTATAACACCACGGAATGCTTTACGTTTTTCTAAAGCATCTACAATTGAATCTGCTACAATAGACGCTTTTTCAAAAATATCAGTTGTTTTTACTGAGAAAAATTTAATAGAAATTTTTGGTATAAGAGCTAAATTTGATTTATACATTTTTCTTTGGTTTTCAATTTGAGTTAAAAATGCTTTTTGTAATTTTGTAATACTTCCTGAACCTTCTTGTTCTACGTGACTTGTTAAAGGATTTTTAGTTGATTGTGTTAAAGTTTTTGTAACACGTTGTAATAATGCATTTGGATTTTCTTTGCCATTTTGAGTATTAACACCAAATAAGTAATTAGAATGTTGTTTAGTATAACGTTTTAAAGCTTTTAAATCTTTACGAGCATCCGCAATTGTTGCTAAATAATAAAATAGATTTTCAGTACGATGTTTATTTACAAGATTTTTTAAATATGATATCCACTTAATTTTACGCGATTCAATATTCATTGCTTGATTCTTATCAACAAGATTAATAAATTTATTTACAACTTTTTGTGTTAATGATTTTTTTTGTTTTAATTTCGCTCTAATTAAATTTTGTATTTTAGCTTTCTTTGAAAAAGAGCCGGTAACATTTGATACAGAGAAAGATTCTTGTTTAACATTCCCATAAGCAGTAGCAATAGTTTGTTTTTTTATTTTTGTAACAAGCTCTTTTAATTGTTTTAAAAACGTAATCAATTGATAATAACCGAAAACGCGTGTTTTTGATATAGTACCAAAAGTAATAAAATCTTTTCGTAATGCTTCCATTTTTACTAAAGATTTTTTTTCTAGTATACGAATTAATTTTGTTAATTTTTCTACTTGATAGCTCGCTAAGCCTTTTGAATATTTAGATAAAGATTTTGCAAGTGCATAAGATTTTGCAGAATACCATTTTTTGTTATAACCTAAAGGTGCTTGTTTTAAGCTGCCTTCAGCAGTTTTATTATGCCAATATTTCATGATGCCTTTTAAACATAATAAAAATTGTTTATTTAACTTAGTTAAAAATAAATTAGCAAATTTTTTATAAATAAACAACGAACGAATTACAGTTAACGGTTTGCGACGCCCAAGTTGTAATAATTGTTTTTGTTGTTTTGATATTTTTATTGATGCGTCTGTAAAGTTACGTGTGTTGTTTGTCATTGCTCTTTGTGTTGCAACAATTCCTTTTTTTGTTATGTTATTATATTTTAATTTTGCTTGTGTACTTTTGTCACTTTTTTTATTTTTACGTTTAATTTTTACATTTCTAATAATAAGGTTCCCTTTTTTACGCATTAATAAACCTTTATTGATTAGATTTAAATAACGTTTTTTGAGACTTAGACGCTTTTTAAAGCGTCTTTTAATATTTTTTAAACGCATAAAAACACGTTTTGAAAGTTTTTTTACGCGTCTTGTTTTAAAAAAAGGTTTTGTTGCACGACTTTGTCGTTTAAATTTCAAATTCCTTTTTTTATTATCTTTAAATTTTATATTATATTTTCTTTTTTTTGTTTTGTCTGTAACAATAGGATCTAAATTTAGCTGATTATCATGATTGGCATTGACTGTTGTTATATTTTGGACTTTTTTTAACTGTGTCCCAACTTTAAATAAATATTTACGTGTTTTTTGTAATTTGCTTACTAAATCAGAAGAAACTTTAATATTATCAATAGCTTTAGTAATAGATAAACAATCATCTGAATGAATTTGAATTCCTATTTCATAAGGAATTAAACCACGTTCTATTTTAATCTGAGTGATTTTAGCAAGCTTTGCTTGTGTTGCTCCAGCTTTTTTAGATTGTTTTGTTGCTAAGGCATTTTCTTTTTCAAGATTACTAAATAAATTTAATAGTGTTTTACGAAGCATGTGATCTTCAAAAACACTTTGTGAATAACCATATTTTTGAAATCTAGCAAACCATTGAGATTGATGTTTTTTTGTAATCCCTACGCGAAATCCTAAAGGATGAACTTTTTGTCCCATAAAAAAATCATTTTTTTAAAAGTAAGCTAATAATATTATTCTAGTACTAAAATTAGCTTCTTTAGAACCTTTTACAATATAAAATCATTTGGAATGCGCGGCATTACAAATAATGCCTAATTTAATTAGTAGTTTAAGGGGGTTAAACTACTAATTAAATTACAATTGCCAAATAGGAAGAACGTTATAGTTTAACCGTTAAGATCCTGTGTATCCGAAAGTAGGCCGGATAATGAACAAAGATAATGTTAACGAAGTTTAGTTACTTATAGGCGAAGCCCTGAGCTATATCATTTTAAGACCACATTTTCGTTCGGGTCAGAGAACCTGACAACATAAGTTCAGGTTAAGAACCTTGGAGTTTAGGAGTATTCGCAAATTACGTTAGTCTAAACAACTTTTATTTATGTTTGTTGTGATCGACCTGCGTAAGAACTTTGTGCTTTTATTTTTATAGTTTTGGGCTTCGATGCCATCGTTCAAGGTTCCCATGCAATAGATAAATTTCTAATTTTAAAAAATTCGTCGTGACCTACACATTACATCTTCAAGTTACTACGTTGGCTCAATCAAAATAATTTCACCTACGCTTGTCACTTGTAATAATCGGTGGGCATCGCCTGCAAAAGCTAACGTTTGTGATCTAAGAATCGTACGGCTAAAGGGCTAGTTTAGTCCAATGCAATTTCGCCAACGGTTTACATCTAGACAACTAAGGTAGTTTAATGAATTTAATCGTTAAATAAACAATATGCCATAAGTTTTGTGTCCAAGCATATATATATGAAACCATAAGACTTCGTGTTACAACAAGGTCTAAACGACAACAACAGGCGTTGTGAGGTGAACAAACGAGGTCTTCATCGCCTAACGTACTACTTCAAAGTTCTAAAAAAGAAAATTAAAAAGTAATAATTAATAAGTTGCTAAATCACCACGACGATATTGTAAATAAGCTGTTACAAATAAGCCAGCAATTGTAACAGGAACTAATCCTAAAACAATCCCACATAATAGAGGTTCTACCATACTAAAATAAAAAAAGGTTTTTTCAATTTATTTCTATCTGTTTTTTATTTCCAGAGAGACTTAAGAAACTTACTTTTAATTAAATCAACGATCGTAACAAAATAAATTCAAAAAAATCTCCTAACCAAAAAATTAAGAAAAACATCGGATTCAGAACCCTCGTCTTTATCAAACAAGTTTAATCACTAAGTGAGCTTGTTTAATTACAAGTGTTGGAGTTAAAACGAAATGACTCTTTTATTTTTACTTAATATAAAAATCATTTATTAACCTACAATTCTAGGGTTTAAAATAGTAGCTATATTAAGCCATAAACCAGCTTTTGCTCAAGCTCAGGCCTTCGGCTATGCACACCTAAAAGTGCTAGTTAAACTAAAACTAGCGTCTTCAAGCGTATTTACAGTGCGAGGGCTTGCACTGTGCGTTAAGCTGAACTTTCAAGCACGTTTTACTTGGCAACAGGATATGCCCTATGGCCTTGGGACAAACGAACTAGCTTTTCAACCGCAGGAGGCTTAATATGTGGTGCATGGCACCTCACACTACCATTAGGTGTACTTTGGAATTGTTTGGGGTATAATTATGGTGTTTCACTAGTAGCTTTAGCGTAAGTAACCTACGTTGTAGTGTCTCGCCTAATACATCTACTTAGTTCGTAGCTTAATGACATTAAAGTCCAAAAAAGTAAAAACCAACTACTATTTAACATATATTCAAATTCTTAGAATTAATAATATTACTCTCAAGGCGGCAAGCGCTTAAAAAATAGGAGTCATCGCACTTCTGGATTTAAAATGGAACATAATTTAGTAGCTCGTAGCTACTTTAATCGTTAAAATAAGACGCTTCTCTTTGAAGGGCTGTGTAACAAATGAACAAAGGCCAAATGAAGGTATATAGCCATAGAATCGTTAAAATCATGTGTCTCACAGAGCGAAGGCTCTTGAAGGTGCTTTGTGAGTCTTAACTACGCAAAATTGCTTAATAAAACTTGCCTCCGGCCGATAACGGAACACTTATTACGTTGTTGTAACGATAACAAAGTCTCCCACCTTAGGCAGTATGGTCTAACGGACTATGTTAACCCGTGAGCTTGGCTAAACATTATAAGTGTATGATAACAAAAAGTGTCTTTTCGCTAAAATCGTCACAAAAAATGCTACGTAATATTAGCAACAAGCCTATTACTTTCAAGGAACTAGAGTCGATAGCCTTAAGCTACGCGACTGTTGTAACTTAAGCTAATTGTGTGAGGCCTCAGCAATAGTAACTGTTTCGGCCGAGTTATGGCCAAGAGCCTGTGTTTAGTTACAATTCCATTGCAAGTCGTTTTTACTATAAAGATATTTTTTAAAATTCTGAGTCGTAACAAGCATAACAAAATTAAGCGCCCTTCTAAATGCGGACTAGTGTCATACACAACGGGCTCCTGTTTACAACTTTTAGTTAGAACGAAGTATTTGAGGCAAAGTTACATGGGAGCGGGGTACTTTATGTAAAGGTTAAACGAGGTGCAGAATGCTGTCTAACCAACTAAATATTCCCACATTATTTTGTAATGTACTGCATGCATTTAGTCCCAATACTATGGGGTTTGTGCCATAAGGTAGCTTAAACGTCATTACGTTTGGCAAATAGCAGCGGAGTTGTTATAATATCAAGATTCGTTACAATTATTATCCGGCCGTAGGCCGGATAAGGTAGGGAAAGCTCACAGTGAATTTGTTGTTAAATCGAGTTTAACGTTATTAAATAAAATTTCCAAAGAATCACAGAACTTAACTGTGGTAAGCTACATCCAAGCCAACGAAGTCGTTGTGGTAAAGGGAGCTGAACTGGGTTAAGCTGCTAGTTAAACTAGAATAAACGATTTTCGTTCATCACAACATAAGTGAGGGCTTTTGGTCTTCACAAATGTTCGTTGTAGTTTACTAACGTTGTTATATAAATTTAACATAACTTCTTCGCAGCAGATGTTTTACAAGACAAGTGACTTCGTGGGCTTTTCATAGGATTGTAACAATTAGATTATAATGCAACAAACGCAGCGTCAGTGTTAATGAATAGTTATTTCCCGAAAGGAAACTTTCTATAATTTAAGTTTTAAACTACGTTTTTTTTTAATTCCTCTCCTAGATTGGCGGAGCCAACCTTTTATCCTAAAGTTGAATGCAATAATGTCGCTTAGACACTGTTAGTTACTTTGGAAATAATCGAACCTTCGACTGGAGTATAAAACCCAAAAAGCCACGTAAGTAACTAACCCGAATAAACGTTAGTTAAACTAACTAATTTAATTGCATTAAATTACAATTCTTAAGTCTTTTTACGTTGTAAAACTACATACGAAAGTTTTAGCTGTGTCACAGTTTAACTTTGTCCTTTGACTAACAAATTAATTAAAGATATAGCTAGAGAAAAGAACAGCTAATACGAAAATTAAAAGTAAACCCCAGTATAAACTCGTACGGTTTAATTCAACAACTTGTTTATTTGGATTTGGTCTAGCCATAAAAAATTTTATATAATGTTGGTCTAACTTATTACAAGTAAAAATAGGATATAGCGTGAGCTCTAATTTCGCGAAGCAAACTAAAATGCAAAAGTGCAAAATCTTATAGACAAGCGCACGCGTGATGCCATAAGACTTTGCAGTAACTCGGTTCATTCTACAAGATCTTGTGGAACATAGGCTGCGAAGCAGTTATGTTGTAATTTAATTTAAATTATTAGAGTTGTGAGAAGAACAATAGTTAAGAGCCGTTGACTTATGCTGAAACCATACTTAAACTATAAGATAAAGGACGAAGTCCTGAGCCGGGCTCAAGCATGAAGCGCGTCACGTTGGCATTATATCTCATCGAGGTACCTTAACGGTGCACAGCACCGGAGTTGTGCTTTAACCCCAACTCTAAAAAGTTAGCCTATAAATTATTTTACTCATTAACTAATAACAAAAAACGTAATGAACTCCGTAAGCTACAATTTACGTACGAAGCAAGCCCTTCTAGCGCACGTTGGTATAGGTATGCTAACTAAGTCGGTTAGGTTGAAATCTAATGTTGTTTAATTATATTAGACTAAAAACCAACTACAACAGGCCTTTGGCCGTTGTAGTTCATAGCAGACTTGTTGCTGTGCTCCTCATATACACTCGCGTTAGCTTAAACATAGCTAAATATTAGAGGGACACCAAGCTCACGCTTTAACTGGATAAAACGACAACTACCTTCCTAGAATTTTGTAAGGTAGAACACCTGATATATGATTTCGCTTTTACAACGAGTTATTCCAAAAAGGGCTTAGTACCCAAGTTAAGTCCCTTTATTGCAGAATCGGCTTACGCTGTTGATTTAATTGTTGACAGCACTAGCACTACGAGATCGATTACGTATAATTGGAGTATAACTACGTTGTAATTGCTACAACTCTTAGCAAAAAAATAGGGTCACGTCTTAGTTTATACAATATAAGTTCGGCCCAAGGGCCTGGTAATTTTTAAAATAGAGTTACACCGGAACATAAAGATAGGTTCGCATTAGAAAATGTGGTTTAATTACAAAACGCTGAAACTTGTTTTGTGACTTAGACTACACTAGCTACATGAACTTACTGAGCTACTCGGAGACAAATACGATAAAAATTACGTTAATGACCAAGTGGAAACTAGACATGTAATCACAACATAACTGAATACAACAGCTGACTTAACGTTGAATAAATTGCATAGCAGTAATAGAAGTAGAGTAGACCCACGGTTTCCCGTTAGGCCCCTCATAAGATCCGGACGTGCAAGTCTCCCTGCATCCGGCTCCCACACGCGAGGAATGGCTGTGTAGGGGGCTGGGCCTTCCCTCCCTCCTCTGGGGAGACGTGCCCAAGCCTCATTGAGGTCTACTGGTGACCTCCTTTCTTCCATCAGGTATTACAGCGCGTCTTAATTTTCGAGTGGGTGATTCACCTTAAGACGTAGTGGCCTGATACTCTATAAAGAGGAGTCCTGTGGTTGATTCGCCTCGCATGCCAACCTCTTTAGACCAACCCCAAAGGGGTCTGACCCGAAGGTTATAAAGCGCTTGTCTGGGTTAGCGAGACCCCCAATGGCGCTTTTTTCCCTTTTTACGTTTCCAACCCTTCGGCCCCTAAGCCTTAGGAACGGGTATTAAGTTTGAGAGGTTTCTCCACACCCAACTGTTCGGTTACCATCGCTGGTAATCTACCCTGATCGGACTGAGGATAGGCCGGGGATTGGGTGTTTTGCCAAGGTTACACTGTGTGGATATACGTTTGTTTTGGATTTAAATAATCACCCCGAGGAGAGGGAAGGGAATGAGACCTGCTTCCTAAACGTAGGGTCGCCCCTACGAGTTTCGATTACCCGGACGATTAGGAGGTCGTCTCGGGCCACTCTCCCAAGTTACAATGCGAGTCTTCTTTACGAGGCCACCTAATAAATCCAGAAACCAACTTGGTTCTTGCGGAGTTCACGCGACTCGTACACTTATCCGCTTCTTCTCCCCCAGCTATAGAAAAGGGGGTGGAACCCGTGCCAACCGATGGCACGTTCTATTTGCTAAATAGACAGACACACAGCACATACGCCTTGTCGCACTCCTAAAAAGAAAATAGTTGGAACAGCAATTGCGTGAATCGCTAACCAACGAACAGTGAAAATAGGGTAAACAAGTACTTCAGCTGATTTTTTTGTTGTCATAATAAATAAAAATAAATGGGTAATTTTACCTTTGGTATTAAGCTAACTCGTTTTGAAAAACTAAAAAGATTAAAGCCGATGCAACAAATGCCAGAAACCTTTGCTGCAAGCACCTAACGCAGACTAACGACCATTTGTTAAAGTTCGTTGTATGTGACGCATGCGCTGGTTAAGCGACTTGTGGAAAAAGAGGCCCTTAGTTACAAAGCCGTAGGCCGTATTTTGTTGGACGTGAAGCGCGCGGTTCATTAAGCTACCTTGTAGGCCGTACGGTTGTTTGCGTAACCTTGTCCGTCGGAATGTAGTTGCGGCCTAAGGCCGCAACGAGGTTCATGGTAGTTAAATTCAAAGGGGGCTTAAGGCCCTGGTTCGTTTAGCTCTTCTTCATGGAATCATCAAATACAAGGTTTGATTATCCATCATTGAATTCCCAAGTTGTAAGCCATACAATAAATTTAGTAAATACTATTTAATATGAAATAATAAAACGTAATAATATTCTATTAATATTTTATATAAAGTATAAAACAAAGAAGCAAAACACGTTAACGCTTGTTGCGTAAAAGGGAAGGAAATTTTCGTTCAGTTACAACATAAGTTTTGTAGTTTATAAAGTCGTCACGGCGGAGCCTAAACTTCATCGTTCACTTATATTTGTTGTAATTCAAATAGCTGGAAATTTCGGTCGTAAACTCCGTCGGTGTTGCACAAAATTTTGACGATAAAAGCTACAGCAACTAACAACGTTAGCGCTGTGAGGTAGCCCGAAAGGCGTACCTTCCAAAAGAAGGGACATCAGAACAATTGGGGCGTAGCCCTATTCATAAAAAAGCTGCAATGATGTTTTTAGTTGTGAACCTAACAAGTAGCAGTTCTCTAAACAGGAACTTTATTACCATATAGTACCCCTTCGAAATTGGCGAAGCCAACGTTAAACTACAACTACCTCACAGCGCTTACGCTGTTAGTAAGATCTTTATAAAATAATCCGGGTGAAGGTCTAATTATCGGCCTTAACCTATACGTGTCACCTTTAGATACGAAGCTTCGCGACAACTTAGCTTCACCAGATTGTCTATTTTATTACCTATCCAACGTATTATAGGCTTCCGGCCTACTTTATTTATGGTAACACGTGCGCTCCCGAAAAGTAATGAGTAATACGGCTGATTGAGTTCACCTATAAGAACTGTGAGGTTTTTGTTATGACCTAACAGAGGCCAACAACCGTTCTTAGCAAGTTAGATTGTTAAACCTTCAGGCATATTAGTAGCTTGTAGCTCTTGATTTTTTGTGACAAAAATTCGATTTAACAATATTACAAGCTATGTACGAAGTAGATACTTACACCGTACGTAATTGTTGCTTGGCGCCGGAGTTCTAAATAAATCAGTTAGGCGAGAGGCCGTATTGATGAGAGGCACTTCGTTCTAGCCAAGCTGCACTGCTAAGAATGACGGATCAAGTTGTTGGCTGCATCCGATCTAGGGCAGAATACTAACAAAAAAGAGAAGTTATTGTTGTTTTTTATAAAAGTAAAAAATTAAATAAAAATAAAGAGAAGCTTTTGTAACAACAAAGCAGTGTTTTTACTTTTTATAATAATAGATTTATTCTAATAACAAAGACACGATATAGCTTAACATAAACAAAAAATAAAAGGCTCCGTAATAAGCTGCGGTGTAGTAACTATAACTAGCGTCTTGGATTTTTATTCTTGCCACCTTTGTTTCCGGACAAGAGGCTTTTTGATGAAGCCAATCACGGTGTCCTACCTTTTTAGCTTAAACTTAAGGCCAATAGTCCCGTATAATCCAACTGTACATTTAAGAATAATGTGTCAAGGTCTTTAGATGTGACTTATGCGCTTATTGACTTTCCTAAGGACTACGTTAGATGCGAAGTCCAAAATTATGACTAAAAAACTAGATTATTGGGCCACCTAGTTCACGCGTCAATTCAAAAAGACTACGGTCTAATTACCTTGGGCCAACGTCCTTTAACAATAATGTTTACGAGGAATGGATATTGTTCTATGCCAGATTATAGCTTATAGCTCTGCCAAAACTTAGTTAAGCTATTTTCTCCTTCGGGAAAAAAACTACAACCAACCATAACCGTCATGGTTTAATGACGGTTATGGTTGGTTGTGTAGTAAGAGTTTTCGAATGTTTGTCATTTAATCTAGTTAAACTAAATCTAAACAAGTAACACTTTCCCGAAAAGGAACTAACCAAAGTCGTTCTGATTAATGTCCGTTGGACCGTTCAGTCGTTGACTGAATGTTAGGCTGTCGCCTGAAAATACGAGCTCTAAGGGAGTTGACGTAGTTGGTGCTCCGCACCATAGGTTGTGTCTTTAGAATAAATTCTATGTCACATCTGCACTAATGGAGCGAAGCCCCCCTCTACACAGGCCCTTTATATTGATGTGTATGCTAGTTAAGCTACTGTGTTTTTTAGGGGCTAAGCCACCTGACAAAGGCCTTTAGCATAACTAAGTGTACATCACTGTACAATCTAAGTAAATCCGTTGGACTATGGTTATAAGTGAGCTTGATTCTCCTAAAACAATTTAGACACGGGACAAAATGTTGACAGTTAAACGATAAATAGCCATACGTCGTTTAACTATTCTGCTACGCACCCAAATTAGCCCTTCAGGCGTATTTACATCTCGGCGACGCACTTCTCGTTCGAGTCTTCTTTCGTGATATCCGAAAAAAAGTAACGTCACTGCGGACATAACTAGGCGCTTTGTTACATGACGAAATTAAGTCATTTAGAAATATGAGTAATATTATAAAAATATTTATAGAATTATGAATCAATATGCAAAGTGAACGCCCTACGGGTTTTAAACCCGTGGTTTACGTTGTAGTTTAAGCACGCGTGTGCTTGTGTTTACTTTGTACGAGTTAAGTGAATTACCACGTACCTTCAATGTGTCCAGCTTAACTCAATATAAAAAATTAAATATATTGTAAACCGTCCCTTGAGCTAGGGGACTTCACAACATAAGTTCGGTGTTTTTTAACGTAGCAGAATGTTAGGCTCCTCATTGGGGGAACCAGCTAAAAAATCAGACCACTAACCTCACAGCGCGTAATCGCGCTGTGTATTTCCCCAAAGCGGGATCGAACTAACCAGGGTCAAAAATCCGAGTAGTAGAGTATTTATGATGTATTTTAAGTAGTAGCTGAACACAGTTAAAAAAAAATTTTAGAAGTTTTACCCGGTCAAATATTTAAAGACTAGGTTAACTACTTTTATAATTTCTACGCAGCTACACAGCTACTACGTTTTTATTACTGTAATAAAATATCATTGAGCCATGGACGATGTTGGACTAGCAACAGAGCTAAACCAAAAAAGTAACTTTGTGCGTAATATTTACATTATTTTACTATAAATATTGAATATTTAGTTATTAAGTAAAAAAATAGAAACGTGATGATTTAAATGATACCAAATACAAATTTTAAAAATATTATGGCTAAAATGCAAACAACTGATTTTTTTATTGCTTGTAAAGAATCACGTATTGAAAATAATACTAGTTTTTATGGTTGTTTTTATCTAGGACCTTTTGATGATAGTTTAAGCCAAACATTAGCAAATGATATAAGACGTACACTTTTATCTGAATTAACAGGTTTAGCAATTACTTCTATTGAAATTGAAGGTATTTTACATAAATTTTCAAGTTTACCAGGTATGAAAGAAACTGTTTTAGATTTAATTTGTAATCTTCAAAGTATAGTGTTAAAAAAACAAGAAATTAGTTCTACGTCTATGATAGGAGGTTCTATAAAAAAAACATATAAAGGATTTTTAAATGTTAGTGGTCCTCGTGTTATTAAAGCAATAGATTTAAAGTTACCGTCGGGTTTAGAATGCGTCGACCCTAATCAATATATCGCAACATTAGCTGAAGATGGTTTGTTAAATATGAAATTTAATATTAATGAAGGCAAAAATTTTATTAAACAAAGACCATACAACTTAGATGTTAATGTTTTAAAAAAACGTAATATTTTACTCCAAAATTTCAAAAAAAAAGCGGCTTTTTCTTCACTAAAATTATTAGGAGACAAACGAAATTCTCATGATAGGACAAAAACAAACCAAGCAACAAGTAAACTATTAAATAATTCACGATCATTACAAGTAAAAACATCAATTAGTAATCCAATCCCTCTAGATGCCGTTTTTATGCCTGTAACGAAAATTAATTGTATTATTGAAGAAAATAATATTTATTCTGATTTTAGCACCGATACTGTCAATACTAATTATCAAATCTTTGATAATAATATACAATTCTGTTCTAAAAGTAACTTGTTGCCTTCTAAAGTAATTTATAAAAATCAATCTAAAACGGGACAATTAAAAAGTAGTTTAGCTTTAAGGGACATACCCATTACTGTTTCGGCTTCGTTTTTTAATACAGTGGATTATAATTCAATGTATCAAACTTGTTTAGTTTTACAAAAAACTCATCCTAATCATGTAAGTGAACAAGGGCAACGTCTGGGTTACAATCAACGAGTGCAAGGCTTAATTGATGACCTTGTTAAGTCACAACTTCAAAGTGAAAAGGGTCGAGGGTTCCCCAAAAGCGAAAATTACTTGCAACAACCTAAACAAATGCTAGCTGATAATACTAAAAACACGACGTTCCAAAAACAATATCATTTTAAATTAATACCATGGCAATCTACTTCACTTTATTTTAATATTAGTGACATGCCAAGCGTGCTTGGCCATAAGCTAATACAAAAATTAACAAAACCAGATACTAAATTTTACAAAAATGACTACCGTCTTTGGCTATCTAAAGAACGAAGATGGTTGCCTTTTGGAAAGCGTATGCGTTACCATCCGAGTTTTGACGGTTTTTCGTCAGAACACATTTCATTTAGTAAAATAAAAACTTTTCTAGCATGCAAAGCATTAAAAAACAGTCAACCAAAAACAAACCAAAATCAAACAGCCGAAAAACAACTTAATATATTACACAAACAAATAGTAACAAGTAAAACTAAAAAAAAATGCAAAATTTTATTTTGTAAAACAATTTCAAATATTTTTAAAAATACTTTTAAAGTAGTGAATCCTAACATTAATTCGATTAATCAACAAACAATGTATTTAGAATATGCAAAAAATATAAAATTAAAACCCTTACGCAAAAAATCCCATCTTATTGTCGAACTATGGACAAATGGCAGCATTCATCCTAGGCAAGCTTTGTATCAATGTTTTACATTTTTATCTAATAATTTTTTAAAATTACAAACAGTGAAAATGCTTGGTTCGATGTTTAAATCTGAATTAGCTTATGGAAATTTAAAATATTCTATTCGCAATAATTATAATTTTTCTAATGCTGACCACATAAAAAAAATAAACCTTAATAAACAAAACAAACACTTGCACGGTGAAATATATAAACTTAATTCTACGTCCTTTACGTTTGGCAAAATAAATTTATTGTTTAATCAACCTGATAATACTTCAACGAAAAAAACATCTTTAAATCTAATGAAAATTTATTCTCAAGTTTCATTAAAAGCACCTATTGGTATATTAAAAATATCATTACGTGCTTATACTGCTTTAAAAAAAGCTGGTATTTTAACTGTAAATGATCTTGTTAAATGCTCAAAAAATGATTTATTAAAGATTAAAAATTTAGAAAAACAATCTTTAGTAGTTATTGAAACAAGTCTTTCTTATTTAGGTTTAACTTTAAAGAAATAAAAGAATAGTATTACTAATACTAGGGAGGAAAGGTAAAGCTTTCGTTTTACAACGGCTTTGTTTTCTCTTCTTTTTATAGATAAGAGCTGGTTGAGGCTTTGGGGTCATTCGTGTGATGCTTACGCTTCTATCGAGTTTCTGACCCTATGATCGAACGACTTCTACTGAAATTAAGTTAGTTACAACTGCGTTTTAACTAAATTACACAGTGCGCAAGCACTGTGAGATTCAGGCCTTCGGCCTGTCTTTTTATCAAAAGACAATCAATTTTGTCTTGATTGAACTTGTGCAAAACCAATAAATTTATTTTACTGATCTATTATATTTCGGGACTGACGGGACTCGAACCCGCAACTTCCGCCGTGACAGGGCGGTGCTCTAACCAATTGAACTACAATCCCATTTTAGTTTTATTGATTTTTTTACAAATTCAATGACTGAAGTTAAATTGCAATTAAGTTTAACTTTTGTTCATAAATAAACTTATCATAATCCTTTTTTTATGTCTAGCTTTTTGACATACTAAGACATGTGAAACTACGTAGTTAAGCGAGAACTATGTATGTTGCACGTACCTATTCTGCAAGTAGCTTGTTATCTCGCTATATTTTGTGATATCTTCAACGTACGTCATTCGGGAGAAGAGGGGCGAGGGAGAATAAATTAATAGCTTCTAAAGTCGCTAAGGGCATACCTAAAAGTGACACGTTAACGAACAAAGGCCTTCATTATAATGATAGTAAAAATTTTATAAAACTATATTTTTACAATATAGCTTAACCTTGTTAAGTTACTTCGGGGCGACGCCCCGAACAATTTGTTAAGATAGATGACGCTTGCGGTTGAACCAATACTTATAGTATATGACATTAAGTATTATCCGTATTATTTGTTCAACAGATTTTTTGAGCGATAATAATATAATAAATCTAAACTAAAAATAAAAAATTTTAAATAAAAAAATAAAATAAATAGAAAGCGCCGTGATCAATATTTAATTTAAAGTAGAAGTTTATTCAGCTGTTTGCCCAGATGCGTCAAAGGCTACGTACATTTGTCACTTCAGAATGGAGGACGAGTAATAACGTGTGAAACTAAACTTTTGAGAAACCTTGGCCTAAATGACGCTTGTGAGTTGCCGGGAGAGGCGCTTAATTCCAACGAAGTTGTAGGAAGCGGAATAAGTCGCTCATGGGGCGAAGCCCGAATGTAGTTTAGCTATTCGTTTTGCTACTTTGGCTAATGCAACAATACCGTAGGATGTAAGGGTAGCGCTTGTCACTAAAAAATAACTTTCGGGCTTTGCCTATCGTGGTAAATCACAATTGAGCTTGGTTATGCGACGTTCTAGCTAGTAGTTTAAACCTCCGGTCGATCATTTGCCCGAAGACCGGGTGATTCTCAAAAGGAAACCAAACGAACTAACATAAATTCAGCATTAGACGAAAACGTTGTAAGTTGCACCTCTAAATCGTATAGAACCACTTACTCTGTTGTTGTTTGTTGTTGTACACTACAAACTTGGGTCGACGTATCGTTGCTGTAAACTCATTAACATCGTCCCCCCCCCCCCCCCCCCCCCCCCCCCCCCCCGAAGTACAACATAATACTGCGATCCGTCGCGTTAAACTTTAAGCCTTGTCCTGACTACGAAAATCTCGGGTCCTTGACCCAACCTTTTATAACAAATCCGACCTAAAACCGGATTCTATCCAGTTGTAATAATTAAGTAAAAAAATCAATAAAAATTTTTTATGGGTTTACCTTGGTATCGTGTACATACAGTAGTAATCAATGATCCTGGGCGACTAATTTCTGTGCATTTAATGCATACTGCATTAGTTTCTGGTTGGGCAGGTTCTATGGCTTTATTTGAAATTTCAGTTTTTGACCCATCTGATCCAGTATTAAACCCAATGTGGCGTCAAGGGATGTTTGTTCTTCCTTTTATGACACGTTTAGGGATTACACAATCTTGGGGTGGCTGGACAATTAGTGGTGAAACAGCAACAAATCCTGGTATTTGGAGTTATGAAGGTGTAGCAGCTGCTCACATTATCCTTTCAGGTGCTCTGTTTTTAGCTTCAGTATGGCACTGGACATACTGGGATTTAGAGCTTTTCCGTGACCCACGTACAGGTAAAACAGCTTTAGATTTACCAAAAATTTTTGGTATTCACTTATTCTTATCTGGTTTACTTTGTTTTGGTTTTGGTGCATTCCATGTAACTGGTGTATTTGGTCCTGGTATTTGGGTTTCTGACCCTTATGGATTAACAGGTAGTGTTCAACCTGTAGCACCTTCTTGGGGTGCTGATGGTTTTGACCCATTCAATCCAGGTGGTATTGCTTCGCACCACATTGCAGCAGGTATCCTTGGTGTATTAGCTGGTTTATTCCACTTATGTGTACGTCCTTCGATTCGTTTATATTTTGGTTTATCAATGGGTAGTATTGAAACAGTATTATCTAGCAGTATTGCAGCAGTCTTCTGGGCAGCCTTTGTTGTAGCTGGTACTATGTGGTACGGTTCAGCGGCTACTCCTATTGAATTATTTGGTCCAACTCGTTATCAGTGGGACCAAGGTTTCTTCCAACAAGAAATTCAAAAACGTGTCCAAGCTAGTCTAGCAGAAGGTGCTTCTTTATCTGAAGCATGGTCTCGTATCCCAGAAAAACTAGCTTTTTACGATTACATTGGTAATAACCCAGCAAAAGGTGGTTTATTCCGTACTGGTGCTATGAACAGTGGTGATGGTATTGCCGTAGGTTGGTTAGGTCATGCTGTATTCAAAGATCAAGAAGGTCGTGATTTATTTGTTCGCCGTATGCCTACTTTCTTTGAAACTTTCCCAGTTATTTTACTAGATAAAGATGGTATTGTTCGTGCTGACGTTCCTTTCCGTAAAGCTGAATCAAAATATAGTATTGAACAAGTAGGTGTTTCTGTTACATTCTACGGTGGTGAATTAGATGGTTTAACATTTACAGATCCAGCTACTGTTAAAAAATACGCTCGAAAAGCTCAATTAGGTGAAATTTTCGAATTCGATAGAAGTACTTTACAATCAGACGGTGTATTCCGCAGTAGTCCTCGTGGCTGGTTTACGTTTGGACATGTATGTTTTGCATTACTTTTCTTCTTTGGTCATATTTGGCATGGTGCTCGTACGATTTTCCGCGATGTATTTGCTGGTATTGACGACGATATAAATGATCAAGTTGAATTCGGTAAATACAAAAAACTTGGTGACACTTCTTCTTTACGTGAAGCATTCTAAAATTTTTTTTGTTAAAACGCCAATTTTTGTGGCGTTGAGTTTTCGATTTCAACTATAACACATTAACACGAAATGTACGGACTGTGGCGTAAAAGTGTCTTTATTTGACACATTCATTTACTCACAGCGCAAGCGCTGTGAGTATCAATTTTATTATATTTTATCCCAAAAATAACAAGCTAGATAGTTTATGCGTGCGCTTGCCTTACAGCGGGTCAGCTTTAGGGAGTGGGTTCTAGGTCTTGTCTTCGTCAAAATTGTTTAAGTAGTTTCAGGGTAGTTGTAGTTTCCATTTAAATGAAGTTTAATTATATAGGCCTGCAGCTTAAAATCCTTAGGCTAGATTTTGTAGGTAACACTTAACATAAATTTCATTGTGACTAAAAACACGTCTTTATAATAAACGTATATAGCAAATTAAATAGGTATGGTTATAAAAAAATGAACTAACACTACAATACTGTGAGTCCAATTATTTTGTAAATGTGTGCTTAACTCAACAAAGAGGTCCTGAGTACCGTAGGCTGATTGTGGATTAGGTACGGATGCGTTAATGTAAAGTGTAGCACGTTTTTTTAGTTTAATGATACAAGCAGAAAGCCTATGGAACTTTACTGACTTAAGGGTTACGCTCGTAGCTACGTTCTTCACCACTACACTAGAACGCAAAGCACAGCTACTTTGCAATGATGTCACTTTGTAAAATAAGGCGTAATTTCGAAGTGCAGGGCCGGAAGCTCATAGCTTCAGGTGCAATCACCGTGCATTAGCATAAAGCACAAAAAATTGGCAAGATAAGGCACAAACTATAACAACCGCGTTTGTTGTGTTGTAGGAATTGATATGAGCCGGACGTTATCGCATTCTTCTACCCTTTTTTATATATTTTTGCTTGGACTTCTTCAAGTATTTTAAAACAACAATAACAATTGTTTTAGCGCAGTGTTCATTTTAAGGGAATTTTTTGTTTATAGTGTCGAAGAAAATATGTCGTTTTAGTCTTTCAAGTCAACTACGCACATAGCGGGCCAAAAAGCCAATATTTGTTACTCTACGTAACAAGATACGCTAACCCCAAGGTACAAAGGCTTTGTTTGACTATCCGGTTTACTGCCGGACAATGATACCACTTAATTTTTTATTACTAAAACAAACTACCTTAATTTAAAAAAATAAAATCGATTTTTACTTTTTATGGAAGCTTTAGTTTATACTTTCTTATTAGTTGGGACTTTAGGTATTATTTTCTTTGCTATTTTCTTTAGAGATCCTCCACGTATGGTTAAGTAATTTTTTCCTAATTAATAATATTAACTCTTTTTATTTAGGGGCAAAACCCTAGACGCTAACTCTCATGACTTAGGATCGGAGCCTAATATTTAAGGCCTATATTAACTAAATCGCTAAAACGATTGAAGTAATGATAGGCTTTCGATTTTTGTGTTGGTCAGTAACACAAGCTTTGCGCTTTATTTATAATTTATAGTGCAAGCGCTATCTGATAATTGTATTTTTAACCTAAGCCAACGGACATTATTGAATCTGACGTTAACAGCGATAACACTATGAGAGTAGATCAGACGTACACGAGAAGGGGGCCTCGACCCCCCCCCCCCCTAACTACTACAAGGTCACGGTAGAACCGAACCTACAACGTATTTTGCCGAACTAACAAGGTAAACCTTTTTTAACTCATGAAAGGAGGGGAAACCTAACTAAATCACAACGAAGCTGTCTCTTAGTGTGCTATTGCTATGTTGTTAGTAAAGTAAGCAGCGGGGCAGTTTGCGGTTGTTCATAACTAGTGAGGACGTGCGTCGTGATTTAATATAATAAGGGGTGGGGGGGATATCCGTGTCACAATTCCAATTGTTGTGGTTAAACTAAAACAAGTCACTTCGTAATGTTTCTTCCACAAGGTCTTGTGTATTGGTTATACAAAGCCTTTGGCGACTCGTTAAACTAGGTACAACGTACTGGAATGCGTTCAGCATTCCGGAGGTAAACCCTTAAGATAGTCATTAGGACGGCCTGAGTTGGTTCGTTCAAAGGCCTATTATGTTAGGTGTTCGATCTTACGAGCGATAGTTTACTTGGAATACAACTTTCTACTTGGGCTCGCCATATTTTGTGGTTATGACTCAGCTACTACATTATTTTTGTGTAATAGCCTAGCGTAGGAAGCTTGGTGCATTCTAAGAAAACCACACAGCTGCTGTGGCACACTTACACCAACGTAGTTTACGACGTTAAGCGGTATGCCTCGAGCCATTTCCAAGCCAAGGAAATTACAAGTTTTTGGTTACAAAGTTGCATGTTGGACTTCGTTGTAAAAAAGGCGGAGCTCCCTTTGAACGAGCATGTACTCTAAGAGCTAAGCTACCCGAACATAGTTAATTAACGATATTACGCAAGGAGCACTAAGCACAATATATTGCCAGTTACACGACGACAACTCAGAATCCATTGAGATCGCAACTTTTATTTTGTAAATTAAAAAACAAAATTCAATCGTGCCGTCAAACTTTAAAAATTAATCTTCGTGTTCTTCGAAAGGATCACGCAATTTTTTTGATGGTGGACCAAAACTAACATAAACAGAATAACCAGTAACACTTAACAGAAGAAACCATAAAAAAAAGGTAAAGAAAAAAGCTGGACTTTCCATAGCTCAAAAAAATATATAAAATTATTCTCTTTAAATAAACTATTAAAATAAAATACAAACAAACTTAGTTCATAAGGAATAGTTTAACATTGTTAAACCAGGTTTTAAAGAACTTTGCGCTTTCGTAGGCTGCGCCTAACTAAATTGGTAGCTTTAGGCTGGTCAAATTTACCGTCCCTATACTTCGTTAAGCTATTGAGTTGCAGATTCAAATTAAACGAATTTATTTATAAACTTAGGTCCTAGGTTTATGCAACGGACAAATACCTACTTGGATCGAAGCGCAATAACGGCTACATCACAGCGCTATCGCTGTGACGCACGGGAAAAGTTCAAGTTTTATTACAACTTGGTTGTAAGTGGCTTTAGGCTTGAAAGCCACAAAGCACAAAGGGTTACACTCAACGAGCTTAAGGAAATACAACATAAATGCTCACCCGTTAGCCTCGACGAGTCAAGAATGAAAACCTTGGGCTACGCGTAAACAATAATGCGAACCTTTTGCCTAAAGTTTACTTCGCAACTCTTAAGCCTACGGCTAGATATTCTTTTTACAGAAAGTAAATAAAAGTAGCGTAAATAGCGCTTAATTCATTACATAAATATGGCAACAGGAACTTCTAAAGCTAAAGCAACATCACCAAAAGTAGAATCAGGTTTTCAAGAACCTGGTCTTCAAACACCTTTAGGAACATTATTACGTCCTTTAAACTCTGAAGCTGGTAAAGTTTTACCAGGATGGGGTACTACTGTTTTAATGGGTGTGTTTATTGTATTATTTGCAGCTTTTTTATTAATTATTTTAGAAATTTATAACAGTTCTCTAATTTTAGATGATGTTACAATGAGTTGGGAAACTTTAGCTAAAGTTTCTTAATTTAAGTAATAGCGATGTAGAGTTAAGTATAGTGTTTAACTAGTAGTTCAAGGCGTAGCACCTAACTCAGTAAGTTTCCAACCGAAACTCCATTCCCATGGACCTGAACTACGTTAAACTATTAAAGCGGCACGTTTAATCAAGGTCAAGGGTTTTAACGATACCGTAGCTTAACTTTATGTTAAGAGCTCTGCTCAGTAAACGACTCGTTTTACTGCATTAAACTCCATTGCACAAAACCTTGTAAAACGTACGTCCGAAGGGTTAGGTTGCATGCAAGCAACTTGACACGATAATCTCTTAACTTGGTTAAACTACTCGTTTAACAAGTAGTTTCATTAAACACCATTATACAAAGTCTTGTGAAACAAACTCCCGAAGGATTAAATCCAATGTACTCATTAAATTAATAAGGAAATCAACTTAATTAAGCTGTCTTTGCCAAAACGTGTCTGCTTTATTATGTCAACCACTTTCATTGCGGCTAAAGATTCACACAACATAAGTTCAGGCCAAAGGCCTTTAAACAAACGTAAATTGTGAATAGGTAAACTAAAAGGCACTCGGCCCGAACTTATGTTGTGATCTAATAAACGTTTGGCGCTCATAGCATTATATAGACATAAGCTGAAAAAGTTGACTTGGCTAAACCAAACACACGTGTCAACGACGTAATCTCGTTATATTTTAAAGTTGTTTTGATATTATGGTGCCGCTTACAGCAGCATGCTGTTGTAAGCGGCACCCCTTCGGGGCTTCTTCGCGAATAACGGTGCGCCTGGCTAGTTCGCTACAAAGATTTACTGCGCTATTGGAACAAAGTTGCTTCGCTAGACGTCATAAAGCGGATAAGTGACATTTTTATAGCATTATAAGTTACATTTAATGCTATAAAGATTTCTTGGCTTTTTGTGTAAAATTATTATATATATATATAATAGTAAATAGTAAAAAAAATAAAACGTCATAAGTGGCTGAATTTTCTTAAGATTAATAACATAACAAGCGGGCAGACAACTGGATGTCGTTAGAAAATTCTAATAATTTGGGACGTGGCGCTTAATGACGTTAAACTTAACGAAGTCCCTTGTAAAATGAACTAGTATTAAAAGTAACGCCTAGTTCGTAGAGCGGGATTAAGAGAACGGCCGTAAAGCTTAAAGCGTACCTTTGGTATGCGGGTTAGCTGCACAGAGCTTAAGAAACAACACTGGATCTCATTCGTCACAAGTAGCTTGTGACTTCGCTTCTAACGTAACTTAACTTAATGGATGTATGACTCATTACAAAACTATAAGTTTTCTTGCCACAACCCAAGACTTTGTAAAACATCGTTCAACACAACTTGTCCTTAACTATATAAGGTAGAAAGATCTGTGGGCCCCATTAAGTCACGACACGTCAGTACACTAATTGGACTAACACGCTTAAACAGTGTTAGGGCCTCTGCTGCGTAAGCGGCTTAAGCGACTTGTTGGTCTCCCAAAGGGGACAAAGCTCTTATACAATAAAAAAAGTAAGTTGTTGTCGCAAGTTAAACTCTGTAAAGAGTACTAGCATACGAGAGGTACTTTGTAGCCAAACTAAATACTTTGGCCTTTCATACCTAATGATGACGTTATAATTTTGTAGGCGGAGCAAAAAAATTACTTTGGGCTTAGCCCTCGTTGTGCTCTAAACTGTTAGCTGCATCGGGCTACGGCCGGATCCTTTATCATAACACAGATAAACTTTTTAGATTTTAGAAATATATTAAGAACTTGAGCCGTGTGCAATGTAAATTGCAAGCACGGATCTTCAGGTGTAATTTTTTTTTTAAAAAAATTACTTCCTAACTATGTATTTTCATGGTGCACGTTTTTCAAACTATGAAGCTTGGTTAAGTGATCCAACACACATTAAACCAAGTGCTCAAGTTGTTTGGCCTGTTGTTGGTCAAGAAATTTTAAACGGTGATGTAGGTGGTGGTTTCCAAGGTATTCAAATTACTTCTGGTTTTTTCCAACTATGGCGTGCTAGTGGTATTACAAGCGAATTACAGCTTTATACAACAGCTATTGGTGGTTTAGTAATGGCAGCAGCTATGTTCTTTGCTGGTTGGTTCCATTATCACAAAGCTGCTCCGAAATTAGAGTGGTTCCAAAACGTTGAATCGATGTTAAATCACCATTTAGCAGGTCTTCTTGGTTTAGGTAGTTTAGCTTGGGCTGGTCACCAGATTCACGTATCTTTACCAGTAAATAAATTATTAGATGCTGGTGTGGATCCGAAAGAAATTCCTCTTCCGCATGATTTACTTTTAAACCGTGCTATTATGGCTGACTTATATCCAAGTTTTGCTAAAGGAATTGCACCGTTTTTCACTTTAAACTGGAGTGAATACAGCGATTTCTTAACATTTAAAGGTGGGTTAAACCCTGTAACAGGTGGTCTTTGGTTAAGCGATACTGCTCACCACCACGTAGCCATTGCTGTCTTATTCTTAGTAGCAGGTCATATGTACCGCACTAACTGGGGTATTGGCCACAGTATTCGTGAAATTTTAGAAGCTCATCGCGGTCCGTTTACTGGTGAAGGTCACGTTGGTTTATATGAAATTTTAACAACTTCATGGCATGCTCAATTAGCTATTAACTTAGCTTTATTTGGTTCGTTATCAATCATCGTGGCTTGTAGATTCAGATGGGTCACGTTAAATCCCACTATTTGCTGGAACCTTCCGTACGCTCAGTTCAAAGCATATCCTCAAGTCCTACTTTATGTTTTTGCAAGAATACAATTTATTCTGTTCTTATTTTGTAAGCAGTCCCTGGTTGGTTTATTATTGCAGTGTAAAAAATTTATTGTATGGAAAAATCTTGATGGTAGGAACAATCAGCAGGAAACCAATTATGTATTGGGATCCTCAGAGACTTTACGTGGGACATTCTTTTTTCATTCAAAAATGTCTAAACAAAACTCGGCTTATAATTTTTCAGCGTATAAACAAATTAAACCTGCTCATAAAAAACCAGGAACACTAGAACCCCAAGAAAGAGTTTTTTTAGAGTGGTTTATTGGTTTTAGTGAAGGTGATGGCTCTTTTTTTATCAAGGATAATCGTTGCGTATTTGTTATTAATCAAGCAGATGGATTAGTTTTGAATAAAATTCGAACATTCTTGGGTTTTGGCGTCCTGCAATCGTATAAACAAAACAACCGCCTTTTTCTTAGATATATCGTACAAGGTGAAGAAAATATTAAAAGATTAATACAACTTTTTAACGGTAATATACACCTTGTAAAGGTTTTTAATAGATTTGAAAAATGGGTTAATCATTATAACACATATGCTCAACAACCATTAACAATTAAACCTCGACAAAATCCACAAAATATTATTTTAGATAGTGCTTGGATCGCAGGGTTTTATGACGCTGTAGGTGGGTTTCATGCTAGTATTGGTGAACAAATAACAAAAAAGGGTACAAAAACATTGCGTTTACGGTTAAATGCTTATGTTGATCAACAATACGAAAAAGATGTTATGGAACAAATTCAAAAATTATTCTCAATTACATCGTTAACAGTACGCAACGCTGAAAAAAAACATTTTAGAGTTGAAGCACAGACTAAAAAAACCATAGAAAATATTCTAAATTATTTTGATCATTATCCGCTGAGAGGTAAAAAACACATTTTATATGCAATGTGGAAAAAAATTGCTTTAAAATATATTAATAGCACACAAATTAACGATATTGAAAATCTTCGTGACAGGGTAAAAAAAATTCAAGAGCAAAATCAAAAATTTAAAATTGAAAAAAATGCGTTTTGTTTTATGACAATGAATAAGTAAACGTTACTATAACTTGTATTAAAAGAAAATTTTTTTTTGGTAAATATAAAGCTAAAAAATAAAAAATCTCTCCATTTTTGAAATGAAAAAAGATAAAGATAAAGTCCAAACTATAATGAATTGAACAACTTGTTCTTATAGTATTGCATCATATGTATGCTATGCCTCCATACCCATACCTAGCAACTGACTATGGTACACAATTATCATTATTTACACACCACACATGGATTGGTGGTTTCTGTATTGTTGGTGCAGGTGCTCACGCAGCTATTTTTATGGTTCGTGACTATGATCCTACGAACAATTATAACAACTTATTAGACCGTGTAATTCGTCACCGTGATGCTATTATTTCTCATTTAAACTGGGTTTGTATTTTCTTAGGTTTCCACAGCTTTGGTTTATACATCCACAATGATACAATGAGTGCTTTAGGTCGTCCTCAAGATATGTTCTCAGATACTGCAATTCAGCTTCAACCTGTTTTTGCGCAATGGATTCAAAATACACACTTCTTAGCGCCGCAATTAACAGCTCCTAATGCTTTAGCTGCTACAAGTTTAACTTGGGGCGGTGATTTAGTAGCTGTGGGTGGTAAAGTAGCTATGATGCCAATTTCTTTAGGTACTTCTGATTTCATGGTTCGATACGTGATGGGCCATGTAAAATTTCGCTGTATGCTGGGAAGGAACCGTAATTTTAATTTAGTACGTAACAAAACTATTTTAAAAATAAATAACAGTCCTTGGTTAAACTTTTTTTGTATTATGGTTAGACCAAAATACACTTGGTTAGAACTAAGGCAAAATCTGTTATCTAGGTCCAATCAGCCGGAAACGTTACATTTGTTTGGATTTATATCAGCTTTGTGTGTGGGATTTGTATTGCCTACGGCAATACCTGGAAGCATAAATAACTCCACAAAGTTTTTAACATGTGATTTCAATCAAACAATTTTTAAGTGGAACGGATCCTCAGAGACTATACGCGAAACAGCAAACCAGCTTCCCTGGACTCAATTAAATTTTGATGACTATTATAAACGAGTAGGTAAAAAAAATAACGATCATAATTTTTTAACTTGGCTAGTAGGTTTTATTGAAGGTGACGGTTCCTTTGGTTCACGCTCTCAAGTTGTAGAGGTAACAGGTTCAAGGTTTGATATCAACGCTAAAACAGGGCGTGGTGAGTTAGAAATAGTTCAAAAAGATGCTAAATTATTATATAATTTACGTTCTAACTTAGGCTTTGGAAAAATCACAAGCTTTATTCGTAACGGTGAAACTTATTGGCGTTATTATACTTCAAAACGTGAACATATTTTACATTTTGTTGCTTTATTAAACGGCAATTTAGTTTTAGAGAAACGTCGTGAACAATTTACACATTGGGTAAACCAATTAAATTTTTGCTGGAACCTAAATATTGAAATTAAAACAATAGTTCCAAAACCATCACTTACCAATGCTTGGTTATGTGGTTTTATAGAAGCTGACGGTGGCTTTTATTCCAATGTTAACAACAATTTCCGTCGAGGAAAATTACCAAACGGTAATCAACGTTATGGTTTTTTCTTAAAAATGTATATAACACAAAAAGGTGAATTAAATGTTTTAACGGAAATTCAAGCTTTATTAGGTTCTACAAATAAAATTCGTGAAATTACAAATGGTTCAACTGGTGTAAAATATAACCGTTTAGAAATCGCTAAAGCTGATTGTCGTACTAAAATAATTCAATATTTTACAAACTTTCCTTTACAAGGTAAGAAAAAAATTGATTTTTTACGTTGGACTCGCGTTCATGGATATCAACAACGTAACGTTTCATTATCACCAGGTTCAGCTAAAAAATTAGCTCGTTTAATTAATAATTTACAAACCGAAAACGATTTTATGAATTTTGATATTCCTTCGATTGATAGTCATAAAAAAATTTAAACAAAATTAAACAAATGTTATACTTTACATAAGTAACTGTTCTAAAAGATTTCTTGCTCTTCTAACTAGACGCTAAGCCTTTACGTAATAAAGTAACGTTCAGTAACTCTGCTTGCGAAGATTGCCAAGTTTTAGTATTTAATATTAATAACATTTAGTTTAATTTTATTTGCTGAAGATATAGTCCACCACTGGTTTGGCTAAACCAAATCAGGCATCACATACACGCTTTCACGATTCACGTAACTGTGTTAATTCTTCTGAAAGGTGTTTTATTTGCTCGTAGTTCTCGTCTTATCCCAGATAAAGCTAACTTAGGTTTCCGTTTCCCTTGTGACGGTCCAGGTCGTGGTGGTACTTGTCAAGTATCTGCTTGGGACCATGTATTCCTTGGCCTTTTCTGGATGTACAATAGTTTATCAATTGTTATTTTCCACTTTAGCTGGAAGATGCAATCTGATGTTTGGGGTACTGTAACAGCTTCTGGTGTATCTCACATTACTGGTGGTAACTTTGCACAAAGCGCAAATACTATTAATGGCTGGTTACGTGATTTCCTATGGGCACAATCTTCACAGGTAATCCAATCATACGGTTCAGCCTTATCTGCTTATGGTCTAATCTTCTTAGGCGCGCATTTCGTTTGGGCATTCTCACTTATGTTCCTGTTCAGTGGCCGTGGTTACTGGCAAGAACTTATTGAAAGCATTGTTTGGGCTCATAACAAGCTAAAAGTTGCTCCTGCGATCCAACCAAGAGCACTTAGTATCACACAAGGTCGTGCTGTAGGTGTAGCACACTACTTACTTGGAGGTATTGCTACAACTTGGTCTTTCTTCTTAGCTCGAATTATCTCAGTAGGATAAATCTAAATTACGCACAACGTTCTTACGCTTGTGGTATAACAAATGCTGTTGTTATGCCACGAACGTAAGAAATAAATGTTACAAGCGTCTTGTTATAATAGTATCCGGCCGTAAGGCGGATACAGTCAACAACTTACTTACAACATATGATCTGGTCTACGCCCAGATCATATGTTGTGCCTGGCTTCCATAAGCGGCGATGCCCTGAATTAAAGCCAAAAACCCTTTTTGATCGAGAGGTTTGCAGCCAACAACTTTAACTACGACATAACTTAATTCGTAGCTTTTCCCCGAAAAGGAACTCCCGTGTAGTTTCAACCACAGATACCTATTAGTAAGGAGACAATGCCCTCAGCGACAAGCTAACCAACACGAGTTTGTGTATAGACGACAACATAGTTTTAGCTGGCAGCCTACTATTCTCTTAACTTTGTTAAGTTACAGGCCTTCGCCCCCGTTAGATGTATAAGACGCTTCTCAATTTATAATTTTACTAAAACGACCTCTGCAGAGCTGCTATTGTAACAGAAAAGCTATACAAAAAAATTAAAGTATGTTATTATATTTGTAATAGAATACAGAATCAAAACAGGGGATATGGCGGAATGGTAGACGCTACGGACTTAAAATCCGTTCTTGTGCGAACAAGGTGAGGGTTCAAGTCCCTCTTTCCCCAAAAACATAAATAAAATAAAAGTAGCTTAATGACCTTAAGCTACTGGTTTAAGCCAATTACCATGTTATATGGTGTATAAAAGGGAGGTAGGGGAGGGCAAAAACTTCGTTACACCACATAAATATCCCACTATAAAGGAATATGTTTACAGTAACATAGCTTGCTACTACGCTTAAACTACAACTTGGGCCTTCGGCTCTCGTTCGTGACACTATTTTTTTGTCGTTAGGGACTTTGCCTCGAAGTCACTTTAATTTGATTTCATCATAAACCCACGTTTGTTATTGTAAGCACTTCGCCTCAGTTGTACTTCCTAGAAGTAGCTTAACTACGTTAAGCTAAACATATACGTCACAGTGAGTGCACTGTGATATTCAAGTATACTTAGCACCATACATGTAACTCTAACCTAGTTAAAAGAACAAAGGCGTCCATCCAGTTCTAAACCTAAAAGGTGACATGCGGTCAGGCAAGTGCACGCATCAACAACGGGGGTCTTAGAAGACTTTGTGTTAACTTTCGGTCATAGGCCTACTTTGTTAGGGACGAAACCATATAATTTTTAACCATAGTTATGAAAGCCTGTGGTGTATCATAATAACAACGTGCGCTTTAATACAACGAAAAAATGTACACCCCAGTTAAGCTACTTGGGTGAACAGTACCAAATAGTGTATTTGAGATGCATAATAGCACTAGTACGTTGTTACATGGCCCTATCGCCTTGTGTAACCATCGAGCCTTAGGCCGGATACTACTATTGGATTCTACGACAACTAAAACGACGTTTTTTAGACCAAACATTGGTTGTAACACGTGACTAGGGGAAATATTTAAAACACGCTAACGCTTATGGCCTAAAGAGGGGGAAGAGGGGAGGGGGGGGGGGGGGGGGGGGGGGGGGGGGGGGGCGAACAAAATCGCTTTTCTTGTAGCTTATGGTTTCCAGCCGTTAAACTCTGTTAAATTATGTCCCCCAAGTTGGCTTCCTACACGATCTTGTGCCTAATCGCATGTGGCATGCCACAAATCCTCATTCCGGCCAAAGGCCCTTACTTATGTAAGTTGTAATATAAGAAGTCCAAAAAAACATAATTTAACATTGTTTAGTTATTTGTTTCGGTCCCTGGCCTAACGACAACAACAGCTGGGTGAGTCAAATCTTGGCAAATCCCGCTTACGGTCGTATACTCACAGCGCAAGAGCTGTGAGTACTGACTACGAAGCTTAAACTACAATAGACCTATATGTGTGTGGATTTCGGTGCAAAGCACCGCAATACCTAAAATAGTTGCTTAGTATATGCTTTTAAATAATTTACTAAACTTAGAAGAATTAGAAAATTCTTTACGAAATGCTACTTTTTTAACGCTTTTTTTTACTACATTTTTTTATTGGATTTGTACCGCATTTTCTACGCCAACCAATTTTAAAATAAACAAAACAAATAAAATTTTGTCATATTCAAATCTTTTATTTGCACGTAGCAGTATGGTTATTTCAAATTTATTATTAGTTCTATTATTGCTTGTTCGTTGGGAAATTTCTGGTCATTTTCCCTTAAGTAATTTATATGAATCATTAATGTTTTTAGCTTGGTGTTGCACTTTTTTATATTTACTATATTCAACTAGTTTTATTACTTCTGTTGAAAAAATATTAGGCTCGATAGCTGCTCCAAGTGCTTTATTAATGAATGCTTTTGCAACTTTCAGCTTACCAAAAGAAATGCAACAATCAGCTCCTTTAGTTCCAGCATTACAATCAAATTGGTTAATGATGCATGTGAGTGTCATGATTATTAGTTATGCCACTTTAATTATAGGTTCTTTATTATCTATTTTATTTTTAATCATAAATAAACTTAGTAATTCTAAATATTCAATTCAAGCTGTAAAAAACATGAGTAAGAATAATATAGTAACTTCTCAACATATAAGAGATTTTGACAGTTCCAAATTGACTTTTTTAAAATTAAATTTAGATTCCTTAAGTTATCGTATAATTGGTTTAGGTTTTCCTTGTTTAACAATTGGAATTTTATCAGGAGCTGTTTGGGCAAATGAAGCATGGGGGTCTTATTGGAGTTGGGATCCAAAAGAAACATGGGCTTTATTAACGTGGCTAGTATTTGCCATTTATCTCCATACTCGTTTAACAAAAGGATGGCAAGGTGAAAAACCAGCTCTTATAGCATCACTAGGATTTATGCTTGTCTGGTTTTGCTTTTTGGGCGTTAATTTAATTGGAGAAGGTTTACACAGTTACGGTTTTTTTAATTAAAATATTTAACATAAATTATTTATGTTTTTTTTAAAAAATTAAAAACTTTTGACCAAACAATAATTAGTTAATATCTTTCTTAGTAGCTTAATGCATTCACTGGGGAGAGCTCTAACGTAGTAGGCTACGTCGGAGCTCGGTACCTATTTGTTGACAGGACCATGGAATCAAGCTCGACTCGAAACTACAAGCTTGATGCCAAACAGCAAAGTTGCAGAGCATATAAATATAAACATATTTGTTTGTTGGACAAACTACGACGGGCGAAGCCAGATAAAGTTTAGGTTAAGTTACAACCGAGCATAACGTAGTTATGCCAACTTCACAATGCTAAAGCTATAGGCTTAATATAAATATTATAAGACCACTTACGATCACCTTAACTACGTTAAGCTAGTTTCCCTTCCGGAAACTACTTCCAACGTCTTACTAAGCACAGCATAACCTTGTGGTCTGATGCGTGCTCTTAGTCACAACACTTTGTAGTTTGTAGTTTAACGAGTCGCTTAACATTGTTAAGCGCCGCTCAAAGAGTAAAGGCCTTTGGCCCAAACAAACCTCACGGCGCAAGTGTCTATTTTTGTGAAGGAACCTATAAGTTTTTCTAAAGATAACTCTTAAAGCGGATATTTAAGAACCAACACCGTTTAAAGCAGAGTAAAAACTACAAATAATTTTTTATTAAGAATAAAATAATTGGTAGCTATCTTAAAACCTAGGTATACTGTTTTACTCAAAATCAAAAAGTTAAGAAGCTTAAAGCTTACTTTATAACAAAGTAAGCTGCTGGCTGCAAGTTAAACGTGGTACCAAGCACCAATAGGTTCTAGCTAAATGAACTTGATTCCTTTAAACACAAGACAAACTGATTTGGTTTTCGCTTTAATCTTAATACCATATCAAATAAAGCTTTGAGACGAATTGTAAGTGGAACTGCGCTAATGCCGTAAGACTAATACGAAATGTAAAACGGTTTGACACAAGATTTGCTGTTTTATGAAGAATGGAAAATCAATGCATTACCGACAAAACTAGACAAAGTCCATTTTGTTTAGTTTTGCTTTTTAACTCTTTTAATTATATACCTCACAGCACCCGGCCAAAGGCTTTCGCGCTGTACGGAGTGTTGTTTTAGTAACTTAGAAACGAAGCCTGGTCCATAAGTCAAGTACTATATCACGTTGTAACATATGCTGAAACGATGCCACATATTTTCATGTAATTTATTGGCTTAGAAGTAGCTAGTTTCTAGTTTAATGCCCCTTAACGATGTTAAGGGAGGTTGGCCTTCGATCAAGACTCAATTTTCGAAGCAGAACCTAATAAAATAGAATTTTGGTCGAAGGTTAAGCTACGCTGTCGCTTAACGTAGGTTAAACGAACGTTCTCCTTCAGGAACCGTACAGCGCGGGTGCTGCGAGGTTCGTTTAGGTACTAGCTAAACGATGTTAAGCTATATTTATTACGTTACAAGACCTTGTGGAAAAATAGAGTTACCGTTAAACTCCAAGCTAGTTACAGAGAAACTCTCGAGCAGCTAGTTTTGGCTAAACTTTTACATTTGTAAGAGTTTAACAAACCAAGACCAAAAGTTTTCATAACAAAAACTAACCTCGCTAACACCGTAGGACAAATAAAAGACCCCTGTCGTAGGAGGCCTCCAGCGGAAGCTATATGGTAGTATAATAACGGTGTATTTGTCTTCTGGTTGCAACTACAACGAGCTTTCGGCCCTTGTCCTTACAGAAACAATGCCGCTTTTTGGAAGTTTGTGGCATAAGTTTGGTAAAACCATCAGCCAACCGATCTTAACAATATTAACCTATTGGTTGGTTGATTTACCAGAGGCGAACCTAACTAAGTCTTAAGCAATGTTCATACAGTTAAACTTGGTGCACCGCACCGATACGTTGTCACTTACGGAGTTGACTCACCTTATTGACACCGCTTTTCCGGGTTTGATGAATAGCGGCGAAGCTTCGGTAACATAACCCTTTTTATTTCAACAAACTCAAAAGTACCATGACAGAAAACAGGCATTCGTTTTCATTATTAAACTTGTTTTTAATAACTTGACTAAGTTAAGTTAGGCGCAACCAACGCGCTATGTACGTTTGTAGGGCTATGGCGTAGCTGTAGTATCATAAAAATAGCTTAGCCTAGGGCCGTACAAAGCCCATTTTTACGGGCTCCTCAAGCAAGTCTTGAATCGAATCTGACCTTCAGTATAAGGCAATAGGAATAGGTTGGATAATTGTACAAGCGTGCTTGTCACGACCAATGACCTGATCTTGTTTTAGTTGTAATTCCGGCCAATGTTTAAAGATTGAACGACCCCCTAGTGCTAGTGCTGTAAGTAGATTCAAGGATCCGAAGTATGATTGAAGTTTAAGATCGTATCGGGCGGGCATGCCCTCAGGGATTGGCGAAGCCAACGTTAAAATCCGTTGGCTAAAGTTAAACAAGGCGCACCGAATGAAAAATAGACGGCTCAATACTTAATACATAGTTCATCTAAACGTCGTTCTTGTTGTTTAAGAACTAAACGATATTAAACCACATTGTAGCTTAATTTAGGTTAAGCTAAATTTCTACCTACTACGTTTAGCGAACAACGTATCCCCGGCATGCCTTTGACAGACCCGTGTGATAAACAAAACGTTTATGACTTCCGTATCGTTTGATGTCATAATCTAGTTTATAGCTCGTTAAATCTTTTCCCGAATGGGATCCTTACTTTAGGCTTTGCCGTAACTCCTTTATCAAATTCCAAATTTAAACATTGTTCGGTCAATAATCCGGCCTACGGCCGGAAAATTCTTATAATGGAAGCTTTCTTTACAAGAAATTTAGCTGATTATAAGCAATGTAAAATTCTTTTAAAGCAAAGTTTGCTTTGCACCTCAAAAATTTTATTAGGTCTGTAAGCTCGAAGAACTGGTTTTATCTGTAACAACATAACGTGTTCCAATAAAGTCAAAGCCTAAGTGAGTGCAACGAAGTATCTATTTGTACCAACTACCAGGCCTGGCCTTAGAATGGGCTAGAGGCTCTCATAACATCAGTTTACGTCGAAAGTTCTCTTTTCTATTCTTTTAGATAACGAATACAAAAGTCTTGTGGCTTAAGCATTTTGGTAGCCACTGTCAAGTTTCGCTCGTCGTACTTTTACTTGGGTTTAAGGCGTAGTAACGCGTACTATTCAGTCTTTAGTTAGAACGTCGTGCATGTTAAGTACTTTTAAAACACTTACCGCGCAAGCGCCTAATAAATATTTTAGTAACATTAGTTACTTTGTGGAACGTAGTACGTTAAACTACAACGTAGTTTAACTTATGGCCAACGGCCTCCGTCACAAAGCTTTGCCTACCGCTTTAGAATTAGCAAAGTCAACATTAGGGACAAATCCCCTTGAACTCCAAAATATCGCTGGTATGCTGGTGCTTTGCACTTAGTTTAACTATCGGCTCAACCGTGACTAACGGCCGTTGGCCTACGTAAACTATCTTAAACCACAAGGCTTCGTAAGACAATTTTATGGCAACTAAACTGTTCCCAAAATTTAGCCAAGGTCTAGCACAAGACCCTACAACTCGTAGAATCTGGTACGGGCTTGCTATGGCTCATGATTTTGAAAGCCATGATGGTATGACAGAAGAAAATCTTTATCAAAAGATTTTTGCTTCACACTTTGGTCAATTATCAATCATTTTCTTATGGACTTCTGGAAACCTTTTCCACGTAGCATGGCAAGGTAACTTTGAACAGTGGGTAACTGACCCTGTTCACATTCGTCCAATCGCTCACGCAATTTGGGATCCGCATTTTGGTCAACTTGGCCCCTTTTTTTAGGAATAAAAAAAGTGCAGTGGGCTATTTGCTGGAAAGCAGGTATGTAGTTTAATATTGTTTAACTTTATTAAACTATAATGTAATTTAATTTTATTAAATTACAATGTAGCTTACCAAACCGAGTTATAAGCTATTAATATAAAATAGAATACTTTGACATAAGTGGTTATATAGAATCCCGTCAAAGTAAAAAATTCTATTGGATCTGCCAATCAGCAGGTAACAAAAGCTCTTAGCAAGCAAGTAGGAACCTCAGAGACTCTACGCCCACTAACCACGCTAAATAGTTAATTGCCATTTATTTAAAAAACTATTCTTTTTATGAACACAAATAAAGAAATAACAGAAAATCAAACTTCATGGAATCAATATCTTGCAGGTCTTATTGATGGTGATGGTTCTCTCTTAATTAGCAATACAGGTTTTGCAAGTTTAGAGATTACAATGGATATTTACGACGAATACGCTTTAAACAAAATTAAGCAAAAACTTGGCGGATCTGTTAAATTACGTTCGGGTGCTCGTGCTTTTCGTTATAGATTACATAACAAGACGGGGTTGCTAGATGCTATTCATCGAATAAGTGGTAATATTAGAAATAGTAAAAGAGTACCACAATTACAAAAGATTTGTAACTTGTATAATATCCCATATAAAGAACCTGTCCCTTTAACAATTGAAAATGCTTGGTTTGCAGGATTTTTTGATGCAGATGGTACGATAAGTTATTCTATGAAACGAGAATCACCTCAGCTTATTTTAAGTGTGAGCAATAAATATAATATAGATTTAATAATGTTTAAGGAATTTTTTGGTGGTTATATCAGACTTGATAAAGCCTCAAATACGTATAAATGGGAACTTTATAATGCAAACGATATTTCATTTTTTTGTGACTATCTTAAAAAATACCCATTGCATAGTCATAAAAAAAAAAGAATATTTCTAATTAAACGTTATTATAGTCTAAAAGCATGTTGTGCTTATAAACAAGAGCCAAACAGCTTATTATACAAAGCTTGGAGAAAATTTGAAGAAGATTGGAATAATTTATAGTATTGTTTAACTAAATGTTTATTTAGTTAAACAATAGTTTTTAATTAAATGTGTGTACTTTAAAAATTAAGTAGTTGTTTAACTAATGTAATATGTTGTCCCTTTGTTTCGTTCCCCTCCTGTTTATTTCCGTTGGGTTCTTCTTCCCCTTCGAAGATAGGAGTTCCCTTTTGGAGAAGAACTATTGTCCCGGCAGGGGAAGAAGAAGAAGAAACCAAAGAATAAAGTACAACGTTATCATTTATTAAATTACAGCTACTTTTTAGCTGGTTAAAGATAAAGTCCAAAGTTAAGAAGATTTAAAAAAAAGTTCTTTTTAACTTTGCAACCGGCTGTTGAAGCTTTCACAAGAGGTGGTGCTTCTGGCCCAGTAAACATTGCAACTTCGGGTGTATATCAATGGTGGTACACTATCGGTATGCGTACAAACCAAGATTTATATGTAGGTTCCGTTTTCTTAGCTTTAGTATCAGCTGTTTTCCTTTTTGCAGGCTGGCTTCACTTACAACCAAACTTCCAACCTTCTCTTTCGTGGTTTAAAGATGCAGAATCACGTTTAAATCACCACCTTTCAGGTTTATTTGGTGTAAGCTCATTAGCATGGACTGGTCACCTAGTTCACGTAGCTATCCCTGAATCACGTGGTCAACATGTTGGTTGGGATAATTTCCTATCTGTTTTACCACACCCGCAAGGTTTAACACCTTTCTTTACAGGTAATTGGGCAGCTTATGCGCAAAACCCAGATACTGCTAGCCATGTTTTTGGTACTGCTCAAGGCTCTGGACAAGCTATTTTAACTTTTTTAGGTGGTTTCCACCCACAAACTCAAAGTTTATGGTTAACAGATATGGCACATCACCACTTAGCAATTGCTGTAATCTTCATTGTTGCTGGTCATATGTATCGTACGAACTTTGGTATAGGTCACCGTATGCAAGCTATTCTTGACGCGCACACGCCTCCTGGTGGAGGTTTAGGTGCTGGTCATAAAGGATTATTTGACACAGTAAATAATTCTTTACACTTCCAATTAGGTTTAGCTTTAGCTTCAGTTGGTACAATTTGTTCATTAGTAGCTCAACACATGTATTCTTTACCACCGTATGCTTTCCAAGCAATTGACTTCACAACTCAAGCAGCTCTTTACACACACCACCAATATATCGCTGGTTTCATTATGTGTGGTGCTTTTGCTCACGGTGCAATCTTCTTTATTCGTGACTATGATCCAGAACAAAACAAAGGAAACGTTCTAGCTCGCATGCTTGATCACAAAGAAGCTGTTATTTCTCACTTAAGCTGGGTTTCTTTATTCCTTGGTTTCCACACATTAGGTCTTTATGTACATAACGATGTAATGCAAGCATTCGGTACTCCAGAAAAACAAATCTTAATTGAGCCTGTTTTTGCTCAGTGGATTCAAGCTGCTCAAGGTAAAGCGTTATACGGTTTTGATTTCTTATTATCTTCAAAAACTAGTGCTGCTTTCTCTAATGGTCAAAGTTTATGGTTACCGGGTTGGTTAGAAGCTATTAACAACAATCAAAACTCTTTATTCTTAACAATTGGCCCTGGTGACTTCCTTGTACACCACGCTATTGCTCTTGGTCTTCACACGACAACACTTATTCTTGTAAAAGGTGCTTTAGATGCTCGTGGTTCTAAATTAATGCCAGATAAAAAAGATTTTGGTTACAGCTTCCCATGTGACGGTCCGGGTCGTGGGGGAACTTGTGATATTTCAGCTTATGATGCTTTCTATTTAGCAGTATTCTGGATGCTAAATACTATTGGTTGGGTAACGTTCTATTGGCATTGGAAACATTTAACTTTATGGCAAGGCAACGTAGCCCAATTTGATGAATCGTCAACTTATCTAATGGGTTGGTTACGTGACTACTTATGGTTAAACTCTTCACAGTTAATTAACGGTTACAACCCGTTTGGTATGAATAGTTTATCAGTTTGGGCTTGGACGTTTTTATTCGGGCATTTAATTTATGCTACAGGTTTCATGTTCCTAATTTCTTGGCGCGGTTACTGGCAAGAACTTATTGAAACTTTAGTATGGGCACACGAAAAAACGCCTTTAGCTAACCTTGTTTATTGGAAAGATAAACCTGTTGCTCTGTCTATTGTACAAGCACGTTTAGTAGGTTTAGCTCACTTCTCAGTTGGTTACATCTTTACATATGCCGCATTCTTAATTGCTTCAACATCTGGTCGTTTCGGTTAATTCGTTAATTTTATTTTGAAACTCACAGCGCGGAAACTCGCTGTGAGTTTCCCTAAAGAGAACGGCGCTTAACTACGTTAAGATACAATATTATTTGAATATAAGTGGTCATGCTTTTGGCAAAGTCGGTAATATTATTACTAGTTTAATACCCTAAAAACAAGAAAAACAAATAATTCTAAGTACTACAAAAAGAGTATTATTAGTGCCTTAACAGCTTAGGAGCTTAATGTCGTTAAAGGGGAACAAAACTCCGTGGAGTTTTGTTCCCCCTCATCCGGCTGTAGGCCGGATAATAATTGCAAGTACGCTGCTATTCGCCAAACCAGAGTGTACGCGGCAACTACCTTAGAATGACTCGTTTAGGCTCCGCCGCGATCATTCGGCCTATGGCCGGATGTTTACGTAGAACTCAGTTAACGTTAAACTCTACGTTATTTAAACAAACATAAGTGAATGATTGAACGTTTAGTCGCGGCGGAGCCTAAATTACAGTGCCAAGGACCCGAAACAACCCCGACAATATATATCGAGTTAAACTAGGTGCACCGCACCGAGACAGTGTAGCACATACGGCCCTTAGTTTAACACCAAGGGTGAGCGCTTTTTGTTCATTTCGAAAATTAAAAGGACAAGATTAATAGATAAAAAAGTTTTTAATAGAACAAGACTTTAATTATAATATGTATAAATGTAGTAAAATTTTTCTTGTTTTTATTATATTTCCGGACAGATTATTTTAGGATCGTCAAAAGAAGTTACATTTATTTATATAAATGGTTCCACAAACAGAAACTAAAGCAGGTGCTGGGTTCAAAGCCGGTGTAAAAGACTATCGTTTAACATACTACACACCTGATTACGTAGTAAAAGATACTGATATTTTAGCAGCATTCCGTATGACTCCACAACCAGGTGTTCCACCAGAAGAATGTGGTGCTGCTGTAGCTGCTGAATCTTCAACAGGTACTTGGACAACTGTATGGACAGACGGTTTAACAAGCCTTGATCGATACAAAGGTCGTTGTTATGACATCGAGCCTGTTCCAGGTGAAGACAACCAGTACATTGCTTATGTTGCTTACCCGATCGACTTATTCGAAGAAGGTTCAGTAACAAACATGTTCACTTCTATTGTAGGTAACGTATTCGGTTTCAAAGCTCTACGTGCTTTACGTCTTGAAGACCTTCGTATTTCACCTGCTTACGTTAAAACATTCCAAGGTCCGCCTCATGGTAAATGAATTGCCCTTACGTTGTTAAGTCTGTTTTTAATTTTCTTAACAACATACGCACTCTACTAAATGGGAAATATCAAATAAAATCTCTAGTTATAAGTCGTTTAGGTAGACTCAGGATTACCAAATCCTGACAACAATTCCCAAAATCTAAAAAGAATTTTTGATCCTAATCTTATAAAAAAAGGTTTACAGAGTTTAGACAATCCCATGCTAAGGGGCTCTTTTAGTTTAGTTTTGACTGAAGAACAAATGGATTTTTTGGATTCAATTGCAAAAAAAGCTTTTATGGGAATAAGTTCACACGGGTTGTTTCCGGCAACATCTCTATCAGAACCTTTAAATACCATACATTTAACGACAGACCCAAGTAAGATCCAAAATGGACGTCCTGGTGTTTATATTATTAAACACGTAAAAAATGGGATGTGTAAAGACCAGAAAATTATTAAACAAATCAAAAAACAAAACTAAAGATAAAGGCCCAAAGCCTAACGACCATCCTTTTTGGAGTAGCGATAAGCATCGCGAAATGTAGAGTAATCTTTGAAAAAGATTAATGATATGGTCTGATCTTTATAGGAATATAAAGCTGATTTGTATCAAATTTTATACAAATATCGGGGATAGTTTAGCGCACTATCTTGAACAACAATGATTCAGGTTGAACGTGACAAATTAAACAAATATGGTCGTGGTCTTTTAGGTTGTACAATCAAACCTAAATTAGGTCTTTCAGCTAAAAACTACGGTCGTGCTGTTTACGAATGTTTACGTGGTGGTTTAGACTTTACTAAAGACGATGAAAACGTTAACTCACAACCATTCATGCGTTGGAGAGACCGTTTCCTTTTCGTAGCTGAAGCTATTTATAAAGCACAATCAGAAACAGGTAAAACTTTTGCCCTTTTTTAGTGGTTTCACTAATAAAGAAATGGAGGAATTGCAAAAAAAGCTAATTGGAATCAGTGGCCAGAATTCCAGGTTGTGGTTCGTTCTTTCGCTTTAGGGAACAAAAGGCTCTCTTTGAGAACAACCCTAGGTGGACAAACTACAATTAAATAAATAAGAGTAACAAAAATATAAAAATACAAAATTAAATTATCAGGATTTCTCCAAAAAAAACAAAATCGTGTTATTATGAATTCTTTTAAACAGCTTGACGATGTTACCATCATAAATGCTTGGATAAAAGTTAAAAATTTTAAAGTATTAAACGTTCTTATTAGCAATTTAGAGATACTCTCTTAGAATTGTCATCTTGCTACCGATACGTTTTATAATACAAAGAAAAAATAATTTATTAGTTTACCCTTACTCTTGTTTATCAATGCTAATTTGCAACCAAGCTTACGTTTTAATTTCTTTGGTTTTATTGGACTCGGCTGGTGTTTCTTAAAATTTTCCTAAAGGGAACAAAACAACCGACGGTAAACAAAATAAAAAACGTAAGAAGGTTCAACGACTAGAGAGCGCAATAATCTCTCCACGAGTTTCCAAAAACACAAACATATTTTGTGTTTATGACATAGTCTGAACTCTTGATTTAAGTCAAGAGAAGTTAAGGATAAAGAGCCTTAACGGTAACAATTTGGAAGTAAAAGGACACTACTTAAACGCTACAGCTGGTACATGCGAAGAAATGTTAAAACGTGCTCAATGTGCTAAAGAATTAGGCGTACCTATCATCATGCATGACTACTTAACTGGTGGTTTTACAGCTAACACATCATTAGCTTCTTACTGTCGTGATAATGGTCTTTTATTACACATCCACCGTGCTATGCACGCGGTTATTGACCGTCAACGTAACCACGGTATTCACTTCCGTGTTCTAGCTAAAGCTCTTCGTATGTCTGGTGGTGATCACCTTCACTCAGGTACTGTTGTAGGTAAACTAGAAGGTGAACGTGAAGTAACTCTAGGTTTCGTAGACTTAATGCGTGACGACTATATCGAAAAAGATCGTAGCCGTGGTATTTACTTCACTCAAGACTGGTGTTCAATGCCAGGCGTAATGCCAGTTGCTTCTGGCGGTATTCACGTATGGCACATGCCAGCTCTTGTAGAAATCTTCGGCGATGACGCTTGTCTTCAGTTCGGTGGTGGAACACTAGGCCACCCATGGGGTAACGCACCAGGTGCTGCTGCTAACCGTGTAGCTCTTGAAGCTTGTACTCAAGCACGTAACGAAGGTCGTGATCTTGCTCGCGAAGGTGGCGATGTAATCCGCTCAGCTTGTAAATGGTCTCCTGAACTTGCTGCAGCTTGTGAAGTTTGGAAAGAAATCAAATTTGAATTTGATACTATTGACAAACTTTAATTTTTATTTTTTTCTTTAATTTAACAAAGCACAGGTTGAATTCCTGTGCTTTCTTTTAATAATATAAAATAGAGCTTTTTGATAACTATAGTTTATTTTTGCATTAAATCGTAGTAAGTGGCCCTAGAATATAGGTCTTCAGCCTTAATTCGAACAACTAGACATAGGGGGCTACATCCTCGTGCAGGCAAGGAGCCCCCCCCCTCCTAACATCAGTTCCTTAGGTTCGTTGTCTTTGAATTCCGTTGCAGTGAGGTTCCCTTTTGAGAATTACTGTTGCAGCACATGTTATGAAGCAGTTCAAGAATTAATGTTACTTTGCACGGCAACGATTTCACTTGATGCGATCTATAAAAAACAGCTAAGGACCTCCGGCTGGAGAGGGGGGGGGGGGGTTCTTTAACAAGAAACTACCTAAATTTAGTTCTATAAAAAATAGGAGGGGGGGGGGGGGGGGTTCTTTAACAAGAAACTACCTAAATTTAGTTCTATAAAAAATAGAACATACGTTGATATTTAGATATTTACAGTAAAGCGTGTTGTTAGGAGTTACCTTACATAAACCTTATAAAATATTTTCTAGATAGTATTTAGTTTTTTTTATATAATATAACTAGTATAATGCGGATGTAACTCAATCGGTAGAGTGCGATCCTTCCAAGTTCGAGGTTGTGGGTTCGAGTCCCATTATCCGCTAAATATATAGATATAATATTTTATTTGAGCTTGTATCTATTACCTTTTTTATAAAGCATGTTTTAATGCATTTTACATAATCTTTTAAGAGGGTTTTTGTAAGTAGTTTAACATAGGCCAACTCCTCTTAGTTAAAGAGGTGCTGCGCCCCAGATATTGATCACAAAGCAGTGGCCTTTACTTTATTATAAAATAAACCGTTAGCAAAAGAGGTTTGCACAACAACGTCTTTAGTAGGGCGCTAGTCTATTCGGCTAAACCTTACTTTGTCGTAAACTTCTACACATTTTTGATATTGTTTTTTGACCGTAAATTAGACGAAAATAAAATAGGCGCTAATATATTAACGCCGTGAAAGTAGAATTTTTTAAAGGTATCTGATGAATTGTATTACAATAGCAACCCTGCTACGATTAACGGGGCTACGCTCCAATACTAAGTAAGGGAATTCGGTTGTAGTTAAAATCCAAAGGCGTCCGTTTAACGTATAGTAACCAAGAGTAGACCTAAGGTTCTATAATAGAAGGAGGCCTTTAGCGGTTAATTCTCGTATAATTTGACGCATGCTCTTTAAGTTACCTTATTGAACATACTCTCAGCTCTTCTGCTGGGAAGATGTCTCGTCCTCCCTTCCTCCCTCTTAGTTGTTTAACTACGTTAAGATTGGTTTTGCTAATAACCTTTCATTGTTTACAGTTTGTAGACATAAAACAACCTTGACTAAAATTCTCAAAAAAGACAATTTTTTGTAAGTAAAAATTCAGCCGGAAGCCTTGTACGTTAGGAGCTCCACTCCATGAGTTACTTTGTAAAATTTCTAAGCGTCAGAGCAAAATTTGGACTGCGCATTAAAAGAATATTTTTAGAGGTCCCGTTCGATTTTGTGCTAGGGTCTTATTGCTACTGTAGTTGATCCTTGCATTGACTTTTACTATATTACTAGTATTTGTTTCGCGAAGGAGAACGTTACGTAGTAACTACGTTTTAGCATGCGTTTTAAGGCTGAGTTGTTAAATTAAAACTTAACACCATTAAACTAAGTTTTTCTTTAAGAAACAGTTACAACATAGTTATAGCTAAGTCTTAAAGATATTTCAAATTCTAATTAATTTTTGTCTTTTATTTCTTTATTAATTTTTTTATGGCAATGCGTACACCTGAAGAACTAAGTAATCTAATTAAAGATTTAATTGAACAATACACACCAGAAGTTAAAATGGTAGATTTTGGTATCGTTTTCCAAGTTGGTGATGGTATTGCACGTATTTATGGTTTAGAAAAAGCGATGTCAGGTGAATTACTTGAATTTGAAGACGGTACTCTTGGTATTGCACTTAACTTAGAAGCAAATAATGTAGGTGCGGTATTATTAGGCGATGGTTTAAAAATTACAGAAGGTAGCCGCGTTCGTTGCACAGGTAAAATTGCCGAAATTCCAGTAGGTGAAGCATATTTAGGTCGTGTTGTTGATGCTTTAGCGCGTCCGGTAGATGGTAAAGGTGCTATTGTAACAAAAGACAGTCGTGCTATTGAATCACCAGCTCCTGGTATTGTTTCTCGTCGTTCTGTTTATGAACCATTAGCAACAGGTTTAGTTGCAGTAGATGCTATGATTCCGGTTGGTCGTGGTCAATTGTTGGCCCTTTAGAGTTTTTCTATTATAAAACGAAACGCTTTAACGCAGGAAACTATATGCTGGAACTTTGAGTTTAAAAAAGACATACATGGACATAAGTGGCTGATATTATACTAGTTCTTTTATTTAATTTAACAATTACAATGTAAAAATAATTAAGACGAGTTAATTTCTAAAAAGCTGTATAAATTTTCGTAACTACGCAGCTAATATTTCTAAGCCCCGTTCATTCAAGCCCCGCTTGCTGGATCACTATAAAAATTGATGCAGGTAAAAATTGTACTTTATATTAAAAAATCAGCAGGAAACCAAAACGTATTCTTTATAAACATGAGTAGGATCCTCAGAGACTCTATGTTTCCTAACAAAAATTAAAATAAGTTAGCTATATTACCAAAATCTCATTTTAGTCTTCAAAAAAGTATTGGCAGTTTTTCTTTAAATAAGACTGTCTGAGAGTAGGTGATGAACCATATCGTTAGATATGGTAATTTTTAAATCTTACCGACTGTTTTTCTTTGCATAAATAATCAAAGGATTTTTAATCAGTTTTCTGTGAGCTGCAAGGTATTAGTTCTTGCAAAAATACAGCATAGAACGATTTGTAAAGCTTAACTGCCTTAAACTAGACGTTAATTTTAACGCGGTACATTCGCCTTACGGCTAATTTCATTCCACAACTATTGTTGTAACGAAAGAACAGTTTAATTTATTTAAAAATAATAAAATATCGCATACCTAAAAAAAAATTTTTTATCAATATTATGAGTACAGAAAATACCGAACAATGGAACGAATGGTTAGCGGGCTTAATTGATGGTGATGGGTGTTTTTATATTAATAAAAAAGAAAAAAATGTGAGTTTTGAAATAACCACACATATAACGGATATTCGAGTACTTACTGAACTTAAAAATAAGCTTAAAGTTGGGAGCGTTAAAAAACGCAGTAACAGTCAAAGTGTTAGATTTCGTGTTAAAACAAAAGTAGCCGTAATTGATATTTTACATAGGGTTAATGGGAAATTATATAATCCAGCACGTGTGGCGCAGTTTATAGCTGCTTGTAACTTATTTGAAATTACCATAAATCAAGCTTGGCTTGACGAGGTAACTACAGGTGCCGCCTCCTTAACAATAAAAAATTCATACGCTTATCTTGCAGGACTTATTGATGCAGATGGAACAATCTCCATATCAGTTTCACATACAAGTACTGAAAATTCTCAACTAAGTGGAGTGCATGGTAAAATAACACGATTAATCAACTCAAAAGCTCATAATCAAGTTTCATTAAAGGTTACAACACAGTATGAGAATTATGCTACGCTTATTTACAAAACCGTTGGTTTTGGAAAAATTTATAAACAAAAGCCTAATAAACAAAAAAAAGTCCCAAATCCATTATATCATTGGACAGTCGTATCTTTAGAAGATTTTCAATTACTTTATGAACAATTTAAAAAATTTCCTTTAAAATCGCTAAAAATGCACCGTATACGTTTAGTTTTGCTTTACTTTAAGTATAAACAACTTAAATATCATTTATACGAAGCAGGAGCAATCGAAGCTAAAATATGGGCCAAATTTGCGCGTTTATGGTATAAATATAGCTACTAATTTTTGTTAAAGAGAGAGTCCGGACTTGATATTAAATTAAAGATTGGTAAGCTGTGTTATGGGTTGAAGCTACTTTTTAGCTGATTCGTACCAATCTTATTAAATAGATCGAAATAAGCCGATCATCCAACTTTATTTTATATTAAGTTTCGCAACGTGAATTAATCATTGGTGACCGTCAAACAGGTAAAACAGCTATTGCAGTTGATACTATACTAAACCAAAAAGGTAAAGGTGTTATTTGTGTATATGTAGCTATAGGTCAAAAGGCATCTTCTGTTGCTCAAGTATTAAATACTTTAAAAGAACGTGGTGCTCTTGATTATACAATTATTGTAATGGCTAATGCTAACGAACCTGCTACGTTACAGTATTTAGCTCCATATACAGGTGCTACTTTAGCAGAATACTTTATGTATACAGGTCGTCCTACGTTAACAATTTATGATGACTTATCAAAACAAGCACAAGCTTACCGTGAAATGTCATTATTACTTCGTCGTCCTCCAGGACGTGAAGCTTACCCAGGTGACGTATTCTATTTACACTCACGTTTATTAGAACGTGCTGCTAAATTAAATAACGCGCTTGGTGAAGGTAGTATGACAGCTCTTCCTATTGTTGAAACACAAGAAGGTGACGTTTCAGCATATATTCCAACAAATGTTATTTCTATTACAGATGGTCAAATTTTCTTATCAGCAAGTTTATTTAACTCTGGTTTACGTCCAGCGATTAACGTAGGTATTTCCGTATCTCGTGTAGGTTCAGCGGCACAACCTAAAGCAATGAAACAAATTGCCGGTTCTTTAAAATTATCGTTAGCACAATTCGCTGAATTAGAGGCTTTTTCTCAATTTGCTTCGGATTTAGATAATGCAACACAAGCACAACTAGCTAGAGGCGCTCGTTTACGTGAAATTTTAAAACAACCACAATCTACTCCTCTTTCAGTAGAAGATCAAGTAGCTTCGATTTATGCAGGTACTAATGGTTACTTAGATAAACTTGAAGTAGCACAAGTACGTTCTTTCTTATCTGGTTTCCGTAGTTATTTAGCTAATAGCTACCCTAAATATGGTGAAATTTTACGTTCAACGTTAACTTTTACTCCTGAAGCAGAAGGTTTAGTAAAACAAGCGATCTCTGAATATTTAGAAGAATTTAAATCAAGTACTAAAGCTGCTTAATTATTTATAACAAAAAATCAGGTAAGGATTTACAAAGTAACCTTGTAAGTATCACGTAAGCTACAACGTACTTGTGGAATGCTGGTGCAATGCACCTAACGGCTTTTTTACCACAAGAGTCGAAAACCCCAAGTATAGTTGTATTTTAATTACGTTGAACCATACCGACCTCCGCCCTAAACGACGTTTTACTAAACTTAAGTCTGGACGCGTGTGCTCACGGGTTGTAGCGACGGATTTTAACTATGTTGGCTCCACCTATTTTAAAGGAGGACGTAATATCAACAAAAAAACTGCTACATAAGGTGCTACTCTTTGAATGACTAATTGACGCTTACACTCACGGGGCGGAGCCCCTGGTTGTGGCTAACGGTTTTGTAGCCTTCACCAAGCTTAATTCAGTTAGTGCGCTATTTTATTTAGATTTTAGCTTAACTTGTTTGTCATTAAGCTACAACTAGAGCGTTCAGCCTTCGTTCAACAGCGTAGACCCAAGTTCAGTTCTTATAGACTTCGTTGGCATCACCAAATTAGGGACGAAACGTAGTGACTGCTAACATCAACTATGTTACACCTACTGGTTTAAAACGACAAATAATTCCAACTTATAGGTAAACATCTTCTGTCCTTTTTAAGATAAAGAAGCTCACGCGTCATCATATATATAATATGTTTTTATATAATATTTTTATTGTTGTGTTTTATTGTGAAACCATACGAAAGCTCTTATTATAAAATCTTGACGGTTACTTGGCTACTAATATCGGGTTACGGATTTGATTAAAAAAGGTATTGCGTAAGAAGAGGGATTGAATTACACGAAGCTACACTTTGTATATATAAATCAATGTATATGTAAATATTAAAAAATTAGGTGCAACGCACCGTGAACGAGGGCTTTCAGCCCGAGTTGTAACTTAACAACAAGGATACGTTGTGTCAAATTCGTTTGACGTAAGGTTAGCTACGTTGGAGTAGGTTTAACTGTGCCTGTAATACGCTGTTAAGTTACGTTGTAACTTAATACTTCGGGTCTTCGCCCTTGTTAAGCTAACTTGTGTTTTAAGGACGAAGCCCCATGCTCGAACAAAGCTGGAAGCTCTATTTCGTTATGAGTAACGCGTACGCAAATGTTAAGTTATCTCGTAGCACAACGTAGTCTGTAGCACGGACCACGTTTCTTCGGCTGGAAGCTTACTTTGTTAAGACCAAGGGCCGTTGTTATTGAGTTACACGTAAATTAACTTATTATCACAACAAAAATACTATGTTGTGAGGGCCTATGGCCCGAATCAACAAGGTCCTTACGCTCAAATCGTAGAACAACATCGGGTAAGAACTAACACCTGAAAACATAAGCAAGACTTAGTGTTACTATGGAATTTTAGTTTTCGAACTACAACCTAGTTAGGGGCAAAACTTTGGACCATCAAATTGTTCGCCCTCTCCCTCTCCTTTAACCTACAAACGTTATCGTGTCTGTGTATATAGGCCTTCCGCCATCATGAATTATAGCTACAGTTAATTTTGGTTTACAATACAAAGAAAATTTTTGCTTAAAAAGTATGTTAACATTAAAAATTTTTGTTTATACAGTAGTAACGTTTTTTGTTTGTTTATTTATTTTTGGTTTCTTATCAAATGACCCTGCTCGTAACCCAGGTAAAAATTTAGACTAATTTGTTAATAGTTAAGTCCAATTACTGACCGTTAGCCAGATTGGCCAACGGTCTTAAGCACTAGCGTTGGACCATAGAGCCAAAGGCTCCATGATCCAACGCTAGTGCTTATTTTGTAGTTTAACGTAGGTACAATACCTTTGTTAATATTTATATGTGTTTGTTCGCTACGCCAATAGCGAAAAGAAACTTCGTAAAGACGTCAATTTTTTTATGTTTGTAGTTTCAGCTCTAATTATAGGTTATTCTTTGGGAATAATGAAATTAACATACGTGAAGTTCTGTTCGCCCTTTGAAATTCGCTGATATACAGTTTCGACCATAAGCTTATGACGTAAGAGACGATGACCCGAACTACAACATAGTAGGTGCCCTGATATTAAATTATTTAACGCGGGGGTTTCGTCCCTGAGTAACGTAACGTTGTTTAGGAGACAACGCAGTACTCACAGAGCAGGGCCAAACGCTTTTGTGCTTTGAGACACAAGATCTGGAATGTAATTTAGGCTCCGCCGCGCTTACATTAAATTCCAAGGCTACAAGTCACAATTCCGATTATATCCATGCATTTACAAATCAGAAGCTCTACCTTTTAAGTTGGTAGCTAAGCTCTAAACCCCGTCGTAACAACTTGGCCTCGTTTTTGTTGTAACAAAGAGCAAGAAGGCACATCCTAACGGTTGTGGCATAAGGGAGGAAGGGGGAGAGCGTGAACAATTTGACAGTTTATGGGTTTGCCCTGAACTACCACCTCCGTAGGTGGAACTGAACTACGTTGTAGTTGGTTTCTCGAAGACCAACCAAACGTGGCTAGACTTTCAAGTTCTATAAGCTGATTTCGTATCAACACAATGTTCCCGTAGCAAAAATCCTTGTGTTCGAATAGGCATAATGCTGTGGTAGGCTTCCGGCCGATTGGGACGTAGCCACTTTTGTAACAAAAGTGGCTACGTCCCGTTAATAATTATAAACAATTAACAACCATATATTAACATAAATGCCATTTTTTTAAGACCATCGTTGTGCCGTAACTCGAGCTTCACCTTTGTTTTAAAACAATAAAAAAATACATGACAATATGTTTCAAATGCCATTAATAAATAAAATGTTACTAAAAGCACAAGGTGAAAAACAAGATGTTTTGTCACTAAATGGGTATTTACGAAAAAGTAACACGCGTTACTCTTTGCTTTTTTTTAAGCAGAGTACTCGTAATTTAGTAACTAGTGTAAGTAAACGTGACAGTAGTTACTATACCGATAAAGATAAAGTCGTTTCGATTACATATGAAGAAATAGGTTTATTTCCTCGTTCATTTAGCCGTGTTTTAGATCGTTTTTTAAAACAACTTTTTTCAGATGTGGATAATTTGGTAATTCAAGAGTATCGTTTTTATCGTTACTTATTTTTAACAACAATTAAAACGATTTTTATCCTATTTTTTGTACCATTCTTAGTAAACTTTGTAGCAAAAAATTATGTTGTAAAACCTATAACGGAATTTTTTTGGAATAAAAGTCATCCGGAAATTTTTTTAAACTCATACCAGCAAAAACGTGCTTTTGCAGAATTAGAAAAATTTGAAGAAAAAATTTATTTTGAAACATTAGTAGAATCGTATAGTCACTATTCATACTCTTTTAAAGGTAAAGAAAATCTTGGCCCTACAGAAAATTTTGCACAGCTAAAAAATCTTGACATAGGTCAAGATATCTTAGCTGTGTCAAAAAAAGCATTTGAATTACAAATCCAGTCTAAAGATCTTGATAATCTTAATAAAAATGTAACATTATGTTACATGGAGCCTATACAAGATTTTTCACCAGTCATAGCTGGTGATTATTTTAGTGATAAGCCAAACGGTTTTAGGGGCTTGTGGCGTGATGTTTCCGCTTGGCCAAAAGCTAACTTCACGAATCTTGAAAGAGAACAATGCAAATTTTTTAGTCTAAATTCGAGTTCATTACAAAAGCAAAAGGGTGATGAACTTTTTTTTATTCAAGATCAAGGTCCACTCAAATATTCGCCAATAATAATTGGACAACCTTACAGCTTAAGCTCTGTAAGTGGCTCAACGTTCGCGCTTGATCACAAGTATGTCACAACAAATGATGTGCCTTGTGACGTAGTTACGTCACAACAAGGAGTACATACGCGTAAAAATAAAGATATTTCTAAACTTTATCAAGAAAAAACAATAGAATTAGCAACTTATTATAATAATCATAGTATTGAGGCAATTACTAATTTTTTTGCCGATCTTTTAAGTTTATGTACACTTTTATATTTATTAATTACCCTTGAAATTCAAATAAATATTACAAAATCTTTTTTATTAGAAGTCTTTTTTGGTTTAGATGATAGCAAAAAATCTTTATTAATTTTATTAATAACTGATTTATTAGTGGGTTACCATTCTTCAAATTTATGGGAATTATTTTTTGAATTTCTATTTAATCACTACGGTATACCAGAAAGTCAAACAGGAATTTTTTTATTGGTTGCTACTCTTCCAGTTTTATTAGATGTTCTATTTAAATATTTAATTTTTCGTCATTTAAATCGATCATCACCCGCTACCGTAGCTACTTATCAAGCTATAATCGAATAAAATAACGTATCTGTTTTAGTCAAAAAAATCGCGTTGCGCCTTCAGTAATATAGAGTCGAAACACTGACGCGATGCCGGAAATGCTAAATGCCACTAATCTAGAAGTATGTGAATCACTGAGGGCGGAGCTCCTAACGTCGTTAAGGACCGTTCGCTTATATATTGAAAAAATGGCTGAAAGCCTACGTAGCTTAATCTTCTTAAGCTACGTTCTTCAACGAAGCCATCTTGTAAAACTCAATTTCTGAGGGCGCTTAGCCCAAATAATGTGGCTGTATGCCGGATTAGTTTATTTTTGCAAACCAAGTATCAAAACACGTAAACATACGCGTTAAGGAGTAGCTGTTTGTTGTTTTTGGGAATAATCCGGCCGTACGGCCGGATTATTCCCAAAAACAACGTAGCTTAACTGTCTTAAACTACAACTAAACGTAGTCAGCTTCTGCCTGAATCTAACTTTTTGGGCCTAAATTCGTTAGGTTTTCCTTCTGGAATGTGGTTTTATTAGTCGCTTAACGGAGTTAACCTGCTTTCGTTTAGATATACGGCCTACAGCCAGATAATTAAACTAATAGCTTTACGCAATTATGCTAGCCAATTCCGTTAGAGGCTATGTTTGGAGCTACAAATTACTTTATAGTTCGAGGCAAAGTCCGTCATACCGACTTCGTTAATCCTCTTGACAAAACAGCTACGAGTTAAACTTTACTACACGTTATTCAACCAGTAACGAGCAAGGGTTATCGTTAGCTTTCATTTTTTCATGAGATGCTTCTAGTTTACGTGTCTTTTGATTTTTCTCACAAAACTATGCCATCTAGCTTAAGCCTCCTGCCAAAACTACGCACAGGCTTCGCCTTCTTTGTGAAGTAAGTTTGTTATGAATTAAGCTAAATACTAAAGGGCCACATTGTTGGCAGAGCCAATTCTGCAGAAAAACGATAAGTCTTGTCGTTTAAACTGCAATGTAGACAATGTAGCTTAAACTCCGTTAGAACTTAAGTAGCTCGTGACTGAGCCCTTAACGTGGTGTAATTGTTAAAGTACCGTCGTGCGTTCCTCTAAGGGAAAATCTCATCGCTCATCCTGTAATATATATCGTTAAGGTCTGTTATACTATTTTCTGGCGTAAGAAACGTACGTAAATTATTTGACGGCGCCAACGACGGATAGTTTAATTTTCGGCTAAAACTACATACCTACACAGTGGCTTAAACTACGTAAGGGGTCTGCCTTGTAAGCTACTTTCTTTGTTACACGAGTCTATAAATTCTAGACGATGCTGCGCAGCAACGTAGTCCCTAAAACAATAGACGCCCAACTAAAACGACAAAAAATTTTTGATTAGCAAAACCAAAATAAGTATAAAATATATTTTGGTTGTTATCGATTTTATTGATTCATTTAGGAGGAAATACAATGAACCCTATCGTAGCTGCTGCTTCTGTTGTATCTGCTGGTCTTGCTGTTGGTTTAGCTGCTATTGGTCCTGGTATGGGTCAAGGTACTGCTGCTGGTTATGCTGTTGAAGGTATTGCACGCCAACCTGAAGCTGAAGGCAAAATCCGTGGTGCACTTCTATTAAGCTTCGCTTTCATGGAGTCTTTAACAATTTATGGTCTAGTAGTTGCTTTAGCACTTCTATTTGCTAACCCATTTGCTGGTTAATTTGTAATAGATTGTTTTAACATAGCGCATTTTCTCTTCCGGGAAACAAAAAAGGGCGACATCAAGCGTCTAGTCAATAGCGCTTGAGCCCTCTGCGCTACATTATAAACAGTAAAAGTTTAGAATAGAGCCCTTTGACTTATAAATATACTTATAACTAGACATTTATACTAAAAATAAAAAATTCTTTAAGTCTTTTCCCGATTCGGCGCTTTGCGCTGTGATATATTTTTTAGAAGTTGGCTACTCAGTGATAAGAGCGTTTGAACTAGTGTATAGCACGTATTGCAACGCAACAGCTAGGGGAGGGGGCGACGCCAAGACACAAGAATTCTTGAACGATGAAGTATGAATCATCCGACCTACGGCCGGATACCAAAGGGGAGACGTAATATTGTAGTTTTAACCTTAAGCCTATCAGCTACTACCTACACTTTACGATAAGAAAAGCTCGACAAGGATTACCTCACAACGCTAGTGTTGGCAGTCGAGTGTAATTTCGTTTAAACTATAAGGTACAATAAACACAAAACACGAATAGGAACTTTAATATGTGCCGTTTAACGTAGTTCGCCAAGCAGTAACGCCGTGAATAAGGTCAAAAACAACCTAATTTGGCGTCTAGAGACCAAAGAAAATATTTAATTGTAGTTAAAAGTTAAAACAACACTACGATGTTAAGCGGCGTTTTACCCTATTTTCTGCTTTGGTTGTAGCTTAGAGCTTCGTTGCTAACGCCGTTAAACTACAACAGAGTTTCCCTTAGGCGAAACAACTCTAAGCATAGTCACACATGTGCTTGAACCATGTTGTTTGTTTTTCGAAAGGAAACGTTGCTTAACTATGGTAAGGTACTACCTAACATAGGTCGGATAGTACCTTGTGAGTAAGTCAACGCATAGCACCGAAGCTGGATTACAGTCTAGTGAAGCTAAGCTTCACTCGATTCCAAGCAATTACGTTGGTTAAACATCATAACTTTATTTTGGGTTAGTTAAGCTACATTAGAATTGGCGGAACCTAGTCCTTAGAACGCACCAGGCGTTACTTATTATTTTTGCTCTAGTATCTAATAAGCTTTACATTTGTTTTTGGAAGCTACTCTGTAGAAAACGTTGTTTTATAGTTTTTTTATTTGCTGCTGTTACAAATGTGAAAGATGTTGTGGTTACTTTCCCTTCGTAAAATCTAACTACAACCTCATAGGGCTTGCCTTGTGAGTTCACGTAGGGGAACTCCCCAGGATGGTTCAAGCTCACGCGTCACCAGGCTTCGTTGTAAAACTCCAACGTAGCACGTAGACCTGCAACTTACTTATGATGCTGCGTATCGAACTGTAAAATTTTAACGATTACAAAGTAAACTTAAGCGCACGCCCCGTTAAGCTAAAGAATCGAGTGTCATGCCGTGCGCTCTATCAAATAGTTCACGTAGGTAATAGCTATTTGTAGTTTTATATAGTTTAACTGATAGTTTCAGTAGCTAAATTAGGTTCTTTTTTGGTCGAAACACGTTGCTCTAATGTCGTTGATTCTGATGTTGACGTGGCTTAAGAGGAAGGGGAGAGGCGACGCACTCGTTGACCAAAGTCCGTTGGCTGGAAGTTAAGTTACAACGTAAGGCCTATAGCATTTAAGCTTCGCGGTAACTATAAATGACATTTTCAACGGCAAACCGATTACCGCAGCTACTGTGTAGTTTACGCTCTGTAATTTCGAAAAACACAATTTTTTGACTGTTACTTCGGCAAGTTGTAACTAGGTCCAAGGATTCTACATGCGTTCAACATGCTGTAGTACGTTGTGAGCGCCAAGGCACAGCATGAACAGCGCTGTAAAAGTATGTTTTTAGGGCGAAGCCTCATGACCTTGCTAGAAGATAAACTCTTTAGGCTATAGCAAGGTCAGCCGTTGGCTCATCCGGCAGACTGTCGTATGGATAAGCGTCTTCACAATAGGCTGTAAGCTTTTTTGTGCGATACCTGGGGCTTGTGACTATATTAGGTTTAACTAAAACTTAATAAAGCTTAGAAAACTAAAGCAATTTACTCTACTAAACAGGTTTTACTATAAAAACAAAAAAAATGTGGCTAAGGGTCGTAAGCCTAATCATAATGCTTTTTGAACAAAAAGCATCGCTTTAAAGGGAGCTCCTAATGTTAGCTCTGCCAATCCCAGAGGGGAACTTCGTTGTCGTATCCCGCTACAATGTTGTCTAATTTCCATGTCGTACATGGCTTTATAATATTTGGTTTAAGCAACTTATTAACGTAGTTGAGAGGTATGCTTAGCATCAAAGTCAACAGCTTTATACTTACGAATTAAACTACAAAGTAGATATTTACAAGCCAACGAAGGCCGTTGGATGTGACGTGTGCTATTGGTAACCTTATAGTATAATCTAGGGGCTACTAAAGTTACTTGTCAACTACGTCGTTTTAGCCGTATAATGTTTTAGTCCGTTAAATTTTAATTATTAGGTATTTTTTATGGTTTTTTTACCAGAAAGCAGTTTAATCATAGGCCATGGCGGTTTTGGTTTTAACACAAACATTTTTGAAACTAATATTATTAACTTAGCAGCTGTTGTAGGTATTGTAGTTTCTTTTGTAGGTAAGAATTTATCTTCTTTATTAGAAGACCGTAAAAATACTATTGTAAAAAATTTACAAGAAGCAAATCAACGTGCGATTGAAGCAGAAGAAAAATTAAACGCAGCGCGTGCTCAATTAGAAATTGCTAAGAAAAAAGCACAAGAAATACGCGAAGAAGGTGTTTTACGTGCAACTCAAGAAATTAATAACGTGGTATCTCAACATGAACTACGATTAGCTCGTTTAGAAGAATTTAAACAAGAAACTTTAGATTTTTATCAACAAAAAGCGTTTAAACAAGCTTATATGTATGTTATTAATAAAATTATGACACGTGTTCGTGAACGCTTAAATAAAGGTTTAGATTCTACTTATCATGTTGTTGTTAACAATTTTTATGTATCGCGTTTTACACAGTTTTAATCAAATAAAAAAGTCTAAACGCTTTTATTTTTAGTTTTAGCCTTTTAACTTTATTTTTTAGAAAGCGCCTAAGATTGGCAACATGGCAAGTTTTGCGCGGCTAGGTCACGTTGTGCCGCTCGCTCCAACGTGACCTAGCTGAAGATTAATTGTAATAAAAGTTTTTTTAATTCGAGGTTGTAAGAACAATAAGTCAGGAACCTACACCTAACGTTTGTCGAACGGACAAACTACGACGGGTAAAACTTGATGCGGACAGACGAAATCTGACTAAGAGACGTGGACCTATAATAATGTGCTCCTGACTATGTACGGTGCAAGCACCTGCTTCGCACGTCGCTTATATATAACACTACAGTGATACGCGGCCGAAAACTTTCGGGCTTAGTGACAACGTGCCTCCGGCTCGCTCAACTGACAGCCACAAGCTTCTTAGTAGCTTAACAACGTTACACGATTTTCAAGATATTAGCGGGTCTAGAGCCGGATATAGTTGTACCAATGTATTTATTTACAACATAGCATCGTTAGCGCAATTTCACGTGCTACGCACTTACTAGGCTATTGGCCTCCGTGACGGGGCTTCGCCACTAAAAAACAACCGAGTATAATCACAGTACACTTCACCCATTATGAAGCTGTAGCCTATATGATTTCCGTCGGCTCGAGTTATGGAGCAAAGCACCAACGCAGCCTTTGGCATCGGCATAGTCAGCGCTCAGCATACGATGCATAGCACCTTGCAGTTACGGAGCTGCTTAGTTGACTTGTAAGTAAGTCAGAGCTTTGCCCCTAAGATCGTTCAAGTCTGTTGGACCATCCGTCCTACTGCCGGAGAATAATTGTAACTATTCTTTTACCGCACCTTAGCGACTCTTTGCGAAATCAGAGCAAACCCATCAACTACATTAGTGAGTTACCTAAGCGAAAGATTCTAAGACTACAGGCTCCCTTGGAACTTAACATTGTACTATGTCCTAGGACATTCGTAAATGCATGCCGAAGGCATGCAGTGTTCGCATCTATATACATCAACGGCTTTCGTTTACAACCTAAGTTATGTAGTTTAGGCTCCGCCACGACGAAATAGCAAGCTAGTTTATCTAAACGATGTTCACTTGTATTCGTTTAACTAACGGTCTTTGACCTACGTTAGGTTGTAGCTCGTTTCTCATGGAAAAAATTAAACGTTTTGCGCAAGTTTCGGCCGGAGAGTCCTGCCAACGTGTTAGCTTAATTTCATAAAAATTATTTTTCCCGCCTTTTGGGTTCGCTTTTAGCGAGTATCTATTTGTCAACTATTGATATCACGGGTTATATTTGACACTCATATGATAAAAAATTGTAATTTTTTACTACGTGACGCTTTCACTTAGTAAATGTGGCCCTCTTTTGTTTGACATAAAATCATAGGCTGTACTTGTGATGTTTTTTGATTAATGCGTTACAAGTAGCTCACGGGGCGGAGCCTCTTAACGTAGTCGACCTTCAGCTGAAGCTACGTTCGCGCAACAATGTCAATAATGTCAACAGAGCTCTTTTCGGGCGAAGCCCGTCGTAAAACGTACCACCTAGTCTTCAGCTGTAGAGTAACGTAGTAAGGCTATGAATCTAAACTACATATAGTTACAATCTTTACAATCTACGTTTCCCAACGAGCTTCGCCCCTAACGTAGTCTGTTAGGTCTTAAAACTCACGTTTGTCTTTTTCCGAGAATTAAATTTACTATTTTTTTCTTAGAATGCCAATTTTTTATTTGGCATCGATTTTTAGTATTAGGTATTTTACGTCATGTGTGTGTCAAAAACAAAAAATTTAAAAAATAGGTGTTGGACACCATGGTGTCCAACACCTATTTTTAGTAGCTTAAGAGGAGAATACAAAATCTTCAGATCTTTGAAGGGTAAGTACATCGTTTGACAATGTGACAAATGTACTTGTTGGCTTCGCCAATTTTGAAGCACAATTCGAACGTAGCTCACGGGACACAACTCTCAACGTTCTTTAAGTTAGTTGGAATATTCCTGCAAGAGAACCTATAATATATCCAACGGCCCTTACTCAAAAGTAAAAGCATATTGCGCAATATTTTATTCAAGTGGTATGTTCCTTAGAACAAGTTCACTTTTGTCAGAACCATCCTGAGATAAGTTATGTTGTGAATGCACTACGTAACCCTATAACTCCACAGGGATGCGTGCACTTCAACACTGTCACCTGTATGCAATGGTTTAACGTTGAACAAAAAACCCGTTGACTTCAAGATTGCGTAGTTAAGCTACGTCTCAACCTAAATAATATTAACTAATTATGGCAAAACAAATACGAAAATTAACGACAAATAAAACAAAAAAGAAAGTTTTTAGAGGTGTTGTTCATATTCAAGCAGGTCATCATAACACTATTGTAACTATTACAAACATTCGTGGTGAAGTTTTATGTTGGAGCTCCGCGGGGGCTTGTGGATTTAGAGGTAAGCGTAAATCAACTAGCTTTGCTGCTAAAAAAGCAGCCGAAACAGTAGCACGTAAATCACGTGATTTTGCAATGAAAGCTGCAAAAATCTTAGTAACAGGTCCAGGTCAAGGTCGTGAAAGCTCTATTCGTGAAATTTTTAAAGCAGGTATTAAAGTAAGCGTTATTCGTGAAAAAACAGGGATTCCACACAATGGTTGTCGTCCTCCAAAAAAACGTAGCGTTTAATGATTTTTTTCTTAAAATATTCTTTTTATGTGGCTCACAGCGCCAAATATTATATTTGGCGCTTTTTATTTTATGAGTTCAAGGAGCACAAATTGCAAAAAAGCAGAAAGGATTTGGATGTCGTGATAGCACTTGTTGTCACTTAAACGTTTGAGGTTGACGCAATCCTTGACTTTTGTAACATACGAGCAAAGCTTCCATAGAGTTCGTTTGGAATTTTATAGTTTAACTCGCTCAGCCTTCTGCTGAAACCAGTACGTGGGGGCGTAGCTCCTTAACACTGTTAAGGTTCGTTGCATTAGCTGGCCTTTCTCCGAATATTTGTAATTTAGACTCCGCTGTGCTAAGGCGTTTAACGGGGTAAATTACAACGTAGCTTCGACTAGAGGTCTACGAAGTTAGGGGCTCCGCCCCGTGAGCTACTTGTTAAAATGTTTGTTGACGCGTGTTTTCATGTGGCTTCGCTCTTGGTTTGGCATTGCCTAGTAATTGGACCTCTTGTGGCTTAAAAGGGAGGCTAAAAAATGGATCTTCGGTCGTTTGAAGATTCTCATAGGAGATTTCCGTGTGGAATTATAACTCAATCGTCTCAATCGAGAACGTGTTACTAGATTCTCCAACATGTACCAACAGTCTATGTTTAGTCCTATAGTTTAACGTGGGCTTACTCTTGTTCAAAAAATTTCTTGTACTTGAATTTAAATTAAATCAAGGCAAAGAAAGTTAGTTTTGTTCTTTAAAGGCTGAAAAACTTGATAAAAAAAAACTTTTAAGTTATATTTATTAATAATCTTTTTTAATTTTTATATTAACGAAAAAATAGCACAAAAAGTTGACGGACAAACTCCACAGCTAAAGCGCAGTGGAGTTTGTCTTTTTAGTCCAATGTCTAAAAAATATCAAAACATAAGGCAAAGAGACAAAACAATAATATGGAAGTAAGCACACACGTGAAGTTACTTTAATTTATTATTAATAATAATAAATAGTTAAAACAAAAGCAACCAGGGTTGCTAACTCAATGGTAGAGTACTCGGCTTTTAACCGATAAGTTCTGGGTTCGAGTCCCAGGTAACCCATAACAGATTTTATTTATTATAAATATTGACTATCGAACCGTAAGTAGGATGAGGGCTTTGCCCCCTTTAACTACGTTAGAACTATACGAAATTACTACGTAACCTAAAGGTTTTTATAATGACAAAACGCACATCGTTTTTGACGTATAAAGTACAGTTTCACGGCCATAGGCCTCAAACTAACTTTTTTTTATTTCATTGCAATTTGGCAGTTGTTTTAATAAAAAAATCAAATAGATAAAAAGATATAATATGTATTATGCGAAAAAAAAAATAAATAATGTAAATTCCTACTTCAACTAGGTTTTATGTCAATCTCGAAACAGGAAAAATCTCTTTAATGGTTTTTGTGAAAAACTAATTTCTAGAGACAGTGGAAAAACAATAAGCTAAGCCGGTTTTAATAAACCTTTATCATTTTACGATTATACGAAACAACTACTACTGTTGCAAAGTAGGGTGAAGCGTGAGCTTGAACCATCCCATGAACAAGTCAGTGGCATTGTTTTTTGCTTAAGGGCTAGGCTTGAATTCGAGCCGACGGTTTTTGTTAAGTTCCAAGACAGTTGTAAGTCGTTTTTTAAGGTCCTAATGTTATGCTAACGACGGTAAGCCTCAAGCAGTTTCAGGTATTACAACACTTACGCATACGCCCTATTACAAGGTAATTAAACAACAACTATATGTCAGAGTGTTTTTTCGTAGCTCGAGATTTTGCCTCTAAGTAATTCATTTTAAGAAGGTAAAACCCTACACAAAGGCATTTGTTTTTTTGTGGCATTAGGCTTCGCCCTATAGTCGTTGATAAATGAGCTTGTCTTACAGTGCTAGCGCAGTACGAAACCATAGCCGAAAATCGATAATCACACGCGTCAACAGGTAGCTATTTGTAGGTTAATATTTTTCAAGTGGGATTTTAAAATAGTAGCAACGTTGTTTTTTAGTACTCATCTAATTGTTTATATTTTTAAAGATTTAGGATAATAGTGTAAGTTACTTGAGTTATTTTGGACAGAAATATTGCACGTGCAATGGACCAAAACCAAATAAGTTCTAAGCTTTTGGTCGTTATACACTTTTGTTAACTTCACCAAAATAGCTATTAAATTTTAAAAGACTACGACTTATTGCAAAGAGGCTTGTCTTATGGCTCTTTGGTAGTTTAACATTTCATAGCAGAACTAGGTTACAATGATGCTATGCATCTAGCAAGTGATTCTTACAATGTAGCTTAGACTACGTTAAGCTACTTAAGTACAAAGCTCTGTACTACAAGTAACGAGTGAAATTGTTGGCTTCGTCAAGCCCGAATGGAAACCCCCTAGTAGTGAAGCTCCTTGTGCATCCGGCCGTAAGCCGGCCGGTCTAACGGATTTACTAACAACGAAGCTACAAGACCTTGTGGAAGAATAGAGTTATCGTTTGAATTTTTCAAATTAATAAAAATATTTATAAAATATTTGTTTGCATGAACCTTCTTTTTTGTGCTCTGCAGCATACCCAAAGAGTTTGTTTTAATTGTTTTGTCTTGTGGAGTAAACTAGTTTATGCAAGCGCTTTTGTCAAACTAGTTTTTAGCTTTATGAGCATGCTAGTGCACTGTATATGACTAAAACTCTAGAACAAGCGCTTTGCGCAATTTAGTTCCCCTTCGGCAATACCGTATAACTATATTAAAATTCCAAACGAACTGTAACAAGTATAGTTTCTCTTTAGTATTGGTGGAGCCAAGAAGCACAAGCATCACCATTGTAGTTGTAATTCCTATAACGTAGCTAGCGAACGGCAAGTTCACATGAGTTTATAGTTTAGGCTCGGCCGTGCCTTTATTACTTTATTAAACGAGATTCTTTATATGGAACGTTTTTGAACAATATGGCCCGATATTGGCTGTATGCCTATATTGTTTAACAACATAAAATCCCGTTTGCCAAGAAGAATTTAATTACATCCATAGTTCAAGGGCTTTTGTAAAACGGTCAAAGGAATAATACATCAAGAAGGAGTGCGATACTCTTGTACCCATGTGCTTTTGTCGCGAAGGCCAAAGGTTATATGTTACGTGGCCATTAGTTTGGTCTCTACTTTTTTCTAGAAAAATTAAACGCTGTTTTTATGTTCACATTACAATCAAAAGTTACTAGAGAGGTAAAATCTCTTATAAATAAAAAAAATAAAAATGAAATTCCATTAGATTGTTACACCCAGTTAGTATATCAAACGTTACTTCTAACACCGCGAGTTCACAACAATCTAGAGCATTTAAAAAATAAAAAACAAAGGTACAACACGATACTAAGTAATTTTGTAAATAGCGCAGGAGATAGCAGCTTGTATAATCTTTTGTTTTTAAACGGATTATTTGAGTGTGAAACAGGTAATTATCATACATTTTGTCCGATTAGTTGTGTTGCTTGGTTATATCAAAAAATAGAAGATAGTTTTTTTTTAGTTATTGGCACGAAAACCTGTGGTTATTTTTTACAAAATGCTTTAGGAGTTATGATTTTTGCTGAACCTCGTTATGCTATGGCTGAATTAGAAGAAAGTGACATTTCAGCGCAATTAAATGACTACAAAGAATTAAAACGTTTATGTTTACATATTAAACAAGATCGCAATCCAAGTGTTATTGTTTGGATTGGAACATGTACAACTGAAATTATAAAAATGGATTTAGAAGGTATGGCACCTCGTTTAGAAGCAGATATTGGTTTACCCATTGTGGTAGCTCGTGCGAATGGTTTAGACTATGCTTTTACACAAGGTGAAGATACTGTTTTATCAGCAATGGCTTTAGCTTCTTTAAAACAAAAAACAGTGCCCAAAATAACTTCACCTGTTGACACAGCTCTTCATAAAATTGATGTACCACAAGCAGATCAAAAAAATCGCCAATTAAATCAACGAAGTATAATTCCAGACACTGAAAAAAAAAATAAAGCAAATATCCATTCTTTAGTTTTATTTGGTTCTGTTCCAAGCACAGTAGCAACACAATTAACATTAGAATTAAAAAAAGAAGGAATTACTGTCTCAGGATGGTTACCATCACAACGTTATCATGACTTACCTAATTTTAATAAAAATACGTTTGTTTGTGGGATTAACCCTTTTTTAAGTCGTACTGCTACAACATTAATGCGTCGTAGTAAATGTACGTTAATTTGTGCTCCCTTTCCTATCGGGCCTGATGGTACGCGAGTTTGGATTGAAAAAATTTGTGGAGCTTTTGGCATTTGTCCGAGTGTTAATCATTCAACAGCACTTGTCACGGAGACAAAAACAAAATTACAAGAACGTGAAAAATTTATTTTTGAAGGATTAGAAGATTATTTAAAATTCATACGTGGTAAATCTGTTTTTTTTATGGGTGATAATTTATTAGAAATTTCGCTTGCACGTTTTTTAACACGTTGTGGGATGATTGTATATGAAATCGGTATTCCATATTTAGATAAAAGGTTTCAAGCTGCTGAGTTAGCTTTGTTAGAACAAACATGTAAAGAAATGAATGTACCAATGCCTAGAATTGTAGAAAAACCTGACAATTATTATCAAATTCAGCGTATTCGTGAATTACAACCAGATTTGACGATTACTGGTATGGCTCATGCAAATCCCTTAGAAGCGCGTGGTATTACAACTAAATGGTCTGTTGAATTTACATTTGCTCAAATACATGGATTTACAAATACGCGTGAAATTTTAGAACTTGTTACGCGTCCTCTTAGACGGAATCTAATGTGTAGCTTAACAACCAAAGCGAAGGGGAACAAAACAGCAAGCCTTGCGGCTTGAACGCTGAACTACGTTGTATTTATGTATTTTAGCAGGGCCAACGTTAAGCGAACAGCCGTACAGCTTACAACATACCGGTGTGGTGCACCTTGCTTAATTTAGGTAGATCGTTGACAACACTTGTGGCTTGGTTGGAAACATACATTGGATTTTACCCTCCTAGGGAAATAATCGGTTTGGAAAATTACGTTTCATATACCACAAGCAGCCGCTCCGCAGCGTAGTGCTGTGCGTCGGCAGGCTGGCGGCCCCACGTGTGAATAAGCAGGCATGGCAAAAAGTACATAGTAGTTTAAGTCAAACTACGTTGTAGTTTAAGTCAAACTACGTTGTAGTTTAAGTCGTTGTAGTTTAAGTCAAACTACGTTGTAGTTTAAGTCAAACTACGTTGTAGTTTAACGTACTACGTTGTAGTTTAACGTACTACGTTCCAACTATTGCCGTGTGAACAAGGACCGAAATACCACAAGTGGTTTATTCTTTTTTTTAGTAAAAATATTAATAGTAAAATTAAATTAATAAATATTAAGAGAAGTTTATATTATTTTATCTTATTTTTATGTTCTAAATTAATATATACTTATAAACGTTTTAACATTCCCAAATCAAAAATTGGGTATTTCTCAAACAATGTCGCTAGTTTTAATCATCTGAAGCACCTGTTAACGTAAACGTAGTAACCCTACTTTGCAGTTTATTGCGTTAAACTCAATTAAACTACATTCCGGGGGGGGGGGGAATTTCGTTTTAGTTAGCTAGTACATGGTCATCTATTTTGTAGCTTAATTTTTGGCTAGAGATCGACGATTTTCAAGCCACTATCTAACAACCATACGGGGTCTTATGTTAAATAAGACAATGTAGCTGCTAACATTGTTTAGTTACACAGTGACAAGACTCACTTGAGATTAAATCAAGGTTAAGCCTTGTTAACTACACACGGGGCGGCGCACCGAGCTACTAGTGCAACTCTATAATCGTTCCTTATTCGCGCATTGAGCTGCTTCAAACTTTTACTAGTCCGAACGTACTGTGTTCAGAGTACATAGTTGTGACGGAACTTCGGCCTTCCTAATTTTCGCCGCAGGTCATTAGGAAGATGACCTGCGGCGAAAATAATGGACCATAAGATTAAAGTGGCATAATTTACAAAAGCTCAGCGGGCTGGGTAAAGCTTGGGTGTTATAAGGGAGCTAAATGCACGCGGTATTAAATTATTTCGCAAAAAAATTATGAACTCGGGTTTGTGCTAGAGCTCTATAAATTTTCCGCAAGGTAACGGCGGGCCTCTGGCTTGGAGTTAAGTTACAACTATTACGTTAGGTACTTGGTTTTACATGAAGCTTTGCCCTTAGTCTTGTGACTTAAGTATGGTTGTAATTAATAAGTTAAGCAACCCGGTTACATTGTTATAATTTTATTGGACCTTTCTTTTGTTACCTAATATTTGGTATCACCATGAATTGTTTGTACTAGTATTGCCCTACGGGAACTCACAGCGCTTCTGCTATGATGTAGTGGTAACAATCAAAAGCTTTCGTGCTTTCTAAAGCCAAAGGCCGTTTGGTGCGTAGCACCGTGAGTAAGTCAACAGCACGACAGCAAGGTTGAAAGCTGTTAGGTACGAAATATAGCATGCCTCTGACATGTTAATTATCATACGACTAAGCTAAGTATAGGACCTAGAATTTTCAACTTTTATCCAGCCTAAGTCCGGATGTTTTAGTTGTAGCCCGTTTCCCGAAGGGGAAACCGAATATAGGAAACTACAAATTGTAGTTCCCTTCTAAATTAACGGAGCCAACCATACGGCCTACGGCCTTACCGTCGAATGGTATAACGTAGCTTAGACGACGTTAGGGTGTAGCTTAACTACGTTAAGCTACGTTCCCTTTTGGAAAACAGCAACTTAAGCGACTACCTCGTAGCGTTATGATGATCTTGACGGCTCCTATAATATCTTCACGGTTCAGGGGGTTTGCTTTTAGTATAGTTAATGTTAAGATGCGCAACACCGATTACTAAACAATACAGAGCTACATGTAGTTTCGGCGGAAAACCGAATATAAAACTATAACGAAATTCATAGTGCGTAAGCGCGCTGCGAGTTAACAGAAGGGGAGAACATAAGTGAACTTTCAACGTAGTTTCTATAAACCTCACATTGCCCGCCCTGTAAATTTCCCGAAAAACATCTGGTTTACCGTTAGATCGTCAAACGGATCTTAACAACTTTAACTATTTATTAAATGACCTTAAATAATATAGTAATTTAGACTCGGCCGTGATGCTATTAAATTGCAACACGGCGAAGCCTAAATTAGGCATTACTTGTAATGCCGCGCATTTCCAAAGCGGAACAAGATTTGTGAGCTTCAACGATGGTATCCTGCATCTAGCTTTTCGTAACTACAACGTAATTAGTGGCCCTTTATTTTTTAGCTTAAATTACAAAGGCCAAAAACTTTTATATCGAAAAACTACGTTTTTGAAGCTCCGTTGTACGATCGGATTATCTTAACTACAAACAACTACTTGTTGACGCATGCGCTTAAGGGTCTTCGCTTCTGGTTTGGCGGAGCCAACATTTACAGCTTTGCACGTCAAAAGCTGCGTTGTTGTAAGACAAATTATGTGGCACGACCAAAAGCCTCCATATATTAAATAGGCTATACAACAGTTACATACTGAGCACATTCCTGGAAGCCGTAAAGTAGTAGCAAGCTAGGTCCTTGTTCAGGATGCGAACCATAGCACGCTGTAAGTATGCTGAGTATCGGTGCAAAGCATATCTTTGTCATTTAAGATAGGTTGTATGTTTTGTTTTTTAATACCAGAAACCAGCAAGCTGCAATAGTGCGAGTACCGGTATGCCATGGGCATGCCTGTATCTCATTGTGACATAACGTAATAACGTAACTGGTTCATAAATATTATGTATCTAAAAAAAAAATCCACTATCCTTAATATAGCAACTGCAAAACAGTCAAATTTTAATCGATATTTTCTTTCCGATTTTGTAGAAATACAAAGAAAAAGTTTTTATACACTTTTAGAAAAAGGTATTATTGAAGAATTTTCAAAACGTAATCCTATAACAAATACAAAAAAAACCATAGAAGTGTTTTTTTATCCCGACTATTACCAATTAACTCCACCCCAATATACGCCAAATCAAGCTATTATTAAATCAAAAAGTTATACATCAAAACTTTATATACCTGTTCAACTTACAGACAGAACATCTAAAATAATAAAATTAAAATGGGTTTATATAGGAGATATTCCGCTAATGACAAAACGAGGTCATTTTATTTTAAATGGTTGTGCTAGAGTTATTGTTAATCAAATGATACGTAGCCCAGGGATTTATTATCAAAAAAAAATATATGAAAATTTTTCTGATAAATGGAGTGAAAAACCTGAAAATACGTTTACACGTTATTATGCGGATTTAATTTGTAATCGTGGGACATGGCTTCGTATTGAAATGGATAAATATAATAGAATATGGGCTCAAATGAAAAGAGTCCCTAAAATTCCGATTATGTGGTTTTTAATCGCTGCTGGTTTAACAGATAAAATTATATTAAAAAGTATAATGGATTCAAAAATTTTACTATATAATTTCCAGGAAGATCCTTTAAATCCACAAAAAAAAAGCTTACCTTATGTAACAACACCCCCTGCTGCTTGGATTAAACTTTATAATATTATTTTTTCAAAAAAACTTAAAAAAGCACAAAACAAACAAAAAGTTAAAAAAAAATCTAAAAAAACATATATTAAAAAAAAAACATACAAAAATTTAAATTATTCTGAACTTATTAACTTGAAAAAAACAATTGAATTAAAAGCCGAACAAGGACGTAAATGGATTTTTAATAAATTCATGAATCCACGAACGTATGATTTAGGAAAAATCGGGCGTTTAAATTTTAATAATAAATTAAAATTAGCAGTTTCTTTAAACATAACAATATTGACACCTCAAGATTTTTTAGCGGCTACAAATAATTTAATATTAGTTTCAAAAGGATTGAGAGAACTCGATGATATCGATCATTTAAAAAATCGACGTGTTCGTACATCAGGTGAGCTTATACAAATGCAAATTGGTATAGGTTTAGTACGTTTAGAAAAAACAATACGAGAAAAAATGAGCCTCGTTTTGATAACTAATCAATTAAAAAAAAAGGATTTTTTAAAAAAAACAAAAAATAAAAAAGAAAAACGTAGTAAGGGTCAAACGGGACACTTGCGCTGGGCGTTGCCTTGTGAACTAACTATTAGTAACATTATGAATACAAAACCTTTTAATGGAGCGTTGCGCGAATTTTTTGGGACCAGTCCTTTATCACAATTTATGGATCAAATAAACCCTTTAGCTGAATTAACGCATAAACGTAGATTAAGTTCTATGGGTCCTGGGGGTGTCACTAGAGATTCAGCTACTTTGGCTATTAGAGGTATCCATCCATCACATTATGGACGCATATGTCCTGTAGAAACTCCAGAAGGTAAAAATACAGGTTTAGTGAATTCTTTAACAGCTTATGCGCGTGTAAATTCTCAAGGTTACATTGAAACACCTTTTTACCGAGTATATAAAGGTCAAGTTCAAAAAAAAAAGGGTTTTTATTTTTTTTCAGCGAAACAAGAAGAAAAAATCAAACTAGGAGCAGCTGACCTTTACACATCTGATATTGGTTTTTTACCTAAAGCTTCTATTCCAGTAAGAATTGTTGAAGATTTTACAAAAATTGCGCGTAATGAAATACAATATGTTGGTGTCGCACCTATCCAAATGATTTCAATTGCAACATCACTAATACCTTTTTTTGAACATGATGATGCAAACAGAGCTTTAATGGGTTCAAATATGCAACGTCAAGCAGTTCCTATATTAAAACCACAACGACCTATTGTTGGTACTGGCTTAGAAGCTCGTGCAGTCAGTGACTCCGGTCATGTTATTACTGCGAAATATAGTGGCATTGTAATGTATACAAGTTCAAAGAAAATTCTTATTTATAGCAGTGTAAGAATTAAATATAGACGTCATCAAGAACGTAGTCTGTCGTACGAATGAAATTAGCCGTAAGGCGAATTATGTTAAGTTATAGCTCGTTTGTAATTTAATGTTGATTAACTAGTAGCGCTAACGAGGCTTCGTCCCGGATTTGGACAAGAAAACTATGCTCTTTGGGAAACGCACTGGGGGCGTGCTGTGAGGTTCGTTGAAACACAACGTGGCTTAACCACGCGCACTTGTTACTTACCACATATTATAATGTTAGGAAGCTTCGCCGTTAAAATACAACGTACTTTAACCTGCTCATGTGTCACTTTCAACAAAGTACAGCTTAAAGCTTTGTACCCAATGGCTTCCGTAACGGGGCTTCGCGTATTAAATACAACGTAGTTGAACCAATTCACAAGGGAGTTGTGCCCATTGATTTGACAATGTGACCTTAACGTTACATTAGGGGCGCTTCCCTGTGAACAACTTGTTGATTAACAACATTAAATTAGGCATTACAAGTAATGCCGCGCATTCCTGAAGCGCATCGGATCTATGTCCGGCTGACCCAACGGACCCTAACGAAATTAGGGTGTATGTCTGCAGCTATTTGTTAAACGAGATATCCGAAAGGGAACCTAACTACAACAGGCCTTTGGCCGGTGTAGTTCATAAACCCAGAAAAAGTTAATAATGTATTATTAGGAAATTTGGTATTATTTTTATTTTTACAGGACTTTATTCTATGCCAACTAGTTTTAAAAAAATAAATTTTAACGGTGATTTTATTTATACTTTTAAAAAAAATAGTAAACAAGATACAAAGGCTAATATAGTTAAAAACGCTAACACAATTTTTGTGGATAATTTATTACATGAAAAGTTAAAAGATAGCTCAAGCGTGACGCTTGGACTTGGAATCGACCTACCTACAATAGAACAGAGGTTTTTCTCAAAAAAAAAATCTTATAACAATAAAGGTTATTTACACCAAAAGCAGAAACTAGGAAAACTCAATAATAATTTAAAATTACTAAAAAAGTTATTAAGTTACCCTAAAATTTTTTGTACACAGACCAAAAAATTATTCCTGAAATATAACTTAGAAACATATCGTCGTTCAAATCAAGATACTTGTTTAATTCAAAAGCCTGCTGTTAAAGAAGGTGATTGGATAGAAACGGGTGATTTATTAGCAGATAGTGCTTCAAGTATGGGTGGTGAATTAGCAATTGGACATAATATAATAGTAGCATATATGCCATGGGAAGGTTATAACTATGAAGATGCAATCTTAATTAATGAACGTTTAGTTTATGAAGATATATATACGTCTGTTCATATTGAAAGGTATGAAGTCTTAACTACAGATACAAAATTAGGGTCTGAACAAATTACCCGTGAAATTCCTGATATAAATGAAAATGAAATAAGTCATTTAGATAAAAATGGTATAGCAAAAATTGGTAGTTGGGTTGAAGAAGGGGATATTTTGGTAGGCAAAATTACCCCCTTTAATATAAAAACTTTAACACCTCAACAAAAATTATTATATAAAATTTTTAATAAACAATTAAGTACTACAAAAGATTCTTCGCTACGTGCTCCAAAAGGGATTAAAGCTAATGTTATCAATGTAAATATCTTAAAAAAACAAAAAATAGAATTAAAAAATAAAGATCAAAAAAAAAGAGTAACTACAAAAAAAGCAAAAACGAATCTTTTATCACAGCAAACTAATTCTGTTCCGAGCGATAAAAATAAAAACAATAATAATCTAACTACACGCAACCCTGAACACGAAAACGCTAATAGATATGCTCCGTCTTACGTACATATTTATTTAGCTGAAAAAAGGAAAATACAAGTTGGAGATAAAATGGCAGGACGTCATGGTAACAAAGGTATTATTTCTTTAATTTTACCTAGACAAGATATGCCTTTTTTACCAGATGGGACTTCAGTTGATATCGTATTAAATCCGTTAGGGGTACCTTCTCGTATGAATGTTGGTCAAATTTATGAGTGTTTATTAGGATTAGCTGGTCGGTATTTAGGTGAACATTATAAAATCCCACCTTTTGACGAAATGTATGGTGCTGATGCTTCACGAAGTTTTGTTTTATCTAAATTATATGATGCTCGAAAAAAAACAGGCTTAAAATGGCTCTTTGACCCTAATCATCCAGGTAAAATTCGATTATTTGATGGCCGCAATAGTGAATGTTTTGATCAAACAGTAACTGTGGGGATTGCATATGTATTAAAACTTGTCCATATGGTTGATGATAAATTACATTGTCTTACTTCAGATCATGACGTTTTAACAACCGAAGGCTGGCGTCCAATTAATGAAATAAGTGTTCATGATAATGTAGCAACATTAAATCGTCATACAGGTGAACTTGTATATCAAAAACCAACTGAAATTTTTCATTATGTAAATTATAAAGGTTCTCTTTATCATATTAAAAACTCAAATCTTGATTTATTAACAACACTTAATCACCGCATGTTAGTTAGAAAAGGTTGTATTACGGGTGAATCTTGCTCAAATTATGAATTAATTCAAGTTAAAGAAATTATAGGTAAGCACTATAGATACTTAAAAAAAGCCAATTGGAATAAAAACCCTTATCAATTTGTATTACCTTCTGTAAATTCGGATTCTTCTATTTTACCTCAAAAACAAGTCAACATGAGTGCTTGGTTAACATTTTTTGGCCTTTGGATCGCTGAAGGCTGGACAACAAGTAATAAAAACGTTAGTCAAAATAATAGTGTTTATCAAATTCAATTTGCCCTAGATAAAGAACCTGTGACAACAGTCTTAAAAAACGCTCTTCAAACACTTGGTTACAACTTTAAGATTTTTGACAATAAGCTTACAATTAACAACAAACAGTTATGGTCTTATTTACAGCCACTTAGTTTACAAGCTTCAAACAAATCATTACCAGCATGGGTTTGGGAATTAAATCAACAACAAGCACAAAATCTTCTTTATTCAATGTGCCTTGGAGATGGCACTTGCACAAAAACATCAATGAGTTATTATACTACTTCAATAAAATTAACTGATGATGTAATGCGTTTAGCATTACATGCAGGTTGGAGTGCTAATAAATATTTACATCTACCAAAAGGATCTGAAAGTGTAATTGAGGGTTGTAAAGTTGTGTCAAACTATGCAGTATGGCGTCTTGCTCTTATACAAAGTAAAAATAACCCTGCTGTAAATCATGGTCATCATATTGAACAAAACGCCCACCAAGAAGAAATCCTTCCATATGAAGGATCTGTTTATTGTTTAAGTGTACCTCATGAAGTCTTTTACGTAAGAAGAAATGGTTTACCTGTATGGACAGGTAATTCGCGTTCAACAGGCCCGTATTCGTTAGTGACACAACAACCTCTACGCGGACGTTCAAAACAAGGTGGTCAACGTTTAGGTGAAATGGAAGTTTGGGCTATTGAAGGTTTTGGGGCTGCTTTTGTATTGTCTGAAATGTTAACAATCAAATCCGATGATATGACTGGAAGACAAAATCTATGGAAAAATTTAATTGAAAATAACGATATTTCGTTGGGTTCACCAGAATCTTTTAAAGTTTTAGTGTGTGAACTTCAAGCTTTATGTTTAGATATTGGACTTTTTAGAAAAAATATGACTAAAAAAGATCTTGACACAAAAAATCGAGCAGATAAACCAAAATCAACTTCAAACTTGGGCACAAGTGCCGTGATTGAAATTGATAATTTATTACATTTAGCTTAAATGAAGTAAACCTCTTGTTGTGACGGAGGCGTCTACATCAGAATAAATCACAATAGAATTTAACAGGTATCTTTAACGTTGTTAAGGTCTGTTGGACCTTCTGGCCATACGTTGGAATGCTCTTCGGGATAGACGGAGCCTATATTAAAGTACAAACTTGTTCAAAAAAATCAAGTTACGTCTGTTGTAATATAATATTGTCATAAAACGAGTGCTTTAACATTTAGTTAAAGATTCGTTGTGCCGAGTCCATAAACACAATTTCCTTGAGAGTTCGTTAAGCTTTGTTGGATTTGAGACGCGAAGCTCCGTGACAAAAGTTGTTCGCCTATGTATTTCGTTATAAGTTATTTAAACGACAATGAAATTTCCCTGCGACATTCGGCCTACAGCTGGAGAATTAAACGAGTAGCTTTAACGTAGTTAGAGCTACTAAATGGTTTCCCGAAGGGCAAAATAACTTAATAGCAAGCTACGTTTATAAAAACGATGTTAGAGTTCCAAAAACCGCTTCGCCCCGTGGTTTTGTGGCCTGCTGCGTAAGCTTGGCCACAAAATAAACGGCTTCGTGATACTTGCACTTGCATTGTAAAACTTACGAACTGCGTTCGACGAATTCCTACAACGAGGTTCGGCTTACCGTCTTGTAAGGTGTTTAATTGCAAAGTTGTCCATTGGAAACAAGGTTGTAGTACCTCCAATTCGGGCGAAGTCATTAGAAAAAATATAATGACCTGTTTTCATTCAATGTCTTAAAACGCCGACGAAGTCGTTGTAATTTAATGGAATTTAATTCCATTCAACCAAAAATCATGTCCCATACTCCTTCGAGACAGGGGCTCTTACAAAGCGCGCTTACGGGCGCTGTGAGTTTCATTCTAGTTTAAATTCGATTCTGGCAGAAAATTCCAACTCGAGTCTTCGGCTGATAGTTAAACTAGGTCCAACGCACCGGTATGGCGTAACTTCATATACGGGCCACAGGTTTTTACAGCATTAGTTCTGTTGTTTAATGGCAGTTAAACTCCAAAGTGCACAAATGTTTTCTAAAGGTAAACGAACAGGCTACGTTACATACAAAGGCGTACGCTGAAGTCCTTGGCGTTACTCGGTCGTCAAGATTTCTATGCGCTTGAGTTCAGCTAAAAAAGCGTGCCACCTTGTACGTCTAGTTTAAATTCCGTTGTATTTTTTACAACCACGTTGCTCTTTGCTATCAAACTACTTGTTGTAATTGCTGTTTGCGCTTTATTTCATGGAATAACCCTAACTTAACAACAAAACCTTAACGACAACATGAAGCTACACCTTCTTTTTAACGGGGTTCGTATTAACATTTGCGCTTGGCTTAACGCGTTTAATTACTACGTGTTATAGCAGAGTTTTGTTTTTAAAAAACAAAATTTGCATCGTTACACCGGCAAAAACTAATCTTTTTGCCCACGCTTTTATTTATCAGGGTGTTGACTGGACCCTTGTGTTGATTTTGTAATAGGGTCAGAGCATATAATTTTAAAAAAGGCAAATAACCAGTCCAACGCTTATAAATCTTGATTATTTGGCTGTAGATTAAAAAGAAATTCGATAAATCGCAAAATTTTCACACATAAGCTTTGTGAGCTACTCTTTACTATATACAAATTTAAATAAATTACTTGATTAAAAAAAAAATAAATGTTATATTATTATATAACATTTGTTGCCTGCTTAGCTCAGTTGGTTAGAGCGTCCGTTTCATAAGCTGATTGTCACTAGTTCAAATCTAGTAGCAGGCATTCTGATTTATTTATTCCCATTTTGTTCTGTAATTTTGGTTTATTTGGAATGCTAATACTTTTTAGCCAACGTATGATTTGTTAGGTGTTTGCACCTAACGTAGTTAAAATTACGCGGCAACATTACTGTTTACTGTAGTTGGAGTTCCCCTTCGAGTGTGTTCTTTAACTAGTAGCTTAAGGTAGTAAATACCGGTGCTCACGAGACAAAGCCCCTGGTTTGTTATATAGTAATAACGCTATCGTAACAGATATTGTCTGGCCTATGGCCGGATAAGAGCTTTGTTTCTTTTACGAACTAAAAGCCACGTACAAACTAAGAAGGCTGTTCTTCCAATCAGTCGGTCCGTACCTCGTTAAACTAGGTACATCGCAAGGATACACTGCCATGCAAAAGCTATGTTATAAGTACATTTGTTATTCGTTAGCTCGGTCTAATACTTTACTATTTTTTGAAAAAGGAATTTAAGTAGCTTAACCTCGTTAAGCTACGTTATATTTAGTGATTCTTTGTTAAAGTTCGTTAAACGATGCAATTTACGGTCAGGTTCTTTAAGCTACATGCATTTGGCTCTTGAGTCCTGCTATTTCATCGAGGTACTTAAATACAAATGTTTAAATAGAATGAATTACAAAAAAGTTAATGTAGTTGTCATTTCGGTTTTTTTTAGATAAAATAAAACATAATATTTTATAAAGATTCCAGTTGTTTTAGTTTTTTAGTACTAAACTTTAAATAAGCTGTATAATACAAAAATTTAGCTGGTTTTTAGAGTTTTCGTAAGCACATCCTATTTTATGACCTTATCGAGTTTTTTCAGGAAAAGGTTGTTGAAGTTACACTCTAATTACGTAGCACTTTATAAGTGCTCTACTCTTGGATCCACGCGGTACGGAACTGTGCTGTTTATGTGCCATACTCTCATGGTGTGTTACAGCTAATTTTTATAAAGTAATATTGGAATACTTACAACACAAGTCCGGTAACAACTAAATTGCATAAAAATAAAGGAGAGATGGCTGAGTGGTCGAAAGCGGCTGATTGCTAATCCGTTTAAGCGCGACTTGCGCTTACGAGGGTTCGAATCCCTCTCTCTCCGTAATATAACGCACAGTGACTAACAGATAATATAGCATAAAAGATTCAAGATCCTTGTTGAATGGGAGTAACCTAGTTATTACATATAGTCTCGTGCGTTCAAAAATCGTTTTAGACTTCCAGCCCAAAATAAAAATATACAAAGTCTACTTTTGCTCGTGTATAGCATATATTCAAACACAACCAACATGTACTGACATGGTTCTAGCGAATGTCTTCTGCATAGCTTAATTATGTTGGTTTAGAAAATTTAGCTAAGGGTACGCCGGTTGTTTATTAGTGTACTGAGTAGCTTAATGGTATTAAATTCCGCGAAGTCGATGAATCCCTTGGACGTAAGTTAAATCCGGCATACCGGGAATATGCTTTAGCTTAACTACGTTAACATAGGATGTTATTAAATGGCGTTAAACCTTATTGACCTTCATTACACCGAAACTCCCCGGAAAGGTGTACGTTTCATATTCTCCGGTCTCAACTTTCTTGGTGCAATAGGTAGTGAGTTCTCGCACTTCCTTTACGAGCTCAAAAGACGATAAGCACGTTTGAGTTGCTTTATATAGAGAGCTTTCTTTTATGTCCATCACATTTGAAATCCCATGAAACTTCGGCGTTCGTTGTAATATTATTTAATAAGCGTTGTTCCGAAGAAGGGTTACCTCCGTTTATAGAAGTATACAGCCGAACTTTCAAAATCTTTTTGATAGCCTTGTCTTCAAGGAAGACTCGGCGCTCTTCAAAGAAAGGTTTTGCATTTTTAATTTGAGAATTCTAGAACTCCGGGTCTTTGAGGGATTTGGCCAGTTGGGATTCGCTTTGATGTAAAAGTTTTCGTGCCACCCTAGTATGGGCCGCGCCCATATCGATATCCACGAAAACTGCATTTCTGTTTTGGGTTAGTTTGATTAAAACGTTTTATAGCAGGTTTTTCTTCATGCCATGGAAGGTTGACCCTTTTGTACTGATTCGAGGGGCTGCTGTCCGGTGGTAAAGGATTGTCACCAACCTCCCGAACTTTCTGTTTGTTTCGAAATATTTCTTCCCATGCGATTCTTCAAAAATAACTTGTAAGTTTAAACCCGGGTCGGCTTTGCCTCGGTTCCATTCTTCTTTTAATTTCTGTAAACTGCTGAAAGCTGTTTCCTTTTGCATTTGTACTGAAAAGACCCTGTCGAAGACTGCGGCGAAGGCAGGTGTCGTGCGTAACAGGACTTCAACCATCTCTTCCCCCCTGCTCACAAAAGGAGTTATGGTATTTAGGGTCATAAATAAACGGCGATCTCGGCAAAATAAAAACTCCCGAATTTACATAGTCTTCCATTGATAGTAATTTCGCCTTACGGCTAATTTCATTTATTACAAGTTCCCTCCTTCTGACTCGTTAAAGAAGTCTTTAACGTCATAAGATTCAATTCTATCCGCTTTGCGTAAAGGGCTGTCTTCGGTTTCTTGATTTTCGATCTCGTTTTCTTCGTTTTCGGGGAAAGTTTCGTTAAACATGGCGTTTTCTTTGTCTCGAGCTTTAGGTTTACTGGATTTCTTTGTTTCTTCTTTGTAGGATTCTCTTTTGAGTTCTTGCAAACTCACTAAGAGTGTCCGCCCCTTCAAGTTTCGAAAGCCAACCAACGACATTATCAGTAGCGAAAGGATCTCCTAAAGAAATATTCGCTTCCCGGTTCTTGAACGCTAATCCTTGGTATTTCGTCTTGTCGAATTCCGATTTACCGTCAGTGCAAGCGATATCCCAGATGCCTAGCTGGCGTAAGGGCCTATCACGTTTCGAATATCTGGTAACATTTAATTTAAAGCTGCATGCATCTGCTACGCATTGAACAAAGATTTTCCCTATTTTTGCTTCGGAAGTTCGTTTTATAAGCTCTTTATCTTCGCCCGTTTGATCAAGATATTCTAATATTGCTGTCTTTAAATCTCGTAATGTTAAGAAATTGCCTGGTAATTTAAATACACAAGTTCTAATGAAAGCGGGTATACCTGTTGACTCCACACGCCCTTGGTAAAAGATCTGTTTTAATTCGACTGCTCGAACAAAATAAGGTAAGATGTCTGATTTGCAATGTAAAGCCCAGTTAAATATATCCGAACAAATAAGATCCAGGGTCTTATTTAAATTTGAAATCCTGTCACTAGCTGCAATTTGTAATTCTGGGCCTAGTTCTACTTGCACTAGCTTGTCAAGCAAGGCTTGATCTTCGGCAAACAGGTCAAAGTGTTTTGGCGGGTGATTTGAAATTATAAGTACTTGAGAATACGGCGAGATCCTCCCAAAGTTCTTTTCGAATTTTTCTTCCTTTGTAAAGGAATCTCTTCCTAAAATACGCTTTAAAACATCTCGTTGTTTTGGAGTAATTTCGGTTAAATCCGAAACAATTAATAATCTGGTTATTTCTAATTGGTTGGCTGTAAATTGGTTTTGATTTCGGCTGAACTCTTGAACATACTTCTTCGGAATGAGTTTCTTTAGGACCTCTGCCCAAACGGATTTTGAAGTCCCCGGTGCACCATAAAGGTAAACCGCTGATTGCCTAAACTGGCCTTCGAAAGGTGATACGATAGCATCGCGAATAAGAATTCGACAGACGTTTAGGTTATATGGATTAGATCCGCATATTACATTCAAGAAATCTTTAGTCACCTCTTGAAGGCAAATTGTGTTTGAACCGATTCTCTTGTCAAACTGTGTTTCAAGAACTTTGTAATCCGAGCTTATTATTTCTTGAGGGGTCACTATTTCCGGGCCGTATGGTAACTGAATTACAGAGGTCGACTCTGGGTCAACCTTGGCTACGACATTTTTAAAGAAGCTTCCAACGGGGGTCCTTTCGTCAAATTGTGCCAGAGTGCAGGATTGAACAGAAGCTAAATATTTTAGAAAAGATAAGTGAAAAGAATTTGAGTCTACTTCTTTTGGGATTTGTACGAAGAGTTGCGCTAACCAGCTCGACACTAGTTTTACGGCTTCTGATTCTTTTATGTCTCGGTAAGTTGGTACTGAGTTTGTATATTGGTATCTTTTGATGTGATTCAATTCGTCAACGACGCTAAGGAAAGGTTGAGGCTCCTTTAAGGTTTTCATCCAATTTTTGGACAGTATCCCTTCTTTACTCTGAGTGAAATCATTTAAATCCAAAACACATTTTCCTTTCAACTGAGAAATCTCAGGACTTGCAAAGCGGAAGGGTGCCATTATAGCTGCAGTTAAGGCTCTTACAAGGAAGTTATTCATCTTCAATCCTAAAATAAACTCAATTCCTGCTACAAAAGAGAAATAACGCTTTCTCAAAGGAATTGTTTGAAGGTCGGGTCTTGGTTGAGAGAGCTTACGAACGAATTTACCCCTTGCTTCCGAAGGGATGGCTGGGATTTCGTTCGGATTAGCAGTATCTTCTTTCAGTTTATTAACAATACCGCGGCCAATATCAATTATGTAATCTTCATATATATAATAATTGACAAGGTTCACTTCGTCGGAATTTAGCGACTGCTCAAAACTAACAAGCAGTCTTGCGCTGCCTGTCGCTGAGGTCGGGATTTGTGAGCTTGGGATTTGCTGGACCTGGGTGCTCGGAGTAATCTGCAGCCTAGACGATGGGTTATCAATACGACCCGATTTATTTTGTGCGCTCTGGTTGGGTGTTTGTGATGGTTTTTCCTGAGGTGAAGGTTGGTATCGGTTTTTCGGAAATGGGTTTTTATTTTGTTGCAGCAGAGCGGACGGAGAGGAATCAGAGATTTTGTTAATCCTAGCTAGCCTCTGTATCTCTTCTTGCTTTGACTCTAATTCAATGACAGGCGCAACCGATTCCTGTTGAAGAACTGGCTCCGTCTCGATATCGATGACTTGCGCTGCTGTCTCTTGTTGACTGGCTAGCTCTGTCCCTAAATTGATGGTCAGCCCAGCAGGTTCCTGGTGTGGCACGGGCTCGGTTTCTTGATCGCTAACCCCAGCTGTGCCTTGATTCACTAACTCGATCCCTAGATCTGCAATTGGCTCTGCTGATTTTTGTCGAGGCTCTGGCTCTAAGCCGCTATCAGGTCCTACCAAACTCGTTGCTTCGACGTTTATCAGTGATCCTTCTTGCTGTTGAGGCTCAAGAACATCCTTCGCCATCTGCAATTTCTGGATCTCGGAAAGCAATTCAGAATGCTTTTCCGGATTCGAAGCCCAAAAAGCATGGAAATCTGACTTAGACCGCTTAGGTGCGAAGCCCCATATATAATTTAAACTATAACTTAATGCTGTAAATTTTTTATATCTCATAAGGTTTCCTTCGAAAATACCTATCGCAAATCGAAGTTCACGTAAAGCCAAAGGTTTGTGGCATAATTCCCTATCGCAAATTTAAATTTTGATTAAAATCAATGACACTTGTAACACAAAGAATGAATTCTGACGGGAGGCCTACTCCGCGTAAAATGTAATGGCTCTTGTCTGTGACATAATGCGTGACAGCGAACGAACTGATGTGACCTTCACCAGGTCCACCAGGTTCAGCATTACTTCCGTCGTGATTTCGATCTTGGAACAAGCGATCTTGAAACGGTGGATATTGATTCAGTTGTCCAAGGGCGTGAAGTTCCATCAACACTAATGCCAATTTAACAGGATCATTTGGATCAAAAGTGTTTTTGTGATTTTCAAGATTTCTTAAAAGTTGATCTCGTTCACACTTTAATTGGTTCAGCTTGGTCGTGGCGTGTTGTAATTCATTTTGAACACTGTTGACATAGTCAGTATATACACGTTCTATACCTGGATTAGCGTGAACTGGATTAACAGAGTGGGATTGTGCGGTATCAAGTGCTTTTTGATATTCATTTTTTTTTTTGTAAAGCTCCTGCTTGCGTTTTTCCCACACATTTAATTGCTTTTCTACTTCTTGGCGTTCGATTTGTTTTTGGAGGCAATATTTCTTTTCATATTCAACAGCGTTGGCTACCGTTTAAGGTTCGTTGGGTACTACGCTATATAACGGATTGGTCAATGATTCTATTTTTGCGTTTGCTTCTTCAGCAAGTTGTCCTAGTACTGCTTGGTCTTTCTGATAACTTGGATCTATGCCGTGGATTGGAGGATTTCCTACAACTTGTCGTTTTAACATGTACTTCTGAACAGTAGCTTCAACTTGTTTTTTAATTGTTTCTTTATCTAGTTCTTTTGTTTTTTCTTTAGACTTTACAAGCTTGGTAACCTGCCCTATTACACCCAGCGTCGCTGCTATTGCAGGCGGAGTTCCTGGGAGCGCGATGCCACTTATAACTACCGCTGTTAGTTTACCGACTGTTACAGCTGTAGATGTCCAAGATATTTGTTTTGACTTGCCTGCGCTTGCTGTTGGGTTGTGAGAAGCAGCAGCGGCAGGTGCTGGAATTTCGTTTTTTAAAAGGCTTCCGATTTCCTGTAGATCTTGTGTAATGTTTGCGTATATTGTTTGTACAATGCTTAATCCTGATTCGCTTTGACTGGGTTGCTGAGCTTCCAGTGCTGCTTTTTTGCCTTGATGGATTGCCTGATTACGTACAAGCTGACCTTTAATGAGCACAAAAGAGTTTGTTGATGAAAGTAACAGGTTAAAAGCTGCATTTGCTGCTAAACTACCTACAACTAGAGCACCAGTCATCGGAACATTCGTCATCGGTAGGGTAGGAAGTTTTGATACAACACTACCTGCAGAACCGTGGGTTTTTAGAACTATATCGAAAGGGGTTACAGTATGAATCATATCTGTTAACCATTTTGCAGTTATGTTTGGACGTTGATTTTGGGGTTGTGTTTGTTCGAGAATGTAAGAGTGTGCCTTATTAACGTTTTCAATTTGCTGGTTCGCTTGTAAGTCTTGCATCAAACTAACTGCATTGGTTACCAGGTTTTGAATACTTTGCCACTGTGTTAGATTTTGTGTATTACTTTGTTTCTGCTACGATTTTAATTCTGAATGATTTTTTAGAATATTAACAGCTTTATCAATTAAATATGCTGTATTAGTCGTTTGTACGGAAGATTGCAGACCGGATGTTTGAACCGAACTAAGTGCAATATCTTGTTTTAAATCAAGATGTTTTTTTGCTACTTGATTTAAAGCTGCTTTTACGTCGTTGTGCATTGTGGTAACAGTTTTATTTACAGCTTGAATTTCAACATCGATGATTTGCGCTTGTTGGTTTGTTGATTGGTTTGTCAGATTAAATGCCGGCCTATTATCAATTCTAACAGGCACACTTCGCATTTCCGTAGCGATTTGCATTGCTCGTGTGTTAAATTCGGCTTTAACGCCGTCTATTTTTGATGTGATTCAGCCCCAACGTGGTCAATTTGTTGATTAACTTCAGCTACACGGTTAACAAAGTTGTTTAGTTCTTGCGCTAGATTATCTAATAAATTTTGAGGAGAAGGTAACATGAATATAATATAACCAGTTTGATTTTTAATAAGATTTATAATTAACACTACAAGTGCTAAACTATAACTTAGAAATAATAATTCTTATAAAACGTAATTATTTTAATACCCTACCACAATTAAACAAACGTTAGACAGAACTATTAAAATATATTATATTAGTTTTTTTTTAAGCAAAAAATAAACAAATATGGTAGTGTATGTTAATATACACTACCATATTTGTTAAAAAATAAAATTAAGCAATTTAGTTACACTAGAATTAACTTTATTATAATTAGTTCATTGAAGATGAATTTGAAGAAGCTAAGTCAAGTGGGAAATTGTGAGCGTTACGTTCGTGCATTACTTCCCAAAATGTTTCTAGAATTTTTTATGTTTCTATTTATTAGAGTTTTTTATCTCTAACCTCTTTAAGTTTCCCTAAAGTTCAGACTATGTCATACTCTCTAAATTTATTGTGAGATTTTGGGCATTCGTGAAAGGATTATTGATTCAATTCTCACCTTCTAGTCGTTGAACCTTTTGGTTACGAATACCCAATTTAAAAGGGTATTTTGATTCACCAAGTTGGCTGCAAGTTGGTATAAGTATATTTTTATGATATACCCTTAACGTTCTTGCAATTAACCCAATTTTATAAATTAACCACATGGTCAATTGGTACCGAAGATACCTAAGTTAGCACGGTTGATGATATCAGCCCAAGTGTTTAATACACGACCTTGTGAGTCTACAACTGATTGGTTGAAGTTGACGCTGTAATCCTATTGTTTCCGATAGGCGCGGACTATATCATTAAGTTTAGTTTGTTTAATCTAAACTTACCAAGCACTAATGTAAAGCTACTGTTGGGGCTCACTTTACTAGTCTCTGAACGTTTTGAGAAACGATCTAAAAATTTTTTTTAGATCTATAACCCATCTCAAATTCGCTGCGAATTACCATACAGTTTTTTTTTACAATAAAATACCTTCTAACCTCCAAGGACCTACGCTAAAAAGCGTTTTGTTAGTGTTAACATCTCTCCAGCCAGTTAAAATTTTAACTACACCAGTGTAGAGATAACTCTGCGAACCTTTAAGTTTAAAAGCATTACGCATTTCTTCAGAACACAAATCGCTTAAAAAAGTGGCAACTTGGAAAGGCGACTCCATATCATAACCTTCAATCGTATATTTAGAACCATCTGCGTGAACCCAAACCATACCTTTTTGTAACGCACTAACAATAAAAGCATTCTTTGCAAAAGGTTTACGCGGTTTTTTTGAACGGGAACCTAGTTCTCGTTGAAGCTCTGAAGAAAAACGGCCAGTTCTTTCAATACGTGCTTTTTCGACATTTGCAATAGAAATCTCACGACGAGCTTCAGATGTTAAACCAGATCGCATATTCCAAACTGCTTTATCGTAGCGGTTGCCATAACACTCAAATAAAAGCTGATGCGCAAGTGTATGGTCTTCGTATGAAAGTTCAATAATATTCCAAGAATAATTGAATCCGCCCATATGGGTTGGTATAATATGGTGTTTTTCAAAAATTTTATCTAATCGGCTATTTTCTGCGTAACCTGTAGCCTGTTTTTTTAGAATAAATTCCGTATAGGAATCTTTCTTTGTTTTTAAATAACGATCCTGTTCTTCCTTATTTTGGAAGGGTTGTGATATTAAATTGTCCATAAAAAATGATAAATTTAAATTTTAGTAATAAACTGCAATAAAAAATACTATGTAGGTTTCTCGCAATTCACCTGGTTTTCTTAGTACGTTGTTGCTTTACCTAAATAAAAAGATAATTAATACTAAGGGTCTCTGTCGATTAAACGAAACCGTTTAAGTTGAACGCCATTGTTGATAGACCTAAAGCTGTGAACCAAATCATTTATGTTAAGGATAAATCGCAAATTTATCCCCTAACAGACAATTAAATTACATTGTAATTTAATGTAAAGTGTTAGCTTTACATTCCTGTAAAGATCAGACTATATCATTATAGCAGCTTACTTTTAAGCTGCTATACTCGCCATTTTGGTGCGCTTGCACCTACTCCCTGTCGGGATAGTCGTTAAACATTTTAAAATTCCAAAATATTATATTGAAAATAACAGTGCAATTTATTGCCACGTATTTTCAACTTCATTCCATAATTCTATATTATTAGCAAAAAAAATGTCCTTTCTTGAAGAAAGTGCCCAATTATTACCAACAAATTCAACACGATATTTTTTGATTGCTTTTTCGAGCGTTTCCAAAGTGATTTTTCCTAATTCTCCAAAAGACGGGCTCGATGGGTTAATTTTCCTATGTTCAGATGCCATTTTTTGGTTCAAAGTGTTGACGTATTGAGAATTATTAGACTTTATATCAAAGATTAAAAATCTTAAATATTCTAAAAATGTATAACGTGACACTTCAGCACCACCTAAAGAAAAGTCTGGGTTACTAGAGTCTATTTCTTGATTATCTTCTACATTAATAAGTTCATCTTTATTTAGACTAAAAGTAACGTTTGAATATTTTGTAGCAATAAGAGAATGAATTTTTAAAAAGTTATTATGGTAATCTAGGTGAACTGTACTACATAAACAAATACCATTATGTTCCCATACGAGCCGAGTTTCAGGATAAAAATCTTGACCATCTAAATGGTGGTGTTGTAAATTATATTTAGAGTTTGACAAAGCACAAGTATGTTTATACTTTTCTTTAACTCTCTGAGCATGACGAATAACTTGGCCTAATCGACCAGCATTACGTCTTTTAACAATATCAACTGCTACATTTTTATGGTTTGGGTCTTTCCGACACAGTGGGCATGGACAAGATGTAATGGTGTTTAGTTCGTGCATAGAATATTGTACAACAAGATTATGTATTTCGCATTTAATAGGTATTTTATAATGTTTACCTGGGTAATCTGTTGCATTGATTAGGAGTGTGTATTTAGTATTATAATGATCACCACGTTTAGCTAATAAATTTTGGAAAATTTTATAACCTTCTTTTTTTCTATTGCTATAAAGTTTAGGACGACAGCATATTGTTCTATTTTTAAGGTAAAGATCCATACGAGTTGCATAAAAAGCTTGCCCTGGATAAGTCATGATTAAATCTTGTATTTCGGTTTCAGTTAAACCGTGCTTTTTATCAGCTAGAAGTTTCATGAGTATTTGATCACCATGTTGAAAAATGCCTGAGCCAGTATCAGGATGCTTAGAGCATGACCATAATACTTCAGATCTACGTGTTGGTACGCAACCTGTTATTCCATAAATAACATGATCCCATTTTTGTGCTTGTGTTTTTATTTTTGGTAACCAAAAATAATTTTCGTCTGTAAGAGTGAACATAAATAGAAATTAGATTCAATAAAATTGATAACAACCAATTTTTATTATATTAAATTTTTAAAATTATGGAACATAAAAATTTTTGAAATTTTAACTTTGTAAGGAGTTGTCTTTAGTTTTATTCTAAACTAGTTAGAGATTCTCCTAATTAGGCGAGTCCAATTTAATAGATTTTTATTTTCTATTAAAAGGGGCAATTGATTTTACCGATTACTGGCCAAGCAGCTAAGAAGAAGTGTAATGAACGTGAGTTATTGAATGAAGCGTATTGGAAGATTAGACGACCAAAGTAACCCAAATTTGATTAATTAAATATGTTTTAATTAACTGGGGGCTGATCCTCGTCAGCCCCCTGCCCCCGTAAAGGGGTTGGTCGTTGTCCATCTTTTTCAAGATGGGTTGGACTATATCACCATCTCGGCATCCACTTATGGAGGACGATCTTCGTCGTCCCCCTACCCGTTTTCCGGTTTCCCTTTGGTCAACCCAAAGGCCGTTGGTGAAAACCAAGGGCCGTAGGGGGGTTGGTGGTTTGTTTAGCCGAGATGCCGGGCGCTAGTATGCTATTATTGTTGGGACTCAAGCATTAGTCTCTGAACGTTCCAAGGACACTAAGCCCATCCTTGGCTTCGCAGCGGATTGCCATATTATTACAACAAAAATAAATTTATAAAAGTGTCCAGCCATAAGCACTAGTACGTTGTTTTTTAATAACACGAGCTAAATTACAAGTAATTGTAGTTGTTTGAGCTTGACTTAATAAATCTTTATCAGGACATGATGGTAAAGCTTCGATTAGTTTATCCACAAGTTGAGGCAATGTAAAGACTGTTTGTGGTTTAATCGTTACTACAACACCAGTTTTTTGGTGTTTCCAACGTGATCCTTCATAAAGAGCAGAAGATACAACATCGGTCATTTTTGACGCGTGTTTTAAATCTTTTAGGTGACTTTTAACAGCACCACCAATACGACCACCTTTAGCAGAAGCACCTGGGGCATAAATGCCTGTACCTTGTTCAAAACGTGTTTGATCGCCAAGGCGGTTTGCTTCTAAACGGCGTTCTGATAGGTTTGTACCATTACCTCTTAACCTTACCGCATAACGGTCACCTGGTTCATTATATACAAGAGCACGAAGCTCGTGCGCTTTTATATGGTCTTCAGGTGTTAAATAAATAAGGTTCCAAGGTACGTCAGGCCCACCAGCATGCAAAGGTATTATATGGTGTTTTTCCAGCTTGGCTTTGCCAAGCAGGGGGCCGACTTCGTCGGCCTCTAACCCCTTTAGGGTTAGGGGAGTTGATCCCTCCGTTAATTTACCTACAACAGGTTTATCTAAATGTGTTACGATAAAATCGTTGTAAGGATTAGGTTCACTTAAAAGTTTTTGTTTTAAATCTTCTGGACCTTGAAGATTTGCATAAGCTAAGCTTTTTTCTTTACGTAGTTTTTGCTTGTGTTTAATTATAACTGCTTGTTTAGCTGTTTCTTCAGGAGATTTTGTGCGGGATTTACCCGTCCAAAATTCTTGAACAGCTTTTGCTTTACAGTTTGGACAACCTGTTTTCCTAGCGTTTTGATAAGACACTGCACTAGTAGTAAATTTATTATTACAATTTTTACAAAAGATAGTAACAGTACCTTGAGATGGAGTTTCTGTATTGCTAACAGAAACAAGTTCATGACCACGTCCATCTGCTAAATCAGCATAAAATTGAATTGTTTTTTTTATTGACATAAATTGACATAAAAAGATTTTTTATAGTTTATTTACTTATCTTGTGCCAACCCCCTTCGGGGGTAGGGAGACGACAAAGTCGTCCTTCAACTTGCCCTCGGTTTTCACCTTGGTGAAAACGGTAAGCCGCCAACTCCTTTGGGAGTTGGAGGTCGATGAAGAACGACCTCCTTCGGTTTAGACCGAAAGGCGAGGGTAATCTAACTCTTTTATTCAAACTTTTAAAATTTTTTATAACTTTTATAACAAAGTTTAAAATAATATGTCAGGTCAAAAATAAAACAATTTTTAATGAAGATCAACCTTCGGTCATACAATATCATTGAACCTCGTTGAATGAAGTTTAATGACGTTGGACGACGTCTAATGCTGTTTAAAGTACTTTAATAGCAATTTTCTTTGTATAAATATAGAGTTGTAATAAGTTAGGGTTCCCACCAATTCACCCAGTTATTCGAGTACTCACACGAGTACAAGTCACAGTTTTACTTATGAGCAGCTACGATGTTGTAAGTCTCTTCTTCTTGACCGAAACGGTAACCTTCGTTAGCTGATTCGTTTTCAGTTGTTTCACGGATTAGAGATGAAGTAACTAATGAACCGTGCATAGCTGAGAATAATGAACCACCGAATACACCAGCAACACCTAACATGTGGAATGGGTGCATAAGAATGTTATGTTCAGCTTGGAATACGATCCATCTGTTATGTATAGGTTCTTTATCCTATACTCTCCTGTAAAACAGCAGGAGTGTCGGACTATATCATGGTCTCGCTGTTTGCGAGATCTCGGGCACTCGTGGAAGGATTATTGGTAGTGAGCCGCACCTTCTAGTCTCTGAACCTTCTTAGCCCTGTTTATAATCACTCTTGGCTAAGCTAGGCTGATGATTACCATAAGCTTTTATATAAGTGTGACTCTCGAGCTTTGCTCGATGTAGCTTAACGGAACTGCGTTAAACGAACGTTAGTTACGGCCAACGGCCTACGTTAAACTACAACGGTAGTTTAACTTACACTAACAATGCGCGGCATTACAAGTAATGCCTAATTTAATTAGTAGTTTAACTACTAGTTAAATACCGTTGTTAGTTTAAGTAACGTTCTTTTAATGCATACCAATTAATATTAAAGTTTTTTTCACAAAACTCTGCAAATTGGACTTCTGTATTATTGCCATAGCCGTAAAAGTTATGAAATTTTTTGTGTACATCTTCAGTTATGCAAACACCGTTGTTAATGTCATATCGTCTTTCCGGACAAATACTCCATCCCTCTAAATGATGGCATACAAGCTTTGTTTTAACACCTGTTAAAACGCAGGTTCTGTTGTATAGTTTTTTTACTGCATTAATCCAGATATAATCAGCATTACTACGTTGATCTTTATCACGGCCGTAACCACCTTTATAACGTGGATGATTTTCACCAGTTACGCCGAGTAGTAAACCTGGACGTTCACTTGCTTTTTTACCGATTAATGCACGTGTTTGTTCACTAACAACTTTACCCTTGTGCGTGTTGGACGCAGTGATTTTTTTACAAGTTGGACAACCTGTTTTTTTTGCATTTTTGTATGAATGTACCGTGCACTGAAACTCTGTATTACAGGTTAGGCACTTAAATTTCATTACACTTTTTACACTTTTATATTCTTGTTCAAAATCAGTACTTAAGAGTACGTGATTTCTTTCTGTAGCTAATTGTTCTAGTGTTTCTTTCGTTAAACGTTGTGTCATAAAAAGTTCCTCCAAAAAGTTTATTATTATTATTCTTATATATTTATATTATATCATTTTAGAATAAAGTTGGAAGTGGGAACTGCTTTATGTTGCACATACAATATAAGTAGTTTAACGTACTACGTTCATGCAAACAAATTAGCGCATTAAAGCTATTTGAGGGGGTTCCATCAATTCACCCGATTATTCGACTAGCATAGCTGCTAGAAGTCACGTTTATGTTTCATGAAGTTGAAAGTACCAGAAATACCTAACGGCATACCGTCTGAGAATGAACCTTGACCAATTGGGTATACTAAGAATACAGCTGAAGCAGCAGCTACTGGAGCTGAGTAAGCTACAGCGATCCAAGGACGCATACCTAAACGGAATGAAAGTTCCCATTCACGACCCATGTAGCAGTATACACCTAGAAGGAAGTGGCAAACGATAAGTTGGTAAGGACCGCCGTTGTATAACCACTCGTCTAGAGATGCAGCTTCCCAAATTGGGTAGAAATGCAGACCAATCGCGTTAGAAGTTGGAACAACAGCACCTGTGATGATGTTGTTACCGTAAAGAAGAGAACCTGAAACTGGTTCACGAATACCATCGATGTCTACTGGTGGAGCAGCGATGAAAGCGATGATAAATACTGATGTTGCAGTAAGAAGACATGGGATCATGATTACACCGAACCAACCGATGTAAAGGCGGTTCTCTGTTGAAGTGATCCACTCACAAAAACGAGCCCATAGGCTAGAATTTTCACGACGTTCTAAGATTGCTGTCATATTTTAATTTTTTTAAAAGTTTTAATTTCTCCGTAAAATATTTTTTAAAATATTTTAATTTATAAATTCAAGCTTCTATTAAAAGCGTGGTATTAATATTATAGTAGCTTAACGAACGAATAAAATTAGCCGTAAGGCGTTAGTTATAGTTTAACTTACAGCCAACGGCTTAAACGACTTAGTTACGGCCAACGGCCTACGTAAACTACAAAGGTAGTTTAGACCTAAACTAACTAGTTAAGTTTGGCGAAGCCAACCATCCGGCCTTAGGCCGGATAGTAGTTAAGTTACGAATCCGTTGGCACAAAGCCGTAGGCAGTACTTCGTTGTGAACAAGTTAAGCTAGTTAGTTTAACTAACGTTCGTTGTAGGCCGTACGGCCGTTAGCTTAAGTCGCGGCGGAGCCTAAATTAGGCATTACTTGTAATGCCGAGCATTGTAATTTAATGCAATCGCGGCGGAGCCTGAATCAGTTAGTTTAACTAACGTTCATAATTTCATTCATTCATTCATTTATTTAACCCTGGCACTAGAACTGAGATTCCAGACGGCGACCCGTAAAGTTCTTCAGTCCCCTCAGCTTTTTCACAACCAAGTTCGAGATGGATTGGTGTGGGTCCAACTGAGCAAAGAGCACCAAGGTTTAACCTAAGTGCATTAGTAGCTTAACGTAGTTAAGGCTGTATGCACTTAGGTTAAATTACCTAAGTATATCTAAGCAACTTAGATATACTATAGTATAAAGTTTTATTATAAAGGTCAAAATCAAACGGCCTTTAGTATATCTCGGCTGAAGCCATTGCTGACTGTACACCTGATACCTATCAATCAGCTTGTCTAGCTGTGGCCTTAGAGAGCACTCATCTTGAGTTTAGCTTCCCACTTAGATGCTTTCAGCGGTTATCTATCCGTGCGTAGCTACCCAGCGTTTCCTGCTGGAGCAAGAACTGGTACACAATTGGCACGTCCTTTCAGGTCCTCTCGTACTATGAAAGGCTACTCTCAATGCTCTAGCGCCTACACCGGATATGGACCAAACTGTCTCACGACGTTTTGAACCCAGCTCACGTACCACTTTAATGGGCGAACAGCCCAACCCTTCGGACCTACTACAGACCGAGGATGTGATGAGCCGACATCGAGGTGCCAAACCTTCCCGTCGATGTGAACTCTTGGGGAAGATCAGCCTGTTATCCCTAGAGTAACTTTTATCCGTTGAGCGACGGCCCTTCCACACGGCACCGTCGGATCACTAAGGCCGGCTTTCGCCCCTGCTCGACTTGTAGGTCTTGCAGTCAAGCTCCCTTTTGCCTTTACACTCAATGTCTGATTTCCGTCCAGACTGAGGGAACCTTTGCACGCCTCCGTTACCTTTTAGGAGGCATTCGCCCCAAATAAACTGCCCACCTGAAACTGTCAAGGGTCCTGATTCAAGGAACCCCATTAGGATTCTAGCTCTCCCAGAGTGGTCTCTCAATGACGGCTCTAATTACCCCGGAAGGTAATCTTCATAGCCTCCCACCTAGGCTGCGCAAGAAAAGCCCAAACCCAATTCCAAGATACAGTCAAGCTTCATAGGGTCTTTCTGTCCAGGTGTAGGTAGTCCGCATCTTCACGGGACAAGTCTATTTCACCGAGCCTCTCTCTGAGACAGCGCTCAGATCGTTACGCCTTTCGTGCAGGTCGAAACTTACTCGACAATGAATTTCGCTACCTTAGGATCGTTATAGTTACGACCGCCGTTCACCGGGGCTTCGGTCGTCAGCTTTTTTCTTACGAAATAACCAACTTCCTTAACCTTCCGGCACTGGGCAGGCGTCAGCCCCCATATATTGTCTTACGACTTTGCGGAGACCTGTGTTTTTGGTAAACAGTCGCCTGAGCCGGGTCACTGCGACCCAAAAAATAAATTTTGGGCGCCCCTTCTTCCGAAGTTACGGGGCCAGTTTGCCGAGTTCCTTAGAGAGAGTTCTCTCGCGCCCCTTGGTATTCTCTACCAACCTACCTGTGTCGGTTTCAGGTACAGGGAATTTAATTATAAAGATGTATGAGCTTTTCTTGGAAGTATGACATCACTAGCTACACGATAGCGAACCACCATATAGGGATCACGTCTCCACTCAAGATAGCTTTTATGCTATCTCTCAACGTCTAAACGCTTCCACTGCAATCCAAAAACAGTTCTAGTTTAGCCTCCTTCGTCCCTCAGATCATAATTGAATTCGTACAGGAATATTAACCTGTTTTCCATCGACGACGCCTTTTGGCCTGGTCTTAGGCCCTGACTAACCCCCCATGGACGAACCTAGTGGAGGAACCCTTAGGTTTTCGGGGCATTGGATTCTCACCAATGTTTTCGTTACTCAAGCCGACATTCTCACTTCCGCTTCGTCCATCCCCACTTACGTGAAAACTTCACCCGAGAGCGGAACGCTCCCCTACCTATAATTTACTCTAAATAAATTATACCACAGCTTCGGCAGGTCACTTAGTCCCGGCCATTATCGGCGCAAGAACGCTTTACCAGTGAGCTATTACGCACTCTTTGAAGGGTGGCTGCTTCTAAGCAAACCTCCTGGTTGTTTCAGCATTCTCACATCCTTTTCCACTTAGTGACCATTTAGGGGCCTTAGCTGGTGATCTGGGCTGTTTCCCTCTTGACAATGAAGCTTATCCCCCACTGTCTCACTGGTTCACGGAAGACATATCTTGTATTCTGAGTTTGCCACGACTTGGTACCACTTTCGCAGCCCGCATCGAAACAGTAGCTTTACCCCAAGATAGTTCATCGTTACCGCTGCGCCTCAACGCATTTCGGGGAGATCCAGCTAGCTCCGAGTTCGATTGGAATTTCTCCGCTATTCGCAACTCATCCGCCGATTTTTCAACATCGGTCGGTTCGGACCTCCACTTGGTGTTACCCAAGCTTCATCCTGGTCATGAATAGATCACCCGGGTTCGGGTCCATAAGAAGTGACCACACAATGCCCTATTCAGACTCGCTTTCGCTTGGGCTCCGGATTTTACTCCTTAACCCAGCCACTTCCTATAAGTCGCCGGCTCATTCTTCAACAGGCACGCGGTCACAAGCCTACTTGCTCCCACTGCTTGTCAGCATACGGTTTCATGTTCTATTTCACTCCCCAACAGGGGTTCTTTTCACCTTTCCCTGACGGTACTATTTCACTATCGGTCACTCAGGAGTATTTAGCCTTACGAGGTGGTCCTCGCGGATTCACACGGGATTTCACGTGCCCCATGCTACTTGGGATATCCAATGGAGTTTAGGCTGCGCCGTGACTCCATTAGACATTGTAACTCAGCGACCTAATGCCGTTACTACTTTGAGCTACATTAGACAAAAATAGAATTTTCTTTTTACTACTGGACTTTCACCATCTATGGTGCAGGATTCAGCTGCTTCGTATTAAAAAATAATATATAAATAGTCAACAGCTTCTCAATTTTTATGTTTTTTAAAAAACATAAAAATGGAAAAGCGTAGACGTTGTCCTCCCACAACCCCTACACCTTGCGGTGTAGGTTTAGGCTGTTCCCAGTTCGCTCGCCGCTACTACGGGAATCGCGTTTGCTTTCTTTTCCTCCAGCTACTTAGATGTTTCAGTTCACTGGGTTGCCTCGTACCTAACTATGAATTATATAGGTAGTTCTATGAGGTTGCCCTATTCGGGAATCTTCGGATCTAAGCTTGTTGCCAGCTCCCCGAAGCGTATCGCCGGTATCTGCGCCCTTCTTCGTCTCTGAGTGCCTAGGTCTCCACCGTACGCCTTAGTTCATTTGACCTTAAGTCACAAATATAGCAAGGAACTACGGGCCGAAGGCCCGTACGGCGCTTGCGCCTAGTTTAACTAACTCTCAGCCGTAGGCCTATAAACCTACGGCCAGATAATTTTGGCTTTCACGGCGCTTTGCGCCTAAAATAAAAATTCGCTCTTAAAATCAATTTATATATGTACATTGGTGGAGATAAGCGGATTCGAACCGCTGACATCTGCCTTGCAAAGGCAGCGCTCTACCAACTGAGCTATACCCCCTTTTTTTGAGTAACTATAGGAATGCGCGGCATTACAAGTAATGCCTAATTAAATTAGTAGTTTAAGTTAAACTACGTTGTAGTTTAACGTAGGCCGTACGGCCGTTCGCTTAAGTCGGGCTTCGCCCGTGTCGTACGTACGAGGCGTTCCTCACAGCGCTAGCGCTGTGAGTCGATTAATATCACTTGCGCCACGACGCGTGCGCTTGGCGTCAGCCGTGCCCCGTGAGCTACTTGGGCTATAAAAGATTTGAACTTTTGACTTCCGCCTTATCAAAGCGGCGCTCTAACCAACTGAGCTAATAGCCCATCACGGTGCTTTGCAAATAGTAGTTTAACGTACTAGGCGTTCCCCTTCGGGAAACTCACAGTGCTTATGCACTGTGAGTTTCGTATTTTTTGTCAAAATGCACCAGTTTTAGGCCTACGGCCGAAACTACAACTGCGCAGTTGTAGCTTAACCGTGTAGTTCGGGGCTTCGCCCCCTCCTCCCAAGCGCCCCATGATTTATATATCTTAACGACTACGTACCTAGCTACCTATTTTTTGCTTTATTTATGTTTATTTTATAACAAATCTATAAAAAACTGTCAAGTCGCTCATTTAATCGTGTAGCAAGCGGTGCGAGGCCTCCGGCCTCGCACCGCTAAAGGGGGGACCTATTTACAAGCCCCTAACGTAGTTAAGCTACAACTCCGTAGTTGTGCTTTAGGCTCCGCCGTGATCATCCGGCCTACAGCCGGATACCGAAGGGGAATGAATGAATGAAATTATGAAATTATGAACGTTAGTTAAACTAACTAATTTAGGCTCCGCCGCGATTGCATTAAATTACAATGAACGGAGTTTAGCCCAACGGCCTAAACTCCTAATTTAATTATCCGAAAGTAGGCCGGATAATACCACTGTCGTGTAACTAACGTTCATAATTTCATAAATTCATTCGCCTTACGGCTAATTTCATTCATTCATTAATATAATAAAAATAGTAACTGGGGCTTTAACCCAGTTACTATAGTAGCTCGTGAGCTACTGTATGCATGCCAGAGACATGCTTTTTATTTAGAAGGGCGACGCACTTCGCGCTTGAGCCCCCTTGAATGTAGTTTAACTACATTCAAATAGACAAAATTTATTAAATGAAGGAGGTGATCCAGGGCCACCTTCCAGTAGCCCTACCTTGTTACGACTTCAGATCAATTACTAACCCCACTGTGGTAGCTCCCGTCCTGCAAAGCAGGTTCAGCTCACTGCTTAAAGTTGAGTTAATTTTCGGCCTGTGACGGGCGGTGTGTACAAGACCCGGGAACGTATTCACCGCCATATAGCTGACTGGCGATTACTAGAGATTCCGGCTTCATGGAGGCGAGTTGCAGCCTACAATCCGAACTGAGGTTGGGTTTAACAGATCCGCTAGCTCTCACGAGATCGCTTCTGATTGTCCCAACCATTGTATTACGTGTGAAGCCCAGGGTGTAAGGGGCATGCTGACTTGACGTCATCCTCACCTTCCTCCAGCTTACACTGGCAGTCTCTTTAGAGAACCAAATGGCAACTAAAGACGAGGGTTGCGCTCGTTATGAGACTTAACTATACACCTCACGGCACGAGCTGACGACAGCCATGCACCACCTGTGTTCAAGCTCCCGTTAGGGCACCCTCCCATTTCTGGGAAGTTCTTGACATGTCAAACCCTGGTAAGGTTCTTCGCGTTGCATCGAATTAATCCACATAATCCACCTCTTGTGCGGGTCCCCGTCAATTCCTTTGAGTTTCACTCTTGCGAGCATACTCCCCAGGCGGGAGACTTAACGCGTTAGCTACAGCACTGCTTGAGGCAGCACTTAGTCTCCATAGTTTACGGCTGGGACTACTAGGGTATCTAATCCTATTCGCTCCCCCAGCTTTCGTCTCTCAGTGTCAGTTTCGGCCCAGCAGAGCGCCTTCGCCTCTGGTGTTCTTCCAAATCTCTACGCATTTCACCGCTCCACTTGGAGTTCCCTCTGCCTCTACCGTACTCAAGCTCGTGAGTGCTCTAATGCCGATCCAAGGTTGAGCCCTGGTATTTGACATTAGACTTTACGAGCCACCTACAGACGCTTTACGCCCAATCATTCCGGACAACGCTTGCACCCCCTGTATTACCGCGGCTGCTGGCACAGGGTTAGCCGGTGCTTATTCCTCAGATACCGTCAGAACTTCTTCTCTAAGAAAAGCAGTTTACGACCCACAGGCCTTCTTCCTGCACGCGGCATTGCTTCGTCAGGCTTTCGCCCATTGCGAAAAATTCCTCACTGCTGCCTCCCGTAGGAGTCTGGGCCGTGTCTCAGTCCCAGTGTGGCTGATCATCCTCTCAGACCAGCTACTGATCGTGGCCTTGGGAGGCCATTACCCCCTCCAACTAGCTAATCAGACGCAAGCCCCTCTATCGGCGGTTTTACACCTTTCACTCCTCAGCTTTTATGGGGTATTAGCAACAGTTTCCCAATGTTATCCCCCTCCGATAGGTAGGTTCTTACGCGTTACGCACCCGTTCGCCACTACACATTAAAAATTTAATGCTCGTTCGACTTGCATGTGTTAAGCATGCCGCCAGCGTTCGTCCTGAGCCAGGATCAAACTCTCCATGGATACTCTTTAAATTTGCAGTCTATCCCCGAAGGGGATAGAGTATCCGGCCGTAGGCCGGATGAGGGCTTTGCCCCCTTAACTACGTTAGAGCTACTACCTATTTTTTTATGTAGCTTAACTACGTTAGAGTTAAAAAACAACACATTCCCAGTGTTTTTAATTTAACTTGTTTATTTTTTTTTGTCAAATTTTAAATTTTTGTAGCTTAACGAGGGCCTTGGCCCTCGTTGTACTTCGTTTGTAGTTTCGGCCGAAGGCCGAAACTACACGGACTACGTTACGTTGTAGCTCAATCCGGCCGTAGGCCGGATGATTACGGCGGAGCCTAAATTACAACGTAGTTAACTACGTTAAGCGACTTAAGCTACAACGTAGCTTAACCTTAACGTAGTTAAGTTTGGCGAAGCCAACCATCCGGCTTAAGGCCGGATAGTCGTTAAGGTCCGTTGGACTATCCGGCCGAAGGACGGATGGTTAGGTTCCCCTTCGGGAATGCGCGGCATTACTTGTAATGCCGAGCATTGTAATTTAATGCAATCGCGGCGGAGCCTAAATTAGTTAGTTTAACTAACGTTGTTAGTTTCATAATTTCATTCATTCATTCAAGCGCACGCGTCACTATCCTTGTGACGTACTCACAGCGCTATTTATATATTATATATAAATATATAAAATCAAGTTTATAAATTGTTTGATCCAGTTTTACATGCATTTTACATATAGGTTTGTACAATTTGCAAGTAGGTTAGTAAAGCTTGTCGGGTAAATAAACCATTTAGTAGTAGACTAAGGCTGAAGAAATCCTTAGGCTAAAACTAGTTTTAGCGTCACTTAACGTCATCGTCACGTCACCAAACGTTACTTTTAAACAGATGTTCAGTAGGTTTGATTCGAGTTATCGCAAACATAGCAACTTTTATAACTTTAAATTTAGCACTTGCTGGTTTTTATTATTTTTTTTTATTACTATTATTATTATTATTATTATTATTATTATTATTATTATTTTCCCCCGGTATTTAGAGTATTTAGGCAGGCGCCTAAATACTCTATACCATAAAATAAAAACTTTGTCAAGTTTTTATTTTATCGCCTAGTTTTGTCTCTTCTTTTAGATTTTTTATATAAAAAAATAATTCGGGGTGACTTTTAATGGCACCCTGCCGTTTTTATTTAATAAAATAATAAATGTAATACTGGACTCGCAGTGGACGCGGTGGACGCGTCCTTGTCATTGCTTGGACCGGCCGTAGGCACAGGTAGACTTTTTATTTTATTTTATAAAATAAAATCATATTAAAATAAAATCATATTAAAATAAAATAATAAATGTAACCCTGGACTCGCGGTGGACGCGGTGGACGCGTCCTTGTCATTGCTTGGACCGGCCGTAGGCACAGGTAGACTTTTTATTTTATTTTATTTTATTTAATGTTATTTTATTTTATAAAATAACAAAAAAGCCCACGCGTGGACGCAGCGCGTCCATATAACGGCAAGGCTTCGTTCGCATGTGGACGCGCAGCGTCCACTATTACATTTATTATTTTATTTAAAATCATATATTATTTTATTTAATATTATATTATTTTATTTAATATTATATTATTTTATTTAATATTATATTATTTTATTTAATATTATTTTATTTTTATTTAATGTTATTTTATTTTATAAAATAAACAAAAAAGGCCACACGTGGACGCAGCGCGTCCACCGCTGGACGCAGCGCGTCCAAATAACAGCAAAGCTTCGTTCACGTGTGGACGCGCAGCGTCCACAATTACATTTATTATATTATTTAATATTATTTTATAAAATAAAATAAACAAAAAAATCAAAAATTACATTAAATTTTATATTTTAATAATAGTTTTTTTATTTATTTGAATTTATACGATTTGTTTTGTTTTATTAATTGATCAAAACAAATGATAAATTAACAAAACAAACGATCAAAACAAACGATAAATTAAGCGATATGGACGTCAAAATGAACGTATTTTATGATTTAGGTCATGTTACCCTATTAAATTATAAATTGCGTTAAAACAAGCAATTAGCGCGTTTATTTTGGTGTTCGTTCTTTTATATTATTAAAACATAAATAATTAAAGTTTGGTCTTCTGCTTATTCTTTTAAGCTAAACAAAAATTAAACGATGGTAACGGGTGTTCACGGTCCACCTTTAGGTACGTAAAACTACTGTGCTAGGCCGTAGGCCGCACAGCATGTGCTATGCAAACGAGTAATGAACGGAGTTTAGCCCAACGGCCTAAACTCCTAATTTAATTATCCGAAAGTAGGCCGGATAATACCACTGTCGTGTAACTAAAAACGCTGTGCGTTCCAAGGGTCTGGTTTGTCACAAGTAACTTGCTAACTACGTTAAGCTTTTAAATATTTTTTTAAAAAAACTTTTTTTATACCTTGTTTTGTTCTTA